ACATTCTTTAACTTTAAAAATTTCTAGTATTGTTTATTTTTTTTTGAAAAAAAATTATAGATTCTAGTTTCCTGTTAAAACAAAAAAAAAAACAAAACAAAGAGAAAAATCCATAAAATCATAAAAAACAAAAAAATACAAAATTATGTTATTTTACTTTCATTCGTACTTTTTTTGAACTTCCTTTAATCAAATTTTAATTTAATATAATAAATGAATTGAAAATTTAATAAAAAATTTGATAAAGTTTTGTTTTTTATGGTCTAAATTAATAGAAATATCAAACAAAAGTATATTATTAGATATTTATTTTTTTATAAGTTATAAATATTATTAAATATTGTTAAATATTTTAAAATATTTTTATTAAATAGATTCAAAATGAATTTGGAAATTTTTGATAAATGAAGTAATGTTTTAAAACAACTTTTTTCTTTTCCTTTTTTTATTTTTTCTGTTTTTTGTTTTTTTTAAAGAAAAACTTTTTTTAAATTTTTTATTTCTTTTGCTTTTTTTTCTTTAAAAAAAAGTCAATAAAAAACAAAGGGAAAAAAAGCATAAGAAAAGAAAGAAAAAAAAACAGAAAAACACTTAATTTTTGTTTTTTTAATTGACAAATAAGCAAAAAAAATATAGGTTAAAGTTTTTTTTTAAACTTGACAAAAAAATAAGATCTGTTAAATTAAGAATTGTCAAATAAAAATAATATCTTTGACACAATGTTCAAACAACGAGAAAACATGATAGAAAAATATTTTCTATAGATGGTTTTTTCATTATTTTTTATTACTTATTATTTTTAATTTTTTCTTTTGTTTATTTTTTTGTTTATTTTTTTTTTCATTATTTTTATTATTTTTTTTTATTATTTTTCTTATTATTTTTCTTATTATTTTTCTTATTTTTTTTCTTATTTTTTTTCTTATTTTTTTTCTTTTAGAAAAAAAAAGCAGAAAAAAAGCAGAGAAAAAAACAGAAAAAAAAACAGAACTTTTTTTGAAGAAAAAAAGCATAAGAAAAAAACAGAAAAAAACAGAAAAAAAAAGTAAAAGTTGAAAAAAAAAGTAAAAAAAATAATTAAAGAGAAAAAAACAAAGATAAAAAAAGCATTTTAATTTTTAATTATTAAAGTGTTGAAAGTAAAGAAAAAATTTATATATTGGAGAGTTTGATCCTGGCTCAGGATGAACGCTGGCGGCATGCTTAACACATGCAAGTCGTACGAAATGAGTAAAAAAATCTGAAAAGACTTTTTTTATTCAAAAAGTGGCGGACGGGTGAGTAACGCGTAAGAACCTACCTCATGGAGGGGGATAACAACGCGAAAGTGTTGCTAATACCCCAGAGGCTGAGGAGCTAAATGGTAAATACCGCCAAGAGAGGGGCTTGCGTCTGATTAGCTAGTTGGGGGGGTAATGGCTTCCCAAGGCCACGATCAGTAGCTGGTCTGAGAGGATGATCAGCCACACTGGGACTGAGAAACGGCCCAGACTCCTACGGGAGGCAGCAGTGAGGAATTTTCCGCAATGGGCGAAAGCCTGACGGAGCAATGCCGCGTGGAGGAAGACGGCCCGTGGGTTGATTTATAAAAATCACACAATTTTACAGCCCACTCTGTTATCTATATTTTTTATAAAAAAACAAAATTAATCGCAAATTAAAAAAATTCTTATGTCAAACAGTTTTCAATATTTAGAAATACTCGCATTGAACCCTCTTGCCAGGAGAAGAAGCAATTGTCGATAATGAACAAGCTTTTCATATAGCAATAGGCTCAATTTTGGGAGATGGAAGTATTCATAAACGAGACTATAACATAGAAATGGAACAAAAAAGTCCAACATATGCTCTTTGGAAATATCGACTGTGCCTAGAATATCAACTTTGTATTGAAAGAGAAAAGAAACGACTTTCAAAAAACAAAAAAACCAACCTTTTTGGGATTCAAATTTCGAGCCTTCCATTTACTTGAAAAATGCACAAAAAAAAAGATAAAAAAACTGAAGAAATTAAACAATATCGTGGCTTTGCATTTTCTACTCGAGCGTTGTTTCGTAAAAAATGGAGAGATTTATTTTATGTTCCATTGGTAGGTAAAGGAAAGCGCAAATATCGCAAACAAATTCCAAAATCTATCAAAAGTTATTTTTGGGGTAATTTAGCATTAACGATCTTTTTTCTAGACGATGGCTGGTATGATTCAAAAAAAAAGACAGTACGTTTAAGTACAGGTGAATGGTCTAGACAAGAATGTGAATGGTTAACTGATTGTCTGTTGAAAAATTTTAACTTACAAACTAAAATTTACCCATTAACAGGTAATCCTCATCATATTTACATAAAACGGAATTCTTATAATGAGTTTTATAGAAGAGTGAATCCTTTTCTTGAAAAATTTGCAAGAGATTTTCCTAAATACCCTTTAAGTTTGTCGATGAAAAATCGAGTTTTAGTGAAATAGACTTAGATAAAAAATATTTATGGCAGATAAAAAATCCGGTGAATTGCAAGAAAGCTTTTGAATGCTAATTTGCAGCGTAATTTACTAACATTGAAAAAAATTTAAGTAAAGACGTTCAACGACTAGAGAATGAGAATAAAAACTCAATAATTTCTCCACGAGTACCGGACTGTTGTTAGTTAATAAACAATAGATGACATAGTCTGAACTTAAAGACAAACTTTAAGAAATATGAGATAAAGAGCTCATATGTTAACAAATTTTGTGTAAACTCCTTTTCTCAGAGAAGAAGATCTGACGGTATCTGAGGAATAAGCAACGGCTAAAGAAAATTGGCCCAACAAAAAGAAACTTTTTGTGTGCATGATTTGGCTCATAACGGGGGAACCTGAAAGACTTTTTTGAATTGTTAACGCAAGAAAAAGTTTAAGGTAATCCCGTGGGAAGTTTGTTGAAGTATTTTTTAAACTTTAGAAATTTTTTTTCTATTATATTTAAAATTAAAAGAATTTTATGATTTTATCTAACAAAGAAAATAATCTTTCAGCGAAAGAGAAAGCACTATTAATAGGATCACTTTTGGGTGATGGTTTTTTACAAAAAACACCAGCATTTACTGGAAAAGTAAGATTTCGAGTAGGTCATAGTAAAGCACAAAAAGATTACTTACTTTACAAATACAAAATTTTAAAAAGATTCTGTGAAAAAGTCAAACCGGCTCATGATTTTTTAGATCATGGCTATCCAGCATGTAAATTTTATACTTCTTATTGTGAGGAATTTATTCCATGGCACGACTATTTTTATGAAAAAATTGTAAAAAATAATAAGACTCAATATAAAAAAGTCATAAGATCAGACATAAAAAAACACTTAACGGATCCATATTCTTTAGCTATTTGGTTTTGTGATGATGGTACTTTAAGAAAAGATTGCGATTCAGGAAGAATAGCAACACAATCATTTTCAAAAGAGGAAGTCTTAACATTAATGGATAGTTTGAAAAAAAATTACAATATTGAAACAAGTTTAGATACTTGGACAAATAAAAAAAAAGAATTAATATATGGAATAGCTATTTTAGCAAAGAGTGGAAATTGGAATAAATTCCGAGAATTAATTAAAGATATAATAGAAATAGAAATTCCTTCAATGACTTATAAATTATATAAACCAGGTTAAAAAACAACAACAAACCCCGTAACGACTGAAGAAATGTTTTTTTTTATAAAAAAACAAAGTATGAGGCGAAATAGTTTAGTTCAAATTAAAGTTGGATTTTATTATTTTGCAAAACGCCAAACTCTGTTGATTTGTTTTTTTACAAATAAACAGAAGATAGTATAGTCTGTACTTCATGAAAATGAAGAGTATTACGAACTCTGTGCCAGCAGCCGCGGTAAGACAGAGGTTGCAAGCGTTATCCGGAATGATTGGGCGTAAAGCGTCTGTAGGTGGTTTCTGAAGTCTACTGTTAAATCCCAGGGCTTAACTTTGGACAGGCAGTGGAGTACTCAGAGGCTAGAGTTCGGTAGAGGCAGAGGGAATTCCCGGTGGAGCGGTGAAATGCATAGAGATCGGGAAGAACACCAGTGGCGAAAGCGCTCTGCTGGGCCGAAACTGACACTGAGAGACGAAAGCTAAGGGAGCGAATAGGATTAGATACCCTAGTAGTCTTAGCTGTCAACGATGGAAACTAAGTGCTGTCTAATCTTCTTTTTAAGGAGTTGAAACAGTGCTGAAGCTAACGCGTTAAGTTTCCCGCCTGGGGAGTATGCTCGCAAGAGTGAAACTCAAAGGAATTGACGGGGGCCCGCACAAGCGGTGGATTCTGTGGTTTAATTCGCTGCTACGCGAAGAACCTTACCAGGGATTGACATGCCAAGAACTTTCTTGAAAGAGAAAGGTGTTCTCCATAGGAGTAAACTTGGACACAGGTGGTGCATGGCTGTCGTCAGCTCGTGCCGTGAAAAACTCGCGGCTTTTGGTAGAAATACCAATTGTATAGTAAACGGTTTAGTTTACGAAAACCTAGCTCAAACGGGGAACCCTAAGGCCTATATGTGGAGCAATGCTCCATGTACCCATAACAATGGCTAAGGGAATCCCGTGGGAAAGCAAAAATTGACAAAAAAGTCAAAAAAGGAGAAATTCCGCATGCTGAAATTAAGATTTTACAACATGCGTTGAAAACATAATTATGATCTTGAAACAACCCTTCGAATATCGAATGATTTCCCAAAAGGATTTTTGATTAGACGCGGGAATCTACCACACTTTATGAAATTGGTAGAGCCTGTTATTAATCAAGTGCCGTGTATGAGATATAAACTTGACTTTTAAAATTAATTATGCAACCCGTAACGACTAAACGCTAGGCCCTTACTCTGCTAATTCTATAGATAAGGTTTTGACACAGTTTTTACCTTTTGGCCTTTGCTTTTTAGGGTCTTTACCCCACCTTGTGGGGTGGGGAATTGTGACAAAAACAGACTGTCGAAGAACAGAGATGGTGATGGTATAGTCTGAACCTGCAGGAAACTCCAGGTGGCCGGTAAAACACGCAAACCGGTCAGTAAAACATAAATGGAGGTGTATAGTTAAGTCTAGCAACGAGCGCAACCCTCGTCTTGAGTTAGTGTTTTGTTTAAGGTTAGTCCTATTCAATAGTCACATCTCTCAAGAGACTGCCGGTGCAAGCTGGAGGAAGGTGAGGATGACGTCAAGTCAGCATGCCCCTTACACCCTGGGCGACACACGTAATACAATGGTCGGGACAATCAGAAGCTACCCCGTGAGGGCATGCAAATCTGTTAAACCCGACCTCAGTTCGGATTGCAGGCTGCAACTCGCCTGCATGAAGCCGGAATCGCTAGTAATCGCCGGTCAGCATACGGCGGTGAATACGTTCCCGGGCCTTGTACACACCGCCCGTCACGTCGAGGAAGTCGATCTTCCCTTAAGTCATTACTCTAACCTTTTAAGGAAGAGGATGCCCAAGGTGAGGTGGGTGACCATGACGAAGTCGTAACAAGGTAAGCCTACTGGAAGGTGGGCTTGGATCATCTCCTTCGTCAGGTATTTTTGTTTTTTACTTTTTTTTTCTAAAGAAAAAAAAAGTAAAAAATTATCGAGTCAATTATTTATTAGAAAACTTGATAAACCTTAATGATTTATCTGTTGTTTTTTTGTTTAAACAAAAAAACAACAGATAAATTTAAAAATGTTTTAGGTTTTAAAATCTTTGTTAGCAGTTTAACTCTACATGTATTTAGATTAAGTTTTTTGAATTTTTTTGTTTTTTTTTCTTTATTTTATTTTTAATAAAAAAAACAAGAAATTAAAAAACTAAAAAAAAAACACCTCAAAGGGTCAGGGCTATTAGCTCAGTGGTAGAGCGCACCCCTGATAAGGGTGAGGCCGCTGGTTCAAGTCCAGCATAGCCCAAGTATTTTTTTTTGTTTTTTTAGATTTTAATAATTTTTATTTTTTATTTTTTGTTTTTTTTCTATTTTCTTTGTTTTTTTTTATAAAGAAAAACTTTTTTTAAATTTTTTATTTTTGTTTTTGTTTTTCATTTTCTTTGTTTTTTTTTTCTTTAGAAAAAACTTTTTTTAAATTTTTTATTTCTTTTGCTTTTTTTTCTTTAAAAAAAAGTCAATAAAAAACAAAGGGAAAAAAAGCATAAGAAAGGAAAGAACTTTTTTAAATTTTTTATTTTTGTTTTTTTTTTCTTTAGAAAAAAAAAGAAAAAACAAAAGGAAAAAAAGCATAAGAAAAGAAAGAACTTTTCTTGAAGGAAAAAAGCATAAAGAAAAAATAGAAATGATGGGGGTATAGCTCAGTTGGTAGAGCGCTGCCTTTGCAAGGCAGATGTCAGGGGTTCGAGTCCCCTTACCTCCACCCTTTGTTATTTATGATATTTTTTTTTATTATTTTTTATTGTTAAATAGAAACATAAAAGAAAAAAAAATAAAGATAATAAAAAAAGCATTTTAGTTTGTCTTTTTTTTATAAAAAAATAGGTGGGTCAAATAACCCAAGGCTGACGGTGGAGACCTAGGCACCCAGAGACGAAGAAGGGCGCAGAAACCGGCGAGACGCTTCGGTGAGCTGGCAACAAGCATTGATCCGGAGATTCCCTAATAGGGCAACCTCAAGAACTGCCTCATGTTTTCAAAGTGAGGTAAGAGATAACCCGGTGAATTGAAACATCTTAGTAGCCGGAGGAAAAGAAAGCAAAAGCGATTCCCCTAGTAGCGGCGAGCGAATAGGGAACAGCCTAAACCGATGATTCGGGGTAGTGGGAGGACATTATTTTCTGATTTTTTTTGTTTTTACTTTTGGTTTTTTTTTATTAAAAAAAAAGAAAGTAAAAGTAATGAAAAAACAAGAAATAAAGAATAAAAAATTTAAAAATTTAGACGAAGCAGTTGAATGCTGTACCATAGATGGTGAAAGTCCAGTCGTCAAAAGATTAAAAAAAGTCTTCTCCCAAGTAGCATGGGGCACGTGGAATCCCGTGTGAATCTGCGAGGACCACCTCGTAAGGCTAAAAACTCCTGGGTGACCGATAGCGAAATAGTACCGCGAGGGAAAGTTGAAAAGAACCCCCGACGGGGAGTGAAATAGAACATGAAACCGTCAGCTAACAAGCAGTAGGAGGTGTTTTATTTTTTTAAAATAAAAAAGGAACTGACTGCGTGCCTGTTGAAGAATGAGCCGGCGACTTATAGGAAGTGGCTGGGTTAAAGAGTTGAATCTGGAGCCCAAGCGAAAGCGAGTCTGAATAGGGCTAAAAATTAAGTCACTTCTTATGGACCCGAACCCGGGTGATCTCACCATGACCAGGATGAAACTTGGGTCACACTAAGAGGAGGTTATCAACTCATTGAAAGGCCTCCCTGAGCGGTAACGCTCGGATAAAAATCTGGCTTATATCGATGAACCCTTGTAACAAATTTGACAAGTTATGTGGGAATATCGAGGGAAGTCTTACAGTAAAAAAAAAGGGCATAAAAATCTCTCTCTTTATTTTTTAATGATAGAGACCTAAGAAAAACTTGCTGAATTCAGTAAGTTTTAAAAATTCACATCTGTAATGACCCCGTAACGACTGACTCGTAAAAAGAGGAGAGTTTAAGAGTTTTCTTAAGCTAATACGCCAGCACTACACAGCCCAAAATAAATAAACTGTAAAGAAAATCCAAAAGAAAAAGAAGGAAGAACATGACTTTTAAACCGACAGCAAATTGGATCATAGGCTTTACAGATGCTGAGGGATGTTTCAGCATTTGTATAACCAATAATGAAAAATTTATCGGAATTTCGTTTACATTTTATATTTCTCAAAAAATAAAAGAACCTTTGATAAAATATCAAGAGTTTTTAAAGGAATATATAAAGCAAAATTCAATTTCAGTAGACACCGAAATACCAAAATTGGTACCAGGAAACGGAACTGAGAATTTACGAATAAGACAACATGATCTTCTTTTAAAGGTGATTCGACCTTTTTTTGAAGAATTTCCACTGTTATCTTCAAAATGGCAAGATTGTCAGCTGTTCTTTGCTGCTCTTGACATTCATAAAGATAAACAAATGACTAATCATGTTCGAATTCTTAAGATTGCTCACATAATGTTTGCTATGAATACTGAAGGTGAACAGAGAATTCGGCCTTTAACGTACTACGAAAATTTTGTTAAACCGAGATTTAAAAATAAGCAACTATGGGAAATAGCCTGTCTAGAAGCGAAAAAAGGTGTAAAAGAAATTTTGGACCGACCGTACCCGTCTTTAACAAAAAAATTTGGATCGATCTCTTTTTTAAGAGAAGACTATTTTTTTGGACTTTTAACTGGTGATGGTTGCTTCCACGCTGACTTTGATTGTCGTAAAGGACGAACTGTTAAAGTTCGTAAAAGTTTAAGTATTTCTATGATAAAAACTACGAGAAATGAGGAGTTACTAAATGCAATTGCAGAACAGTTTGATTTGACTTGGAAAAAACGACTATCTGCAAAAAACCGTCATTCATGGAAAATTGAGAAAAGTGAAGAAATCAATCAAATTCTTCAACCTTTCTTTTTGAAAAATGCAAAAAAATTTCCAATTTTTAAGAGAAGACATCTTGAATGTTGGTTGACAATTGATAAATTACTTAAACTTCTAAAAGGTGATTTAGCAAATTTTTCGGCAAAATCAAAAGTTATGGTTTTATTAATGGAAATTTATAATGTGCATGATGGGACATACCGCAAATATTCTCGAGAGGAAATCATAAATCGATTCCGACAAGATTGGATTTTTTAAAAAGTTAAGTTTATAGTGATAGTTGAAAATATAGTCTAATTTAACAAGAAATTGTTAAGAAAATTGCCGAACCGACCGATGTTGAAAAATCGGCGGATGAGTTGTGGTGAGCGGAGAAATTCCAATCGAACTCGGAGCTAGCTGGTTCTCCCCGAAATGCGTTGAGGCGCAGCGGCCACGAAAAAAGAGCTGTCTAGTGGTAAAGCACTGTTTAGACGCGGGCTGCGAAAGCGGTACCAAGTCTTGGCAAACTCAGAATACTAGGCATAGCTTTCCGTGAGCCAGTGAGACGGTGGGGGATAAGCTTCATCGTCAAGAGGGAAACAGCCCAGATCACCAGCTAAGGTCCCAAAATGGCCGCTAAGTGGAAAAGGATGTGAGAATGCGGAAACAACCAGGAGGTTTGCTTAGAAGCAGCAACTCCTTTAAAGAGTGCGTAATAGCTCACTGGTCAAGCGTTGTTGCGCCGATAATGCCCGGGACTAAGCGGCCTGCCGAAGCTGTGAGATTATAAAAATCGGTAGGGGAGCGTTCTGCTTAGGGTGAAGCTTCTATGTCAGTAGAGGTGGACAAAGCAGAAGTGAGAATAAAGCTAATTGTTCTCACTTTAATAAATTGGGTGAATTGCAAGAAAAACTGTATCAAAACACTTTGTTAAGTGTTTTCAAAAGTTAACTTGCAGCCAAGTTTTCTGTTTTTTTCTTTTAGTTTTTTTATTTTTAAATAAAAAACAAGAAAAAAAAGAAAAAAAGTTCAACGACTAGGGGAGAAATAACCCCCACGAGTACCCAACAATGGCGTCGTAAATCGTTCCGCCGTTGATGACATAGTCTGACCTTTAAGGAAACTTAAAGAAAGAAAGAGATTAAATGCTCTTTCCTCACGTTGTCTTTTTAGCAATGCTAAAAATGCAAAATAAGTGGGGATCAAAACTTATTTTTTTCTTTTCTTTTATAAAATAAAGAAAAGCCTGTAATAAAAAAGTATAAATCAAAATTCTTATGCAACAGATTAATTCTTTAAATTCGTACGTAATGTCCGATGATACAGCTCTAGGCCTTTTTGATACAGATGGCTCAATTTTGATAATCACAGATTACCGATTCTATGAGTCTAAAAAACTGGTTTAAGCTTCAAAGTGGTATATTGTTTAGAACAATCTTTATTGAAAAAAGACACAGTTAAAATCTTTGCCCAAAAGTTTGGTGGGAAAATGTTTATAAATGAAAAATCAGGCTCGTTTCGAGTTAATCAAACTTCATTGGTCGGGAAAAAAGTGCGTTAGTTTTTATTAAACAATAAACCGAAACACCCATATCGATTACGTGATTGGTTAATCTCAGAACAAATTGCGATACTTTTAAACGCTAAACAAAACAAAGTAAGTCAAATTACCATAGTTCACTTAGTTAGACATAAAAGTTTATTTGTTAGTCAAGGTGGTGGCGATAAATATTTGAAGAAATGTTATACACATATACAAACAACCAATGCTGAAATTCGACAAGGGTTAGTAGCTTCTGAAAAAATTATATATAAGATTGAAAAAAGTTTAGCTGCTTATATGAAACAACTTGGGATAATTAAACTCTCAGATGATTACGTTCTAGGTGTGCACTATGGAGATGGTTCATTCTATGTCGGACTTTCTTGGAAACCAACAGAAAAAAGTCATCGTTTACGTTGTGAGCCTGAATGGTCAATAAGTGGCGATGATGAGACGTATTGGAAAGCTTTTTCGAACACGTTTGATGGTAGAACATGCTTAGTTGATAAGAAAGGACAGCGCAAATTTGTATTGGTTGGTGTAAAAAAATGTATATGTGTTTTAGATTTATTTGATAAAGCACCATGGATAAACAAATACAAGTTCGAACAATATGTACGTTGGAAAAAATCTATCAATTTGATACAGATAAAAAACATTTTACTGAACAAGGGATTAAAAAGTTGCTTGATTTAACTTATGGCTTAGCGGAAAAAGGAAGGAGAAAGTATTCAAAACAACAATACTTAGAGTAGGGCCTTACTTGGCTTTATAATCCAAACCGTCAAAAACGCAAGCCGCGTGGAGAAAAATAAAGTGTTGATTAATAACAAAAGTGGTCGGCTTGAGTAACGAAAACATTGGTGAGAATCCAATGCCCCGAAAACCTAAGGGTTCCTCTACAAGGCTCGTCCGTGGGGGGTGAGTCAGGACCTAAGGCGAGGCCGAGAGGCGTAGTCGATGGAAAACAGGTTAAAATTCCTGTACTGATTTTTTTGGGAACCGAGTGACGAAGGAGGCTAAGCTGGATCTGTTTATGGATAGTAGTGGAAACGTTCGAGGCTATGATAGATAGAACAAAAATTATTTAGAGCGTAGGACGTGATCCCGTTTTTCTTTCTTTTGAAAGAAAACCGCCAGTTACGTCAAACTTCCAAGAAAAACTTGAACTCTTTTTAAACTTTTTTAGTTTAAAAAACAAAAAAATCACCTGTACCTGAAACCGACACAGGTAGGTAGGTAGAGAAAACCAAGGGGCGCGAGAGAACTCTCTCTAAGGAACTCGGCAAACTGGCCCCGTCACTTCGGGAGAAGGGGCGCCCTCTTAATAAAGGGTCGCAGTGACCAGGCTCAGGCGACTGTTTACCAAAAACATAGGTCTCCGAAAAGTCGTAAGACAATTTATGGGGGCTGACGCCTGCCCAGTGCCGGAAGGTGAAGGAAGTTGGTTATTCTGTTATTCAGAAAAAGCTGACAACCGAAGCCCCGGTGAACGGCGGCTGTAACTATAACGGTTTGGCAAAACAAATTTTAGGGCCGTTAAAAAAGGTAACCATATGCTGGAACATCCTGAAGATTTACAGAACCGAGTAGGTAAAATACTGTAAATTAAAGGACAATCAGCAGGAAACTAAAAGAAGAATAAAAAATAGATTTTTTTTAGAATAAATTTCCTATTAAATAAATAGAAAAATTAAAGATATGAATAACCAACTTCAAAAACAGAAAAAATTAAGTGATGAAGAAATTTTAATGACGATAAAAGAATTAAAAAAATTAAATGCTCAATATACTTTGAAAAAGAGTTTTGTAACCTATTTTAAAAACTTACTTAAATTGTTTAACGTTTCTTCAATATTAATAACTACTAAACATAAATACTTTCTTGGTGGTTTTATTGAAGGAGAAGGTTCTTTAAATGTAAGTGCAAAAAAAATTGCGGAAAAAGGTTTAATGATAGATCCTGAATTCAGCATTACTCAACATATAAATGGTGCTCAAATTCTACTATTAGCTATGGGTGTGTTTCAAACAGGTCGTTTGTCTTATAAATCAGGCAGTAAAGCGACGCTAGTTTATCGAATAGATAATCGTCAATCATTGAAAACAAAAATTTTGCCGTTTTTCAAAACGTATGTCACTCCTTTTTCGAGTGCTTTCAAAAAATATCGAATAGAACAATTTGAAAAACTTTTAATTCTTTTTGAACAAGGTATTCATAAAAGTTGTGATGGCATGTGTAATGAGATTTTGCCGATTTGGGACAGTTTGCGAATGCAGAAAGGTCAAAAAAATGAATCTTTTTCTAATTTAGCATCCGCGCAAGCTTTGGTAAAAAAAAACAACAAATAGGGAATTTTTTTAGGATCCTCAGAGACTATACGTTACCCAATTCTTAAAAATAATTTTTTAACATTCTCGTTTAACTTAACCACAAAGTGGTTAATAGTGGTTAGCAGTTTTAGCTTTGCTAAGGCTAAAAAAAGGAGAGTTCAAAGTTAATAAAATTTTGGAGAGTATCCATCGTTAAAATTGAATTGAAGATATAGTCCAATCTTTGATGAGAATTAAGGAATACCTTATGCCTAAGGTAGCGAAATTCATTGTCGAGTAAGTTTCGACCTGCACGAAAGGCGTAACGATCTGGGCGCTGTCTCGGAGAGAGACTCGGTGAAATAGACTTGTCCGTGAAGATGCGGACTTCCGAAACCTGGACAGAAAGACCCTATGAAGCTTGACTGTATCCTGGAATTGGGTTCGGGCTTTTTTTGCGCAGCCTAGGTGGGAGGCTTTGAAGGTTCTCTGCAGGGAGAGCTGGAGCCATCATTGAGAGACCACTCTGAAAGAGCTAGAATCCTCATGGCGATCTTTGAATCAGGACGCTTGACAGTTTCAGGTGGACAGTTTATCTGGGGCGGATGCCTTCTAAAAGGTAACGAAGGCGTGCAAAGGTTCCCTCAGTCTGGACGGAAATCAGACGCGGAGTGTAAAGGCAGAAGGGAGCTTGACTGCAAGACCTACAAGTCGAGCAGGGGCGAAAGCCGGCCTTAGTGATCCGACGGTGCCGCGTGGAAGGGCCGTCGCTCAACGGATAAAAGTTACTCTAGGGATAGAATGTTGTCCCGCTTGATGAAAACGTCAAGGCAACTAACAGGGTTAATTGCAAGGACAGCTATTTGTATTTGTTAAATAAAAATAAAAAACATATTATATGCTAACTTGCAGCGAAGCTCACTGAACACACTTGTCATGTAGGTGAGAACGTTCAACGACTAGAGAGTGAGGATGTGAGACCAATAATCTCTTCACGAGTGCCCGGCAATTTAAAAAAGGTTCTTAGTAAAAAAACAAAAAATAAAAATCAATATTTACCTATGATCGAAAAAAATCAAATTAAAAAAAGTCGTAAAAAACTTATTGAATAAAAAAAAAAATGAAAACTTTTAAAAAATTTTTACTATTAGTTGAACCACATATCATCGAATCGATGAAATATAGATTACCCTTTTTTCTTTTTTTTTCTTTAGAAAAAAACAAAAAAAGGGAAAAAATTGATGACATAGTCTGAACTTTTTGGAAACAAAAAGAGACAAAAATTTAAATACTTTTTGTAAAAACATACTTGAACAGGCTGATCTTCCCCAAGAGTTCACATCGACGGGAAGGTTTGGCACCTCAACATTGGGGCTTCTTTTTTGGCAACAAAAAGAAGGAAATTCGGCTATATGCTGGAATGTCCGAAAAGGATCCTACTGACAAGTGAAAAATTGTAAAACTTTGTAGGTGCGGAGAATCAGCAGGGAAGTCGTCAGAATGAATTTATTGATTTCTAAAAACTGACAGACCCTTCAACGACTCTATGCCGAACATCCTGAGAATTCAAGGGTGATGATAGAGTCTGAACTTCGTGGCGACACGAAGGCCAATTAAGAATTTAAGAACATGATTCGAGTTTCAATTTTTTTTAGAAATTTAAATGTTTTAAGAAATTTAAATGGCGTGACTATTATTAAACTTCTTAAAAAAAAATAAAAACCAACTTAAAAAAACAGATGAATGAGTAAATTGACAAAAGAACAACGAGAAATTTTAGTAGGCCTTCTTCTTGGAGATGGAAATATGCAAACAGAAAATAATGGGAGAACTTATCGATTTCGATTTTCTCAACAATCTCGACAGAAAGATTACCTTTTTGCTGTGTATGAGATTTTTAAACCATTTGTCACAACGCCGCCAAGAGAGTATAGATTTACTGATTCTAGAACTGGAAAAAAATCTTTCAGATGGGCTTTTGCTACCACTCAACAAGCCTGTTTTCGGTTTTATGGGCAACTTTTTTATAGCCTTAATGGAAAAAAAAAAGTCCCAAAAATTATTCGAAAGTTGTTGAAACCAAAGGGACTAGCTTTTTGGTATATGGATGATGGAGCACAAAAATGGGCAGGAAAAACTCTAGCTTGTCAGATTTGTACTGATGGATTTACGTTGGAAGATGTTAAACTCTTAAAAAGTGTTTTAGAAGACAATTTTAAATTACAAGTTTCTATCAACCGGCAAAGAGAAAATTATCGTTTAGGCATTAGTGCAAAAAGCTATCAAACTCTTCGAAATTTAATTTTTCCTTTTCTATTAAAAACTATGCACTACAAATTTCCAAAAGAAGAATAATAGGAATTAACATATTTGCGATGTCGGCTCTTTGCATCCTGGGGCGGTAGTACGTCCCAAGGGTTGGGCTGTTCGCCCATGAAAGCAGTACGTGAGCTGGGTTCAGAACGTCGTGAGACAGTTCGGTCCATATCCGGTTTCGGCGTTAGAGCATTGAGGGGATCCTTCATTAGTACGAGAGGACCTTGAAGGACGCACCTCTAGTCTACCAGTTCTTCTTCCAAGGGGAAACGCTGGGTAGCTACGTGCGGAGAAGATAACCGCTGAAAGCATCTAAGTGGGAAGCTCACCTCAAGATGAGTGCTCTCCATCAGGCCACGGTTAGACCAACCGATTGATAGGTGTTAAGTGTAAGATCCGTAATGATCTGAGCTAAGACAAACTAAAGGCCGATTGATTTTGACCCTAAATTTTTTATTTTTATTATTTGCTTTTTTACTAATTTATTTATATTAGTAAAAAAGCAAGTATTTGTTTTTCTATGGGGGGTTTGTTTTTTTTATTTAAAAAAAAATAACGAGAAAAACATTTTATTTTTAACTTCCCAAGACTTGTATTTTTTTATCTAAAAAATGAGCTTTTGCTCTTTGTTATTTACTCTTAATATTAAATAAAAAGCTCTTTTTTTTTTTATAAAAAAAAAAAGAAAGAGTTTTTTCTGCTATTTTAAAAACTTTGAAAAAAAACAAAGAGAAAAATAGAGGAATGAAAAATCCCCGGTGCTCAAAGCTTGGTTGGAACCACACCGATCCATCCCGAACTCGGTTGTGAAACGATCAAGAGGTTTGAAAAACTCGTTGGGAGACTAACGGGAAATTCTTTTCTAGTGCCGGGGTTTTTTACTAAAAAACTTATTGCTATATTTTTTTTGTTTTAAAAATCTTATTATTGAAATATTCTTTTTTTTAATTTATTTTTTATTTAAATGGTTTAAACTTGTCTTAAATTTTTGTTATTTATTCGGTTTTTTTTAATTAAAAAAGAAGTTTATTTTTAAACTAAAAAGTTAATTTACTTTTTTTATTTTTCTTTTGTTTTTCTTTGTTTAAACTTTTCTTAAAGCTTTTCTTTTATTTCTTATTTTTTCTTTGTACAAAATCTCTTAATTTTTAGTATTCTTAGTTTTTTGTTTTTAAAACTTTTAACTTTTAGACTTTTTAAAATTTTCAAAAACTTTCATTTTTTAGTTTTTTGTTTTTAAAAATCTTCATTTTTTAATTTTTTGTTTTTAAAAATTTTAACTTTTTTAAAAGTTTTACTTTTTAACAAAATTGCGTCCTAACTTCTAACGTGTTGGTGTTTTTTTAGTGTTACAGAAAGAAAACACCGAAAAATTTGATGGTTTTATAGGACGCAGTTTTAAAATAAACAAATGTAGTAAAAAAAGAAAAAAAGGATAGTTAGGTAAAAAACAGAAAAGTCCAGGACGCAATTTTAAAATCAATATTGCGTCTTGAGAATTAAAAATGCGTTCCTGAGGAATGAAAAACCTTTAATAAAAAATCAAATTGAAATTAGTTTCTGTTTTAGGAACAACAAATGTACAGTTAGGTTAGGCTTGGTTTACTTTATTTGTATATAAAGTTAGGCTTGGGTTGGCTAGGCTTAGGTTGTCTGGGGCTGGGAAGACTTAGGTTGGGAAGGCTTGGTATATTTGAATTAAAAAAAAGCTTTTGAGCAGAGGACTGTGTCCGAAGCATTAAGGATCGATAAAAAGAGTTGAATTAAAATAATTGCTAATGAGTTAAAAAATAAAAAAATCAAAAATTTAAAAAATTAAAGTTCATGGATAATGATGATTTAAGAAAAGCAGTTTTAGCAAGCTTACCAGAAAAACTAAAAGAAGGCTTAGAGAATTTAAGGATTTCTTTTATATTTAGGAAAAACAAAAAAAGTCAAGGTCGTTCTTCATCTCCAACAAAGAACCTTTCAGAGATCAAAGAGAAATTAAAAAAGGGGTTTTATTTTTCACTAAAATCAGATAATGAAGGAAAGATGTTACCTAATGAAAGCGAAGAGAATGAATAAAGTTAATGAAGTATTTAGTAAAAAATCAAGAAGCAGGATTAAAAGAAGAAACAAAAGAAGAAACAAAAAAAGAAAAAGATTTAGAGGAAGAAGAAAATGTATTGTTAAAAGAAAAAAGTCGTGATCTTCAAGTATCTTCATCCAAAGAAAAAGAAATAGACTGCTCTTCCTTAAAAAAATCTTCTTTAGAAAGTTCTTCTTTAGAAAGTTCTTCTTTAGATTTAGCAAGTCCTTAAAAAACTTTATTAGAAAAAAGAGATCTTCCATCTCCTGAATTTATTTCATTAAAAGAAAAAAAAGAATTATTAAAAAAATGTTAGAAGCAGAAGTAATAAATAATGAGGAGGTAGAATCTTCGTTATATTCACAAAGACCAGACCTTTTAGAACTAACAGAGAAGGAATTAAAAAAATATTATACTACAGTAGTAAAGATAGCTAAAAATTATGGGAAGGATAAAGTAGATTACGAAACAAAAGCATTAATAGAACTAGGAGTAAAAGAAGACTTGGACTTTTTAAACCTTTCAGAAAAAGATTCAACTTTAGACAAACCATATCTAATAGCTAAATGGTGGTATGCTTTTTTAACAAATAAAAATTATGAAAATGGGTTTCGTTTTAACAAAAGGAAATATTTTTTTGTGGTTAAAAAACCTATTCAAAGATTATCCTTCGAAAGAATTATCCTCAGGATTGGTTTGCGAGGAAATAATCAGATATATATCTTTGCTTTATCCTCAACAATATGAATTAGGTAAGCCTAAAAAAGAAAAAAAAGAAAGTTCATCAATTTTTGAAAAAAATTTTTATATTTTTTTTTCGTTTTTTATTGCTTTTGCTTTTTTTCTTTAAAAAAAGTTTTTTTTCTTGTTTTTTTTTTTGTTTTTTTTAAGTTTTAAACTTTTTGCCCTCGGTCGGACTTGAACCGACATGCTTAAAGCGTTGACTTTTGAAGTCAATATGTATACCATTTCATCACGAAGGCTTTTTTTATAAATTATAGTATAATTTTATTAAAAAAAAAACACTTAAATTTAAACTAAGTGTGTTTTATCTTTGCTAAATAAATTCTTTTATATTAAAATAAAATGATGGAATGAAAGAATGACAATTTTATAATAATTTCTATTCTAATGGCGGTGTGGCCAAGTGGTAAGGCAAGGGATTGCAAATCCTTGATTCCCCAGTTCGAATCTGGGTGCCGCCTTTGAGTTAAAATAAAATTTATTTTTATTTAATTCTCTATAATTTCTATAGACAAAGTTCTATTATTATGCTATTTATAGAATTAAACAAACATCCTTTTTCTTTGCTTTTTTCTTATTTTGTCTTTTTTTTCATAAGAAAAAAACTGAGTATTTTTTATAAAAGAAAAAAAGACAAACGTTTTTTTTTTAATTTTAATTTTTATTTATTTTTTCCTTTTCTTTTGATTTTAAAAAAGTGAGAAAAATATTAAAATAGACGAAGTTGCTAGTTTTTTTCTTCTATAAAACTATAATTAAATAAATTTAGAAAAATTTGTTTAAGTTTTTTTCAAAGCTTAGTTATGGTATGTCTCCTTTTTATTTTATTTGTATTTTTTTTAAATAAAAGAAAAGGGTTTTAATTGATTTTAGTCAAAAAAATGAAAAACAAAGAAGAATAAAATATTTCCTTATTTTTTATTTTTCAATTTAAAAGAAAAAGACTGGAAAATAAAAAATAAGAATAAAAAGAAAAAATCAAAAATATATGTTAAGTCCGAAAAGAACAAAATTTCGTAAACAACATAGAGGTCATTTAAGAGGAAAGGCATTACGCGGTAATAAAATTTCTTTTGGGGAATTTGGTTTACAAGCGTTAGAACCTTCTTGGATAACCTCTCGTCAAATAGAAGCAGGACGTAGGGTATTAACTCGTTATGTTCGTCGAGGTGGGAAATTATGGATTCGTATATTTCCAGATAAACCTGTAACAATGCGTCCTGCTGGAACACGAATGGGTTCAGGAAAAGGATCTCCTGAATTTTGGGTAGCCGTTGTGCATCCAGGCAAAATTCTTTATGAGGTTAGAGGAATTTCAGAAATTGTAGCAAAACAAGCACTTCGAATTGCTTCTTTTAAAATGCCTATAAGAACGAAATTTTTAAAAAGTCCTTTAATTTCAAAAAAAATTAAAGCAATAAAATAAAAAAAAATTTGATTTTTATTGTCTTTTTTGTTTTTTAAATGGATAAAAATAAACACGGTTATAGATATTTCAAATTTTTTTTTATTTTTTTTTTTTTTTCTAAAGATAAAAGAATTTTTTTTTGTTTAGAAAAAAAACAAAAAACATAAAAAAAAACCAGAATTTTTAGAATTTATTGTTTTGTACACTAAATAATTGAATAGTAATGAATTTATTATTTTTTCTATTATTTGTTTGTCTTTATCTTTAAATTTTTTCAATTTTTGCTTTTGTTTTTCTTTTTGACTTAAAAAAAACAAAGAAAAAAACTAATAGAGAGAAAAATAAAAGTGAAAAATAAATAAAAAAGAAAATGAAACATATTAGATTTTAGATGAATATAAAAACTTTAAAATCATTTAATTTACGAATTAAAATATGATTAGACCTCAATCTTATCTAAATGTTGCGGATAACTGTGGTGCCCGCAAACTTATGTGCATTCGAATATTAGGAGGAAAACGTCAATCTGCAAATATAGGAGATGTTATTATAGCAGTAGTAAAAGATGCTTTACCAAACATGCCTTTAAAAAAATCAGACATCGTGAAAGCAGTTATAGTGAGAACAAGTAAAGGTATAAAACGTCAAAATGGTTTATATATTCGTTTTGATGAAAATGCTGCTGTTGTAATAAATAAAGAAGGAAATCCAAGAGGAACACGAGTTTTTGGTCCTATAGCAAGAGAATTAAGAGATCGTCAATTTCCGAAAATTATTTCGTTAGCACCTGAAGTCATTTAAATTAAAAATAAAGAAATAAAAAAACTTATTATGGTGATTTTCTATCTAATAAAAAAAATTTATAAATTTTGATTATTTAAAAAAAAAAAAAAAACAAAATAATGAATTAAAAAAATTTTTATTTAAATTAGATATGTTTAAAGTATTTAAAATGAGTTTAATAAAGTAAAAAAAATAATTGTATTATGCAAAGATTAAAAAAACAATATATTGAAAAAATTGTTCCTACATTTCAACAAAAATTTCAATACAAAAATATTCATCAAGTTCCCCAAATTAAAAAAATAGTTCTCAATCGTGGAGTTGGAGATGCTTCTCAAAATACAAAAATATTGGAATCGTCTCTTAAAGAACTTTCTTTGATCGCTGGACAAAAAGGAATCATCACACGCTCTAAAAAAGCTATAGCGGGGTTCAAAATTCGTCAAGAAATGCCTGTTGGTGTTTGCGTAACTCTTAGAGGTGATCGCATGTATGGTTTTTTAGATCGTTTAGTTCATTTAGCTTTTCCTCGTGTAAGAGATTTTCAAGGAATTCAATCTAAAAGTTTTGATAAACATGGTAATTATAGTTTAGGTTTAGAAGAACAATTAATGTTTCCAGAGATTGAATATGATAAAATAGATCAAATTCAAGGAATGGATATTTCCATTGTAACAACGGCAAAAAATCAAGAAGAAGGTTTAACTCTTTTAAAAGAATTTGGCTTACCTTTTAAATCCTAAATTTTATTTAAATAAAAAATTAAAATAGAAAAAAAGTAAACGTTTTTATTTTCAATCTATTTATGAGAAAGAAATTTCTTTAATAAGAAATTTTGATTTTTGTTTTTTTCTTTGTTCTTTTATCTTCTTTTTTTTTAAAGAAAAAAATAAGGGTTTAGGTTTGTTTCTTATATACTATAGAAGAGGCTTGTATCTGAATATATATAGTAAAAATAAAAAATAATAGAAAAATAAATAAAAATAGTTAGAATAAAACAAAAAAAAATAAGAAAAGGTTTTTTTTCTTTAGAAAAAAACACAAAAAACGAAAAACATGAAAAGAAAAATAAAAAATTTTGTTATTTATTTTAAATGGTAAATGATAGTCTTAGTGATATGTTAACAAGAATACGAAACGCTTGTATGATTAAAAAATCCATTATTTTAATACCATATACTCGTTTAAATGAAAAAGTTGCTCAAATTTTAGAAAAAGAAGGATTTATTCAAGCGTTTCAAATTTCGTCAGATTTAAATTTTTTAAAACTTCGTTTAAAATATAGATTTAAACAAGTTTTGAATATAAAACAAAAAAAATCATGTATTACAAATTTAAAAAAAATAAGTAAACCAGGGCTTCGAATATATGCTAATCATAAAGAAATTCCTCGGATTTTAGAAGGTGCAGGTATTATTATTTTATCTACACCTAGCGGAATTGTGACAGATAAAGAAGCACGGTTGAAAGGGATAGGTGGAGAACTTTTATGTTCGATATGGTAATTCGAAATTTTTAAAATGTTGTTTATTTTTTTTTTTAGAAAACTTTTTAACAAATAATTTGTTATAATTTTCTCAAATATGTAAAAATTTTATGAAAAAATAAGTTTTTGTGTGATTTAAAATAATTACTTGTATAATTTGTTTATCAAGACCCTAAAGCGTTGCTTATGGAATGCAAAACGTATTTTTATAACTTCTATCAAGTAGTTTTTTTTAGATAAAAAAATTGTTTTAAGGAGGAAATCCATGACAATTAGTTCACCAGAACGAGAAACCAAAAAAGTTAAAATTGCGGTTGATCGTAATCCAGTTGAAACAAATTTTGAAAAATGGGCGTGCGACCTGAAATAAAGATCAGACAAAACGTAAAAGAGTTATTACAAACATGTCCGATTGCTTTTTTAGCAATCGGACATTTCTATTCTTAAATTTTTTTTGTTTTTTATTGCTTTTGCTTTTTTTCCCTTTGTTTTTTCTTTTTTTTTTCTAAAGAAAAAAAAAACAAAAATAAAAAATTTAAAAAAAGTTTTTTAAGTTCTTTTTTCCTTTTTATCTTTAAATCATTTGATAAAAAACAAAAGTTCTCCTTCTTTTTTCTTTGTTTTTTATTTTAAAAGTAAAAAAAACAAAAAGAAAATAATTTTAAATTTTTTATAAATATTTATGAATATTGAACAAAATATGAATACATTAAAATGGAATACTATTCCATGGACTTTAATAGACAAATATATTTTACAAATTCAAAATCGAATTTATTATGCAGAAAAAAAAAATGATAAAAAACATGTTTATATATTGCAGAGTAAATTTTCTAAAAGTTGGAGTCTTCAAACTAAAAATTTTTTTGAATTATGTTTTATTATTTTTCTGCAAAAAAACAAAAAGGAAAAAAATATCAAAAAATTAAGTCTAAAGGAAAATGAATTTAAAGAATTTTTACAAACCATGTATCCTTTTTTTTATAATAATGAAAATATTAAAAATAAAATATTTTCTATTTTTTCTTTAGAAAAAAAAGAAAAGAAAGTTACAAATGTAAAAAAAGAAAAAATAGAAAAAATAAAAGAAAGAAAAAAGGAAAAATCTATAAAAAAATTTTTTAATTCTTTTATTGATTATAAAACACCTATAACTTATAAAATTGATGCACCATTATTTGCTCAAAAAATTCTTTTTAAATATTATCAATTTCAATTTTTACAACATGTTTTTCTTTTTTCGATAGACTTGATGTATTCAAATATTAATTTGAAGGATTTGACTTTAAGAAATTCTATTTTTTTCATTATTTCAAAAAAAAGTATTTATAATAAAAAAAACAAAAAATATGAAATTAGGTCTTATAATTCGAACAAATTGAATTTAGGTTGGTTTACCGATTTTGACATTTTTTTTAAAGAAAAAATTGATGTTTACAGAAAGTCTAAAAGTCTGAAGAAAAAATTAAAAGATTTGTTACAAATATTTTATTTGACTAAAGATATTCATTATCAAGTACTAGAAAATAATAAAGAATTTCTTTGGTCTTTATCTTTTCAATTCACATATTTAAATGAAAAAATGTCTCTTTCCTTTCTTATGCTTTTTTTCCCTTTGTTTTTTATTGAAAATAAAAAATTTAAAAAAAGTTTTTCTAAAGAAAAAATAGAGGAAATAAAAAAAATTATTATATTGATTCAAAAAAAGAAAATAATTGAATCTCAATGGCAAGGTCGTTATGAATGTTATTCATATTATTTCAATAAAGGGGCTTCATCTTTTAAGAAAATTCAAGCCATTTATAAAAATATATGTGATGAACCCAAATATATTTTAAAAATAGAAATAAAAAAATTATGGTTATTGATTGAACAATTAAATAACAAAAAGTCCAAAAAAAATAAATTATTTGAGAATTTTTTTTATTTGTTGAAAAATTTGTTTTTTTATGGATTAGAAAAATCTTTTTTTCATATTTTAAAAAAACAAGATTTTAATCTTTCTAATTCTTTTTTGAAACAAATACTAATTTTCGATAAAAATCAAATAATTATATTACATAAAAATGATGTTTTTCTTAAAAAATTTTGTCAATTTTTCTTTTCTTCTCTTTTTCTTTCTTCGAAAGAAAAAATCAAAATGGACCAAATAATAGAAAAAAGAAATATCTCTTCTCTTCCACTATCATGGAACTTATGTAGAAAGAATTCTCTTGGTGATTTTGATTTAATTAAAATGCAAATAGTTCATAGTTTTATGCCGTATGAGAAAAATCCACCGGGAATAAATTTTTTAGGATTTCATATTAACCAGTTAAATAAAAAATACTATTTACAAAAAAATATTGATTTAGAGTATTTTAAAAAGCCTATATATAATACTACTAAATTTAATATTCAAACTTTTATTGCACCTTCTTTATCGAATGTTCGTCATCATTTACTGCAAATTCGAACAGTTATAAAGCAATCGAAAACATTAAATCAAGAATTACTCATTAAGCGACTTTCACCTACAATACGTGGTTGGTCAAAATTTTATTCTCAAGCATTCTTTTTTCTTAATAAAAAAAAAGAATATCAAAAAACAGCGAAGTATTGTGATTACTTAACATTTAAAATGCTTTGGCGCTGGGCTTGTAGAAGACATCCAAATAAAAATCGCAAATGGATAAAGTTAAAATACTTTAAAACTTTAAATAATAAAAATTGGGTTTTTTGTACTTCCAAAAAAATTGAAACAGCGGAAAAAAATTCGTCAAATAACCCAACCTTAATTCCGTTAGAAAAAACTTCCTTTATTTATGCCACTTCTCTATATTTATGTTTACCATTACATCGTGAAGCTTAATATTAAAATTTAAATTAGTAAAATAGCAATATATAATCAATAAGCAAATATGAAATATAGCAGAAAAAAAAAATTACTAAAATAATTAGATCATTAAAATAAAAAAAGAAAAAACAAAAACAAGACTTTCTTTCTTTTTATCTATGTAATAGCCACATTGAAGCCAATTATTGAATTAAAATATTGGAATAATAAAAAAGCCAAGAAATAGGAAAAATCTATTAGAATATTTTAGTGATCCGGCTATGTTGGGTAAAATCAAAATCCCTAAACGTAAGTAGAAAAAATAGAAAAATATTGACTAAATTTTTAAAGAAAGAAAAAATAAACAGAAATTTGTTATTTTTTTGTTTTTAATATAGGGCGAACGACGGGGATTGAACCCGCGCATGATGGAGTCACAGTCCACTGCCTTACCACTTGGCTACGTCCGCCATTTATTAATATCCAAGCACTGATTGAATTTCTAGAAAATTTCAAAAAATAAAATGCTGGATATTTTTTTACTATTTTTTATTTTTTTTTTTCTTATTTTTTTTCTGTTTTTTTTCTGTTTTTTTCTTATGCTTTTTTTCCTTTTGTTTTTTCTTTTTTTTCTAAAGAAAAAAAGCATAAGAAAAGAAAGAAAATGAAAAAAAAAAGAAAATAGATTAATCTAAAAATTTTTTAAAAAATAAAAAGATTATTTGATTATATATTTAATCATTTTTTAAACGATTGTTCAATATAAGAAAGTTAAAAAAAAAGAATTTTATATTTTTTTTTCTTCTTTATACTAGTATATATACGAGACAACCTTTTTGTTTTCATTCCTTTTTTATTTATTAAAAAAAAACCTATAGGAGATCATAAAGATAAATAAAGAAAACAAAAAAAAACGTTTTTTTTCTATTTTCTTCATTTTCTTCTCTTTTTTGTTTTTTTTTTCTTATTTTTTCTTATGCTTTTTTTCTTCAAAAAAAGTTCTGTTTTTTCCTTATGCTTTTTTTCCTTTTGTTTTTTCTTTTTTTTTCTTTAGAAAAAAAAAGAAAAAATTCAAAAAAAGTTTTTTATTTAAAAATAAAAAAACTAAAAGAAAAAAAATAAGAAAAAAAATAAGAAAAAAATAAAAAAAATTAAAAAAAATTAAAATTCAAAAACAAAATAAATTATAAAAAGCTATTGGTCTGGGAATTCCCAGACCAATAAAAACTTTGTAATTAGAAATATTGAATAAAAAGTTTTATTAAACTAATTAAACAAATTTTTATAGAGCGTTACCGCGAGGTAATACTTCTTCAGGGAAAACTAGTTTTTCATGAGGTTGATCTTGCGCAGCCATCCATGCACGAATACCTTCATTAAGAAGAATATTTTTAGTATAGAATGTTTCAAACTCGGGATCCTCAGCGGCTCTAATTTCTTGAGACACGAAGTCATATGCTCTTAAATTTAAAGCTAAGCCTAGAATACCAATTGCGCTCATCCATAAGCCAACTACAGGTACAAATAACATAAAGAAGTGTAACCAACGTTTGTTAGAGAAAGCTACACCAAAAATTTGAGACCAAAAACGGTTAGCTGTTACGAAAGAGTACGTTTCTTCGGCCTGTGTAGGGTTAAATGCACGGAACGTATTTGCCCCGTCACCATCTTCGAAAAGAGTATTTTCTACAGTAGCTCCATGAATTGCGCATAATAAAGCAGCACCAAGAACACCTGCTACACCCATCATATGGAATGGATTCAATGTCCAATTCATCAGTTCTAAAAGGGCTCTTTATCCCTTTCTCTCCCCATTTCTAGAGAGTGTCGGACTATATCATTACTTTTCACACTTTTTAAGTCATAAAAATGAAAAGTATCGGGCACTCGTGGAAGGTTTATTGTTAAAGAAACTCACCTTCTAGTCTCTGAACCTATTCTCCAATAAATAAATGAAACATTTGTTTCTATTTAACTCTTTGAAGACTTTGGATGATGATTACCATGCTAAAAAGTCAATCTTTTTTAGTTCTTATTTAGTTCTTATATGTGTAAAAAAGAAGTTGAATTAATTTAGAGTTTAGGTTTCCATCAATTCACCCAATTTTCGACATACTTTTTAGTATGAAGTCACAATTTTTTTATGAAAACCTTGGAAAAATAAGCACTTTGTTATGTATAAGTTTTTTATCGTATACCCTTTTCGTTTCCAAAAAGTGTCGGACTATATCATCACCTCTTTTAAAAACTAAAAAAAAGATGCTGGGCGTTCGTGGAAAGATTATTTCACTTTCTAGTCTCTGAACCTTCCTTAATTGTATTTTAGAACAAATGTAAAAAACATAATTAAAAAAAACAATTCTTTTTTAAACTTGAGAGTTTAAAAGAGCTTTTTTTATTATAACTTTAGGGATAATTATTTTTTTTTCTTAATTTATTGTGTTTTGCTGTATTTTCAGATTGAATTTGACTTGCACAACAACGTGTTCCAGTTTTACTTTTTTTATAGTTAATAAAAGTAGTGTTGTAGGAACAATAATGTATATTAAACCAAATAGTTAAAGGAGAATTAGCATTTTCATGAATCTTTATTATGTATTTATGATTTCTTTTTTCACATAATTCTCAAAAAGCATTGATAATTTGTTTTTTTTGTTTATTTTGATTTTTAATTCGGTTTTCTATTGTAAGGCTTGGTTTATGATTACCTTGCCGCCAAGGAAATTCAGTAATATTATATATTTCATATAAAAATTGTTCCATTTGTTCTCTAGTATTTTTTCCTTGTCCGTTCTTATATGAAGCATGTTCCGGTCTTTTTTTACCTTTCCAATAACCTGGTTTGCCTTTATTTTTACCTTTTAAACTTTTACTAATTTTAGTACGTGTTTCAGGCGATAGTTTGTGAGCTTGCGGTTTTTTCTTAAATATGTTCTCTGAGGAATTTGAATCATTGGTGTTATTAAAAAAACAATAATTTTGTGTATTCATATTTTAATTAAAAGGAAAATAGATAAAAGTTGAAACTATATAGGCATAATTTAAATTTACCGATTATATTGACTTTTTATTTTTTTATCAAAAAAATAACATAAAATTACTTTTTAAAATCGTAATTTTAGAACAATGTAAGAAAAAATATTTGAATAATGAAAAAATAATGAAAAATAATATTATTAAATTTTGAGGCAGTTTAGGTTTCCATAAATTAACCCAGTTATTCAACGAGAATTCTCTTCTCGCAGTCACCTATTATTTGTTGATGAATCTAAAAATTGCTGCAACACCAAAACTAGGTGCGAAAAACCAACCTGTTTGACCTAAAGGATAAATTAAGAAAACAGAAGTAAATACAGCAACTGGTGCAGAAAATGCAATTGCGTTATAAGGACGTAAGTTAACTGAACGAGCAATTTCAAATTGGCGTAACATAAATCCTATTAAACCAAAAGCACCATGAAGAGCTACGAAAGTCCATAAACCACCCAACTGACACCAACGAGTGAAGTCACCTTGAGCTTCAGGACCCCAAAGGAATAATAGAGAATGAGCCATACTGTTTGCAGGAGTTGAAACTGCAGCAGTTAAAAAGTTACAACCTTCTAAATAAGAAGTTGCTAATCCATGTGTGTACCAAGAAGTTACGAAAGTAGTTCCTGTTAACCAACCACCTAATGCAAAATAAGCACAAGGGAATAATAGAAGCCCAGACCACCCTACGAAAACAAATCTATCTTGGCGTAACCAATCGTCCGCATCATCAAAAAAGGTACGTTTTTCTTGATATGAACCGATCGCTATAGTCATAGCGTTAATCTCCAAAACAATCAATACAGTGCATCTTTACGTGAAAAATTTTGACTTTTTAAAATTGAAAAGCATTTATTTTTTTTACTTTAGCTTCCTAAAATTTTTATTAAGCTATACAAGAAAGAAAAAAATATTCAACAAGTTTTTTCTTTAAAACTTAGTTAAACATTTTTTTTTAAATACAAATGCTTTTAACCACTATTAACCACAAAGTGGTTAAGTTAAACGGAAATCAATAAAAAAAGCAAAAAAAATTATAAATAAAAAATTAGTGTACAGTATTTTATCAAGAAAATATTATAACGTCACCTGTTTTTCATTTTTTTTCTTTCTCTGTTTTTACATATTGTAGCGTCATATGTTTCTTTTTCTTGTATTCTTTTAAAGTATTTATATATGTATGTGTGTTATTTAATCTCTATTCTTTTTTAAATTTTACAACATTTCCTGGGAATATATCTTGTTTTTTTTCTAAAGAGAAAAAAGAAAGAAGAAATATATACTTTTTTATTTATACAAATTAATATATTCCTCCAACTTGGTATTTTTAATATTTTTTTTGATAATAATATTTGTTATTTTTTATAAAAAATATATCTTTATCATTTTCTTTTAAAAATAAAGTAAATTTTAAAAAATAAAAAACAAGATTTAAATATTTTAAAGAAGATTTTTATTTAAATCGTCTAATAATAAAAACACCTTTATTATATTTCTGAGTTTGTTTATCATATATAAGCATTCCATAATGCGCTTTATTCATATATGAACATTTTTAAAAAGTTCTTTCTATATTTCTTTTCTAATTGAAAATCAAAAATAATATTATAATTTTTCCAAAAATTTAAAACATGTTCTTGTGCCAATGAATCCAATAAAATGAAATCAAAATTTAAAAAAGGAGATTCTTTATTTTCAAATAATTTTTTCTAATTTTTACCTCCCAAAGGCTCTCTATGTATTGCTCTATGTTTTTTATATAAATTACTGACAAAATATGTAAACTGGTTTCTTATTTTTTTATTTATGAATGACACATTCATTAAGGAATAAGTTCCTTTTTATGTAATACTTAAATGCATTTTTAAAGACTTTGAGAGCATCCAAACATTATTTTTAACTTTATTAACAACTATTTCAGAACATAAAGCATTATTAATAGCAAATAATAAAGAAGTTAAATTTACCCAAGTAGTATTTATTAAATATTTTAAAGAATGAGACAATGTTTGAGCTTTTAAATCTTCTTTTATTTTTTTTTGTTTTCTTCTTTGTTTTTTTTTCTAAAAAAAAACAAAGGTTCTATAAAATTTTTTAAAGGCATCAAAAACTTTTATATATTTTATTATCCTCAATAATAGATTTTTTTTGTGAAAAAGAATATTTTCCTTTATATTTCAATACTTCATTTAAAAAATTTTCTATTGTTTCACAACAATCTTTATCTAAATAATCAAGTGCTATTTGTACTTCTAGTTTTTTTATCTTTTTTAATTCTTGATGTGTGCATATTTTTTGTAATAAATTCCAAGTTACATGTATAATAGAACCATTTATTATTTCACTCCATAACAAAATTAATCTTTTAGGTATCAATTGTTTTCTTATTTCTAATTTTTCAAAATTAACAATCTTATCTAAAGCACTTATTTCTGATGTAATTTTTTCAAAAATTAAATTTTGAAAAAAACCTAATTCCTGTAACAACAATTTTAAACGCTTTAAACTTTGAAATATTTAAATAATATCTATCCTTAAATTCACCTGGTGTTATAGATTTCCTTGTATTACGACTTTTTGCATATATTCTAGGTCTTCTTTTATCTTAAAGATAAAAGAAACTAAAGGAAATAATAAATTTAATAAAAAAGATCCATAAGCCTATCCAATATTCACATTTGCTCCAAAATTAATAATACGCTCAGATGGTCTTTCATTAACCGTGCGTCCTCCCGATGTCATAGCTAATAAATAAGAATTACTATTCAAAGAATTATCAAGTAAATATTTAATAGAACAATATTACATATATTTATATTTAAAAATTCCTTGATAAATAACTATACATTTTTTTCAAATTTTACGGGATTTTCTTCTTTATATTGTCTCAAACTATCTAAAGAAGAAAATGTACTCAATTTTTTTAAATATTCTGCATTTATATGAATGAAAAGGGTGCACGGTATTTAATAATCCTAATTTATAAGACGCTAATTAAAAAAAAAAACAGGATTATTTTTCAAAAAAACATAATCAAAATAAATAGACTTTATTTTAAAAACCATTCTCCTTAAAGACATTGGTATATTATGAATTGAAAAATAAAAAAAGGATTCTTTACTTTATAAACACCTTGCAATATTTTATTAAAATTAGAAATTTTTGAATCCACTATTTTCAACAAAATAACCACATTATTTATTGAATAATCAATAAAAAGAAGAGGATATTTTAATAAAGCTTCTTTTATATTTCCTTTATAATTCTTAAAAATTTCACTTAATTTTGTATTATGTTTTGGTAATTCCGAGGATCCTATTAAAAAGTTAAGACCATATTTTTCCCATCCATAAAAGTCTTTAGATATAATATTAAATTCAAGAAACTTATGTTCATAAATTAATATATGAGAAAAAAACAAAAACAGACCTTCTTTGAAAAATTCTATTAAAAGAAAAATTATTCACTTCTTTTTTTCCTATATACAAAGGAATAATATTTTTTTTCTTAAAGCTAAAATTAAATCTTTCAAATAAAAATAAACTTCAAAAAGAACTTTCATATCTAACAAAAAAGAAAAACCTTTTTTGTTTTTTTCTTTAGAAAAAAAAACAAAATTAAAATATAATAATACAAAGACAAACATTTATAATTCTTTGAAAAATCAACAAAAAAAATAAAAAAATTTGCTTTTTCTTTTTTATAAACGTTTTCTTTCAACATAATTTCCTCATATTCTTTATTTATCAAAATAAATTTAAAATCAAATCCTCTTTTTTTTTTCAAAAAAAAATATTTCCTCTTTTTCTTTAGAGAAAAAACAAACCTTTAAAAACAAATATTTTGATCTAGTAAACTCCGTATTTACGGTTATTTTTAAAAGAAAAACATATTTTTTTTTTTCGAAAAAAGAAATATCATGAAAAAAATTTTCTTTATAGAAATTTTTTTCTAAATCCTCTGTATAATCAAAATCTTCGTGCTGATTAAAAAAAATATTCATAATATAAAAAACTAAAAAATAAATTCTATAATAAAAAACAAAACAAAAAAATAAAAGAAAAAAAAAATGTAACGCAAACATTAAAATGTTACTGTACCCCCCTAAAACCCCTACGGTAATAATCAAAATCCTACTACAAAGCCTTGTATTTCATTATAGGGTGATTTCAAAACGATTGGGTGGGTGCGTTTTAAAAAGAACGTATAATTAAATAGATTTTTCTTTATTATTAATTAATAATTAAAATTATTGTTTTTAACAAAATTTTTATAAAATTTAATACTTTTTATTTTATGATAGGTTTTTGTTAGTTTAAAATGTTCCTCATTGCATTTTTCTAAAATATTATATATGTTAAGCATTTTTCTTAAAGATTTTTTTCTTCTTTCTCTTTTTTTTAGGTTGCAATCAACTTTGTTTTTTATGGAATTTATTTTATTGTTTGAATTTTTTTTTTCTATTGTTTTATTTCCCTATTTTTTAATAGGAACTTTGTTTATTTATTTTTCTTTATTTTCTTTTTTAATATTTTCAATAGAAATTTCTTTTATTGTTGGCTTTTCATTGAACAAAGGAGAGAAAATATTACTAAGATCTTCTATTTGGCTTACCAGATAAGGTAAATCTATGTTTTAGTTTTCTTCCTCTTTTAGAATTTTTTTAAAAATATAAGAATTTATTTAAAGAGATAAAAATATAAGAAGTTGATCTATAAATATAAAAGCAAAAAATATTAAGAGATTTGTGTGTTTTAAATATTTTATTGTAATCTTCAATATTTAGAGGACATAGAGATTCTGATAAGCTTATTGATTCTTTGGGACGTTGTAAATCTATTGATTTTTTAAATTTTCGTTTTTATTTTTTTTTCTGTTTTTTCCGTATGCTTTTTTTCCTTTTGTTTTTTATTGACTTTTTTTTCTTTAAAAAAAAGCAAAAGAAATAAAAAATTTAAAAAAAGTTCTTTCCTTTCTTATGCTTTTTTTCCCTTTGTTTTTTCTTTTTTTTTTCTAAAGAAAAAAAAAAACAAAAATAAAAAATTTAAAAAAAGTTTTTTCTAAAGAAAAAAAAAACAAAGAAAATGAAAAAAATAAAAAAACAAATTTTTAAAAAATTTATAGAAATTATTAATTTCGACATCTATATCATTTTCGGATATTCCTAATGTATTTTGAAGAGGAAGAAACATATTATTTAATCTTTTTTTTCTTGAAGTTACTGTTCTCTTTTCAAAAGAAATAGAACATAAAAAATTATTTTTATTTTTGGAATGATTTTCTTGACGTTCATTTTTAAATATATTATTATTATTTAATAAAATGATCTGTAATTTTAGACTTTTTATCTTAAAAAAAAAAATAAAATAGATATTAATAATAAAAAATAGTAAAAAGATTTATTAAGTGCCTTTTTTTTTTAAAGAAAAAAAAGAAAGAAAAACAAATATAAGGAATTGCTTTTTATCAAATCAAGGATATTATTCTTTTTTCAAATAAAAATCATCATTAAAACACAAAAAAAGTAAATACACAACCAATAAAAGGTTAAAAAGAAATTTTTTATATTTAATTTAAAATATGCAATAGTTAAAAATTTTAAAGTACTTGAGCCGTTAGCGTTGAGAATCGCACAAACGGTTCTTAGGGGGGTAAGAGCAAAGACACTCAAAGCCTACCCGACTAAACCAGGACATTTTTCACGTACTCTTTCAAAAGGTCCAAACACAACAACATGGATTTGGAACCTTCATGCAGATGCTCATGACTTTGATAGTCATACGAGTGATCTTGAAGAGATTTCTAGAAAAATTTTTAGTGCTCATTTTGGACAATTAGGAATAATTTTTATTTGGTTAAGTGGGTGCGACACGATAATGTAGAAGAAGATTTACTAAACTTTGTAATAAAAAATAAAGAATATTTTGTTTTTTTTCTTTTAAATTTTTTTCATTTTGTTTACTTTGTTCTTTTTTTTGGTTTTTTTTTCTTAAAAAAACTTTTTTTAAATTTTTTCTTTTTTTTCATTTTCTTTGTTTTTTTTTCTTTAGAAAAAAACTTTTTTTAAAGAAAAAAAGCATAAGAAAGGAAAGAACTTTTTTTGAAGAAAAAAAGCACAAGGAAAAAACAGAAAAAAAAAGAAAAAACAAAAGGAAAAAAAGCATAAGAAAGGAACAAAAGAAAAAAACAATAAAAAAAACTAAATAAAATATAAGCTCTTTATTTTTAGCTTTTTTGTTTTTCATGATTATTAAATACTTTTTCTTTATCTTTTTTTTTTCTTATAAAAAAATAAAAAAATAAAGAAAATAACAAAACTTTTTTTTTGAAAAAAAATGTTGTGTTAATAATAGTGCTAAAGAAATTTAGATAATAATCCGATAAATCGTAAAAACAAAAAATTAGAATGAAAAAATAAAATTTTAGAAGCTTCTGATTGAGGTAAAAAACTTTGAAAATCAATCTTTTTTCTATTTTTTTTTTGTTAAAAAAAAAGAAATAAGCCTATGAAAATCAATCTCCACTTGTTGGTTTTTAATTTTTTTAGAAAAAAAATTTTCAGGAGTTAAGATTTTATTTGTTCTCATTCTTAAAAAATTTTTTACATAACGTGAAAAACATCTTAAAACTTTATCAAAGAAGTTAAGATGGAAGGAAGCTCGAAAAATGATTAATTATCTAATGATAACTACTTAAGTGACATAAAAGTAAAAATTTTCAAAGGTATAGAAATAAAATAATAAATTTATTATTTTGTTAAGTAAAATTTTAAGTCTATTAAAATCATTTGTTAAAAAAATGCTTAGATAACAAAAGGATAATTTCCTTATAAAAAATAAAATCGAGCAAGTTCGAAATTTCAATATTTTCTATCTTTTTTTATTCAATTTTGGGGGGAATACTAAATTCTCCCTAACTCAATCTTTTTTTTGCCTACTTTTCAGTTCAATTTTACAATTCAATTTTCACATTATAAAAAATAAAGAAAATTTGAAATTTATTTTTTGTCTTTTTAACGTTTTCTTTCTTAACTTTTAAAGTTAAGACAAATATGTTGTATATTTCTTTAATTACATTAAAAGAATTAAAGAATAAAAAAAAATAAGAAAAAAGAAGGCTGCTTTATTTATGTTAAATAAAAAAACATAATAGCTCCCAAGAATCTCTTAAAAAAATTTTTAAGAAAAATAAAAAAAGACTCATTTTATTTTTATAAAATTTTTGAGAAATTTAAAGGTTAAGAATTGTTTCAAGCAATTTTAACTCTATTTTGCAAAGTTTTTTAAAATTTGTAAAAAAACCAAAATTTTATTAAAAATATGGGTGAATTTATTAGTATTCTTGTAAAAGTCTGCGAAAGGCTTAAAATTTATAAACAGATAAAAAAATAAATTTATGTCTAATACAGGAACTACTGGACGTATTCCTTTGTGGTTTGTTGGTACTGTTATAGGTACTTTAGCTCTAGGTTTAGTTAGTATATTTTTTTATGGATCTTATATAGGTCTAGGTTCTTCTCTTTAAAATTACTTATTTATTCTAATATATTGTTTGTTAGATTTTTTTTTTTTTAAAGAATTCTTGATAATTAAAAAGTTTTTAAATAATAAATAATTTGATTAAATAAAAAGATAAATTGAAATTAAATTAAGGTTGTAATTTTTCTTTCTTGGTGTTTTTTAAAAATTCTTTTATCTAAATTGCTTTTTTTTCTGTTTTTTTATTTTCTTTATAAAAAAAAGAAAAAGAATAAAGAGATGAAAATAATAAAGGTAAAAAAATGAAAAGAAACAAAAGCCAAGAAAGAAAAAAGTGCTTTCTGCATTTTTCTTCTTTTTTTCCATTATTGTTTTCTTTTTAAAAGAAAGGAAATTTTAATAAAATTCAGAAAAAATCACAAAAAAAGATTTTTCTATAAATCTTAATAATTATAAATAAAATAAAAAATCACAAAATGAATGAATTTTTTATAAATCCTTTTTCAGAGATTTCTGAAGTTTCAGTAGGTAAACATTTTTATTGGGATATAGGAGGTTTTCAAGCTCACGGACAAGTTTTTATAGTTTCTTGGTTAGTATTAGGTCTGATTATAGTTTTAAGCTTTTTGGGGAACAGTAATTTAAAATCTACTCCAGATGGTTTTCAAAACTTTACTGAACTTGTAACTGAGTTTATTCGAGATTTAGCTAAAACTCAAATCGGAGAAGAAGAATATTTAAAGTGGGTTCCTTTTTTAGGTACTATTTTTCTCTTTATTTTTGTATCAAATTGGTCCGGTGCCCTTATTCCATGGAAAGTTATTGAACTACCTAGTGGAGAATTAGCTGCACCAACAAACGATATAAATACGACTGTTGCTTTAGCATTATTAACATCAATCTCTTATTTTTATGCAGGTATTAGAAAAAAAGGGTTAGGTTATTTTAAACGGTATATTTCACCTGCAGCTTTTTTATTGCCTATTAATGTTTTAGAAGATTTTACTAAACCATTATCATTAAGTTTCCGACTTTTTGGAAATATTCTTGCTGATGAACTTGTAGTAGGTGTATTAGTTGCTTTAGTACCTCTTTTTATTCCAATCCCAATTATGCTTTTAGGTCTATTTACTAGCGCCATTCAGGCACTTGTTTTTGCTACATTAGCTGGTGCTTATATTGGAGAAGCTGTAGAAGATCATCATTAATTTTTGAAAATTTTTTTGCTTTCTTGTTTTTGCTTTTCTTTATTAAAAAAAGAAATAAAATTTAAAATCAAAGACTGTAAAAGAGATTTTCTGATTTCAATTAATTTTGTTCTTTTTGTTGTTCTTTTATCTAAAGATAAAAGAACTTAACAAAAAACAAAAAAACTTTAACTGAATGTTTAATTATTTCTTTTTTATTTTTTCTTTAATAAAAAATAGAAAATAATCAATATAAAAAAAGAAGTAAAAAATAATAAATAAAAAGAAAAGTGTTCCTTACCTTCTTTATTATTTGTCTATTATTTTTTTTTTTCTTCTCTTTTTTGTTTTTTTTTTCTTTAGAAAAAAAAAGTAAAAATAAGAAAAACTTTTTTAAAATTTTTTATTTTTTTTCATTTTCTTCTAAAGAACTTTTTTTGAAAAAAAAAAGCACAAGGAAAAAACAGAAAAAAAAATAAAAAACAAACGGAAAAAAAGCATAAGAAAAGAGAAGAAAAAAAAATAATAAAAAAAAATAATGAGAAAAGTATTTTTTGTTTTCCTTTTTCTTTGTCTTTGTTGAATTTTTTTCTTTAATCCTTTTATTTTTAAATAAAAAGACAATAGGAAAAAAAGAAAAGGAAAAGTCTCTTAGTATTATTTTTTTAAGTTTAATTGACAAAAAAATTCCAATTATTTCTTTATTTTCTTTTTCTTTAAATGTTTTATACTTTTTAAAGAAAAAATAAGGAAAAAACGAGGATTAAATAATTTTAAAAATGGAAACAAAAAATAAGGACATAATTATGTTAGAAGGATATGTGTTATGAAAAATTTTACTACATATTTATCAACTGCTCCTGTAGTTGCTTTATTATGGTTTGTAGTAACTGCAAGTATATTAATCGAAATTAATCGTTTTTTCCCTGATCCGTTAGTATTTGCTTTTTAAACTTTATTTAGACTTTTCATATATTTTTTTAATTAAAACAAAGGGGGGTATATCCCCCCATTCTAAATAAAAACTTAAGAAAAACTAAATAAATAGTTTTAAAAAAATTTTTTAAAAGTTAACTTAATAATTGTTGAGATAATTTAGTAATATTGATAATTATTGATTTTTTAAAGTTTTAGAAAAATTTATAAGAAATGAAAAAAAATTGTTTTTAAGTCTTGTATGTGTTTTACGTATAAATAAAGACTTGTTTTAAAAATCCTGACACCTTTTTGATCCAACGTATTCTTTGGGTTATGGTGTTTTATGTTTTGATTTTTTTATGCCTACCATTCAACAACTTATTCGATCTGCTAGGAAAAAAATTATAAAGAAACAAAAAGCTCCTGCATTAAAGTCTTGTCCTCAACGAAGAGGAATTTGCTTGAGAGTTTACACAGTTACACCTAAAAAACCAAATTCAGCATTAAGAAAAGTGGCTCGTGTTCGTTTAACTTCTGGTTTTGAAGTCACAGCTTATATTCCTGGAATAGGACATAATCTTCAAGAACATGCTGTAGTTCTTATTCGTGGAGGAAGAGTTAAAGATTTACCAGGTGTCAGATATCATATAGTTAGGGGAACACTAGACACCGCTGGCGTGAAAGGTCGTGTACAAGGTAGATCTAAATATGGTGTAAAGTTAGCGGCAACTAAATTAACAGCAAAAAAATAAAAATACTTTCCTTATTAACCACTTTGTGGTTAAAAGTTTTTATTTTTAACTCTTAAAATTAAGACAAGTTTCTATATATTAAGAGACAAATTTTAAAATTTTCTTTTTTATCTGAAACATAAAAGAAAGTTTTGTATATATTTTTATTTGTAAAAATACCTAAACGACAAATCTCAGATTAAAAGGTTTTATTTCAAACTTTTGTTCTGTTGCTTTTTCTATATTGAATAAAAATTAAATAGAAAAGTAGAGAGAAAAACTGGAAAAAATAAGAAAGAAAGTTTATTTTTATTTTTTTCAATGAATAAAGAAAAAAAAAGTAATAAAAGGCAATATGTTATTAAAAAAATAAGAGACCAATAAAAAAAGAATTTATTGAAAACTTTGAAGTTTATTCTTTTTTATTTTTTTTTTTCTCTTTTTTTTCTTTCTTTTTTTTTGTTTTTTTTTCTGTTTTTTTATTTCTGTTTTTTATTTCTGCTTTTTTTTTCTGCTTTTTTTTCTAAAAGAAAAAAAATAAGAAAAAAAAAAAGAAAAAAATAAGAAAAACTTTTTTTAAATTTTTTATTTTTTTTCATTTTCTTCTAAAGAACTTTTTTTGAAAAAAAAAAGCACAAGGAAAAAACAGAAAAAAAAATAAAAAACAAACGTAAAAAAAGCATAAGAAGAGAGAAGAAAATAAAAAATAAACGATTAGTCATTTTGTCTATTTATTTTTTTTTATTTTTTCATTTCTTTTGTTTTTTTCTTTTTTATTTTTTGTTTGATTTGATTTTTTATTTAAAAAAATAAAAAAGAAAAAAACAAAAGAAATTATAGAATAATTTAAAATATGCTAAAGTAGAAGAATAAAAACAAATATGTTATTATTTAATACAATTCATAAAAACAATAGGGGATATGGCGGAATGGTAGACGCTGCGGACTTAAAAACTATTTAAAACTTTTGAGCCTTTTAAGGAAACTTAAAAAGTGAATGCTTTCAAATTCAGGAAAACCTAAAAATAAATTAAAAATGTTTAGTCAATCCTGAGCCAAATCGATATTTGAAAATGAAGAAATATTTAAGTATATGTTTTTTAATTTTTTTTTTATGTTATTTTTTTATGTTTTTTTCTTTTAGGAAAAAAACATAAAACAAAAAGAAGAAAAAAAAGAAAGTTCTTTGTTTTTATTTATTCAAATAAGTAAAATAAATAACTAAAATAAAAACAAAAATAAAAAAAGAAGAAACTATACTCAACTCGATCGGTGCAGAGACTCGACGGAAGCTATCCAAAAAAAGAGATAAAGAGAGAGTCCATTTTAATTTAATACTATTAATAATTATTTATATGAAAATCCGTTGATTATTGCAATCGTGAGGGTTCAAGTCCCTCTATCCCCAACAGAACTTCTTTTTAATCCTTTTTTTATTCTTTGTTTTTTTTTAGAAAAAAAAACAAAGAATAAAAAAAGGATTAAAAAGAAGTGTTTTTTGAATTTTTAATACAATGAAAACCCTCGGATAGATTTTTTTAGGATCGACAAGATTTACAATAAACATGTTTTTTTTACATGGTTCCACAAACTGAAACCAAAGCGGGTTCTGGGTTTAAAGCAGGGGTTAAAGATTATCGTTTAACTTATTATACTCCAGATTATGTTCTTAAAGAAACAGATATTTTAGCTGCGTTCCGTATGACTCCTCAACCTGGAGTACCTCCAGAAGAAGCAGGAGCTGCAGTAGCAGCAGAGTCTTCTACAGGGACTTGGACAACTGTTTGGACTGATGGATTAACAAGTTTGGATAGATACAAAGGGCGTTGTTATGATTTAGAACCAGTAGCGGGTGAAGAAGAACAATATATTGCTTATGTAGCTTACCCGATTGACCTTTTTGAAGAAGGTTCAGTAACAAATTTATTCACATCAATTGTAGGAAATGTATTTGGGTTTAAAGCTCTTCGTGCACTTCGTCTAGAAGATGTTCGAGTTTCTGTAGCTTATGTAAAAACTTTCTGGGGCCCTCCACATGGTATTCAAGTTGAACGTGATAAACTTAATAAATATGGTCGTGCATTTTTAGGTTGCACAATTAAGCCAAAACTAGGTTTATCTGCTAAAAACTATGGACGTGCTGTATATGAATGTTTACGTGGTGGTCTTGATTTTACAAAAGATGACGAAAACGTAAACTCACAGCCATTTATGCGTTGGAGAGATCGTTTCCTATTTGTAGCAGAAGCTCTTTACAAAGCTCAAGCTGAAACTGGGGAAATTAAAGGTCACTATTTAAATGCAACAGCAGGACATTGTGATGAAATGATCAAACGTGCTACAGTTGCTAAAGAATTAGGTATGCCGATTGTTATGCATGACTATTTAACAGGAGGATGGACTGCAAATACTTCTCTTGCATATTTCTGTCGTGATAATGGATTACTTCTTCACATTCACCGAGCAATGCATGCTGTAATTGACCGTCAAAGAATTCATGGTATGCACTTCCGTGTTTTAGCTAAATCTCTTCGTTTATCTGGTGGTGATCACCTTCATTCAGGAACTGTAGTAGGTAAATTAGAAGGTGACCGTGAAGTAACTTTAGGTTTCGTAGATCTTATGCGTGATGATTACGTTGAAAAAGATCGTAGTCGTGGGGTTTACTTTACTCAAGACTGGGTTTCTATGGGGGGTGTAATTCCAGTTGCTTCTGGTGGTATTCACGTATGGCATATGCCAGCTTTAGTTGATATTTTTGGTGATGATGCTTGTCTTCAATTCGGTGGTGGTACTTTAGGACATCCTTGGGGTAACGCTCCAGGCGCTGCTGCAAACCGTGTAGCTCTAGAAGCTTGTGTTCAAGCTCGTAACGAAGGTCGTGAGCTTGCTCGTGAAGGTGGTGAAATTATTCGTGCTGCTTGTAAATGGAGTCCAGAACTAGCTGCTGCTTGTGAAGTTTGGAAAGAAATTAAATTTGAATATGATACTATTGACAAACTGTAAAAATATTTGGCAAGTATTATAAAAAATATCAATTATTTTTTTTATTTTTTTATAATATAAAAAAACAAAAATAAAAATACCAATTATTTTTTTTATTTTTTTATAATATAAAAAAACAAAAATAAAAAAACCAGGTTACTTTTTTTATAAAAAAATAAAAAAAGTAACTTTCTTCTATTTTATTTTATGTTTTGTCTTTTTGTTTTTATTTTTTTTTATGTTTTTTTTTTCTAAAAGAAAAAAAAAACATAAAAAAAAATAAAAACAAAAAGACAAAACATAAAATAGGGTCGATGCCCGAGTGGTTAATGGGGGCGGATTGTAAATCCGTTGGCTTTGCCTACGTTGGTTCGAATCCGACTCGACCCAAAAAATAAGAAAACTTTTATATTAAAAGTTTTTTCATTTTTAACCTTATAAAAAATTAGCTATCTCTTTGATTTATTTCCTTTTTCTTTTTTAAAGATAAGGAAAAATAAAATTAATAAAAATACTAAAAACTTTTCTATTTAAAACAAAAAAAAAGAGTTTTAGATCGTTTTTCTTTTCTAAAAAAAGCATTATCTTGCCTAATAACAGGCCTCTACTAGGCGTACAAGTTTCTCCGTATCGAGATTATAATCGACAAATATAATTTACTTATCAATATTTGTCAAAACTTTTATTGTAGCAAGTGATTTTACGGGGAACATGAAATTAACAGCTTTACTATGGTCTATAATTTTCCTTTTTTCTTTTCACCAGCCGTTTTTTACTAGATAGGTTTTAGGCTTTTTTATATGAGATTCATTGCTGACCCGTCATTATTTCAAAAACGTATGTCTCGTTAAACGTTCTACCAAAAATAAAACACAGTTTAATTTTATAATCTTTAAAAAACCGGGCATAATGATAATTTGCCGCAGTACACATTGAAATAATTGAAAAAGAAGCGGTTTATGCCGATACAGAGATAACACGATTAAGATAATATTTATCCTTTTTATCTTGTCTAATTAGGTTTAAGATCTTCTAAACAATCTCTTTTTAGTCTTTTTTTATAGTACTTACCTTAGTCAAGCTACTTTCGTAGATTTATTGTTTCTATCTTACTTAGCCAGACACTGTTCTAGATTTTAATAGCTTTTCAAATAAAGGGACCGGATAAGAGGAATGAATCAACAGCAAATTCAACAAAGATTTAATATCAAAATATTTGCGTTAACTTGGTGTCGCACTTCAACAAACTTAATTAACTCAATTAACCCAATGCCAAACAACTTTTAAAAATTTGAATTTGAAACAAAAAAAATAAAATTATCTTTTTTTTTATTTTAAAACAATAATATTTTCCTTTTAATTTTTATTTTAAATAGAAAAATAAGATGATTTTTTTTTATTATATGTCATATAAATATGATCTTGTTGAAATTTTTCAACAAGATCATATTTATGAAAACATGCTAGTTTTCTTTTTTATTTTCTGGTTAATAAAAAATAAATAAATGATTTATCTAAAACTTACAGAGGCTTGCCAAACAAAAGCCAATAATAAAAAGAAAACTGGAATTACAGGTAATACATTAACGATAGGGTAAAAAACAGCATAAGCTTCTGGTAATTTTGCAAAAATAAGAGCCATTGATTCCACAGAGTTCCTTCAATATATTTGTTTATGACTATCAACTGTTTAGATTAAAAAAAGAATTTTTGAGTAAACAGTTAGTTCCTATTAGAACTTTATTTTCTTCATCCTAAAAAAAATGTACAGAAAAAAGGAATAAAATTTCTTGTACTTATGTGATTAGTTATTTAACAATTTTTAAAATACATCTTTTTTTTATTTTAAAAAGTTAAATTTGTTTACATTTAGCAAACAAAAAAATTTGTTATTTTTTCTTTTTTTTTTCTATTTTTTTCTCTTTTCTTATGCTTTTTTTCCCTTTGTTTTTTGTTTTTTTTTTCTAAAGAAAAAAAAAACAAAAATAAAAAATTTAAAAAAAGCATAAGAAGAAAGAACTTTTTTTAAAGAAAAAAAGCATAAGGAAAAAAACAAAAAAAAAATTCTATAAAAAATGATTTATGAAGCTAAACTTTCCCAACTCATAGTTACTTCATCTAAAAGAATAGAACTATTATAAATTTCTAAAATAATTAGTAAAAAGACAGCAAAAAGAAGAATAAAAACACCCATAAGTACAGTAGTTCCCCAGCCAGGGAGTACTTTTCCTGCTTCTGAATTTAATGGTCGTAATAATGTACCTAATGGAGTCACAATTCCAGGTTCTTGAGTAGAACTCCCTGATGGTTTAATTTTGGAAGTTGCCATAAAAATTTTTTTGTGAATTTTTTTACTTTCTGTAATATTATAAAATATGGAGAATAATGTTGTTGAAATTTTATTTAAATATGGACAGTCCTGCGGTTTTTTTTACCTTTTTTTTATGGTTTCTTCTAGTAGGTGTAACCGGATATTCAATATATATTAGTTTCGGTCCACCTTCAAAAAAATTAAGAGATCCTTTTGAAGAAAATGAAGAATAAATCCCAACTTTTTAATAATAATTGGGATATGTCTTTCATTTTTTTCTTTTTTTTCACTTAATTAAATACTAAAAAAAATTAAACAAATTTAATTTGAATTAATTTGAAAAAGAGTTGAATAGTTAAGCTATTAAAATCTTTTTTATTAGTTGTGTCAAGAAATTTTTCTTGACACAACTTTAAATAAAATAATAAGTTACTAAATTTTTTTCAAAATTTTTTAAAGAAATTATTTAACCATACGAGGAGGTTCTCTAAAAAATATAGCAAAAAAGATAATTCCTAAAGTACCGATTAATAAAAATGTATAAACTAAAGCTTCCATAAATTTGTTTCGAATTTACTACTTTATTAATAATAATTAATACAAATATTTTATGTTTATTAGAAATAACCTTGTAGTTTTTTTTGAAAACTTCAAAGAAAATAAAAACTTAATAAAATGTTTAATATAAAAAAGAAACAAGATATTAAAAAACTTGTTTTTTTCTTTTTTTAAAAAAAGAAAAATAAGCATAATAAAAAATCCAATCAATAAGTTGAAAATTTTTTTTGTTTTAAGTAAATCTAATAAATAACATAAAAATTCTTTTGCTTGAAAAAATTCCAAGCCCATCTGCTAAAAAAGAATAGTAGAGTAAATAACTAAGTATTTTTTTGTAATAAGTTATGATTATCAAGATATAACTTTAAATTTCAGTTTTTCTTTAATAGACAATTTTTTTAACAATTTCAATTTAATTTTCTAAAATTGAAATTGTTTTTGCTTTTTTTTCTCTTTGTCCTTATTTTTTATGGAAAAAAGAAAAAAAAGCATAATTAAAAATTTAGAATACTTCTCTAAGCGAGCTAGTATCACCAAGTTTTTTGTATTTACCAAATTCTACTTGATCATTGATGTCATCATCAATACCGGCAAAAACATCTCTAAAGATAGTTCTTGCACCGTGCCAAATATGTCCAAAATAAAATATTAAAGCAAAGCAGATATGGCCAAAAGTAAACCATCCACGAGGACTACTACGAAAAACTCCATCAGATTGTAATGTTGAACGATCAAATTCAAAAATTTCACCTAGTTGAGCTTTTCGAGCATATTTTTTAACAGTTGCTGGATCATTAAATGTTAAACCATCTAATTCACCTCCATAAAATGTTACAGAAACACCAACTTGCTCAATACTATATTTAGACTCAGCTCGTCGGAAAGGAACGTCTGCACGGACAACTCCTTCTTTATCAAGTAAAACAACAGGGAAAGTTTCAAAAAATGTAGGCATACGACGTACATATAATTCTCGACCGTCTTGATCTTTAAATACAGCATGACCTAACCATCCAACAGCAATACCATCTCCACTATTCATAGCCCCTGTACGGAAAAGACCTCCTTTTGCTGGGTTATTTCCAATATAGTCATAAAAAGCTAGTTTTTCTGGAATTTTTGACCAAGCATCAGATAAAGATCCTCCATCAGATGTACTTGTTTGTACTCGTTTTTGAATTTCTTGTTGGAAGAATCCTTGATCCCATTGATAACGAGTAGGACCAAATAATTCAATAGGAGTTGCCGCTGAACCATACCACATAGTACCAGCTACTACAAAAGCAGACCAGAAAACTGCAGCAATACTTGTAGAAAGAACAGATTCAATACTTCCCATAGAAAGTCCAAAATAAAGACGAATTGATGGTCTTACACACAAATGGAAAATACCTGCTAATATACCTAAAATCCCCGCCGCTATATGATGAGCAGCAATACCACCTGGATTAAATGGATCAAAACCATCAGGTCCCCATGAAGGTGCTACAGGTTGAACACTTCCAGTTAGACCATAAGGATCTGAAACCCAAACTCCAGGACCAAAAATACCTGTTACATGAAATGCTCCAAAACTGAAACAAAGAAGACCTGACAAAAATAAATGAATTCCAAAAATTTTTGGAAGATCTAAAGCAGTTTTTCCTGTTCTTGGATCACGAAACAGTTCCAGATCCCAATACACCCAATGCCATACAGCTGCTAAGAATAACAAGCCAGACAAAATAATATGCGAAGCAGCCACTCCTTCATAACTCCAAATTCCAGGATTGGAAGCAGTTTCTCCATTTATTGTCCAACCGCCCCAAGACTGAGTAATTCCTAAACGTGTCATAAAAGGTAAAACAAACATCCCTTGACGCCACATTGGATTTAATACTGGATCTGACGGGTCAAAAACAGCAATTTCGAAAAGTGTCATAGAACCTGCCCATCCTGCTACAAGAGAAGTATGCATCAAATGTACAGCAATTAAACGTCCAGGATCATTAATAACAACTGTATGCACACGATACCAAGGTAATCCCATATATCTATATAATTTTTTTTTTTTACTTAATTGCTATTTATTAATAAATTTTTTTAATCTTTTTCTTATGCTTTTTTTCCCTTTGTTTTTTATTGACTTTTTTTTAAAGAAAAAAAAGCAAAAGAAATAAAAAATTTAAAAAAAGTTCTTTGTTTTCCTTATGTTTCTTTTTAACTTTTGTCAGAAGAACAATGTAAGAAGAAAACATAAAAAACCGATATTAAAAAAAAGATTAATAAAAATTTCTGAATTATTCTTTCTTTTGCTTTTTTTTCCCTTTGTTTTTTATTGACTTTTTTTTAAAGAAAAAAAAGCAAAAGAAATAAAAAATTTAAAAAAAAGTTCTAAATTTTAAAAAAATATTATTTAATTAAAAGTTATTTATTTTAATAAAGTTTAATATTATTAAATTTTTTTTTAATGTAAAAATTGAATCATCTTTTAATATTATTTTAACAAGAAAAGAAATCAAGTCAATTTATTGATCTTATCGGCATAATTATTTTCTATTTTTTTTTTCTATTTGCTTTTTTTTATACAAAAAAAAAAATAGAAAAACATAACAAGTTCACTAAAAAATTTTCTTTATTGTTAATTATTAGTTATTAGTTAATCTTATGATTAATAGGGCTAATTTAGTTATTAATTTTAAAATTTAACTAACATAAATACCTAATTTAGTCTTGTTAATTTAAATAGACTGCATTGATATTTAAAGTAACTTTTCGTTTGTTCAAAAATTTCGATTAAATATATTATTTATTCACGATATCTATAAACTATACGGCCTTTAGTTAAATCGTATGGGCTTAATTCTACAGTTACTTTATCTCCAACAACTATTTTAATGTTATTTTGTCTTATTTTTCCAGATAAATGAGCAATTACCAAAACACCATTTTCTAGTTTGACTCGAAATTTTCCATTAGATAGATTATTTAAAACATTTCCTGTTATATCTACAAGTTTTTTTTTCTTGGGGGTAGAACCCCCTGTTTTTAAAGTTTCTTTTACTTTAGACATATTTTTCTCAATGCTTAGAATATTTGGAAAGAGATTTTGGGATAAATCGGCGTTTATACTATTTTCTAAAATAGAATTTATTTTTGTTTTAAATTCGTTTTTTTTTTTTTTAAACAAAAAAAAGAATAAAAAAAAAGGTTTTTTTTCTTTAGAACTGTTGAGTTTAGAAAAAAATTGAGAATTTTTTTGTTTCATAATTTCTAAAAATTTTAAAGTCTTGAATTTTTTTCTAAAAAATACTTTTTAATTTTAATACATAGAAAAAAATTTCTTTTTTTTGGAATTTATTATTTAACTTATAAGGCTAAATAGACGATTCCTATTTATCTACACAACTATGTTAAAATTTTCTTTCTTTTTATGTATACTAGTCAGTAAAAAATAAAAAATTGTGCCTTTTATTTAAAGAAAATTAAATAGAAAAGAAACAAAATAAAAAGCTTTTTAGTTTTTTTAAATTGATAGACTTATTTTTTTACGAATTTTTTGAGCTAATCGGATATATGTCAATATTTGACTTAATAAAAATTGAATAGAATTTCTAGAATCATCATTTGTAGGAATTACATAGTCTGCCAATAACGGATTACAATCTGTATCAACTAAATGAAACATTTTTATACCTAATTTTTTACATTCAAGAACTGCATTCATTTCTTCTTGTTGTCCAATAAGAATGACTACATTTTTTCTTATTTGTTGATTTTTTAATTTGGCCATAGCAACAACTCCACCGAAATATTTTTCTAAACGTTGCCATTTTTGTTGACTTGTTGCTGCTCTTTTTTTTGATTGATATTTTAATTTTTCTTCATAAATTTTTTCCATTGGATATCTTAATTTAGGATCTACAAACTTTTTCATGAAAATTTGTACAGTTTCTAAAATTTTTCTTTTAGAAGTCGATAAATATTTAAGTTTAGGCAAAAATTTTAATAATTTTTGTGAAGAAGAAAAAACTTGAAATCTTTTTTTCAAATTTTTTAATATTTTTTTGCAAAAAAGAAATTGTTGTTTGTAACCCTCAGTTTCCAGATAAATTTCTTTTTGATTATTTATACAGAAAATCATTTTTTGTTGAATTTTGTCTAAAACTTCTTGAATTTCTATTAAAATTCTTTTTTGATTTTGAACACGTAAACTTGTTTTTTTAATAGAATTTTTTAAAAAACTTTTTTCTTTTGTTTCGTCTTTTCCAGTCGCTGTAGAATAATGACTAAATTGATTTAAAAATTTACTCAATAAAATAGCTTTATTTTTCATTGTAGTAGAATCTTTATTATGATCCGTTTCTTTAGAGTCAGCTGTTTGTCTTTCTTCTTTGAAAAAAGACTCAGATGTTTTTTCTTTTTTATTTGGATTTATCAAACTATTTTTTTTATCAACGAGAGAAAAATTTGTGCTTATAGTTTGTTTTTGTAATGGACTTTTTGTAGATTTTTCACGATTTTCTTGTTCTAACGTCTTCAAAATTTTTTGAAGAATTTCTTTGGGAGGATTAGGAACTATCCAAGAAATAGTTTTCTCATTTGATAATGTGTCAAGTTGAGGCAATTTTTTGGAAGAAACTGTTAAAATTTTTTTCATCTGAGAAGTTTTATTTAACAAATTCTTTCTGGCTTGTAACTCATTGCTTAAAATAAGCAAAATTTTTAACTGATCGAGTTTTTTTGTACTTATTAAATATTTACTAATAAGTTTTTTTTTAACCATGATAAGTTGATATGCTTTTTCTTGAAGAATATTAAAAGAATTAGTCATTAAATTTTTTCTTGTCAATAACTGTTTATACTTTGTCAAAAGAATTTTCCCTTTTTGTAAATACTGCTTTCTTTTTCTTACAAGTTTTTCAGGAGAAAAAAGTCCTGAACGAACAGGAATGGATCTTTCTGTTTTCTCTTCGGAAAAAGAAAAAGAAGATAAAGAAACTGAATTTTTCAAACTTTTGTCTTCCAGTAGACTTTCTTGTTTTATTCTATTAACAAAGATTTTTCCTTTTTTTAAAAGTTGTTGACTTTGATTTCTTAATTTATTAATTTTTTTTATTAATCGAATTTTTATTCTATATCTTTTTTCTAACAAATTTTGAAGAATTTTTTGTTTTTCTCTAAAAATAGGTTGAATTTTAGATATTGATTTTAATAATGTTTTCCAATTTGTTAACATTCCACCAAGCCATCTTGTGTTTACATAAAAAGAATTCTGACTTAATAAAGCTGCTCTTGCTATTAATCCTGCAGCTGGTTTCTTTGTTCCTACAAATAGAAATGTTCTTCCAGAAGCTGCATATTTAGCTAATTGTTTAAAAGCTTTATTTAAACAACGTCTAGTTTTTAATAAATTTAAAAGATATCTATCTTTTTTTCTAAATATTTTTCCATTTTTTTCTTTAACTACTTGGTGGTTAAACGGAAGCAACGACAATGATTCTTGTGTTTTTATTTTTTCTTTTTTCTCTTTTTCATCTTTTTTTTCTTTAGAAAAAAAAGAAGAAGAAAGAAAAAGTTCCAAATTAGAAGACGAAAATGAAGAGGTAGACCGTGGCAAACGAGAATATTTTGTTTTTGACCACAAAAACTTTCTCATAAAAGCATGGCATTTTAAATCCCCAAAATGCATTCCATTTTTTAACATTTTGTTTAAATATTTTTTAATTTTTTGTTGTTTTTGGAAATTTGAAATAGGTGAAATTTTCACTATTTTTGCCAAAGCAAAATTAATAGATTGTTTTTTAGTATTTTTTGTTGAAGTTTGAATAATTTTTGTAATTTTTATTCTAACTTTATCTCCTAATTTTGCACCTAATCCCATTTTTAAAAATAAAATTAATTTTTCCTTTTGGCCGAAGTCAGAGGCAGAGGCTGAAATCCCTGAAAAATTTTCTAGAGTTTGAGCGTTGGAATTTAAGTTTTCCTTATTACTGAGTTGTTTTCTTGTAGAAATTCCTGTGTTATTTGTTTGTTCTTCTTTTTTTTCTTCTGTTTTTTCTTCTTTAGAAGAAAATGAAGAAAAAGAAGATAAATTAGAAAAAGAAAGTGGTATTTCACTTCCAGTATTAGGTTTTATTCTAAAGTTTAATATTATATGATTTGATTTCTTAACTGCTGTTTTAGGTAAAACTATATTCCATTGACTTCCTTCTATAAGTTCATTTTTTCTCGATTTTTTAGATTCCTCTACCTTTATTTTGCTTTTATTAGATAAAGTTTTTTCAGATTCAGTCTTTGATTCAATGATTTTGGCAAAAGCATAATCCGCTTTTACTCTTGTAATCATTACTTTAACTTTTTCCCCTAAATTTCCATTTGGAATATATAATGAATAATTGTTTGGAAATGTTACTTTACCTGAATTTTGTGGACCTTTTTCATTAATGGTTAAATCAAAAATTTCTCCTACTGAAACTGGTGGTTCTATTTGAGATTGTTTAATTGTTTGAATTACCTTTCCTATTGCATAATTTGAACCTATTGTTGATGCATTCACTTTAACAATTTTGACTTTTACTTGATCTCCTAAATTTACATTAGACAAAAATATTGTTGACCCATCACGAAATTCTGCAATTCCCAATTTTTTCGAAATTAAACTATTTACAGTTAAATTCAAAATATCTCCAGACTTTATTTCTACTTTTTTTTGATATGTTAAAATTCTTTCTTTTTTTTGATTTGATAATAACGAATTCAATGCTTTACAATGAAGAGAAGAAAACTTTAGTTTTTTTGTTTTTTTTTCTTTAGAAAAAAAAGGAGAAACAACATGAAAAGATGAAAACGACGATATAGTCTTATTACGTATGACTATGTTATTTTTTTTTGTGAAACAAAACATTTTTTTATTTTTAAGTAATATTTTTGAAATCTCTTAAGAAATTTTTTATATTTTTTCTTTTTTTATATTAAAAAATTAATCCATATTTTTTGTTTTCTGTTTTTTCTAAAATCAAGATTTTAGACAAGCCTTGTTTTTTATTTTTTTTTCTATTTTCTTATCTTTTTTTTCTTATTTAAAAAGAAAAAACTACTCAAAAAAGTTTTGGAAAAAAAGAAGAAAAAAAAATTAAAAGAAAAGAACAAAAAAAATTCAAAGAAATATTTGTAATTTTTATTTTTTTATTTAAGATAAAGTTTTCTAAAAAAGTCTAAAGAGATTATAGATTGTGATAGTTTTCTAATTTTTAAAATTATATATTTTTTAATCTTTTTTATTTCGTTACTTTTCTTCTTTTTTTGCTTTTTGTTAATGTTATTTCCCTTTGTTTTTTTACTTTGTTTAAGAAAAATTAGAAATATCTTCTTTTTTGTCTTTTTTTTCTGTTTTTTGTTTTTTTACTTTTTTTTTCATTTTCTTTGTTTTTTTTCATTTTCTTCATTTTCTTTGTTTTTTTTTCTTTAGAAAAAAAAAAAAGAACTTTTTTTGAAGAAAAAAAGCATAAGAAAAAAACAAAAAAACAGAAAAAAAAATAAAAGAAAGGAATTTAAAAAAACAAGTTTTTATTTATTATTAATAAAAAACAAAAAATGATAAAGAAGATTTTTTAAAAAAATAAAAAAGCAAAACCTTTAGTTAATAGGGATTGTTTCTAGTTTTATACTATTGTTAACTTTTCCCTAAAAAAAAGTAAATAAATAAGTTTTTTAATGATTTCGATTGTTTTAAGAAATTTAATATTTTTTAGTTTTAAGAATCTTAATTATATTATCATATTTTTTTATTGCTTTTGTTTTTTTATTATTTTTTAAGGTTTTTGAATTTTTTAAAAAAGTTTAAAATTAGATATAATAACTTTCAAGATAATTTTTCATTTTTTTACTTTTGTTTTTTTTTTTTGCTTTTTCAATTTTTTTATAATATAAAAAAATAAAGTTTTTATAATAAAAAAAGCGAATTTTAAAAAAACAAAAAACGGTCGTAGCGAATAGAGTAAAAAAAATTCTTTATTTTTAAGAGAAGGAAATTTATATGAAATTAGCTGTTTATGGAAAAGGAGGTATAGGAAAATCTACTACAAGTTGTAATCTTTCTATAGCTTTAGCAAAACGGGGAAAAAAAGTACTACAAATAGGTTGTGATCCTAAACATGATAGTACTTTTACATTAACTGGATTTCTTATTCCTACTATTATAGATACATTGCAAGCAAAAGATTATCATTATGAAGATGTATGGCCTTAATTCTTAGGGCATTTTTTATGCAAATAAAAAGATTTTATTTGGCTATATGCTGGGAAATCCTTTCTTTATTTTTTTATGTTTAAAGTTTAAAGGCTTGTCTTTTTTTTCTTTGAAAAAAAAACCAAAAGTATTAAAAAACGTCAGTTTTTTCCTTTTTTTATTGAAAAAAGCAAAAGAAATGCTTTTTATATTTTTAAAAATATAACGGGTTACTCTTTGAGCTCTTTCCAAGATAGTTGAGAAGCAAAGGAATACACATTTATACATTAACTATTGCCAAGTGTGTACTAACTAGGTTTAAAATTTTCTCTTTCAAAGACTTTAAAGATTAGTTGGTTTAATGCAGACCTTATACTATTGAAAATAACTCGTTTAACTTTGAAAAATAAAATTATATTGTTTGGACAATCAGCAGGGAAGTTTACGTGTAAATGTGCTTTGCTTTGTCAAGCTAGAAAGACAAATCCTAAATTGTAAAGCAACAACGAAGTAGCCTACAGGTTACTTTAGCTTACAATTTTGCCTTTACATTTTTTTTAACCCCTCAACGACTAAACGCCAGATATCTTAAATAACATATTAAATAATATATATACTGTATAATATTTAAGATAATGATATAGTCTGAACTTTAAAGCAATTTAAAGAAATTCTCTGAGTTTAAATTTTTAAAATTAACTTCTAACCACAAAGTGGTTAATACTAAAAATAGCTTTAGCACAAAAATTCTTTTATAACTTATATTTTATGAAGAAAAAAAACACAGACATAATAATTAACCAAAAAACCCATTATGTAGTTTGTAAAAAGATGCACGAAGTGTTAATTGGTACTTTATTAGGCGATGGAAATTTAACAAGTGGACCAAAAAGGGAATTTTGGTTTTACCGTGCTTTATACTCAGTGAATGCAAAAGAATATTTGTTTCATAAATATGATATTTTTCAAGAATGTTGTTCAAGTCGACCAGCTGAACAAGATTTTGAAGGTGACAAACATTCAAGAGGAAAAAAGTCTAAACGTTGGTATTTTAATACTATTCGTTTAGGTATTTTTAAGTTTTATGGAGATCTTTTTTATACACGAAATTTAATCGATGGTACTTGGGAAAAAATTGTTCCAATTACTATTGAAGAATATTTAAGTCCAACTGCTATAGCATATTGGTTTATAGATGACGGTAGTCAAAAAAAAAAAGAACATACGACAGCTGTTCGAATTGCAACTAGTGGTTTTATTGAAAATGACTGTTTAATACTTCAACAAGTTTGATTTAATTTATATGGGTTAAAAGTAAGTCTTCATAAAGATGGTATATCAAAGGCAGGAAATCAACAGTATTGTTTTTTTATTCCTGAGAAATGTTTTCTAACTTTTAAAAATATTGTCTTGTTACACATGTTGCCATCAATGTTATACAAATTGCCTGGTTTCGAGTAAAAAAAAAATGTTATATAAAAAAAGTTAATAAAAAAGTTATTAAAAAAGTTAAAGAAAAAAGTGCAAATACAATATTTTGTTTTTAAAATTATAATTAGTGTATGCCATACACTAAAAAAGAATTTGTATTTTTACTAGATTTAAAAACTTAGAGTTTACAGAATAAAGAAATTTAAACTTTATATGTAATTAACATTATTGGAGGATGTTATTTATCAAGGTTATGGAGGAGTAGACTGTGTTGAAGCAGGAGGTCCACCAGCAGGAGCCGGTTGTGGTGGATATGTTGTAGGCGAAACTGTAAAATTATTAAAAGAATTAAATGCTTTTTATGAATATGACGTTATTCTTTTTGATGTTTTAGGAGATGTAGTTTGTGGGGGATTTGCTGCTCCTTTAAATTATGCAGATTATTGTATTATCGTCACTGATAATGGATTTGATGCACTTTTTGCTGCAAATCGCATTGCTGCATCTGTACGTGAAAAAGGTCGTACTCATCCTCTTCGTTTAGCAGGATTGATTGGAAATAGAACAGCAAATCGAGATTTAATCGAAAAATATGTAGAAGCATGTCCAATGCCTGTTTTAGAAGTTCTTCCTTTAATCGAAGATATTAGAATTTCTCGAGTTAAAGGAAAAACTCTTTTTGAAATGGCAGAATCAGAATCCTCTTTGAATTCTATTTGCGATTATTATTTAAATATAGCAGATCAATTACTTACAGAACCAGAAGGCATAGTTCCGCGAGAATTGTCAGATAGAGAATTATTTAGTTTACTTTCTGATTTCTATTTAAATCCTCCTAGTAGTTCAAATTCTAATAGTTCTTCTTTAAATAATATCAAAAATGAAACACAAGAAAATTTAGATTTCTTTTTAGTTTAATATTAATTTGATAAAAAATATTTCTTTTTCTATTTTCCCTTTTTTTATTTTTTTCTTTCTTTTTTGTTTTTTTTTTTCATTATCAAATAAATTTAAAAAAGAAAATTTAAAACTTTTTTAGTTTTTTTTAATGTTTTTTTATTTAAGATAATAAAAAAACATTAAAAAAAAACTTAACAATGCGTCCAATGTTTTTAATAGAAAACTTATCAATCTTTTTTTTGTCGATTCTTTAATTATTTTATTATTTTCTCTTCTATTTCTTTTTAAGAAAATAAATAGAATTTAAAAGTTTGAAAGACGCCTTTATTAAAAGGTAGATTTTTCTTGCAGATTATTTATAAATCTCTACAAGATTAAATAAAAAAAATTTTTATGAAAGTACGCTCTTCTGTCAAAAAGATTTGTGAAAATTGTCGATTAATTCGTCGTAAAGGGAAAGTTATGGTTATTTGTAACAATAAAAAACACAAACAACGTCAAGGATAATAAATTAGAAAATAAATAATAATTTATTTTATAACCCAATTTTAAATATCTATACACTCAAGAGGACTCGAACCTCTAACCCTCTGGTTCGAAGCCAGATGCTCTATCCTATTAAGCTATGAGTGTTAAAAAAGTTTACTTAGTTTTGTTTTTATTTTTTCCTCTGTATTTTTTTTTTATCTCTTTTTTTGTTTTTTTTTTCTTTAGAAAAAAAAATAAAAAATTCAAAAAAAGTTATTTCCTTTCTTATGCTTTTTTTATTTAAAAAAAGTTTTTTTCTAAAGAAAAAAAAACAAAGAAAATGAAAAAAAACAAAGAAAATGAAAAAAAAGAGTTACTTATTATTATTTATTATTAAAAAAAAGGAATATTCACTTTTTTTAGTTTGAATTATGGATAAAATTTAAATAATTTTTCATGAAAAAACTTATATGAAATTAGCGTATTGGATGTATGCTGGACCAGCACATATTGGAACATTGCGAGTAGCTAGTTCTTTTAAAAACGTACATGCTATTATGCATGCTCCTTTAGGGGATGATTATTTTAATGTTATGCGTTCGATGTTAGAACGTGAAAGAGATTTTACTCCCGTAACGGCTAGTATAGTAGATCGTCATGTTTTAGCTCGTGGATCACAAGAAAAAGTTGTAGAAAATATTACTAGAAAAGACAAAGAAGAACAACCAGATTTGATTGTATTAACTCCAACATGTACTTCTAGTATATTGCAAGAAGATTTACAAAATTTTGTGGATCGTGCTTCAAGAGAGTCGGATTCTGACGTCTTATTAGCGGATGTAAATCATTATAGAGTGAACGAATTACAAGCAGCTGACAGAACATTAGAACAAATTGTGCGCTTTTATTTAGAGAAAGCAAAAAAACAAAACAATTTGCCGTTTTCTGAAGAAAAAATAGAAAAAACAAAAAAACCATCTGCTAATATTTTAGGTATGTTTACTTTAGGATTTCATAATCAGCATGATTGTCGAGAACTAAAACGTTTATTAAATGATTTAGGTATTGAAGTTAATGAAGTAATTCCTGAAGGTGGTTTGGTAACAAACTTAAAAAATCTTCCAGCAGCTTGGTTTAACTTAGTTCCTTATCGTGAAGTAGGTTTAATGAGTGCTATCTATTTAGAAAAAGAATTTCAAATGCCTTATGTAGCTACAACTCCAATGGGTGTTGTTGAAACAGCTAAATGTATAAGAGAAATTGCACATATAGTAAATTCTATCGATCCTACTCGAAAATTTAATCATGAAGATTATATAGATCAACAAACACGATTTGTATCACAAGCGGCATGGTTTTCTAGATCTATTGACTGTCAAAATTTAACAGGTAAAAAAGCAGTTGTTTTTGGTGATGCTACTCATGCAGCAAGTATGACTAAAATTTTGTCTAGAGAAATAGGTCTACGTGTTGCTTGTGCCGGAACTTATTGTAAACATGATGCTGATTGGTTTCGAGAACAAGTTTTAGGTTTTTGTGATCAAGTCTTAATTACTGATGACCATACTCAAGTTGGTGATATGATCTCAAACTTGGAACCTGCTGCAATTTTTGGAACTCAAATGGAACGTCATGTAGGAAAACGTTTAGATATTCCATGTGGCGTTATTTCTGCTCCTGTTCATATACAAAACTTCCCTTTAGGTTATCGCCCTTTTTTAGGGTATGAAGGAACAAATCAAATTGCGGATTTAGTTTATAATTCATTTACTTTAGGAATGGAAGATCATTTACTTGAAATTTTTGGTGGTCACGATACCAAAGAAGTTATCACAAAATCTTTATCTACAGAATCTGATTTCCATTGGTCACCTGATGGTTTAGCTGAATTAAAAAAAATTCCAGGGTTTGTTAGAGGTAAAGTTAAACGAAATACTGAAAAATTTGCTAGACAAAAAGGTATTCGTACCATTAATGTAGAAGTTATGTATGCTGCTAAAGAAGCGGCTGGTGCTTAATATTTTTTTAGTTTCTAGTTTCCTTTTTTTCCTTTTATTAAAAAAAAAAGAAATAAAAGACAATTAACTTTTCGATTTTTTATTTTCATTTAAAAAATTTTTATTATAATTATGGCTGTTGATATTTTTGTACAAATTGCTAGCATAATTGCTATTGCTGCAGCAGGACCTTTAGTTGTTGTTTTATTATCTGCTCGTGGTGGAAATCTTTAAATTTTTAATAAATTTAACGAAAAACACTATATTCTATCAATATAGAATATATATTATTCTTTTTTTCTTTCTTTTTTTTTATTCTTTTTTTGATTCTTTCTTTTTTTTTATAAAAAAAAAAGAGAAGAAAATATAAAAAAAAACAAAAATAAATAATTTCTATTTTTATTTCTTTTTTTATTTTATTTTTTAAATAAAAAAATAAAATAAAAAAAGAAATAAAGAAATAAAAGTAAAAGAATTTGAAAGTTTTTTTGAAATTTAGTAATATTAAAAAGAACACATTTATAATATAAAAGTAGAAAAAACTCAAAAGTTTAAGGGTTACTAACTCAATGGTAGAGTACTCGGCTTTTAACCGATAAGTTCTAGGTTCAAGTCCTAGGTAACCCAGTTATTTAAAATTTTCTTTTTTGTGTTTTTTAATTTTTTTATTTTTCCCTTTGTTTTTCTTTCTTTTTGTATTTTTTTTTTATGTTTTTTGTTTTTTTCTTATGCTTTTTTTTTTCAAAAAAAGTTCTGTTTTTTCCTTATGTTTTTTTTCCTTTTGTTTTTTCTTTTTTTTTCTGTTTTTTCCTTGTGCTTTTTTTCTTCAAAAAAAGTTCTTTCCTTTCTTATGCTTTTTTTCCCTTTGTTTTTTATTGAAAATAAAAAATTTAAAAAAAGTTTTTTTCTAAAGAAAAAAAAACAAAGAAAATGAAAAAAAAGAAAAAATTTAAAAAAAGAAAATGAAAAAAAAAATAAGAAAATAAATAAAAATACAAAAAAACAAATTTCTTTTATTTATTGTATAAAATGAATAGATCTTGTTTTTTTAATCTTCTTTAAATTTAAATGCGTCGTTTTTTAGGTGGACGACATCCATTATGAGGAATTCCAGTTTTTTCTCTTATAACATTAACTTTTATTCCTGCTTTAAAAATTTCTCGAATAGCAGTTTCACGACCTTGCCCAGGACCAGTAACTAAAACTTTGGCTTCTCGGACTCCAAAATCTAATGATTTTGTGGCAGTTTTTTCTGCTGCTTTTTTTGCTGCAAATGTTGTTGATTTCCGTTTTCCTCGAAATCCGCAAGAACCGGCCGAACTCCAACAAAGAACATCTCCTCTTATATTTGTCATAGTTATGATGGTATTATGATGTCCTGCTTGAATATGAAAAAGTCCTCTAAAAATTTTTCGTTTTGGTTTATTTGTCGAAATTTTTCGAATTTGTTTTGACATTGTTTTACTAATTTCAATATTTTAAAAAGTAATTTTCTGTTATTTTTTTGATAAAAAAAGAAAAAGCTAATTTTATAATTTGTCTTTTTTTATTTTTATCTATCTATTTATAAGGAAAATTTTCTTTGTTTTGAATGTACGTTAACAAGTAAGCCTTTTCTCTAAAATTTTTCCAATATATACGCTTTCTTTCATTGTACATTCTTCGAAATTATTAGAGTCGTCTATTAAGATTAAATATTATTTAATAACTCTAATTTTTTATTTGTTTACAATTTTTTTTTATTTAATCCTCTTTATTTTTTTCTATTTTGTTTTCTTTCTATATAATGTAAGATACAAGCCTCTTGATACTATTTCTTTATTTTTTCTTATTATCTAAAGGTAAAAAACTAAAGGGAAAAAATGAATAAAAGAAAAATCGGTATTTTTCTCTTGTTTTTTACCTTTATTTTTAGAGTTATTTTCTCTTTTTATTTTTAGAGTTATTTTCTCTTTTTATTTTTTAATAAAAAACAAAAAGCAAAAGAAAGAAAAAAGCAAAATAAAAGTAAAAACATGAAAATAAATAACGGAACAAACAGTAAATTTAAAAATCTGTTTAACTTAAAGCTATTCTGAAATTTTTATTTAAAATTTCAGTGAGTCTTTTTCTATTTTTTTATATTTTCAGAATTAGACGTTTTTAAAAGAGATTTAGCTAAAAACAAAGATTTTTCTGCTTGTTTAAAAATCTTTTTTTTCCATACATTTTTTCGTATATTTTTCTTTGATTTTGAAGTACGTTTTTGTTAACCTAAGGCTAATTTTTCTCAAATTTAATAGGAAAATGCCTCGGCTTCTGAACCCTACATGAAACTTTCGAAATCAGAGGGCTCATCTCACTCTAATTAAAAAATAAATTGACTTTTTAATTTTAAAATAAATGCTTTTTGTGTCTTTCTTTTTTTTTTTTTCTGTTTTTTTGTTTTTTTTTTCTGTTTTTTCCTTATGCTTTTTTTCCTTTTGTTTTTTCTTTGTTTTTTTTTCTAAAGAAAAAAAAAACAAAAATAAAAAATTTAAAAAAGTTCTTTCCTTTCTTATGCTTTTTTTCCCTTTGTTTTTTATTGAAAATAAAAAACAAAGGGAAAAAAAGCATAAGAAATAAAATGAAAAAAAAGTAAAAAAAACAAACAATTATTTTCATTAGTGAATTTTATAGAATTTTCAACTAAACAAGAGTTGCTTGTTTTTTTGTAAAATTTACTAACTGTAAAAAAGATTCTGGATCACAAAGAGAAAATTGAGCTAATATTTTTCGATTTAAATTTAAAGATGACTTTTTTAAAGAGTTTACAAATTCACTATAACTCATTCCATTATTTCTTACAGCAGCATGTATTCTAGTGATCCATATTGATCTAAAATCACGTTTTTTCTTTCTTCTATTTGTATATGAAGAACTTAATGCTCTCATTTTTCTTTGATTAGCTGTGCGGAATAAAATAGAACTAGCTCCGCGAAATCCTTTAACAATTTTTAAAGTTTTTTTATGCCTTTTACGGGAAACATTCCCACGTTTTACTCGAGTCATTTAGTTTATTCTTTTTTAAATTACTTTAGATTTCTTTTTTTCTTTGAATTTTTTCTAAATTTATTGTGTTTTTTTATTTTTTTATATTAAAAATCTTTAACAATTTTCTATTTTTTATATAAAGATAAAAAGTAGAACTTATTCTTTAATATATTATATTAACTCTTTAATTATTCCAAATTAAATAAAAAAAGATGTTTAAAACTTTTATAAAATGATTACACTTTTTAGAAAAATCTCTATAGAGAATAAAAAAAAATATTTGTTTTTAATTTTGCATAATCAACTGTCAACCAGTTTTTCTATTTTTTATTCTTTGCTTGTCTTTATTTTTATTTTAAGTAAAAATAATGGAAAAAAATTAGAAAGTTTTCTTATTATTTAGTAACAATAGAAACTTTATTTTTTACTATTAAATTTTATTGAGCAAGGAGGGATTCGAACCCCCGATCTCGTGGTTCGTAGCCACGCGCTCTAATCCACTAAGCTACAAGCCCTGTAATGATAGATTTTAGTAATAAATAAACTTTGTCTTTTTTAATTTTTTTTGTTTTTAAGAACTAAAGTTACCATTCATTATTCTACATAAGAAAGAATATATTTGATTTTTAATAAAGTGATTTGATTTTAACTTAATTTTCATTTTTAAACAACTTTTTATTCTTTATATTTATAGAATAAAAAAGAGAAGCCTTTTCAGTTATTTTTTTCAATTTTTCTTTTATTTATTTTTTTTTCTTTAGAAAAAAAACAAAAAACAGAAAAAAAAATAGAAAGAATAAAAAAAAAATAAATAAAAAATAAAGATTCGGGACTGACGGGGCTCGAACCCGCAACTTCTGCCGTGACAGGGCAGTGCTCTGACCTATTGAACTACAATCCCTAATATTAAAGTTTTTTTCTAAAAAAGTAGTTTTCGGAAAGGGAGGGATTTGAACCCCCGGTAACCTTTCAGCTACGCTGGTTTTCAAAACCAGTGCAATAAACCGCTCTGCCACCTTTCCAAATTAAAGTTAACAAAATCAAAAACATATTTTTTAAATATGCTATCAAGTTCTTAAAAAAATAATGATATTGAATTCTAAAAAATTTTCATTAAATCGGAAATTTTTTAATATTTTATTAACATTAAAATATTGTTTTTTATAATAACATATTTTCTTTTTTTTTGCCTTTTTAATTAGAGTAATAATAAAGACTTGTCCTTTTTTCTCTTTATTTCTTTATCTTTAAATAGACGGTAAAATAAAAAAATAAAATAACAAAGTTTTTATGTTTGTCTCTTACTATGTATATTGTATATTAATAGGAAAAAAATTGCCTGCTACCGGAGTCGAACCGATAACCTTCGGTTTACAAAACCGATACTCTACCTATTAAGTTAAGCAGGCTACAAAAAACAACAGATAAATTCTAGGAGATTTTTATAAAAAAGTCAACAACCAAATTAAACAAGAGTTGTTTCTTTTTTTTCTAAAGAAAAAAACAAAAAGAATAAAAAATTTTTAAAAAATACTCATATTTTTAAATAATGAAAACAACATTTGTCTTCTTGTAAACAACTAAACCAAAAAGTCTAAAAATTATTTTAGCGTTTTTTTTTCTTAAAATAATGAAAAAAATCATAAGAAAATATATTAAAAATTTTTAAGAAAAAAATAGCTTTATTTTTATATTTTCGTTTTTTTTTCTTTTATTTTCTTTTTCTGTTTTTTATTTTTTTTTCTTCTTTTTTCTTATGCTTTTTTTTTTTTAAAGTTTTTCTAAAAAAAGAAAGAAGAAAAAATGAAATTAAAAAAAGAAATAAAAATAAAATAATAAAAACAAAAATATAAAAATAAATAAAATAAAAATAGAAACAAAAATAAAAATAACAAAAAACTATTTTTTAACGACCAGTCATTTTTAGCCAGTTTTGTGCTTCTATATAATTAGTAGGTGCTAATCGAATAGCTTCTTTCCAGTAATCTGCAGCTTTTTCAAAAAGAATTTGAGAAATTTCTGACTGACCATTTTCAATAGCTTGTTCCCCTCGATAGTGATAAATAACTGCTATATTATTTAAAGCACTAGGTAAAGAAGGATTTCTCTCCAAAGCTTGGTAATAATACTCTAATGCACGTCCATGTTCCCCATTACTTGTGTGAATTAATCCAACATTATATAAAATATAACTTCTATCATAAGCATCCTTTTCTAAACGCATAGCTTCATAATAGTTTTGAAGTGCTTCTGCATATTCCCCTTCAGCTTGAGCTGACATACCATCTCTATAATAAGTAAATGCTTCTTTTTCTCGTTGTGACGTAGGAAGTATTTTTAATAGAATATCTGCTATAACAGTAAAAGTTTTATCTATAAAGTTATCATTTCTTTGTGATCTAGGCATTTTTTTATTCCATTTTAAATATTTTTATTGTTTTTTATTTCTTAATTTTAAAAAATAAAAAGAAGAAAGTCTATTTTTCTTTCTTCATTTGATTGTTTTTTTAATATTATAAATATACTAAAACTTTTTTTTCACTTTGTTTTTTTTTCTATTTCTTTTTTGAAAAAAGTAAAACATAAAGAAAAATCAAAAAAACAGAAAAAAAGAAAAAAAACAAAAGAAAAAAATCTAGTTTATTTCATATTTTTAAGAAGAAAGATCAAAAATAAAAGAGTAAAAAACCTTAAACATAACGTTTTAGACACTTATAAGATTTAATTTTTTTTTTTAATATTTTTAATACAAAATTTGTCATTATTTTAGTAAAAATGTTTTCTTTTTATTTTTAAAATAAAAAGGGTTGTCTCTTAATATAAGAAAGAAAAAGAGACTTATTATTTTTTTTTGTTTTTTCTTTTTTTTTCTTTAGAAAAAAAACAAAAATAAAAAAACAAAACTATTCTTTGCTTATTTCTTATATCTATTAATAAAATTTAAAATTTATTTCTTAAATTATGAATTTTATATAAGATAAATAAAATTTAAAAATTTTAACACTTATAAGATTTTTATAAACCTTCTAAACATACTTGTAAAAAATTAGCTAACTCTGAAGCTTGTCTTTCAATTTCTTTTAAAGTCAAAGGTTCGCCTAATCCAGTTAATGGAATTTCACGTGCATTAGGTCCTTTTAACTTTATAGAAAGAGTTGTTTGTGAACCAGGTTGAGCAAAAAGAGAAGAATTTTTAAATTCAACACGAATAGCCTCTACATCTTTTAATGTATAACACAAGTCAATTCGGCGATTTTTTCCTGGATAACCCCATCTAAAAATACGTATAAATCCATCTTTTTTATTAAATTCATTAAAACCTCCACCAATATTCCAAAAAATTAAAAGCCACCAATAAAGAGTTAACAAAAGACCTAAACTTCCATAAAACCACATAAGTAATCCTTGTGGAAAAAAAGGGATTTGTTGAGATTTTAAAAAAGGTAATAAATCAAAACCAATCGAACTAGAAAGACCCGTTAAAAAGAAACCAAGCGAACCTAAAAAAACAACCGAAGTCCACCAATAATTACTTAGTCTTCGTTCGCCTACAATAATATAACGTCGAATTGAATTTTCAGAAGTTTGACACATAATGAATGTTTTAATTGGTAATATTGTTTTTAATCAAAAAATAGAAAAACCTAACAAGGCATATAAATATGATATTTTATTGATATTTTATTCTAATATATTAATATAGTAAATTAGAATAGATAATTTTCAAAAGTCTAACTCATAAAAAAAAAAAGAAAGAAAAAAAAGAAGAAAAACAAAAAAAATAAGTCCGCTTTTCTTCTTTGAAAAATCAGTATTTTTTTAATTTTATTATTTTTCTCTTTTTTCTTTTCTTTACTCAGTAAAAAAAGATATCGAAATGTCTAAAGACAAAAGAATTTAACAAAGAAAAAAAAATAAAAATATCTTTTCTTATGCTTTTTTTCCCTTTGTTTTTTCTTTTTTTTTTCTAAAGAAAAAAAAAACAAAAATAAAAAATTTAAAAAAAGTTTTTCTTTAGAAAAAAAACAAAAAAGCAAATAAAAAACGAAAAACAACTTAATAAAGAAAACAGTCGTAAATTTTTAACGTTTATTATATTGTGGAGCTTTTCGAGCTTTTCTTAAACCATATTTTCTACGTTCTTTGACTCTAGAATCTTGTGTAAGATACCCTTTTTTTTTTAATGAATTTTTAAAAGAAAATTCATCTAATGAAGTAATAGCTTTTGCAATTCCTAATTTTATAGCTTCTGCTTGTCCAACTAAACCTCCTCCTTGAACCTTTACAAAAGTATCTATATTTTCCATTTTATAATTATTCGGATTTTCAATATTTTTTAAAATTTCAAAGGGCGCTTTAATTGAAAAAATTGAATTTGATGAATTTTGAAGATATAATTGGGCCGGTTTATTGTTAATAATAAATGAACCATTCCCATAAATTAATTGGACTTGAGCTACAGCTTCTTTTCTTCTACCTACTGTTTTAGCTAAGATTTCTTTTTTATTCATAATGTTTTTATTTTTTTTTCTTTCTTATTTTTTTATTTGTTTTTTATCTTTTACTAAAAGATAAAAGAATTGAAAAAATAAATGTTGATATAAAAAATAAGAAAAAGTAATTTACTATTTACTTACTAGGACCTCCATACTAATAGATTTTAATTTTAAAAGTAAAAATCTAAATTTCCCCAACAAAGCTGGACTGTGGAAAAACTATCTAGTCTTTTTATTTTCGTTTTTTCATTCTTATTTTTAATTTTGTTTTTGTTCTTATTATTATTTTTATTATTTTTCGACCTTTGTAAATAAAAAGGTAAAAAAGAAAAAAAAATAAAAGGCTATATATAAGAAAAAAACTTTTAAAAAATTCAAATAAAAGAGTTTTTTTTCTTTAGAAAAAAATAAGAAAAAACATAAAAAAAGCAAAAAAAAAAGACAAAAAAGTTTTTCTTTTTTATTGTTTTCTTTTTTACTTTTAAAAAAAGAAAACAATAAAAAAAAATTTGCGGGCTTTTTAACTACAATTTGATGACATAATAGTTTTTTATAAAAGAATGAATTTACTTCATTTCTGCCACTTATAATAAATTTGAAAAAAAAAGTTCTAAAAGTTTTTAAATATTTATTTTTTTAAATTAGTTGTTTAATAGAAAAAATTTCTTATTTTTTCGTTTTTTATTTAACTTTGTTGAGAAAGTTGTCTAACTTGTTCAAGAGCATTAAAACGATCTGTGATAAGAGGTGCGTCTTGACGTTCTTCTGTAAAATATTCATTTGGTCTAGGACTTCCAAAAACATCATATGCTAGACCTGTGCTAACAAAAAGCCATCCTGCTATAAATAAAGAAGGAATTGTAATACTATGAATTACCCAATAACGAATACTAGTAAGAATATCAGAAAAAGGACGTTCTACTGGTCTACCAGCCATGATTTACTCCTTCGTTACTTTTGTAACGATTTTTTTTACGATTTGTGTGCTAACCCTCTCGTTATTTTTTTAATTTTTTTTTCTTTAACTATTTGAGTTAAAACAAACTTCTTAACACATATTATTAAAGACAAACCTTAACTTTTAAAGTTTAAAACCAAAACCAACTTTTTGTTAAAAGTACTCAAAAATCGAGATGAATCTCAATGCAAATAACAAAAGGATTATTTTAATTTTTTAAGCTTAAGGCTTGTTTCAAATGTTTAAGAGAAAAAATAAGTTTAAGGAAAAAAACATAAATAAAAAAGAAAAAAAATAATAAAATAAAAAGAATTAGGTTTTTTCTTTAAAATTTTATAACAAGAAAATTGATTTATAACTAAAAATAACTTTTCCTTAATTATAACATAACTTTTTTTTTTCTTACATGAGACTTTTTATTAAAATGTAGTTAACTAGGTTATTTTTACTTTTTTATTTGTTAATTTAAGCGGATGACGCGATTCGAACGCGCGACATTGGACTTGGAAGGACCACGCTCTACCTACTGAGCTACATCCGCATAAATATAAAAGAGTGTAATAAATTTTTAAAACTTTGTCAAGTTTTATTCAAGATTTTCTGTTTTTTTTTCATTTTCTTTGTTTTTTTTTTCTAAAGAAAAAACTTTTTTTAAAGAAAAAAAGCATAAGAAAGGAAAGAACTTTTTTTAAATTTTTCATTTCTTTTGCTTTTTTTTCTTTAAAAAAAAGTCAATAAAAAACAAAAGTAAAAAAAGCATAAGGAAAAAACAGAAAAAAAAATTATTTTACCATACTTCAAATAAGAAATTTTATTTCATTAGTATTTTTTTAAATTAAAAACAATAATTAAAAAACAGAAGTCTTCGATTTTCAATACAAACAACATTGACAGTTACTTTTTTATTTGTTATTCTTAAAAAAATTAATAAAAAATTTTTTGTCTTTCATGTCTTTATTTTTTTTTTAAGTAAAAAAACGCTCTTAGTTCAGTAGGTAGAACGTAGGTTTCCAAAACCTAATGTCGTGGGTTCAAGTCCTACAGGGCGTGAATTATTTACAGAAATTTCAATTAAGAATTTGTCTTTGTTTTTTCTGTTTTTCTTTATAAAAAAAAACAGAAAGAAAAAAAACAGAAAAAACAAGAAGCAATATTTATTTTTTTTATTTTATTTTTAATATAAAAAAACAAAAGCAAAATAAAAAAAATACAAAAAGAATATTATTTTTTTAATAAATTGGATATTCTTATAGTTTAACTAACTAACAGCAGAAGAATTTGCAATTTTTCACTTTATAAATTTTTTTAAATTTAAATTACTTAATTTTTTGTTTTTATTTTTGTTTTTTTATTTATTTTTCTTTTTATTTATTTTTTTTTTTTAGCAAAAAAAAAAATAAAGAATTCTAAAAATTTTAGAGTAAAATATAATAATAAAAATTTATTTAGAACTATAAATTGAAATAAAAAAAACATTTTACTAATTAGAACTTTAATCTAAATTGAATGTTTGATATAGTTTCTTTTTGCTGTTGTAAGATTTACCTTAACTTAGAGAAAAAGATTGTATTTTAAAATTGAGCTAAAAAAAATTAAAATTTTTTTAGTTTTTTTTTTTTAAGAGCATTTTTATTGTTTCTTTTTTTAATTTTAAACTTTATAGAGCAAAAGGATTGTTTTTATAGTTTATGGTTATAAAAAAAAAGGAACAATATAATAAAAAAATGTCTAAAAAAGTGTAATAAAACTAATTTATGATTTATATAAATAAAATTGAAATTTTAAAACTTTTGATATGAATTAATATTAATAAAAGTTTTTGTAAAAGGTTAAAAAGAACCTTTTAAATTGGAGAAATGTTTAATATGGCGATGAAAACTCCTGAAGAATTAAGTAATTTAATTAAGGAATTAATAGAACAATATACACCTGAAGTAAAAATGGTAGATTTTGGTATTGTTTTCCAAGTAGGTGATGGAATTGCTCGTGTTTATGGTTTAGAAAAAGCAATGGCTGGTGAATTATTAGAATTTGAAGACGGGACTTTAGGAATTGCTTTGAATTTAGAAGCAAATAATGTAGGTGCAGTTTTATTAGGAGATGGATTACAAATTACAGAAGGAAGTCGAGTTCGTTGTACTGGGAAAATTGCAGAGATTCCTGTAGGTGAAGGCTATTTGGGTCGTGTAGTAGATGCATTAGCTCGTCCAGTTGATGGGAAAGGAGCTATTTCAACGGATGAAAGTAGACCTATTGAATCAGGAGCACCTGGTATTATTTCTCGTCGTTCTGTTTATGAACCATTACAAACAGGTGTAGTTGCTATAGATGCTATGATCCCGATAGGACGTGGTCAATATTTGGCCCTTTAAAAATTTTAGACAGTTATGTTTTTCAAATTTATAACTATCTAAAATTTTAACGCAGGAAACTATATGCTGGAACCTTGAGTTTAGAAATGCATACATGAATTTAAGTGGCATTTTATATATATATGTCCCATTCATTGTGAAAATTGCGATTGTTATTAAGGAATCAGCAGGAAACCAAAAACTTTTTTATTTTTTTTTATTAAAAAAAATAAAAACAAAGATAATATAAATTTAAAAAATATCAATGACGTTGAGTAGGATCCTCAGAGACTCTACGTTTCCTAATAAAAACAAAAAGTGAAGTTCTGTAGATGAAAATGAATATAATGAAATTGATTTTTTATCCTTATCTTTCATGAAAAGAAAAATAAATAGATAGAGTAATGATTAACAACGAAATGATGTACAATATTGCAATGGAGTCAAATAATGAAAAATGGAGTCAATGGTTAGCCGGTTTAACAGATGGTGATGGTTGTTTTTATATAAATAAAAAAGAAAAAACTGTAAGTTTTGAAATAACAACTCACATACTAGATATTCGCGTTCTTTATAACATTAAAAATAAATTAAAAGCTGGTAACCTTACTTTAAGAAGTAATAGTCAAAGTGTTCGATATCGTGTCAAACAAAAAAAAGTTATTTTTGAAATTGTGAAACGAGTGAATGGAAAATTACACGACAAATATAGAATCAAACAATTAAAACAAGTTTGTGAATTATTAAATCTTCCATATATCAATCCACCACTTATTCTAGGAAAAAATAATGCTTATTTATCAGGACTCATCGACTCAAACGGTACTCTCACTATTTCTGTTAGTAAATCGAGTGCTGAAAATTCGCAAAAAAGTGGAGTAGAAGGTAGAAAAATACGATTAATTAATTCAAAAGGTTATAATCAAATTACATTTAAAATAACTAGCGTGGATTTAAAGAAGTTAAATGTAATAAAAGATTCTTATGGTTTTGGTTCAATTTATATAGAAAAGGTTGATCCTCGAAATCGAAACCCAAAGGATCAATATCATTGGATAATTAGATCTTTTGTAGATTTTCAGTGTATTTATGAATATTTGAAAATTAATCCTTTAAAATCAACAAAAATGCATCGTATACGTTTATCTTTACTTTATTTTAAATATAAAGATTTAGGTTATCATTTGAAACCTTTGGGCAGTATTGAAAGAAAAATTTGGTCAAAATTTTGTACATCATGGTTTAAATATAGTTTTTAATTCTTTCAATAACATTATTTAATAAAAAAATAATGGTCAATTTATTTTTACGATAAAAGGTAATAAGTCAAAAGTAAATACAAAAATAGAAACCTTATTAATTTTTAATAAAGGTTGAAAAATCTAAAGTAAATTAAATTTTTGTTTTTATTAAAGATAGAGTCCATGCTTTATCTATTTAATGAGATAGTTCAAAGGTCCTTTTTTATTAAAATAAAAAAAGATCAACTCTTTTTTTTTTCAAAAAAAAGTTGAAGAGGTTAATGTTGTTGATTTTTGACTTAATAGATTAAGTAATGCAAAGAGAATTAATTATCGGTGACCGTCAAACAGGAAAAACATCAATTGCAGTGGACACAATTTTAAATCAAAAAGGAAAAGATGTAATTTGCGTTTATGTTGCAATCGGTCAAAAAGCATCATCTGTTGCTCAAGTTTTAAACACTTTAAAAGAAAGAGGTGCTTTAGACTATACAATTATTGTTATGGCAAATGCAAATGAACCATCAACTTTACAATATTTAGCACCTTATACAGGGGCAACTTTGGCAGAATATTTCATGGTGCGACCTGTGCCTCCTACAACTGCATTTTCATATGTGGGAAATGGAGGGGGTATGTCGTAGATCTTATGATCTGCGCACATTCCCTAACTATACTAGAAGGTGGTTAAATTCCTCAACATGGCCAGTCGTGTTTAGTTTATCCTTGGTAGCGAAGGCTGGTAACCTTCGTGAGATTACGCAAAGGATAGAAATAGTTTTCTAAAATAATGGTGATTTATGCAGTATCTTGCGTCGAAGTTCTGTGATTTTAAAGTCAAGGCGTCTTTTCTTTTTTTAAATTGTTAAAAGAAGAAAATGAATTTAAATGGGTTTCTCATAAAGAACACATTACTGGATAGTCCAACATGTTAGACAAATTAAGGTATAAGGTAAACACCTAAGGGAAACGCGAAGTTCTAGTATGGAACAGTGGAAAACTTAAAAAGCTCTTTCTTTTCTTTTTTTTTTCTGCTTTTTTTTTCTAAAAGAAAAAACAAAAGGAAAAAAAGCATAAGAAAAAATAAGAAAAAAAACAAAAAATAAGAAAAAAAGGAAGTAGGCTACCAGCCGTATGCTGATTAAGTGTAGGAATACCTGAAAAAGCTAATGTCTCTTTGCAAAATCTTAATGTGAGTGAGGAGAATATGCTAATATCAGGTGCGCAAATTATAGATGTCAAGGACAAATTATGAGCAAATTATTCAATTTAGCGTGGCAAGACGTTAGATGGGCTAGTGTTCATCGACGCGTTTTGCGAGTCCAACAACGAATCTATAAGGCATCTTTCGATGGAAACACCGAAAAAATTCACTTTTTACAAAAAAAGTTGATTAATAGCCTAGATGCTAAATTATTAGCAGTACAGCGGGTAACGACACTAAACAAAGGTCGTAAAATTCCGGGAGCAGACAAAATAAAAGTAACGTCTGATAAAGAGAAAATAAAATTAGTAAATTCTGTTAAAATAGATGGTTTAGCTAAAGTTATTTATCAAGCAAAGGTTTCTAAATCAGGAAAAATAGCTAGTTTAGCGGAAGCTATTCACCAAGAAAAGATTTCCCTGTGGCGGATGCCAAGCGCAGAAGCTAAATCAAGAAAAAATCTTAAACTAAGAAAAACATCTAAATTAGAAAAAAAAAAAAAGAATTTATTAGGAATTCGTAAAATAAAAGACAGAATAAAACAAACATTAGCTTTATTAGCTCTTGAGCCTCAATGGGAAGCCTTATTTGAACCTAATTCATACGGTTTTCGGCCAGCACGTAGGGCACAAGATGCCATAGAAGCCATTTATTTAAATATGCACCATAGAAAACCTAAATGGGTATACACGATAAATATGAAAAAATGTTTCGAAAATCTAGATCACAAAGTATTTCTTGAAAAAACAGAGACTTTTTCTGTAATGCACAAACAAATTAAAGCATGGCTCAAAGCAAATATCATGAAAGAATATGCAAATACTTCGAATGAAATAACAACTTCGACAAACAACGTTCCACAAGGAAACGTTATTTCTTTTCTTTTCGCTAATATTGCTTTCCACGGCTTAGAAAATCACCTAAAAGAGTATGTGAGCAACATTCCCGGATTGCCTTATCAAGGCGCAGCTCGAGGAAAAAAACCGAAACGTGCAGCGTTAGGAATTGTAAGATATGGAGATGACTTGGTATTGATTCACATTAACAAAACTATTTTAGAAGCGAGTATCGAAGAAACCAGTAAATGGTTAAAAAAAATGGGATTAGAAATGAGTGCTGAAAATTCAATCTTGAAATTAGGCACAGAAGGTTTTACTTTTCTAGGTTTTCAAATTATTCAAGTAAATAAGAATGGAAAAATCAAAATCAAAATCCATCCGTCCAAGATAAGTAAAATGGAATTTTTATTAAAAATTCGAAAGATCATTCAATTTAATAAAGCAGCTTCATCTTTCAAGCTGATTAAAAGTCTTCGTCCGATAATTATTGGCTGGGGCAATTACTTTAAATTTAGCGAATCTAAAGAAGATTTTAATAAACTCAGTTACATGATTTTTGAAAAGCTCAGAGCTTGGGTGTTTAGAAGAGGCCAAGGTCGTTACAAGCTTAAAGAGCGTTATTTTCCATCTGGAAAAACGTACATTTTTCAAGGAAGATCATATCAAGATAACTGGATTCTTAATGGAAAAACAAAAACAACACATGGATTGGAGGAAAATTTCTTACCTCAAATGTTCTGGATAGCAAGCGAAAAATATGTTAAAGTGAAAACAGACAAATCTCCATACGATGGTGATCATACTTATTGGGTTCAAAGAAATGCCAAATATTCTTCGTTTTCTACTTGTTTTAATAAACTCTTGAAAGTACAACAGGGCATCTGCCCTATTTGCAAAAGTAGATTTACGTCTTTTGATCATACTCTAGAAGTGGACCATATATTGCCCAAGTCTAAAGGTGGAAAAGACGAATACTCTAACTTGCAGTTACTCCACAAATATTGTCATGTACGTAAAACAGCTAATGATTTAAAATCTATTTTGCAAGAGCCGGATGAAGGGAAACTTTCAAGTCCGGATCGGAAGACGAGGCAGTCTATCAATGGGGTGCCTTAGTTTAACTATAATGGACGTCCAACATTAACAATTTATGATGACTTATCTAAACAAGCACAAGCTTATAGAGAAATGTCTTTATTACTTCGTCGTCCACCAGGACGTGAAGCTTACCCAGGAGATGTATTCTATTTACATTCACGTCTTTTAGAAAGAGCTGCAAAACTTAGTGACTCTTTAGGAGAAGGAAGTATGACTTCACTTCCTATTGTAGAAACTCAAGAAGGTGATGTTTCTGCTTATATTCCAACAAATGTTATTTCTATTACAGATGGACAAATTTTCCTTTCAGGTGATTTATTTAACAGCGGACTTCGTCCAGCTATTAATGTAGGGATTTCAGTTTCTCGAGTAGGATCTGCAGCCCAACCAAAAGCTATCAAACAAGTAGCAGGAAAATTAAAATTAGAATTAGCTCAATTTGCCGAACTTGAAGCATTTTCTCAATTTGCTTCTGATTTAGATCAAGCAACTCAAAATCAACTTGCTCGAGGATTACGTTTACGTGAAATTTTAAAACAACCTCAATCATCTCCTCTTTCTTTAGAAGATCAAGTTTCTACTATTTATGCAGGAACTACAGGTTATCTAGATAAATTAGATATTCCTCAAATTAAACCTTTTTTAACTGGACTAAGAGATTATATTGGAAAAAGTTCTCAAAAATATGTAGAAATTATACAATCAACAAAAACATTTAATTCAGAAGCTGAATCTTTATTAAAAAAAGCAATCGAAGAATATACAGAAGAATTTAAAACTCAAAAATCAAATTCTTCACAAAGTTAATTCTTTTTTCATAAACACAATAAAATAAAAAAAGTTAAAACTTTAGCTTTTTTATATTTAAAATTTTTTGTTAATACTTTTCCTTTTTTTTTCTTTTTGTTTTTATTCTTTTTTAAATAAAAAAAAAAGAATAAAAACATTTTTTTTTTCTGTTTTTTCCTTATACTTTTTTTATTTTTGTTTTTTTTTTCTTTAGAAAAAAAAAAACAAAAATAAAAAAAGTATAAGAAAAGAAAGAAAATGAAAAAAACAAAAAACAAATAAAAAAACAAAGGATAATTTTTTCTATTATCAAATAAATTCATTTTATGAATTTACAGACTTTGTATATATAAATCAAAGAAAATTTTTTATAATCATTCAAAAAATATGTTAACGCTAAAAATTTTTGTTTATACTATCGTAACTTTCTTTGTATTTTTATTTATTTTTGGTTTTCTATCTAATGACCCTGCAAGAAACCCAGGAAAAGGTAATTTAGATTAAAAAAATCAAATAACTAGTCAATCTCGCGAAATTTAATTTTTAAATGTTCGCTTTTTTATAAAAAAAGTAAACTTTTTAATTTCTTATTTTTATATTTTTTATCTTAACTTTGGGTTTTTTAATATAAAAATAAGAAATTAAATGAATAAATATTATGGATATTTTTTATCAAAAAAAAAGATTAAGACACTTATTTTTTTCTTTAATTTTTTTTTCATTTTTTTTCTTTTTTGGTATATACTTGTATACATAAAATACTAACTTAAAATCTTTTAAGTATTTTTTGCTTTGTTTTTTTTATGTTTAGATGAAAAAAAAACAAAGCATAAAGTGAAAAAAAGTTAAAAACTCTTGGGTTAAGGATAAAATAAGAATTAATGTGCAGATTTTTTTTTAGTAAAAAGAAAAAGCGAAAAATTTTGGAAGGATAAATTTCTATGATTTGAAGTTTTAACAAAAAAAAATTAGAAAAATAGTATTTAAAAATATAGTAATATTTTGCCTATTAATTAATTTTATATAGCATTAAACTTATAAATTTTTAAATTTTTTAGGTTTTTCTTCTTTTTTTTGACTATTTAAATTTCTTTGTAGGTTATCAAGTATAGTTTTAATTTTTTTTTCTTAAATCTAAGAGTTAAGACAGGTTTCTTATCTAAAAGATAAACTTCAATTCTTTTTGGGTTAAAATAAATCAAAAATAACAAAAGAAGCTTATTTTATTTTTTTTCTAAAGAAAAAAAAAACGAATAAAAATAAAGATAAGAAAAAATAAGCAAAAAGTGAATTAAATCTTAAAAAAACTTCAAAGTATTTTATTTTAGAATTTGTTATGCACAAATAATTAAGCTATTTTTTTCTTTGATAATAAAAAGAAATTAATGGTGTAAAACAAGTTATAAAATAAATAAAGTCAAAAAAAAAAGTAAAGAGCAAATTAAACCTAAATAAAAAATAAAGATTTTTTCTATTACAGTTAGCAAATAAAAGTATCGGGTTTTTACCATTACTTAAATAAATAAAATATATGAAACCTGCTGATTTAATAAAACAACAACAAGTTGTTTCTATAACTTATGAAGAAATAGGATTATTTCCTAGATCTTTTAACAGAGTATTTGATAGATTTTTTAAACAAGTTTTTTCGGATGTAGAAAATTTAGTTATTCAAGAGTATAGATTTTACAAATTTCTTTTTTTAACAACTTTAAAATGTTTGTTTCTTTTAATTTTTATTCCATTTTTAGTAAACTTTATAGCAAAAACATATTTAGTTAAACCGTTAGCAGAATACTTTTGGAATACAAAACAAACAGAGATTTTTTTAAATTCTTATCAACAAAAATTAGCTTTTTCTGAATTACAAGATTTTGAAGAAAAAATTTATTTTGAATCTTTGATTTTTTCAAATAATAGGCAGGGTCAATTTAATGATCAAAAAAAAGTTGAGCCTTTTAAAAATTATTTTTCAACTGATATTAATAATGAAGAAAAAAATCTGAAAGAAACTAAAATTATTATTCCTAAAAAAAAAGTTTCAGAATATTCAAAATTTCTTGATAAAAATCAAAATTTGGTTCAATCTGAACAACTAGATTTTACAGATAATAATAAAAAGAAAAAAGATTCTCTAAATTTTGAGAATTTAGAGGAATCTAAAGTTATTTTTCCTTCATCTCGTTTTCCATTTTTTCCTTTGAACAAGGAAAAAGAGGACACAGCAAAAATAGAAAAAAATAAAAAAGAATTTAGTTCTTTGGAATCAGTAAACTCTATACAAAAACGTTTGCAAGAAAAAGTTATGGAATTAGCATTACGGTCTAATGATCATAGTATAGAAGCTATTACTAATTTTTTTGCAGATTCAATGAGTTTAATAACACTTTGTTTTTTATTTTTTAAATTAGAAATTCAATTAAATATTACAAAATCTTTTTTGTTAGAAGTGTTTTTTGGATTGGATGATAGTAAAAAATCTCTTTTTATTCTTTTTGTTACCGATTTATTAGTTGGATATCATTCTCCGAATATATGGGAATTCTTTTTTCAATTTCTTTTTTATCATTATGGATTGCCTGAAAGTCAAACAAGTATTTTTTTATTAGTAGCTACTTTACCCGTGTTATTAGATGTTTTGTTCAAATATATTATTTTTCGTCATTTAAATAGAGCATCTCCAGCTACAGTTGCTACTTATCATGCAATGATTGAATAAAAAAGAAAAATTTTTTTTATTTTTAGCAGTTAGTTAATTTTATAATACTTTATTGTCGAGTTATTTTTCATTTCAAATAATTTTTAAACTCATATAATGTATAATAAAAATCATGGTCTTTGTTTTTTTATTTATAAATAAAAAAAAGATCTTTAAACAAATAATAAACCATCATAATGTCTACAGTTAGTGAAATTTTAGAAAAACTTAAATCTTTAACTTTATTAGAAGCATCTGAATTAGTTTCAAAAATAGAAGAAACTTTCGGGGTTGACGCTTCAGTGTCAACTGGTGGGGCTATGATGATGGCTCCAACTGATCAAGGAGCTCAAACTGCGGCTGCAGAAACTGCTCCAGAAGAAAAAACATCATTTGATGTAGTTTTAGAAGAAATCCCGGGTGATAAAAAAGTTTCTGTTTATAAAGTTGTACGTTCAGTAGCCAATATTGCTGTTAATCAAGTAAAAGAATTTACAAGTGTATTACCTAAAAATATTAAAGAATCAGTTTCTAAGGAAGAAGCTGAAACAATAAAACAACAATTAGAGGAAGTAGGTGCTAAAGTTAAAATAGTTTAAACCATTAATAATATGAAAATTAATAATTTAAACTAATCCATTTAAATTATTAATTCTAATTACAGAATTCTAAGAGGAGCTGTACGAAGAGGAATTTTCATTTACAGTTCTGCCGCCGAGCCTGAAATATTCATAAAGAGGCTTAGGTTCTCCGACTAAAGTTTTTTAATCGATAATGTAAATTTTCACTTTATCTAAGTTATGTGTTTCTCTTTAAACAGGAAAATTTCTTCTATTATTAAGAAGATTATAGGAAAAAGTCGAAAGCAATAGCCTGTTTTTAATGAACAGGATAAATATTTTTAATTAAAAAAAAAAGAAAGCTAACTGACTTTTAGTACAAATTTTAAAATTTTTCTCTTTTGCATAAAGTTTAAGGAAGATAGGTTTAGGTTATCCCTTATTTTTGATAAATTTTTTTCCTTTTAATTCTTTTCCATCTTTTCTTTTTGAAAATTCTTTTACATTTTTCTTTTTTCTTTTTAACAAAAAAGAAAGAAGAAAAAAAAGAATATAAAACAACAAAGAGTAAAAAAGAGAAAAGAATTAAAGGGAAAAAAATAAAGAAATGGAGATCAAAAAATAACTTTTAAGTATCTTTTTACACATTTCTTTATTTTTTTTTTAACTTTTTTAACCACTATTAACCACTTTGTGGTTAAAAATAATTAAACTATTTTAAAAAAATTAAATACTATTAATCGATTTAATTTCTGATATTTAGTAAGGTTAAATTGCTTTTTTTTTGTTTTTTTATTACTATAGAATATGTGATAAGGTCTAAGAAAATTTAGAATTTATTTTTTTAATTAAAAAAATTATAGGAAAGTCATTTTTCTTCTAAAGAACTTTTTTTGAATTTTTTCTTTTTTTTCTTTTTCTTTGTTTTTTTTTCTTTAGAAAAAAAAAAGAAAGAGAAATAAATAAGAATTGAAAATGAAATTGTTTTTTTCTCTTTTAATATAAAAGAAAAGAATAGTAGTGAATTTTTAAATTTATTTGTTGCCCTAAAAAAATCTCTAGAATATTAGAATGACTATGAACATAAAAACTATCTTAATATCTAGAAATTGGAAAACTCAAAGTAAAATTTAGAGAAAAAATTAAACTTAAAGAATATTATGTCTACAGCGTTAAATGAAACATTAGTTTTTGAATGTGAAACAGGAAATTATCACACTTTTTGTCCGATTAGTTGTGTTTCTTGGTTATATCAAAAAATTGAAGATAGTTTCTTTTTAGTTATTGGAACAAAAACATGTGGTTATTTTTTGCAAAATGCTTTAGGTGTCATGATTTTTGCAGAACCTCGTTATGCTATGGCAGAATTAGAAGAAGGTGATATTTCTGCTCAATTAAATGACTATAAAGAATTAAAAAGACTTTGTTTGCAAATAAAACAAGATAGAAATCCAAGTGTGATTGTTTGGATAGGTACATGTACTACAGAAATTATCAAAATGGATTTAGAAGGTATGGCTCCTCGTTTAGAATCTGAAATAAATATTCCAATTGTAGTTGCTCGTGCAAATGGATTGGATTATGCATTTACTCAAGGAGAAGACACTGTTTTAGCTGCAATGGCTCAAAGATGTCCTGATATATGTTCTGAAAAAATTGCAAAAAATAATAAAGAAAATTCGTCGCATCCTCCTCTTGTTTTATTTGGTTCACTACCTAGTACGGTAGTTACTCAATTAACTTTGGAATTAAAACGCCAAGGAATAGAAGTAAGTGGATGGTTGCCTTCACAGCGTTATACTGAACTTCCAACTTTAGGGGATGGTGTTTATGTTTGTGGGGTTCATCCATTTCTAAGTCGAACTGCAACAACTTTGATGCGTCGAAGAAAATGCAAACTAATAGGAGCTCCTTTTCCTATTGGACCAGATGGTACACGTGCTTGGATAGAAAAAATTTGTTCTGTATTTGGAAAAGTTCCAGAAGGATTAGAACAACGTGAAGCAAAAATTTGGGATGGATTAGAAGATTCTCTTAAACTTATACGTGGAAAATCAGTTTTTTTCATGGGTGACAATCTTTTAGAAATTTCGTTAGCTCGTTTTCTTATACGTTGTGGTATGGTGGTTTATGAAATTGGTATTCCTTATATGGATAAGAGATTTCAAGCAGCTGAATTAGCTCTTCTAGAAAAAACTTGTCAACAAATGAATGTTCCTATGCCTAGAATTGTAGAAAAACCAGACAATTATTATCAAGTTCAACGAATTAGAGAATTTCAACCCAGTTTAGTTATTACAGGAATGGCTCATTGTAATCCATTAGAAGCTAGAGGTATAGACACAAAATGGTCTGTAGAATTTACTTTTGCTCAAATTCATGGATTTACTAACGCACGTGAAATTTTAGATTTAGTAACTCGTCCTCTTAGACGAAATAATAATTTGAAATCATTAGGTTGGTCTAAATTAGTAAAAAATTAAAATTAAGTTTAATTTTCTGTTTTTTTTATTGTTTTTTTGTATTTACTTGTACTTAAAGTACAAGTAAATACAAAAAAACAATAAAAAAAACAGAAATACATATTTTAATTTAATCTAGAAATTTTTTATCTTAAAATTTTTCTCTTGATCCTCTTTTTTTTATATTCTAGAAGAGTTTTTATAGCTCTTCTAAAGATATGCCACAATCAAATTATTACTTACAAGACTTAAACAAATGTAAGGATTTGATTTAAAAAAGTACTACTATAAAAACATTTAAATTTATTTAAAATACTGACAAAGTCAGTCTTTTTAACATAATCTTTTAAAACTATTAAAATTTTATTTTTATTTAATAGTCTAAAAAAAGAAAAAAATGTTAAAAAAATAAATTTTTATAAAAAATATCTTACTTATAACTTATAGGAGAGATGGCTGAGTGGTCTAAAGCGGCTGATTGCTAATCCGTTGGACGAAAAACTTCGTCCCGAGGGTTCGAATCCCTCTCTTTCCGTCTGATAATTTTTAGACTTTTCATTTTTTAATTTAAGCTTTATAATAAATATTGGTTGTGTGCGATTCGAAAACACATAAAAAATAATTCATACAAAAATGAAAAGTTTTTTTTTTTATTTTTTTTGTTCTTTAGAATAAAAAGAATCAAAGAATAGAAAAATTTTTATTTAATGATGTTTCATTTTTTCAAGTTTTTTTTTATTTATTTAATTTTTCCTAAATTCAACCTAATTTATAAAACAAAAAACCTTAGTTTTCTTGAAATAAAAAAAAAGGCTTATCTTAACTCTTAAAGTTAAAGAAAAAAATTTTTTATAAATAATTCTTGTTTTTTCTTTTAGAAAAAAAATTAAAAAAAAAATAAAAAAATAATAAAAATGACTTTAAAAATTAAATTTATGAAAAAAAATTAAGCTTGAATAAACATGTAATTATTTGATGTTTTTAAAAATGAAATTAAAGAATAAGGAAGAATTTTTTTTAATCTGTGACGAGGCTAAAAATTAAATTAAAATTTAAGAATGTAATCAATAATATTTAAGTAAGATTTATTAAATTTATTTTTGATTTCTTATTTGCATTTTATTTTTATTTTTATCTTTAATTTGATTCTGTTTTTTCCATTTTGTTTTTTTTATTCTAAAGAATAAAAAAACAAAAAAAGTGGAAAAAACAGAATCAAAAATAAAGAGAAGAAAAAAAAAGCTAGAAAAAAAAGAAAAAAACATAACCGTTTTTTCTTTTTTTGTAAATAATTAATATTTTCTCTATTTTTATCTCAACTTAAAGATTAAAAAATAAGGTTTTTTTTTTCTAAAGAAAAAAAAAAGAACGAGAAAAGAACATTTAAATTTTTACAAAAACATTTTTCTAAAGTAAAGCAGACTTTCTATATTCTTTAAAAAAAAAATTTATGTGGAACGATTAAATTTTTTAGTGTTACTATTTATTCTGATTTTCTTTTTTTATTTTTTTTTTTGGAAAAAAAAAAGATAAAAAACCAAAAACAAAAAAATAATAGAAAATAAAGAATTTTTAAAACATTTGAAAAACCAGGATTCTCAAAAAGCAAAAGCTTATAATTAATTTATTTGTTTTTTTATATAATGTTTGTATATAAAAATGTTAGTAGTTTAAACCACTAAAAGCACTTTATTTTTTTAATTATTTTTTATTTTTAAAAATCTATTAAAGATAAATGAAAAAAAAAAGTGTAAAAAAAAGATTACAGATTATAAAAGAAATTTTGATTCTTCTTTTTAGAATATAAAAAAATGAAAAAGTTAAAGGTTTGATCCCTTAATTTTAAAAGGCTTAATTGAGAAAATAAAAAAATTTTTTATTTGAGCTGTATGCAAAGAAATTTGCTTGTACAATTCTTTAGGGGGAAAAAATTTTATTAAATAAAATATTAAAGATTTACCGAAATATTTCACTGTTTTTTAGATTAAAAAAATAGAATGATTTAAATTTTTCAACATTTTTTGTTTTTGTTTAATTAATTAAAAATTTTTACCTACCTGACTATAATGTTATTCATTAAAATATTAAAGGAAATTATTATGAATCCTATTGTTGCTGCTGCTTCTGTTGTTGCTGCTGGTTTAGCTGTTGGGTTAGCTGCTATTGGTCCTGGTATGGGACAAGGAACTGCTGCTGGTTATGCAGTAGAAGGTATTGCGAGACAACCTGAAGCTGAAGGTAAAATTCGTGGTGCTTTATTATTAAGTTTCGCTTTTATGGAGTCTTTGACTATTTATGGTCTAGTTGTAGCGTTAGCTCTTTTATTTGCTAACCCTTTTGCTTCATAAATTTTTATTTATTTAAATTTTCAAGGTATTTGTTCTTTCTTTTTATTTTTATCTAAAAAAGAAAAAACAACAAGCAAGTAAATGAAAGAGTTTTGCTTTTGTTATTTATATATACGATTAAATTTTTTTATTTAGAATACAAAAAAGGAGTTTAAAAATTTTTTTTTCTTTATAAAAAAGTAAAAGTTTTTTTAAATTTCACTATTAATTTTCTGTTTTTTATTGATGTTATTTGCTTTTGTTTTTTTATTGTTATTTTTTTATCTTTTAGTAAAAGATAACAATAAAAAAACAAAAGCAAAGATTCTTAACCACGAAGTGGTTAAAGGCTACTGTTTTTCTTATTTTTTTTCTTATTTTTTTTCTTTTAGTTTTTTTATTTTGTTTTTTTTTCATTTTCTTTGTTTTTTTTTATAAAGAAAAAACTTTTTTTAAATTTTTTATTTTCAATAAAAAACAAAGGGAAAAAAAGCATAAGAAAGGAAAGAACTTTTTTTGAATTTTTTCTTTTTTTTCATTTTCTTTGTTTTTTTTTCTTTAGAAAAAAAAAAAGAAAGAACTTTTTTTGAAGAAAAAAAGCACAAGGAAAAAACAGAAAAAAAAAGAAAAACAAAAGGAAAAAAAGCATAAGGAAAAAACAGAAAAAAAAAGAAAAAATAAAAAACAGAACTTTTTTTGAAGAAAAAAAGCATAAGAAAAAAACAGAAAAAAATTAATAATTTAATAATGTTAAATTCAAAATTTCATTTAAAGAATTTTTAAAATATCAATTTTTTAATATTTTCTTTTTTTTCAATGAGAAATAAGTACAAGTATTTTTTAAATAACTAGGAAAAATAAAGAAATTTCTTGTATTTTTATTAATGATAAAAAATTTAAATCCCCTAAGATTTTTAAACGATTAAAATATATCCGCCCTTAAGGGTCCGTAATTTTCGGAAAATGAAAATTTTAAAATTTCCGGAATAGACGAAAATTGGTTAAAATTTTCACTGAGTAAAATTCATCTTAAAAATTTTCATTTTTATGAATATTTTCTTTAATATAGGTAGTTTCCCTTTAGCAGAGGGTTTTGGCATTCAAACTAATATTTTTGAAACAAATGTTATTAATTTAGCGGTAGTTATTGCTGTAGTAGTTTTTTTTGTAGGTAAAAATTTGAGTTCATTATTAGAAGATCGTCAAAACACTATATTGAAAAACTTACAGGAAGCCAAAAATAAAGCTTTAGAGGCTCAAGAGAGATTAAATAAAGCTATTAGTCAATTAGAATCAGCTAAAAAAAAAGCAGAAGATATTCGCCAAGAAGGTATTTCGCGCGTAGACCAAGCAATACAAAGTTGTACAAATCAACATGAAGAAAGATTAAGTAAATTAGATGACTTTAAAGAAGAAACTCTTCAGTTTTATCAACAAAAAGCTTTAAAACAAGCTTATATGTATGTAATTTCGCGTATCATGACACGAGTTCGAGAAAGATTAAATAGTGGGTTAGATGATGTATATCATGTAACTGTTAATAATTTTTATGTATCTCGTTTTACCGAATATAATCCGTAGATTTTTTGTAGCTTAGTTCTTTAATTTTTTAAAACTTTTTTGATTTTTTTTTATTTAATTGTTTGAATTAAAAAAATTTATTAATATATATGTGAAGAGATAAGTGTTATAAATAAAAAAAAATCAAAAAAGAAAATAAAAATAAAGAAAAAACAAAATAAGAAAAAAATATAAGGTAATATTTTTTTATTGGAGGCTGGGGGGATATTTCCCCCTGGTCTTTGCTAAATGTAAATATAAGGAAAAAAAGAATTTTTTTTGTTTTTAAATAAAAAAGAAAAAATAATAAAGATTGCTTAATGAAAAGATTTTGGTAAACTATAAATTACCAGGTTTTTAACTTGTATAAAAGTAAATATTTTTTCTGAGATTCTAGAGATTTTTAGAAAAAATTACGGAGAAAAAACAAAATAAAATAAAATATTAATTATGACAGCAATTTTAGAAAGACGTGAATCTTCTAGCTTATGGGCTCGTTTTTGTGAATGGATTACTTCACTAGATAACAGATTATACATCGGTTGGTTTGGTGTAATCATGATCCCTACTTTATTAACAGCAACTTCTGTATTCATCATCGCATTTATCGCAGCTCCTCCAGTAGACATCGATGGAATTCGTGAACCTGTATCAGGATCACTTTTATACGGAAATAACATCATCACTGGTGCTATTATCCCTCTATCAAATGCTATTGGATTGCATTTCTATCCAATTTGGGAAGCTGCTTCATTAGACGAATGGCTTTACAACGGTGGTCCTTACGAACTTATCGTTTGCCATTTCTTCTTAGGTATTTGTTGTTATATGGGTAGAGAATGGGAATTATCTTACCGTCATTCTTAGGCGGCTTAATCTTGAAAAAGATTTAGAAAATCGGGTGAATTGCTGGAACCCTAAAATTGAAATGAGAAATATAACAAAAAAAATTAATAAAAATTTTATTTATGGATGATATATATATGCAATATATAGAGTATTTGAAATTAAAACAAGGTACCTATATAAAAAAAGAACAACTTTATCGACATCGTATTTTGCCAGGTCATGAAGGAGGTACTTATAATGAAGAAAACGTTTTATTGATAACTTATAAGGAACATACGCTAGCTCATTACTATAGGTTCTTGGCTTATTCAAAATTAGCAGACTTAAAAGCATTCATTTTAATGAAAGGGCAAAAAGAAAAACATATACGCGAAATGACTTCTTTTATAGGCAAACTAGGAGGAAAGGCAAGAAGCAAACAAATGAAAGCAGCAAAAGAATATTTTTATAATGTTCAATGGCAAAAAGACTTTGGTTTTAAAGGTAGGGGCAAAATAAATGTGGAAACAGGTCATTTGAAAAGACTAAATGATTATATTACTGAAAATACACCACAACTTCGTTCTCGAGCAGGTAAATTAGGGGCCCAGGCTTGTATCAAAAAACAACGAGAAGAAAAGACAAATATTTTTGACCCAAAAGTTCTTATGCAAAAAAAAGGAAATTTAAAACGTTGGGGTATTAAAATAAATGGAAAACGAATACCTTACGAAAACCTTTCAGAAGATTTTATAGAATATCATATATATTACGGAACAAAAACAGAATATTAAAATTTTGTTTTTTTATGATTTCGATATATTTTAGATAAAGTTTAAAAGGTTATTAATAAATAACAATTTATATATATCATTAAATACATAAACATTTCAATTAAGGCAATCAGCAACGAAGCTAGAGAAAGGGAAGCGTTTTATAGACTTTTAATAAAAAGCTTTTTTTCTAGAACGTTCAGAGACTAATACGTAAGTCCCAACAATACTCGTATGTTAGCGCCCGAAACTTTGTTATTTTATTTAATAAATTTAATAATAAAGTTATAATATAGTCCGAAATTTTATTGTTTGTTCATTTTGCTCTTGTTTAACCACGAAGCGGTTAGAGCAATTATTTTTATTTTTTTTTCTTTAAAAAAAAGTCAATAAAAAACAAAGAGAAAAAAAGCATAAAAAATAAGAAAAAAAACAAAAAATAATGAAAAAACAAAAAGAGAAATCTTTAAAAAATTTTACTAGGTATGCGTCCATGGATTGCAGTAGCTTACTCTGCTCCAGTAGCAGCAGCAGCAGCTGTATTCTTAGTATATCCGATTGGTCAAGGATCTTTCTCAGATGGTATGCCACTAGGTATTTCAGGTACATTCAACTTCATGAATAAAATTGTGACTTTATACTAAAAAGTATTTTGAAAATCGGGTCAATTGATGGAAACCTAAACTTAATAATCGATTTTTATAAAACTAATATTAAATTAAAATCTTAGAAATATGACACCTAAATTAACAAAAAAAAGTGTTGAGGAATTAGCCAACAAACGTGATCACATATTACTTAGTTTTCCTGAAAACTACAAATCAGTTCAAGACAAAATAGAATTGAAATGTTTGGTATGTAATTCGCAATGGAAAACGAGTGTTCATTCTTATAAAAATGCTAAAAATGGTTGTAAAAACTGTAAAAATAAAAAAGCTTCTATAGTACATAAAAACAAAATAACTAGTTCATCAACAAAACTATTAATATCACAGAAAGCCCGATTAAGGCCAAGTTCCCTTTTAGGCGTCAAAGGTAGTAATCATCCTAAATGGAAAGGTGGTTATGGGCGTGATAAAAATAATCCATCTAATCAAGATTATGTATGGAAAAATGCTGTCAAAAAAAGATGCCAGTATATGTGTATTATTACAAGTAAGAAAAAAAACACAATGTGTCATCATCTAAATGGTTGGAATCTTTTCCCTGATCAGCGTTACGATATTCTTAATGGCGTACTTTTACATCGTGACATACATCGTTTGTTTCATGATACATATAAATATGGAAACAATACAGAACTACAATTTAAAGAATTTCTTTTGAATGAATTTAATTTGAATTGGGAAAAAATAAAAGTCGATTTACAGCATGGTAATCATCATCCAAATTCTCCAAAGAGCCTTTGACTTTTTTTATTTTAAAAAAAGTTAAATAGAAACAAATGTTTCATTTATTTATTGGAGAATAGGTTCAGAGACTAGAAGGTGAGTTTCTCTAACAATAAACCTTCCACGAGTGCCCGATACTTTTCATTTTTATGATTTAAAAAGTGTGAAAAGTAATGATATAGTCCGACACTCTCTAGAAATGGGGAGAGAAAGGGATAAAGAGCCTTTTTATAACGGATGGATTGTATTCCAAGCAGAGCATTAAAAAATGTAGTGCTCTTTTTTTTTAATTTTTATTAAAAAAATAAAAATCACGTGAATTGCTGGAAAGCTCAAATTGTTAGATTTTTTTGTGTTTGGGGAAAAACTTATATTTTTAATATAATAAAAAATTTAAAAAATTTAATTAAATTTTCTATAAATCTATACTTTTTAATATTTTATGGTGTATCATTTAAAACCCGAAGACGCGAAAAAATGTCATTTAAAAGCTGAGTCTTTAATGAAAGAACGACTTCACATACTAAAATATGGTGAATATGAAAAATACACAAATTCAAAATTTGAAAAATTCGAAAAACATACAATTAGAAATGAACGTGACGCTGTTTTGCATGTAATTTGTATTCAGCATCATCCGGAAAAAATTATAGAAACGACTTATCATAATTATAATCGTTCGAAAACTGGCTTAAAATGTTGTGGAAATTCTAGTAAAGGTAATAAACTTAAAGGTCGAGTATTTAGTAAAGAAACTATAAGGAAAATGTCGAATTCAGCAAAGTTTTTTCAAGCAACAAGACCTCGAGCGAAAGATTTACGTGATTCGATTGAATATGACGATTGGCGTAAAAAAGCACAAATGTTAGGTAGTTATAAATGTTCTATTATAGGTGATCACCCAGAGAAATTAGTGGTTCATCATTTGTTTTCGATGAAATCTTTTGAATCTATTCGCTATGATTTTCAAAATTCTTTAACCTTAAGTGATACATTTCATAAAAATTTTCATGATAAATATGGATATGATCCGAACATTCCTCAACAATTTTTAAAATTTTTAGAAATTCTTATATCTGATAAATCTTTTAGAGATAATTTATTTCAAAAAATTATTGTTAGAAAATCATCTAAAAACAAAAAAAAAGAGTTAATCAGCAGCCAAACATTACAGGAATGTGATGAAGGTTCAGAGACTAGATTATACGATCCTAAAAGGATTATGAAACTCCACGAGCGCGTGACAAAATTATCAGAACAGCTTTACAAAAAACTTTATGAAAAAGAAAAAATATTAGTAAAGCAATTATGTGATATTTTGATGATATAGCCCGATATTCCGAAGCGATTCGGATAAGATGAGATAAAAAACTTATCTATTCTATTTTTTACTAATCATTTTATTTGTATTTTTATTTAATACAAAACTGATTTTAAAAAATAAAAATAACATTTGAACATTTTAATGCACCCATTCCACATGCTAGGTGTAGCAGGTGTTTTTGGTGGTTCTCTATTCTCAGCAATGCATAAATAGAACTGTGCCTTAAATTAGTAATAGTTTAATGAGAACAGGGTGAATTGTCTGGAAACTTTGCTTAAATTCTTTAAATTTTAGACTAAAATATAAGCTTATTTGAACTTTGAAAATTTATTAATATGACACCTTGGTTTAATAGACTTAAAAATGAAGAAAATAAAAACTATTATGATTTTTTGGAAAACGTAGGACCTTATGAATCAAATATTAAGTTGCATGTGCATCATATAATTCCAAGATTTTGTTTCGATTTTTTTTTACAAGAAAGTTATAAACAGACAAATTTAGTTGAATACAGAGATTCTCCAGCAAATTTAATACGTTTAAGTTTAAAAGATCACATAAAAGCACATCAACTTTTATACGAAATTTATGGAGACAAAAGAGATGCATCTGCAGTTAAACTTTTAACTGGACAAACTAGCGATGCTGTAAAGTTATGGAGACAAGCTGGTGCAGAAGCTACACATAAACTGTTAAAAGCAAAAGGTTCTCATTTCTGGAGTCCGGAATTTCAAAAAATTCAAGTTGCAAAGTCTTTGCAAAAAGAAAATGCTCTTCAGTCTCGAAGTGAAGGGGGGAAAAAAGGCGGTCGAAAAAGAAATATAAATATTGCAATTAAAAAAGACGATCGTTACTTATTTTTCTTTAAAGAAAAAGAATATCTTTGTATTTTTAATTGTGAAACTGGAGGTGATATTGTAAGAATTCTCAATAAAGCTATTTTTACAAATCTTAAAAGAGTTACGCCTCTTCTTAAAAGACAAAGAAAAAGCTTATATGGTTGGTCATGTGAAAAACTGTAATAAAAGTTTGAAATTAAAAAGTCTGTTTAGTACATTTTTAATGAATTTAAGAAGTAATCAGCAGCGAAGTGAAGAAAGGGTTCATTATATTTATTTATTTCTAATTTTTTTAACTTTAAAAAAAAACAATAGTTAAACTTTTTTCCAAAAATAACAGAATAAAGAGGCTTTTTATCTAATTTTTTTATCTTAAGGTAAAAAAACAAGTTGTTTAATTTAACCACAAAATGGTTAATACTGGTTAAAGAAAAAATAAATAAAAAATGAAATTTCTTTAAACGTTCAGAGATTAGTATTTGAGTCCCAACAATAAAAATACATTAGCGCCCTGCAGCTTTTTTTTAATAGATATTTCTTTTCTTTTTTATTTTATTCTCTTTCTTATGCTTTTTTTCTTTAAAAAAAGAACGAAGAAAAACAGAAATAAAAAAAAAAGACAAAAGATTATAAAAAAGGCTGATGATATAATCCGACACCATTAGAAATAATGGACTAACATATGTTACTTGAAAGGGTTCATTAGTAACATCTTCTTTAATTCGTGAAACAACTGAAAACGAATCAGCTAACGCTGGTTACCGTTTTGGACAAGAAGAAGAAACATACAACATTGTAGCAGCTCACGGTTACTTCGGAAGACTTATTTTCCAATATGCTTCTTTCAACAACTCAAGATCTCTACACTTCTTCTTAGCTATTTGGCCAGTAGTTTGTATTTGGTTCACAGCTTTAGGTATTTCTACTATGGCGTTCAACTTAAATGGTTTCTTCCAAAGGGAAGTTGAGACCCTAATTCTAAATGATTAGATTAGCAAACTAGGTGAATTGCGAGAAACCTAAAATTCTATACTAAAATCATATTAAAAATATATGATTACTTATCCATCATTGAAATTCTGTTTTGTCTATTAAAAATGGATAAATAATCTGTTATCCTTTTCTTTATTCTAAAAAAAAAGAAAAGGCAAAATTATTAGTTGTTAAAGCTCAATCTAAAAATTTGATCGAACAACTTCTAATAACTAAAACAATAACTGAAAAAAGAACAATTTCATCATGAAAGCAAAAAAAAAACAAGAAAATAACTCTCCTGATTTTTTATCAACAAAATTTTTTCACAAAGAAGAACTTATAAACTTCTTAAAGAAAGAAAATAATTCTTATAGCAATTTTATTCTTCAATGGATTTTAAATCCCTCAATAGTTGGTACTAGAAAAAATTATCAAATACACCATATTCAACCCTTATATGCTAATAAATTAGATGAGGATTGGAATAAAACTCTACTCTTGGTTAAAGATCATGCTGAAGCTCATCGATTGTTATACGAATGTTATGGCAATTATTTTGACCTATGCGCCTGGTCTATGATAATAGGACAAACCGTAGATAGTTTAGATCTTATTCGCAAACAAAATCAACTAAATATGAAAAAAAATAAAATAGGATTCTATGATTCTGAGCTTCAAAGGGAGTTAGCATTACGTCCTAAAAAAAAAAGACAACCTTATTCGCGAAACAAATATGTTTTAGCTGCACTTCAAAGAGGTTTTATTCTTAAATCTAATTTTACAGGTTTGCAAGTTACGATTGAAGCTAATGAATGTTCTAGTATACAAGAAGTTATTAGTAAATGGGTTCTTCTTGATGAAATGAAAAAGTATCTTATTGAGTGGGTGGCTTGTGAAAAAAAACAAAACTTTTATCTTGTAACAGGTTTAACACGAATGTTAACTTGTAATCTAACTCAAAAAACAAAAACACGTCTTTTTGCTATTAAAGATTGAAAAGTTCTTGGTATTTTTATTAGTTCTTAACAGTTAAACAAAAAAGTACAATTATAGAATCATGGTAATTCGCAGCGAATTCTAACAAGGGCTTATAGATTATAAGGCTTATTTTTTCTAAATAATCCTATAAATAATAATTTAAATCAATGATTTTCCGCTAAGTTAAGAAAGTTCTAATAGCTTAAATTCCTCCCTTTGGTCTTTTTGAATGCCAAGGGATTTTACCTTATCTCTTCTCCATTTCTTTTTATTTTTAAATAAAGAAAAGGAGAAACGGGTTAGGCATAAGCTAAAGAAAAAAAAAGGAAAGCAAGCAAAACAAGCAACAGAAGATTTAGAAATCTATAATGATCGTTAGAAACGTTCAGAGACTAGCAATTGAGTCCCAACAATAATATTGCATTAGCGCCTAGCTTCTAGAAAAAAATTCTAGAAGATGACATAGTCCGAATTTTTTCTTAAAAGAAAAAAAAAATTCGTCAACTTTAACCAATCTGTAGTAGACTCTCAAGGTCGTGTATTAAATACATGGGCTGACATCATCAACAGAGCTAACTTAGGTATGGAAGTTATGCACGAACGTAACGCTCACAACTTCCCTCTTGACTTAGCTTCTGTAGAAGCTCCTTCAACTATTGCGTAAAAACAATAACTTGAAGTATCAGTTCAAGATTCGTTCGGTTTAAAAAACATTATTGCAAGCTATAGTTTATCTATAGCTTGCAATAATAAAAAAATCTTTTTTGTTTTAAAAATTTCAGTTTTTATAGGATATATTTACAAAACTTTATTCATTTATCTTTTTTTCTTTTTTAAAGAAAAAAAAAGAAGACATTTTCCACTCAGTTGGAGGAAACACAGGCTGTTAGGTTAGTAGATATGTGGATTAACTATATTTTTAAAGATGCCTCTCTTTTTTCTATTTTAAAAATAAAAAGAAATGGATTCTAATAAGTTTAAACAAAAAAAAAATGGCCATGTTCTTTTTTTTATTAAAACCGCTGCTTCAAAGCAAGAATTTTCTGATAAATACTGTTTTTTTAAAATTTAATTTTAAAAAAAGAGTCCAATATAAAGAGTGTTTTGCAGTATTGGAATAGAGAGTTCATAGTATTATACTTATTGCGTATAGTTATAAAGTATTATCAAGCGACAATATTATAAAAAATACTTATAGAAAATTTAAATTTACTAACAAAGGAAATGGTAACAAAATCTTAATAAATATAGAAATAAAAGTGTTTTTGAATAACTTAGGTGATAATGATTCGTACAAATATTTTCTTATAAGGGGTTTTGCGCGTAACGGTTTAACGGTTCAAATTGACGGTCACAGTTGTTTAAAAACTAATTATTTTTTAATAAGGGTATGGGGAACCTTCTAACACTCAAAAAACAACATATGTAGATATATTGCGTAAACCTTTACAAAAACATACCTTTAACGAGTTTAGTCGCACTTAAAATCAATTTGCAGGAGAACATGAAAAGAACTGTCGTTTACTTGTTGTTTCTGATATTGCATATATAAGCAAGGAACAGCTCCAAGTTTTAAAAAAAATTTTAGGCCGGGATTATTTAACAAATGAAATAAAATATTAACCACAAATATAAAATAAAAATCTTTATTGTAAAATTTTAATGGTTTCAAATCATCTTTCTCAAAAATTTACTTTAATGGCGCAACATAAAGCTATAATAGGTAAATTAATAATTTTAAAATACACTTTGAGTTCTCAAATCCTGCCCGAACTTCAAATATCCCAACTAAAGTCTTATTTAGATCCTTATTTAGTGGATATTCTTAATTGGGCTGTTTATATTCCTAATACAGACTATTAAAAAACACATTAGTTTTAAAATTTAATTTTAAAAAGGTAATCTCTAATCAATATTTTTTAAGATAACAAAAAAATGAAGATATTAAAGGATTTCCTGCTTTTATAATGAGTAAATTGTGGTCCTCTAAAAAAAGAAATTATTTCGTCCCGATAGACAAGATTAAAGACCTTTTACACAAGTTATAAATCGGAGACGATACTGTTAGTTTAATTAATGCTCAAAATAAATTCATTAGTAATAAAGATTTATCATCCTTTTTCTTTAATGAAATGAAAGATATATTTAACAAATAGATATGTTACACTCGTTTTTCTAAAAAAATAACCAGTGGAATTTCCTTTTTCCTTAAAAAAGGAAACAAAAAATCCGTCTGTGTTCTTTTTTTTTTTAATAGGAATTTAAATTTGTTATAAGTGAAAATCATTTTACGATGATCGAACCTGTTTACACAAATCAAAAAGTGCTATGGTTAGAACGTTCGGTTACGGATATTGCCTTAACGTAATATAAAATTAACCTTAAAAGGAAAGGTTTTAAACCGGTCTTAAAGGAAGGATTTCTATCCTTAATGCCTAAAAAAGACGCGAACTTTTTCTAACGTACTTTATTTTTTTTCATAAAAAAATAAAAGAAGGTGCGTTAGAAACTCATGATGCTGAATCTTTTAAAGGTTCTTCAGAACTATTTAGCACTCTGGCGGAAAATGAAAAAAGGTTAACCAATAAGGAAAAAATTTTAAAGGAGTTATCTTTAGTATAAAAAAAAACTCCATCTTAAGAATCATCTAATAAAGAGGATTCTTCTTTAGTAAAAGATTATCCTTTAATGGATGAAGAATATGAAAATTTAGATTATTAAAGGATTTCTTTTTATCCGAGGAGAAGTTCTTAGATGAGGATTATCGTGTTTATGAGAAAATAAAATATTCTAATTTACATAAATATATTATGGACAGTTTTATATAAAGCCCTAGAAGAACAAAGAGCTAGATTAAACAAAAGCTTATGTTATTAAATAAATAATTTAAATGCAAGAAAGCCTCCTTTTTTATTATATCCGTAACAAAAAAATAAGTAATGTTTCCGAAGTTCTATTGCATTTAATAAAACAGTACGTGGAGAACCCTTCTTTGGATAAATTCCGTTTACCTTTTTTAGAACAAGAGGATATACCTACTAAAAAAAAACAGCGTTCCTCTTTTTTATTTTTAAATAAAAAATAAACGACAAAGGATTTCACAAAAGAAAAACTTTTAAAGGAACAAATCGACAAAAAAATAAAAGACTTAGAGGTTAATTAGGAAGACAATTTACCGGAGGACTTTGTCACCAGATAAAAATTACCTGATGAATCACAAAATGTATCAAATAGTTCAGAGAGTAGTTCTACTCCGAGACTTCAAAATCAAACAAAATTATATGTTTTTTTTGTTTTTTTTTCTGTTTTTTTTAAAAAAAACCGCTCATTATGCTAAATTAATAAATATTGAACAAATTTATTACGGCGACTTTATAATAAATCTTGAAAGAGAAATCGAAATGAATCTAAATCAAGGTAACTTTGAAGGACCCCTAAAAAAGTGTCCTTATCCTTTACATTATTTAACCTTCGAGGAATTTAAAAGATATATCCTTTATAGGGGTATATGCAAACATATCCTAAATCTTTCAGGTAATATGTTTTTAAGAAAAACAGCACGGATTGGTTGTTTGAGAAAAACAAAGCAAGCGGTTTTAATAGGTTTTTATTAAAATAAAGTATTTTTGGCGATATATATGTTTTTACAAGAGGTATAGCAGCTATTTTAGGAGTTCTTTGGTTAAAAACTAAGTTTGTGAATAGTAAATTACTTTTTATTTTACTTTTAGAAATAAAACACAAATAAAAAATTTTTGATTTTCTTCTATGAATATCTTTTATTGCTATTGCTAAATACTTTCTTAACTCCGACATTCTTATTAAATATTCAGTTAAAAAGTCGAGCATAAGCAGACAACCTATTAGCAAAACTTACTATTCGATTATATTATCCCATGATGAATAGTTAATAGATTTTTTAAATAAAGAAATTATGTTATAAAACGAGGTTACAATGATAGGGTATGTGGTTTATTTTTGCATATAAATAAAAGCGTGGGAAAGCCAGTTGTATCCTGCTAACTGGATTCGCTACTTTTTTTTTATAAAAAAAAAGCGAGTTGAATAGACGTTTTACCGGTGTACCAAGCTTTCCTTAATTCTGGGAGCAATGTAATGACTTACTTGAAGCAAATGAAAGAGAAATAGGGAGGCAAAGAGCTAGACAAGAATGCGACTGAGGGGACGGAAATATGCCATTAAAACGGGGAAGTGATCATACACATTTGCGAGGAATATCCAGACGGGGCGCATTTCATTACCTTTACCCGGAATAACCACCCGGGTCAAAGTACCTCACCATTTTGTAGGGTAGTGTTAAAATGGAAAGACTCGGAAGTTCTTTTTTCCTTAAAAGGAATGGCGAAAATGGGCTTTGTTGCAAAGGACGCCAGGGAGCCTGTTTCATTTTTTATTTTTAAATAAAAATGACTGTAAACCAATGCGGAATGTAGCTAATAAACAAAAAGATTAGGAATTTATCGCAAATTCAAAAAAACAAACAAGAGAAGGACATATAAATAAAAGGAAGAAAATTTAAAAAATAAAATAATAGAAACAGTAGATCTAAAGAAAATAATAAATTACAAAGAATTTAACATGCACAGGAAGTCACTAAAGGAAATGACGGAAAAAGAATTTAAGATAGTAAGAACCATAGGAAAAATATATAACAAAGTCACAGAATGTATTAAACAAAAAAAGCCCATTTCAAAACATAAAGATTTATTTTCATTATTGGGGAATGAAGATTTATTATACCAGGCATACGGGAACCTACAGTATAACGAAGGGAGATTAACACCAGGAAGCCAACCGGACTCAATAGAGACGATATCATGGACTTTATAATTAAATTTTAAAAACGATACGAAAATTAGCAGAAAAATTAAAAAGAAATAATTACAAATTCAGCATAAGAAGAATATACATAGATAAACCAGGAACCACAAAAAAAAGTGGGGATTCCAAATTTCACAGAAAAAGTTGTACAAGAAGCAATTAGGATGATACTAGAAGCAATATACGTACCAGTATTTGAACAAAGAAACACAAACTTTGGATTCAGAACCGGAAAATCCACAAGAGACGCAATATAAAGCATAATAACAAACGTTAAATAAATGAATTATGCAACTAAAAAAGACATAAAGGGCGCATACGACAACGTAGATCACGAAACACTAATAAGGATACTTTCAAGAAGAATGGAAGACAGAAGATTTTTATAATTGATAAAACAGGGATTAAAGTCAGGAGTGATAAATGAAGGGATATACACGGACAGCATAGTAGAAACACCATAAGGAGGACTAGCTAGCTTTATACTTTTCAACATATATATGTGGACGAACTGGGTTCGTGGATGGAATTGAACATAGAAAATTATATAGAAAACAAAAATATACAACAAGGAAAAATAAAAAACCGATTAACCTTTTTTTAAAGTTTAATTTTAAATAAACTCGAAACTAAAATAAGAAAAGACTAAAATAACGAAATAAAGGAAATGATAGAAGGATTTTTGGAGAGCGTACTATACCTAGAACTAAGCCAAAGAAGACTTTAATAACTAACTTGAGAAAAAAAAGTCTTAAAAAAAATGATTATGAATCGAACGAAGTTTTCTTTTTGTTTTTTTTTTAGAAAAAAAAAGAAGATGTAGAATTGGACTATTATTTAATTTACCCCAAACACTAAAACTCGTTGATATAGAATTTTAATTAGTTTAAGTATAAATTAAATAAAAATAGTTTTTTTATTTTTTTTTTTGTCGTGATTATTATCACCTAAAATTTCTTAATCAATTTTTTTTATTGAATTTTAAGAGACATGTATTTTGTTTGTAAGTATTAAACCAAATAGATAGCTTTTTTAGTATTTAAAAATTTCAATAACGTTTTATAATAAATAAAGCCAATAGTTTTTTTAAATTACCGATCAAAGAATCAGAGAAATCACTAAAATTGCGAACTTTAATATCTATTTTCTTTATATTAAGATTAAAATTACGGGGCTTAAGCGTTTCTATTAATTTTGTATATCTAACTGTTAGAATAGAGTTTTTAATAAAAAATAGTTATAGGTTTTCATAATAATGTGAAAGCATGTAGTATTTTATTGTTTTAAAACAATAATTTTTTTTTAAATCAAAAAAAATATGAAAAAATTTTATTATTTTTTAAAAATTAATCGAAAAGAATTCCTATTAAAAATTTCTATTGAATTGTTCAATTTTTGAATTTTCTTTTTTTTTTCTGTTTTTTTTTTCTGTTTTTTTTTCTTATTTTTTTCTAAAAATAAGAAAAAAAAACAGAAAAAAACAATTAGTAAAAAACTTTTTTATTTTTTTGCTAATAAGAATTTTAATTCTTCTACTTTTTGATGCATTTTTCTTAAATTATAAGATTTTTCTAGTCTTTTTTTCAAAACTTTTATGTTTTGTTTTTGTAAAAGATACTTTTTAGGTTGTATTTGCCATTCTGGAATACTTTGAGTAGGGCGCATTTTTCTTTTTTTCTCAGAAATTTTTTTAGAACTATCACTTGATCCAACAAAAGAAGTTTTAAGTGTAGGACTTTTTACTAATTCTAATCTTAAATAATCTCCAGGCCAAACAAAACCTCCAGAACGAGGTCTATATCTCCAAACAGGTCGAAATACTTGACGTTGAACTCTTCGTCTTAATTGACGAATTCTTAAATTGTCTGAACCTACAGAATATTTTTTTCGAGCATTTTTCTTTTCTTGAAGGGATGTTAAATAAGAAATTCTTTTAGAACTAGACAATTCTAATTTTGAAGAAAAAAACTTTCTTGGAAATTCTTGTTCTTGACCATCTTTTAAGACAATTTTTTGTTGCTTCATTACTCCTTTAGGAAAAGGTCTAAAAAACTTTAAATTTTTAACATATTGTTTAGATACATTTTCGTTAAGTTTTTGTTTTTCATTATTTTCTTTTTTTGTATTTTCTTTTCGAAGCTCTTGATTTGAAGAAAAAGAAAGAAGAGAAGAAAGTGTTCTAAAAGGCCGACGACGTGGTAAATTCGAATTGATTTGTAATTTTGTTTTTTTATGATATCTACGTCTAGGTTTGATACGTCTTCTTAAAGTAAAGTCAAGTTTAGAGATTCCTAAATTATTTTTTCTTTGATAAACATTTTGTCTAAATGCTGTCCAACTATTATAAGAAAAACCACGTCGAAGTCTACGTCGAATGTAACGATCTCTAGGTAAACGAGATCTTTGATAAAAAACAAAAATATAATGAACAGGCAAAACTTCATGAAGAAGAGGTCCTGAAGGAAACCAAACAGGCGGACGTGGATGCTTTTTAACACGTTTGTATTTCTTTTTAATTCGACGGTGAAGTTTTTTCTCTAAAGTAGAGCTTTTTTTTGTAGAGATTTTTAACATATTAAAAATTTTCAGTTGAATTTTATACGAAGTAGACATATTCTGATTGTTAGATTTTTTTAAATCTTGCATATATGTTTTTGTTCTTACTAAAAGAGGATTTATAGGAGAATTTAAAGAATTACTTAAAACCCCGCCTGAAGAGTTTATATGTCTAAAATGAAATCTTTTCCATCCTAATGGAGAGAACCCGTCCGTTCCTAAAGCAAAAAACTGATCAGGATCATATGTTGTAAAAGGAACTTGCCAATAAAGTGTTGTTGCTGCATTCATTCCTTGAAGTGGAAAATTAGAAAAAACGTTATTCAATCCTTTAACCACAGAGCGGTTAAGAGAATTTAATTTATCCTTTTCTTCATAATTTACATCCATTTGTTGACGGGATAACAAACGATTAGTCACAACAAATTTTCTTAAAGTTTCATCCCATCCAGCATAAAAAGGCATTGGATTAATACCTATTATGTGTTGAGATTTACGTAAATTTGAAATGTTTGTATTATCTAAATTTTGAGGATTTGATATTTGAGAAGAAAAAACTTGTGAAGTTAAACGATTTACCGGATTTTCCTTATTATTTTCTTCTTTAACTTCATTCATTTCACTGAGATCAAAAGAGTTAACATGATTTTTTTTGTCATCAAAAGAAATCATGTTATTACTGAAAGTTGAATTTTGTTTTAAACTTTCAAATAATAAAGAGTTTTCGGTGTTTTCCTTTAATTCATTACGAATTTTTAAAGCTTGGGGAAGAGCTAATGGATTTAAATCTGTATCTCCTATTTGAAAAAGATTTTCAAGAATTTTTTTTCTTTGTTCAAGATTTTCTATTTTTAAAATTGAATCAAAATTTTTAAAGTCTGACATATTTAAACCATAACGGTTAATCGTGTTTGATCGTTTTAAAATTTCTTCAGAAGAAAAATTTTCTAATTTTTTTTGCAGAGCCTGATCTTTTTTTATCTTAATAAATGCTTCTAAATTTGCTTGATTATTCGGTACAAAATTTTGCCACCACCATTTTTGAAGAAGAGCATATCCTTTTGAAAGTTTTTTTGTTTTCCAAAAATCATCATAAAAAGATTCAAGGGAATGCTCATACATTATTTTTTTTAGTTTATTTTGATCAAATTTTGGTTTTTTATATTCTTTCCAATATCTCTGCTTTCTTAAACGAGTTCTACGTTGTTTAGGATTTACTTGTTGAAATTCATTTAGATTTTCTTCTTTTTCTTTCCGTTTGATTTGATTTTCATAGAACAAAGAATCATTTATTATTGTTTCTTTTATCGGACTTTGAGGTTTTATTCCACTCGATTTTCCGCGACTTGAAGCTTTCATCTCAAAATTTTGTTGTTTTCTTTTTGCAAAAATCGATTCATTCGCTGGAATCGGATTCGAAAGTATTTGTGTTAAAAGTTTCTTATTTTTTTTAGCCGATTTTTTATAACTTCTATTGGAATCTTTCTTTTTACGATCTATTGTTGATAAGCTTTCTTCTAAATTTTCAGCATTGTCCCCGTTTTTTGTTTCTTGAATTTCCTCTTTTCCATCTTTTTGTTTTTTTTGTTTTAATCTTTTTAAAGTGTTTCTTATTTCTTGTTGATCAATATCACTCTTTTGTCTTTTTTTCCAAGATTCTGGATTAAGTTTATCTTTTTTAAAAATATTTTTTTTAGTAATTTTTAGTTTATTTGTTAAAAATTGGAATTTTCTTTGACTCTTTTTCTTTTTTAAAGAAAAAAAAGAAAACATAGCTTTTATTTTATTTTGTCTATTAGTCAGATTTTTGTCTTTTAATAATTCTGATATTTTTTTTTCTTCAGGAATTTTTTGTTGAACAGAAAAATCTAAAAGTTTGACTTTTTGAGCTATTTTTCTTTTATTTTTTATCGAATTTGGAGCCTCTGAATAATTCATTAAAACATCAGAAACCGCTTTTTTAATAGCTGTATTTGTTGAATTAATTGGATTGAGTTCTCCCTTATTTTTTTTTATTTGTTTTTCTTTTTTTGACAAAGAAAGAGACAATGCAAAGTTTTCTTCTTTATTAACCACTTTGTTGTTAAAAGAAGAAGAAGATAGCAAAGGCCAATTTTTTATTTTCTCTAAACGATCCTCTAAATTTTTTTTTTGTTTCTGATTTTGTTTAGATTTTTTTTCTAAATATTGAACTAAAAAATCTTGTAAAGATTCTTGATCATAAATATAAGATTGAGATTTTTTTAAAAATTCTAAACTTTTTTTTGTTGAATATTCTTTTTCTTGTTCAAAAATTTCTCTTTCTTTTAATTCTTTTGTAAGTTCCTCTTTTTCTTTTTCAGTCAATAAATAATTTTTTTCTTGTTCAAGAAAACTTGATTTATTAATATTTGGTTGAGTTCCTCTTAATTTTTTTCCAGAAAATAAAAATTTCGTCACTTCTTTATAGTTTTTTTCTTTTAAAAGTTGTTCAATATATTTTTGTCTTTTAGGGGTTGTTTGTAAAAGATATGAACGAATTACATTCGTCGATTGATTGATTAAATCTTTTGGATAATCCAATTTATTGTTAGAATTTAATTCATCTTTTATTAAATTTTTTAAAACTAATATTTCTTCATGAACAAGAGAGTCATCTAAAATAGAAAAATCCCTATTATTAGGATATTCATTATATAGAGGTTGATCAAATTTTAATACATTCAAACTATTATTTGAAAAACTTGGAGTTATAGAAAATAAATGTCTTATTTTTTTAAAAGTTCCTTGAAATTGTTGATTATAAACACGGTTAGCAAAACTTTTTGTTCCTCCTATACGTGTTTTAAATGTTTTATAGTGTTGCATAAGTGTATACCAACGTAAAGTTTCATAATGTTCAGATAATAGAAATCTACGAAGATGCAACAATAATTCTTCTTTCGTTGTTAAAAAATGCGAAAAAGGTTGACGTTTTAAAAACGCATCAACATCCATTTTTAATAAAAACCGATTAAAAGGAGTATAATACCAGTTTTGTAATACATCTTTAAAAATTTGAAATCTAAATCGTGTTGCACGTTTATCAACTAAAGAATAAAAATGAGTCGGTTTTTGTTGCGCTTTATTTCTATTTGACGCTAATGTTAAATATAGAAAAAATTTTTTTTCTTTATCTAACTGCTCTTTTTTAAAATCCTTAATTTTTTTATTTTCATTTGTAGTATTTTTAAGGTTGAAATTGTTTTTTTGATTTTCTTTTTTGTTTTCAAAAGAAGAAAAAATAGAAGATAATAATAACGTATTTTTACTTACATTTAATCTTCGAACAATTCGAGTTCCTTTTCTACGAGATTTTCTTAAAGTTGCATTATGCATTGTTCTTTTCCAACGCAGAGTAGGTTTGTAATAATAAAATAACTTCTTCAGAAAAATTTGCAAATATGGTGAATTTTTTTCTATACCAAAATTTCTGTAAATAGAAGGTCCATAATTTTTTAGTTTTCGTTTAAAGTTTTGTTCTTTTTGAACAAAAAATTTTAAAGGATGTAGTAAAGTAGAAGGAGTTGAAAAATTTTGATATAAATTTTCTTTTTTTTCCTTTTCTTTTGTATTAAAAAGAAATGTTTTATATCTTAAAATTGCTCGTTCTTTTTTAGAAATTTTTTCTCTACTTTCTTCTTTAATTGGAGTTTCTTTTAACTGCAAAAATCTTTTTTGAGTTCTCAAAAATAAATTATCCCTATGATTCTTTTGAGGTAAAGAAGAATTCTGAAATTTTCTATTATCCGAAACTTTATTTCGAGTCTTATTTTTTAATTGTAAATATTTAGATTTATAAAGACGTTGATTACTTAGATACAATGAATGATTTAATGATTCATGACCGGAAATTTTTGCAATTTTTATACGATCACTTATTTTTCTTAAAAATTTTTGAATAATTGAATTTTCTTCCATTCTAGTTTTACAATCCAAACAGTTTGCTTGTTTAATCTCCGCATTTGTTAAATTTTCTTTCTTATATATTTTACTTTTGCCATTTTTTTCAAAATCTAAATTTTTCTTTTTCGATGACAAACCAATAGAAGAATGGAAATTGGGGTGGTATGCTTGTTCAAATAATAGTCGAAAAAATTCAACTCGAGGACCCATAAATGAATCTAATCGAGGTCGGGCTAATTGCTTTTTAAAAGATCTCATCCAAGGCCCGGGAAAAAATCTGAAACGAATTTTGTGATTTCTCATTTTACGCCTTAACCAAAAACGATCAAACCCATAATTAAGATCTTCTAAAGTGAAAAGATCATAAATTCCTTGATCATATAACGATGCATCGAAAGTACGAAATTTTCGAACCCGTCTTTTCCATCGTTCTCTACGACCATGTCGTCCTCTATTTCGACGCGTATTTCTATCGGATGCCTTTGTATTTAAAAACACAGTTTCTAAAAGTGCTTTTTGATCGAGGGCTCTTTCTTCATTTACAAAACCTATAGGATTCATTACTGTTGTATCTAATCCAAAATAAGCCAAATTTGAAAACGTACATAGCATTGTGATATATAAAAAAACAAAATTCAACATTTTTGAATAAAATCCCGTTGTCATTTTAAAATATGGCATCATCCATAAATATAAACGAAACGCTTGATTTTCCCAAAACCAACAAGTCAGTTGAAGTAAGCTTAAACTTCCCACACCAATACCTAATAAATAAAAAAAGTGAATACTAAAAAAACCAAAGAAAGTTTCAGATGGAAAATTTTCCAAAATTGTTGCATCCGAACCTAATGAAATATTACTTAAAAATGGGTAAATATTTGTTTGTTCTGTGAAAGCTAATAAAAAGTTTAATAAGAAAATCTTTCTTTTAGAAATATCTTCCAAGACCATTCTCCTTTCTGTATAACTATCCCACATATATTTCGTTAAAAGAACAAAACCTAATAAATAACGTAACACATCTAAGGATAACCACGGAATAACCAAAAAACGCCAACCAAATAAAATACTTGCTAACCAAATTAAATTTCCTGTTAATGTACCTAATCCTGATATATAACCCGCCTCTACTCCTTGCATAATAAATCTACGTAAAGAAATTATATTAGCAATTGATGTAGGAAAAATTAAAAATAAACTATTTAAAAAACCGATGCTAAATTTCTCTAAAAAACTTAATAAAACTATACTATTTTGATTTTCATAAGATACGGGGGTTTCTAAAAAAGTAAAAGCATTGTGAAAATAACCATCTAACACCGAAACTTCAGAAATTATTGTTTTCGTTATTTCTGGAATTATAAAATGTAACCCCCATATTTTTTGAATCCAACTAAAAGTTATAAAATCTGTGAAAAATTGTTTAAACGTTAACACTATATAAGTTAATATAGCTCCAAAATCAAAATAACTTGGAGAAATTGCATCACGCCACAAATGATCAGATTCAATTAACTTGTGCGTTATTTCAACATAATCTTTCACTGAAGTTACCAAAGATATTAAAGTAAACATAATATTTTCCTTCGTTTTTTTTTATATTTATTTTTTTCTTTTTTTTCTTCTTTTCTTATGCTTTTTTTCCCTTTGTTTTTTCTTTTTTTTTTCTTTAGAAAAAAAAACAGAGAAGATAATATAAAAAAACAAAAAAAATAGAAAAAAAAGAAACATCAAGAATTTTAATAAATCTTAAAATCCCATTGGGACAGGGGAGTTTTTTCTAAAACTTTCTGTCAAAAAAATTTAATAGCGTAATTGTTTTTGTTTTTTTAAATAACGAACTCTCATTTCTTTTTTTATTTTGTTTTTTTTTTAACTTTTTTGTGTTTTCAAGTTTTTTATCTTTCTGTTTTTTTTTATAAAAGAAAAAAAAACAAAAAAATAAGAAAAAAAAAGAAAGAACAAATAAAAAACAAAATTAAAAAAAAAGAATAAAATAACACAAGACTATCCAATTTGTTATTTAAAATATATATATATATACTGATTAAAGCTTTTAAGTTTAAACTTAAATACAGTACCACCTTAAAATAAAGTATCATCTTAAAATAAAGTACCATCTTAAAATAAAGAATTTTATGCTAAAAAAAAAGTAAATAAATTTTTATAATCTTATAAATTTTAATATTTTTTTATTCTTTGTCAAGTCTATTTTTTAATATTTTTCACTAATTTTTTTTTCTTTTTTTTTTTGTTTTTTTTTCCTCTTTTCTTATGCTTTTTTTCCCTTTGTTTTTTCTTTTTTTTTTTTAAAGAAAAAAAAGCAAAAGAAATAAAAAATTTAAAAAAAGTTTTTCTTATTTTTTTTATGTCTTTTGTTTTTTTCTTATGCTTTTTTTCTTCAAAAAAAGTTCTTTCCTTTCTTATGCTTTTTTTCTTTAAAAAAAGTTTTTTTCTAAAGAAAAAAAAACAAAGAAAAAGAAAAAAAATAAAAAATTCAAAAAAAGTTCTTTCCTTTCTTATGCTTTTTTTCCCTTTGTTTTTTATTGACTTTTTTTTAAAGAAAAAAAAGCAAAAGAAATAAAAAATTTAAAAAAAGTTTTTTTCTAAAGAAAAAAAAGAAAGAAAATGAAGAAAATGAAAAAAAAATTCTTTTAGTTTTTTTATTTTTTCTTTTTTTTTTCTAAAGAAAAAAAAGAAAAAATAAGAAAAAAAGAGTTGATATTAGTCTTCTAATATTAATATATTAAAAGAAAAAAAAAGAAACGAAAAAACTAGTCATTTCTTGAAACATAGCCAGTTCCTACAGGTATCAAATTTCCTACAATAACATTTTCTTTTAATCCTTTTAAAAAATCTTTTCTTTTATAAATAGCAGCACGACTTAGCATTTTAGTTGTTTGCTGAAAACTAGCGGATGATAAGAAACTTTCAACTTCTAAAGAAGCTTTTGTAATTCCTAATAAAACAGGTTCATAACGAATTTTTCTTAAAAGAAAAATATTAACATTTTCTAAAAAATCTAAATCTACCAATTCTCCTGGAAAAAATCCAGTCTGTCCACTACTAACGATTTTGACTTTTGAAGTCATTTGTCGAACAATAATTTCAATATGTTTATCTGAAATATTTACTCCCTGAGAACGATAAACTCTTTGTACACCATCAACAAGAATTTGTTGAATTTTGTAAAAACTTTGTCGAACAGCTTGATTTAAAGGTAATTTAAATTGATAACGAGAAAATAAACCTTTTAATAAATTAGGTAAATTTTCCCTAAAAAATCTACCACCTTTTGTTGTTCTTGCCTCAAAAAATTGTTCAACTTTAGGAATCCCTTGAATAATATCTCCTGTTTTTAATCGTTGATATGGTAATGTCAAAACAGTCGAACCTGCATTTACAAAGTCACCATGAGAAGTTTGTAAAATAGCCTTAGGAGAGACAAATAAAGGTTGGCCTTTGCGTATAGTAATTTTTGTGTCATTATAATGAACAATTTGACCTGATTGAGGGATACCAGAATTTTCTTCAAGAAGATCACCATAAACAAAAAATTCTCCTAAATTTGAAAAAACTTGTTGTTTAGGAAACCCTAAAGGTATGCCATGAATTTTGTAATTTTTTTTTTCTTTTTTTTTTGAATTAAAAAAAACAGAAATAAATAAATTGTTATTTCCTTCTTCTTTTTCGTTCAACACTAGATTTTCTTTCTTTAGATTTTGAATTTCATTGATATTTTCTTGATTTTTATAAAAAGAACTAAAATCCGCTGATGTTAAAATAAGTCTTGAATTTTTCTTTAAACCTTTAAAAACTTTTTTCTGAGTTGCTATTTCGCCTTTATAAGGACTATAAAAACTAGTTTGCGCAAAAGGAGTATTAACTCTTATTTTAGACTCATCATTTACTAATAACTTGGATTTAGATATAGGAAAAAACTCAGAAATACCGGAAGTTTGAAATGAAAAAAAAGGATTTTTAACTTTTTTAGTGCCGTTTTTTTCTTGTTCTTTTTTTATATTTTTTCTATTTTTTGTTTCAGAGAAACAAGAAGAGAAAAAAGAAGAAAAGGAAACGCTATTTTCTGTTGTTTTTTCCAAAAGATTTCCATGAGACTTTCCTAATTCTTTAAAAGAAAATTCAAAACAAGGCAAATAAAATGATTGTGATAAAAAGCTTAATGATTTAATAAAGAAAAAAAACATATTAGATTTTTTATATTTTTCAGCTTTTTTTTCTTGAAAGAAAAGAAAATGATCTTTTATTATTGTTTTAATTTTGGTAATATCAATTTCGTTTTGTTTTAAAAAAATAATAGAATTCGCCCTTTTTTCAATTTGGTTATGTAACAACAAATCTGAGCGTAAAAGTAACGAAGAAAATATAACTGAAAGACTAAAGAAATTATAAGGATTGAAAGAGTCAAATATTTCTTTTGTATCGATACTTGAATGAAAATTTAAAAAAGGAGTTGAAAATTCTAAAATAGATGCATCAAAAAGATTTTTTTGTTTATAAAACAAATCATTGTTATAAAAACTTAAATAAAAGGGAAGAAAATTAATTTTTTTAAATGAAAAAAAACAAAAAGGATATATTTTTTTAGTTTTTCCACTTGATTGTTTCTTTTTCAGAAAAAATGACGAACAACTTTTTTTATTTTTATATAAAGAAAAAGATGAAGGCTCAGGGAGACCTTCTATAGTTCTATTTAAAATTCTCGTATTCATTGATTTTGATAGCGAAAGAATTTTGAATGATAAACATTTTCTTTTCCGCAATCTTTTTAAAAAAGTTTCACTCTTTTTAGACTTTATAGCCTTTTCTTTAATAACTTTTTTTCTTCTTTGATACAAGATCTTTGATTGTATTATATTTTTATTCCTATTTTTTTTGATTTTTTCTTTCGAAGAAAGAAAAAGAGGAGAAAGAAAGAATAATGATTTTTTCTCTTTTTTAAAATTAAAAAAAGAACATGGTCTTATATAAAAATCAGGAAATGAAGAATCTAAATTTTTACTTATTATTTGCTTATTAGATAAAATCGAATAATTATCTTTAAAAAGCAAATAAGAAAGTTTTTTATCTTTATTTTTTTTGGAAAATTGATTAAATTCTTTTTTTTCAGAATTAAGATTTTTAATATAATAATCATCAGCTTTTTGAATAAAAAGAAAAAAATTTTTAGAATTAAAATCAGAAAAAGAATTTAAATTTTTCAAAAATAAATTGCTTAACCACTTTGTGGTTAAAGGATAATAACGTGATTTTCTATTGGAAATATATTCAAAAGAACGTAAATTTAATAAATTAAAATTTTTTTTTTTTATCTTTTCAATATTTTCTAATTTTCCTTCTTTTTTTTCTTCTTTTTTTTCTTCTTTTTTTTCTTCTAAAGAAGAAAATGAAAAAAATGAAGAAAAAAGTGAATTTGAAAGAGAAGAAGGAACCGACCGATCTAAAGATATACATTCTACAAATACATGATGTTTATCAAAAATAAGATCCTCTAAAAATTTTTTTCCAGGAGGTACGAACATTTTATGGCATTGAATAGCTTGACTTATATGTTTTGGAAAATAAACCCATCCGTGTTTCACTTTCAAAATAGACTCAAATTTTTCCACACTAGGAATTTTTGTTCCTTTCATTTCTTTTTTTTTCAAATTCACTCCATTAGAGTGAAAAAATGGAAAACTTTGAAAAAAATATGACAAAATGTTTGCTCTTTGTTTTTTTAATGCTTGTCCTTTTTTTCTAAAAGAAAAACGATCTAAAGGAAATTTTTTTTGATTTAAAAATTTTAAAACTTTAAATGTATTTAAATATTCGTTTTGACTTGATGGATAAGTTGTTATAGTATTGAAATTATTAAAATTTTTTCGTTCTTTAACAGAATCTTCTTTCAAATCGATATGGAATTTAAAAAATTCAAATTGATTAGAAAAAGAGTTTTGACAATATTGAAATTTTTCTTCTAATTTTTGGTTTTCATTATCTTTTTTGATTTGTAAAAAAGAATATTGTTCTAAAGTTTTTTTTAATACAATTAAAAGTTTTTTTTGGAAACTATTAAATCTTTTATTAGAATTTAAAGATAAAGAATCTTTCAAAATTCTTGCTTCTTTTCGTTTTTGTTGATTTCGACTAAAACTTACTTTGTTTCGCTGAGTTAAATTGCCCGTTGTTGATTGTTTTGTTTTTAAAATTCTATGAATGTTTAATATTAAACATCCTTTAAATTTTGACAATAAGGGAGTTTTTATTCCTTGTCGATTTAATTTTAAAAAGAGAGGATATTTGGATGATAAAGAATAAATTGAATGAAGTTTTGAAGATTTCAAACACATAGAAAAATCAGACTTTTGGTTTATGTAGAAATTTTTTTTTTTTACAAAAGACATTTCTTGTGATTGAATGTTTTTGAACCATTTTGCTAATTTAGATTCCTTATTAAAAAAAAAAACAGACGAATTGTCAAAACATTTAAATAATTTTAGATTATTGTTTATATATATTTCTTTACTTTTACTATTTCTTGATAAATGCCAATTTAACTTATAAAATTCATGAGGTACCCACAAAATATGTTTAACAAGAGATGATTGACATGGAACTGAAGATAATAAATGATAAGGAAAATGTTGATTTTTTTGATTAATTGTTTTTTTCTTTTTTGCTAATGGTTCAAAACGGGTCTTTAAAGTTGAATTTTTTTTTTTTGTATTTATTGAAAATTTTTGATAAAAAAAAGAAACATTTAAATGTTTAGGTCCGAAAAACTCTTCAATTTTTTCTTTTTTGTTATCTTCATTTTCTTCTAAAGAAGAAAAAACAGAAAGTTTTTGACTTTTTTTTGTTTTAGTTTTTTTCATGTTTTCTTCTAAAGAGAATAACAAAGAGAAAAAGTTAAAAATTTCTAAATTTTCTTTATTTTTTACACCATTAAAATAAAATAGCCCTCCAGTATTTGTTTGATATTTGTTTAAAAAACATTTTATAAATAAATTAGATTTTGTACTCCAGTTTGACGGACTCTTTAAAGTGGATGGTGATTTAAAAAACTCATTTTCGTTATTTAAACAAATTAAAGAAAAAAGCTTTTTTTGTAAACCTTGTTTGTTTGAGTCAAATGAAAAGACATATCCTAATTTTTGATAATCTATAGTCTTTATATTAAAAGAAAGAACACGTTTTTTAAAAAAGAACGTATCAAAAATTTTTTTAACGTTCTCTTTTTTTTTCTTAGAAATGATTCCTTGTTCTTTTTTTAACATAAAAAAAGAAAAAGGTTTTGAAACTGGGTTTATTCTTTCCTTTTTATGAGAAAAGTTAATTTTATTAAAATTTAGTTGTTTAGCATTTTTATCTTTAAACAAAAAAGATGATTGAAATTTTTTTTGAGAATTTTCTAATTTAAATTTATTGAATAAATGTTTAGATTTGTCAGTAATTTTAACTTTACCATAAATACGATTCGTATGAACACTGAAAGGTTTTGTTTTTAAGCTTTTTTTAGGGAAAAAACTAAATTTAGGTAAAGTCAAGTTTTTATTTTGAGGTAATAAGAATGTTTTTTTTGTTTTATTTTCTTTATTTTCTGTTTTTTCTGTTTTTCTGTCTTTAGACAAAAAAATCTGATGAGTGAATTTTTTTTTAGATTCAATTTGAATTTTGCAAGTAGAAGGACTAATCCACTGGATTTTATTAAGTGTACAATTTGGATTAATAAAATCACCAGATTTTGAAAAAAAAGATGAATTGACAGGAGATTGATAAATTTTTCCAGATAGAATCCAAACTGAACCCCAATCTGATGATTCAACCAAATTATCTTGAAAATCATTCATTTTGGAAATAAGGTCAATATGATTACTATAAATTTCTCCTTCTATTTCTGAATGAATTTTTTGTTTTACATCATCTCTTTGTTTTTTTTGTCTAGAAAAAGAAGAAATTTGCGCAAGTATTTGATTTTCACTAACTTTTTCTTGATTTCTTACGTAAAGAATTGTAAAAGCTGGAATTTTAACAAAATGACTATTAGATTTATCTTTTTGTACTCCTAATGTATTTAAAATAAAGCTACCTTTATTTTTTGTAAGAAAGGCTATTTTTCCTTCTGGAGTACGTATTAAAGTTCCAGCAATTCCTTCTTTATATTCAACGATTCCGGAAAAAGGTGCAGTAACTTGTTCTGTAACATCTCCAGAAAAAACACCTCCAGTATGAAAAGTTCGCATTGTTAATTGCGTTCCTGGTTCACCGATAGATTGTGCTGCCAAAATACCTACGGCTTCACCTATTGAAACAAGTTTTGCTTCAGCTAAACTCCATCCATAACATAATTGACAAACTGATTTTCTTCCTTCACACGTTAATGGAGAACGTATAAAAACTCGTTGATGAATTTTTGAAATTTCAAAAGCTAAATTGCCTGAAATTTCTTGATTTCTTAATCCAATCGTTAAATCAGAATTTTCTACATTTGCAGCTAAAACTCGTCCAATTAATCTATTTTGCAAAGAATATAACGTCTTTGTTCCTTGCCATCCAGTTTCTTTCATTTCACTGACAAAAATACCACGATTTGTTCCACAATTAAAATGAGAAACCATAACATGTTGTGCTACATCGACTAATCTTCGTGTTAAATAACCAGCATTTGCTGTTCTTAAAGCAGTATCTACAATTCCTTTTCTTGCACCATAACTTGAAATTATGTATTCCGTAAGTGTTAAACCTTCTCTAAAATTACTTCGAATAGGATAATCTAAAATTTGCCCTTGAGGATTTGACATTAATCCTCTCATTCCCACCAATTGCCTAACTTGTGAAATATTACCACGAGCTCCAGAAAATGCCATCATATAAACAGGATTTAGAAGATCTGTCTTCTCAAAATGGTCAATCACTTCTTGTTTAAATTTTTCGCTTGTTCTATGCCATGTATCGATTAACCGCTGGAAACGTTCTACTCCAGTAATTTCTGCTTTTTTGTATTGATCAATAGTTTCTTGACATCCAGTTGACGCAACACCTATTAACATTGATTTTTCTGGAGAAATTAATAAATCATCAATACCTAGCGAAATACCCGCTTGAGTTGCTGAATGAAATCCTACTTCTTTTAGTTTCTCTAGGAATTCTAATGTTTTTTTTTGTCCATAATTTTGAAAAAACCAAAAAATAAACATTTTTAAACGCCCTTTATCGAAACAGATATTCCAAAACTTTTCTTTTTTATCGTTCGATCCAATATAGTGAAGAAAAGAAAATAAAATTTTTTTTTGTTTTTTAGCCATCTTAAGTTCTATATCCCACATTTTTTGTTTTGGTACTTGGAATTTTTTCAAAACAAAAAGAAGAGGCAATTTAATTTGAATGTCTTTTTTTCTAAATGACAAATTTGAAATTTTTATCATATTAAAGTAATTGATTTTTTAATAAAATTTTATTTTTACATTTTTTACTGTTCTTTTAATATTCTTTTACTTTTCTATATAATATAAGAAATAAGATTTAACTCTTCTATTTAATATAGTAGAAATAAACAAAAAGTTAATATAAAGCTCTTATATCTTACAAGACTTTACTTCATTTTTTAAAATAAAAAACAAAATTAAAAAAAAAAACAACAAAAATACAATTAAAAAATGCAAAAATAAAAAGAATAAAAAAGAATAAAAAAGAATAAAAAACTAGTTGTTTAACCAAGAAATGGCTATAGGTTGAGCATTTTTTTATTTTATTTCTTTTCTTATGCTTTTTTTCTTTAAAAAAAGTTTTTCTTCATTTTTTTCTTCTTTTTTTTTTCTTCTTTTCTTATGCTTTTTTTCCGTTTGTTTTTTCTTTTTTTTTTTCTAAAGAAAAAAAAAACAAAAATAAAAAATTTAAAAAAGTTTTTTTTTCTGTTTTTTTTATTATTTTTTAAAAAATGAATAAAATAAAGAAAATGAAGAAAATGAAGAAATATTTTTAAAATTCAAATTATTTTTATTTTTTACTTTTTTTAGAATCTATTTGAACTAAACTGTATTCGGAAAGACAAGGAAATAAGAAAAACAAATAAAAAAGAATAATCCAAAAATTAAGAGGAAAATAAGTTTCCAAAAAATGAAAACCCTTGGTATTTTTTTCGCTTTAAAATAAAAAATAAAAGAAAAAAAGAATGGATTTAAAATAAAAATAGAATTAAATTTTTATTCTTTTTTTTTCCCCCTTATAAATCCAAACTTTTACTCCAATAATTCCATACAATGTTTGAGCTTGTTTAAAAGAATAATCTAAATCAGCTCTTAATGTTTGTAAAGGAACTCGACCAGATCTAACCCATTCAGTTCTTGCTATTTCAGCACCATTTAAACGTCCAGAAACTTGTATTTTTACACCTTTTACTTCTTTTCTTTGAAAAAGATTTTCTTTAGCTTGTTTAATAACTCTTCGAAAAGCTTTACGTTTTTCAAGGTCATCAACAATAGAATCAGCAACTAAAGATGCATTAGATTTTAATTTTTCAGGTGTTACAGAATAGAATTTTAATAAAATTTTAGGTTGAAATTCTAAATTGTCTTGATACATAAGCTTTTGTTTTTGTAATTTTTCTAAGAAAACATCTTGTAAATTTTTATCGAATTCAGATTTTCTTTTTGATTTATCAAGAACTTGAGTAACTCTATTATTTAATTGAGCTAATAAGTTTAAACGCTGTTCTTTAGAATTTTCAGATAACAGAATAGCTTTTTTCAATGCGAGTCTGTCTAAACCAAATAAAAAGTTAGAATGTTCTTTTGTAAATTCTTGAATTCGTTTTAAATCTTTTTGACAATCCTTTAATGTTTCTAAATACAAAAACTTATTTTTTTTACGATGATTTTTTACTGCATTACATAAATAGTCTAGAAAATATTGTTGACGACATTCTTGATCTATATTGTGAAATTTCTCAATAAATTTTTTTGTGTAATTAGAATAAAAATCATCTATATTTTCTGAAATTTTTTCTTTTTCATCTTTTCTTTCTTCTTCTGAAAAAGAAGAAACTAGCGAAGAAAAAGTATCTTTTTTATTTTCAAAAGATTTAACTAAAAAAGCATCATTAGTTTGTTTTTCTTTTTTTTTTTTTGAAAAAAAATACAAAAGTTTTAAATTTTTAATAAAATTCAACATTTGATAATAACTAAAAGACTCTGCTTTAGAAAAAAAACCTAACAAAAAATAATCTTTAAGTAAAAGTTCCATTTTTTTAATAGCTTCCATTTGTAAAAAATTCACTAATTTTTTTAATTTATTTAATGGTTGTTTTTTAATTTTCTCTAATCTATGTAAGCTCCATTTTATTTGATATCCCAAAGGTGCATATTTTAAAACACCATATTTTTTTATTTGTTCTTCATTATGATGTTCTATAAAATTTTTCCAATTTTTCATTTCTTGTTTCAAATCCATAAAAAATCTTTTATTGATTTTTTTCAAAAAAATATCAAAAAATTTTTTCTTTATTATTTTTTTGTCTTTTTCTGTTTTTTCCATTTTTTGTTTCTCTGAAACAAAAAGAGAAGATATAGATGAAGAAACGGAAACATTTTTTGTTTTGTTTTTATTTAGAGAATTGACTGAAATATTTTTTAATTGTTCTGAATTTAAATAAGATCGTTTAATAATTTTTTTTTTTAAATCCCCATTGTTTTTAGTTATATCATCATTAAAACTACGATCCGTACTACTTAAATTTATAACGCCTTTTTTCAAAGGATTTAAATTCCTTTTTATCAATTGTCTTTTTTTTAAACGCTTTTGTTTTTTTTTTTCATTAGCAAATAAATTTAAAAAAGAACTTTTTGATTTTTCTTCTCCCATTTTTTCATTAGAAACATTAGAAGAAACCTCATTATATTTTTTGTTGTCTTTTTTTGAAACAAAACCAGACGAAAAATTAGATTTTAAATTATTTAAAGATTTTTTAGTTGAAAGTTTTTCCAGTTTCAAACGAACTTTTAAAAAATTTAAATAAAAATCTGTTTTTTTAAAATTATGATTTAATTTTTTTTCAATTCCACGATTTGAAACCAACTTATTTCCCAACTCAGATAGAGCTTCTGAATTCTTAAAAGCCGATTTTAATAATTCACAATTTCCTGAATGAATTTGAATCTCTATTTCGTAAGGTATCAAACCACGTTCTATTTTTAAATTCGTTGGTTGAAACATCTCTTGAGATTGGACATTTGATTCATTTAATAAGTTTTTCTCTTTTTTATTTAAAAGCAATGGAATTATTTTCATCAAAGTTTGTCTTAAAAAGTTATCTTCTAAAAGAGTTTGCGCATATTTTTTTTTTTGAAATCGAGCAAACCATTTAGACTCATGTTTTTTTGTAATACCTAATCGAAACCCCAACGGATGTACTTTTTGTCCCATATTCTTGGAAATTATATTAAAGAAAGGTCTAAAGTTATCTTTGTTGACCTTTGTGGAACTAGGTGATTATTTTTATTTTCTATAAACTTTATTTTTTTCATTAGTTATTTTTTTAATTTTTATTTCTGTTTTTTTTCTTTTTCCTCTAAAGAACTTTTTTTGAATTTTTTCTTTTTTTTCTTTTTCTTCTAAAGAACTTTTTTTGAATAAAAAAAGCACAAGGAAAAAACAGAAAAAAAAAAGAAAAAACAAAAGGAAAAAAAGCATAAGGAAAAAAGAAAAAAAACAGAAATAAAAAAAACAAAAAACAGTCAGTCTAAGTTTTCTCCTAAGTTCTTTATTTTTATTTTTTATTTATTTTTTTGATCTCCAAATTACAAAGCGCTTTAAATTATTCCAAAACGTTATTCTCAAAATTAATAAAAACATTATTAGCCTAATTATATTAAGTTAATTAAAATATGTTTAAGTATTGAATATAAACATAAAAAAGAATATTAAATTATTACGCATTTTCAAGATTGATAATTTAACTTTTTTAATATTAAAAAGATATACTAGGTGTGCGTTACGAGATTAATGTAAGTATTGGCTATTATACCCTTAATCTACAGTCCATTTATTCCCAATATTCGGTCGGCTTACAAAAAGACATTATACAGTCAATAAAGCTAGCCGATTAATTACCAAAGAAAAAGCAAATCGTTAAAATAGTACTACTAGGCACTGAGGAAAAATGCAAAAGAAAACAATTCGTAGGATTGTAAACTTAGCTTTTTTTTTCTAAAGAAGAAAAAAACAAAGGTAAAAGACATGGGGATTTCCAGGAACCTCTTATCCCCGTATCGGTGTGGCGAGTTTCTTTCCCAGTGGGTACTCCGACGAAACAGATCAGGCCCGGCCTTTTAAGGACGATGACCTTACGTAATATTATACTTACTACAAAACATATAACCAAACACGCTTTCTTTAAAAAAAAAGAAATACAAGGTTCAGCAATAACCCCATATGGGCATCTCTATAGAGTTTCCCCGTTAAGCAGCTGGCGAAACAAATAGAAGATGAAAGAACGGCAGAGATTAAAAACGGAGGTTAAAAAAAAGCTGTTAATTCCATATTCCCTCCTGTATAACTTTTTATAACTAGCTAGTAAATCGCTGAGCGGAGAACTGGAAGTTATAAGAAAAGTAACAATCTTAAATGAACTTAGCAAATTATGACAAATATGGATAAGCAACGTTTGTTTGTTAAGTCTATCATAAAGCGGAATGACATTTCATGTAAAATTTTGAACTATAGAGTAAAAATCTTACAATCTCAAATATTCAAAATGTCGCAATTAAAAGATATTTAAAAGATCACGAAACTACAATGTTTTATGACGAAAGACTTTTGTAACATATTGTATTCCACTCGAAAAATTACCCTTGTATCTGGTGAAAAGAGAACTCTGGACCTTAGATAAATACGTAGTGACTACTCCCGATGAACGCATGAAGTTAATTAATAAAAAACATGGACTTAATCAAATAGATTCTTTCCCCAGTCCAACGAATTTACATACCTAAAGGGAAGCAGTAATACAGTCGAAGATTGAGATTCTCTATATAAAAAAGAGAAAGGTGTTTTCGCCATGCTGATGTTCACGTGTGGTGTAGTCGCCTAGCGATACATTAACAAAAGTGGAGGCGGAAGATATGTCATTGTATAAAGAAGTTTTAACCGCTGTTAAGTATAGAAAGTTGGAGTCAGTGATCAAGATCAATGGCAATGATCTTATAAAGAAGCCATTGTGCAAGAGATAATAAAGGAAAAAGAAACAAGGGAGACTAGACTACCGCGCAACCCTTATAACTAAGTAACTTCTCGGTCCTTTTTTCGTTTTTCTAGAAGAAAAAACGAAAAAAGAATCTATAAACGGTCTGGTTAAACGCTTTTGTGTTCTCTTAGTTTTTTTCAACAAGAATTGTATGTGTTTTAACCTAGGCAACGCGCGTATTAAGAATAGGTATTTAAAATGTTGTTGCTGGAGCCTGGTACAAGGAGTTCTATTTCGTTTGAGAGAGTTGTCCTGAACGGGTGAGCCATCCGTTCAGGACGACTTTTTTTTTCTCTTCTTTTCTATTTAATATATTTGTAGGAAAATCCAGCGAAATAAAAAAGAAAAATTTTATACAAATTTTTTTCATATAATCGATATTACCATGCAGTTGTAAATAGAGTCAATAGTTTCTATTCTTTTAATTTTTCTTTTATTTCTGCATTTATTTTTCTATTTTTCATTTTCTTTATTTTTATTTATATCAAGAGACAAGCTTTAATTTCAAAAGAAAAAATACAAAACATAACATAAGTCTTTTTATTTGAAAAATAAAAGAAAAAAACAATGAAAAATAAATAAAAAATAAAAATATTAAATGACAAAAAAAATTGATATTTAAGTTCAAAAAATTTGAAATTTTTGTTAAAATTTTTCAAAAGCCAGTTTTTTTAATATTTAAAAATAGAAGTGAGATTTTTTGTTAAAAAATATTTAATACTTAATAAAAAAGAAAACTCTTTATTTTTTAATTCAAGTATTTTAATTTTTAAAATTGTTATCAAAAAGAATGTTTAAAATAGAATTAAATGAAATTTTTGCACTTATTCTATATTAAAAAACTTTTTGTATTTTATGTTATCTTAAATTAAATAATTAAACTTAATTATTTAAGTTTTTTGAGATTTCAAAAATTTAAAATGTTTTGCATTATTAGCCAAACATTCTATTTATCATTTATTTTTTAATTTTTATGGTTGAACCTTTATTATCTGGAATAGTTTTAGGACTTGTTCCTGTAAGTATTATAGGATTATTTGTTACAGCATATTTACAATATCGTCGTGGAGACCAAGCTACTTGGTAAAAAATTTCTCTAAATAACAAAAAGTTTATTTTTGTAAGTTTTTTTTTTTATGAAATAAAAAAAACAAAATATGATTAAGTTTTTTATTTTTTTTTTATTTAATTTTATTTTTTTTTATAATAAAAAAACCAGATTTTCTTTTTTTCTTTTTATTTTTTCAAAATTAAAATAATGAGTAAAAAACAGCTTTTTTTATTATAAAAAAAGTAAAATTAAAAATAAAAAAATAATCCTCGAATTTTCTTTAACTCTTAAAAGTAATTCTTTTTATTTTAAAGTAAATAAAGGAAATTTATTTTGGGATTACCTAGTCCTTTTTTATTCGAAAAGTTTTACTACATTAAAGCTAAAAAGGACAGGTTACCCTTTTTTTCATTTAAAAATAAAAAAACATCTAGAGTTTTTTTAATACTTAATTTTTTTTGTTTTTTATCTACCTAAATACTAAAAAATCTATAACAATTTGTTTTCTTTATTTCATAAAAAAACTCAAACTGGTTTTTTTCTTTAATTTCTATAATATTTAAAATGACTTTTAAGATGATTTTTAAGATGATGACTCTTAATTATAACTCTTATCTATAAAGGAAATAAAGAGATTAATATGTTCTTCATACGAATACTTATTTTATCTTTTTTTTTATAAGATTTTTATTGGCTTTTTTCTTTTGTTTTTAATTAAAAAAAAACAAGTTTTTCGCTTGTTTTGATACTTTTATTTCAATTTATAATTAAAAATCGGATGTTCAATGATATTTGTTAATTTTTAAAAAATTTTTATAGCTTTTTAACCACGAAGTGGTTAAACTATTTAGCCAACATCTTTAGTTGCCCTATTATCGTTTTCTCTTGATAAATCTTAAACTTTTCATTTATTTCTGGTCTATTTTTTCCATCTTTTTTTTATCTTTAAAATAAAAAAAAAGAACGATTAATTTTTATTATTTTATTAAAAGTTTTTTCAAGTCTTTAATTTCTGCTTTATAAAAACAAAGTATAGAGGGAATAACTAAAAAATTTGTTCTAATTGTTAAATAACAATTAAATTTAATTTAGTAAAAAAACTTTGAAATTAAATTTTGAAATAGTTTTCAATATCAAAATCTTAAATAACTTTCTTCTAATTCATATAATGTCTAATGTCTAAAAAAATGATCAAATATAAAAAAAGTTTAAATTACATAAAAGTTTTTTATTTTCTTTATATTATTATGTTATTTTGAAAGCAAAAAAAACGTAAACATTTTATTCTTAAAAAACTTTATTTATTAAATGTTATTTATTAAATCTTATTAAACTATTGGCAGACTATTTGTTTAAATTCTTTGAAAACTGTTTGATTTTATAAAATTTTCTTTCAAATTTGTTTTTGATTGTAATAATTTACTACAAACTAGTTTTCAATTTTAATTTTTGTTTTCTATTTTTTCTTTTTTGTTTTTTGTCTTTCTATTAATTAATAGATAATGGATTTTTTTATTTATTTTTTTGTTTTTTTCTAAAGAAAAAAAAATAAATTTTCTTTTATTTTTTTATTCGTTATTTTTTTTTCAAAAAAAAAGAAAATTTCACTCAACTTTTTTTACTTTTTTTTTTGTTTTTTACTTTAGTTTTATTTTTATCTTCTTCTATTTTCCAATAGAATATTATAGAAACTAATTTTTTTTCTCAAGTTTTTTACTTTCTTTATGTTTAAAATAAAGAAATATTAAGATTAAAAAACGATTGTTAAACTGATTTTTTATCTTTGCTATTTATTTTTTTTAATAAAAAATCAGTTTAACAATAATTAATAATAATTTAAACTACAAATTATTTAAGATCTATTATTAGTTAAAAATATAACTTGAGAAAAGAACAGCTAAAACGAAAATTAGCAAAAGTCCCCAATAAAGACTAGTACGATTTAACTCAACAACTTGTTTATTAGGATTAGGTCTAGCCATAATAAAAACTTTAATTTTTTGTAAGGTCTAGCCGTTTTTTAGGTCTAGCCTTTAAATTTGTTTTACTTATAAAAAAATTGACTAAAGGCTTAGTATAAGAACAGGTAATTAAAAATTTCCTTGTATCTTATTCTCAACTTTTTTTTCATCTAAAAATAAAAAAAACACTTTTATTTTTTTTTATTTTTATTAAAAAGATTTTTAATAAATTACCAAAATAATATTAATTATTTCATATTTAAATTTATAAAAAGATTATTATCTCTGAATAAATTGCATTGCTGTAATTGATCCTAAAAAGAAAATTGTAGGAACAGCTAAAGCATGTATAGCTAGCCATCTTACAGTAAAAATAGGATACGTAATAGAATCAGCCGATCTTCTTGTAGTCATTTTAAAACAAGTATTTTTCAATTTGCAAGGGATTAGATCTAATAAAAATAAAGTAAAGATCTTCCTAAAACCATAAGTACATTTGTTTATGCATAACCGCTTTTAACGGGCCCGTATGGGTGGTTCTAAAAAAAAATAAAAAGAAAGAAAAAAGTTTAATACCGTATGTTTTTTAAAAATATTTTTTTTATTTAATAAAAATTATAGAATTTAAAAATTTTTAACTTTTATTATAATCGAAAAGAAAACTAGAATTTATTAAAGATGTTTTCTTATTTTTTCTCGTTTTTTGTTTTTTTTATATTTTCTTCTTTCTTCTTATGCTTTTTTTCCCTTTGTTTTTTATTTTTTTTTTTCTTATTTTTTTGTTTTTTTTTTTCTTTAGAAAAAAAAAGTAAAAATAAGAAAAAAAGAAATAAAAAGAAAATAAAAATTTATTAAAGAAAAAAAATATGTAATAAATAAATTCATTTTTATTATACAAAAATCTAGAATTCTTTTCTATTTTTTTAGTTATTACTTAGTAATAATAAACTAGAAAAATTCTTTTTTAATATACTGCTAAGAAAATATTGTTTATGATATCATAAAATGATAAAATTGTTTTTATTTTTTATTGTTATTGTTTATTACTTAATTTATATAAACAATACTTCTTAAAAGTAAAAGTTCAATTAAAAATATTAAGATTAATGGAGGTGCTTTTTTCTAAGCTTTTTCATCAAGATTTTTATTGTAATTACTAATTTGTAGTTTTCATTTTTGTACCTTATTTGTTCTTTTTTAATAATAAACATAATGGAAATTAACCATTATTAGTCCATTTAATATGTTTAATAAGGGTTAATTAAGGTTGATAAAAAATAAATTTTCTTTAAAAAACCTAAATATTAGAATAAGTATGGTTAGTTTTCCTTATTATATAAGTGATTTTGTAGAAATTCAAAGAAAAAGCTTTCGGAATTTTTTAGAAAAAGGTATTGTAGAAGAGTTTTCAAAAAGAAATCCAATTACAAATATAAAAAAAAATTTGGAATTTTTTTTTTATCCAGAATACTATAAGTTAAGTCGTCCTGAGTATAATATTCGTAAAGCTATTTTAAAGATGAAAAGTTATACTTCTAAACTTTCTATGCCTATCCAATTAACAGACAAAAAAGCAAGAAAAATTAAAATAAAATGGGTATTTCTTATGAACTTGCCTTTAATGACAAAACGTGGTCATTTTTTATTAAATGGTAATGCACGAGTTATAGTTAATCAAATAATTCGAAGTCCTGGAATTTATTTTCAAGAAAAAGTTCATGAAATTTACAGAGATAAATGGAGCGAAAAACCAAATGAAAGTTTTAATAGATATTATGCTGATTTTATTTGTTTAAAAGGAACATGGTTACGATTAGAAATAGATAAAGAAAAATTTTTTTGGGCGCAAACTAAAAAAGGTCCAAAAATTCCATTATTTTGGTTTCTTTTAGCTATGGGTATAAATGAAAAAACAATTTTAAAATCTATCACTGATTCAAAAAGACTTTTAACAAATTTAGAAAAATATAATGTACAAGATATTTTGAAAAAAAAAAACGATAAGCAACATTTGTTATTCAAAAAAAGAAAAAAAGAATCTTTACTCTTAAAAAACAAAAATAAGAAAAAAAATAGTAATATCCAAACAACTCGTTTGAAAAAAAAAGCTAAAGTGACAAAAAGAAAATTCACTTCTTTTTTTCGTTTTTTTTCTAAAGAAAAAAGAAGCTTGTCTAAGACCTTGGGTTCTTTTTTTTCTTTAGAAAAAAAAGAAAGAGAAAGAAAAAATAAAAAAATAGAGAAAAGAGAACATAATAAAAAAAAAACAACACGAATCTTTTTTATTTTTGATAAGGAAAAGAAAATTTTTAGAAAAGAAAGAAAAAAAATATGGATCATAAATTCTTCTTTTTTTTTTAAAGAAAAAAAACATTCTCTTTGGGATTTTTATCTATATAAAAAGAAAAGAGAACAAAATTTATTAAAAAAAAAGAAAACGTTATCTTCGAAATCAAATAGTTTAAAAATTTTACCTGTTAATAAATTACAAAATTCATCAAATTTATCTTTTCTTGAATTTTTTGATTTAAAAGAAGAAAAGAAAGAAAAATATTTAAATACATATGAAATTTGGCAGAAAATATCTTCTCTAACTCGTCAAACAAATTTAATACAACCTAAATTTAAAGACTTTTTAGGAATAAAAGGAAATACTTCTTCTAAAAATTTAATGTTAAAAAAAACAATAGCTGAAAATGGTCGAAAATGGATATTTAATAAATTTTTTAATCCACGAACTTATGATTTAGGAACACAAGGTCGATTAAGTATAAATAAAAAATTAGGATTATTTTTAACTACAGACAAAACTACTTTAACGCCACAAGATGTTTTATTTGCTACAAATTCTTTAATAAAAGTAGAAAAAAAATTGAAATCTACAGATGATATAGATCATTTAAAAAATCGCAGAGTTCGGACATCCGGAGAACTTCTTCAAATTCAATTAGGTATAGGATTACTTCGATTAGAAAAATCTATTCGAGAAAAAATGAACAAATCAACAAACATTTCCTTTGAGAAAAATATAGTAAATACGAAAACTTTAAATGGAGCTTTCAAAGAATTTTTCGGATCAAGCCAACTTTCTCAATTTATGGATCAAATTAACCCATTAGCAGAAATGACTCATAAAAGAAGACTTACTTCATTAGGACCTGGGGGTGTGACTAGAGATACAGCAACTTTAGCGATTCGAGGAATTCATCCAACACATTATGGACGTATTTGTCCTATAGAAACTCCTGAAGGAAAAAATACAGGATTAGTAAATTCTATAACAACGTATGCTAATGTTAACCAAGAAGGATTACTATTAAGTCCTTTTTTTAAAGTTTTTAAAGGTCAAGTTCAAAGAAAAGCAGGGTTATTTTTTTTATCCGCTGAACAAGAAGAAAAAGTCACCGTTGCTGCGTCAGATGTTAATGTTTCTTGTCTTGGATTTTTGCCAAAATCTCCTCTTCCAATTAGAATAGGTGACGAATTTACAAAAATTCCACGAAATAATGTTGAATTTTTATCACAATCTCCATTTCAAATGATATCTATAGCTACCTCATTAATTCCTTTTTTAGAACATGATGATGCTAACCGTGCATTAATGGGCTCTAATATGCAACGTCAAGCAGTTCCATTGATTAGACCTCAAAGACCGATCGTAGGAACTGGACTAGAGGCAAGAGTCGTATGTGATTCAGGACATGTTTTACAAGCAGAAAAAAGTGGGATTATTGTTAATGTAACTTCTGAGCATATTCTTTTATATAATATTCATTTAAATAATTAGAGTTACTAAAACTTTTAATACATAAATAAAAAAGCTAGTAAAAAAGAGACAAATGTAAAAAAATTTTTTGTTGGTGTTTTTTTTTTATTAAGATAAAAAAAATAGGGTTAAAGAAAAAAAAAGAAGCTTGTGTTTTTTATTTATATAAGAGACTTGTCAAATGGGTTTAAAAAACCTTGGTTTTTTAAATAAAAAAGAAAAGTTTTGTTTTAACTCTTGAAGTTAAAGGAAAAACTTGAAAAAAAAGATTTTTGCTTTTTTATTGATAAATTAAAGAATAAAAACTAAAAATTCTAAAATAAAATCTTTTTTTTATAAAAAAAAAATATCACTACTTAGTTGATTGAGTCATCAAAAAATACATAAAAAGATTTTATTTGTTTCATCTCTTTATAGTTGTAGTTTTTTCAATTATTATTTATTTAATAATAAAAAAGTTTTTAAAGTTAAAATTAAAGAAAAAAATGAGAAAATAATATGATGCTTCAGCCTTATAATTTTTTTCCATTTATTCCAAAAAAAATGGTGACTAAAAGGACTTTGGAGAAAATTAATTTAAAAGAAAAAAAAAAATTTGACAAATATTTTAAAGATTCTGTTTGGAGGGATTTTCCTTGGTATCTGCCATTTCCAAAAAAAAAATCAAAAGATGAAAAAAAATATAATTTAGAAATTTCTCATCGCTCAAATCAAGATACTTATTTAGTTCAAAAACCTGTAGTTTTAGAAGGAGATTGGGTTTTAACTGGAGATCTATTGGCAGATTGTGAAGGAAGTGTAGGAGGAGAATTATCTTTAGGTCATAATATTGTTATAGCTTATATGACATGGGAAGGTTTTAATTATGAAGATGCTATGGTGATTAGTCAACGGTTAGTGGATGATGATGTATATACTTCAGTTCATATTGAAAAGTATGAAATAGAAACACGTGAAACAAAATTTGGTTTTGAACAAATAACAAAAGAAATTCCGGAAATAGAAACAAATGAATTAAGTCATCTTAATTCAAATGGAATTGCAGAACTTGGTACATCAGTAAAAGAAGGGGATATTTTGATAGGAAAAGTTACCCCAACCCATAAAAAATATCAATCTGCTTATCAAAAATTTATATATACTCTTTTAGAAAAACAATTTTTGGCAGTTAAAGACAGTTCATTGCGTGTTCCTAAAGGATTAAAAGCAAAAGTTATTCATGCTGAATTTCTAAATTTTCGTTTTTGTTTTTTTTCTAAAGAAAAAAAAAAGAGAAAAAAAAAACCAATAAAAACAAAAAAATTCTATAAATATGATGTTTTTTTTGTTAAAAAAAATAAAAGTAAACAAAAAAAATCAAAAAATACAAATTTTTTTCCTTCTTTTTCTTTTTTTTTTCAAAAAAAAAAAAGAAACGAAAAAAAAAAAAGGCAACAACTTTTTAGAGAAAAAAATCAAAGTAAAAAAGGAAAAAGACCTTTAAAAAAAAACAAAAAAAGTAATAATAACCAACGCATTCATATCTATTTAGCTGAAAAAAGAAAAATTCAAGTTGGTGATAAAATGTCTGGTCGTCATGGAAATAAAGGAATTCTTTCGTTAATTTTACCAAAGCAAGATATGCCTTATCTTCCAGATGGAACTCCTATAGAAATGATATTAAATCCATTAGGAGTTCCTTCGCGAATGAATGTAGGTCAAATTTATGAATCTTTATTAGGATTAGCTGGACAATATTTAGGTGAAAATTTCAAAATACTTCCTTTTGATGAAATTTATGGAGCAGAAGCTTCTCGAAGTTTTGTTTATTTTAAACTTTATGAAGCCCGACAAAAAACTGGAAAAAAATGGTTATTTAATCCTAATCATCCAGGAAAAATTCATTTATTTGACGGCCGAACAGGCGAATGTTTTGATCAACCAGTAACAATAGGACAAGCTTATATGCTTAAACTTGTTCACTTAGTTGATGAAAAAATCCATTGTTTAACTCCAGATCATGATGTTCTTACTGAACGTGGTTGGATCCCTATTCCCAACGTTAAAATTACTGATAAAGTTGCTACTTTAAACCCTCAAAACAAATTAACTTACACTTGTCCTAAAACAGTTTGGCATTATGATAATTATGAAAGCGAACTTTATCATGTAGAAACACCACAACTTCATCTTACTGTGACTTTGAATCACTCTATGTGGACTTCAACAGTAGATACACCAACAAAAAGCTGGTCTAATTATAAATTTGAAAAAGCTCAAGATCTTGTTGGAAAACACTCTAAATATTTAAAATCAGCTGAATGGATAAAACCTGATTTCGAATTTTCTTTACCCAATTCTGATTTTAGAATTCCTATGAATGAATGGTTATTATTTTTTGGTTTATGGATTTCTAAAGGTTGGACTATAAAAATCAAAAATCGAATTGATATGGATTATGGGTTAATCCAAATATCTCAAATTAAATCTCAGATATGTGAAATATTTAAAAATACAATTCAAGTTTTAGGTTTTAAATATCAAATTAATAAAAATAAATTTACATTCAATTATCAACCTCTTTATCAATATTTAAAAAATTATACAATTGAAACAACTCAAAATAATCCTTCAAATCAATCAAATAATTTTAAACCTATTCAAAATCAAATGGATCTTGATATGGAAGCGATTTTTGATTCTGAACAAGTTGAATATTCAGATATCGCAAATAAATCCTTTACTCCTTTTCATAATAAAAAGCTTCCTCATTGGGTTTGGAAGTGTAGTCAACGACAATGTCGAATCTTATTGAAAGGTTTAATTTTAGGAAATTATTCTATTCATGAAAAAAAAAATTTTTACTATACAACATCTCCTAAATTAGCGGACGATATTATGCGTCTTACTTTACATGCTGGTTGGAATAGTAATATTTATGACTATTATTATGTTGATTCTGTACTAAACACTCTTAAATTTATTCATCAAAAAAAATCTCCTAAAAAAAACATTAGTCAATACTTGTCCCACTTGTTTCAAAACAATAAAAAAATAAAAAAAAAAAAATGTTATTGTATACATGTTAATAAAGCTAAAACTTATCTTGATAAAAAAACAGAAAATATAGAATTAGTTTATCCTTATCAAGGACCAGTCTATTGCTTAGAAGTTCCTAATAATATTTTTATGGTTCGAAATAAAGGTAAAAATGTTTGGACTGGAAATAGTCGCTCAACAGGACCATATTCTTTAGTCACTCAACAACCTTTACGAGGTCGGTCAAAACATGGAGGTCAACGTCTAGGTGAAATGGAAGTTTGGGCTTTAGAAGCTTATGGTGCTGCATTTACTTTATTAGAAATGCTTACAATAAAGTCTGATGATTTAACGGGTCGAATCACTCTTTGGTCTAATATAATTCTCCAAAAAGAAATAGCTATAGGAACTCCTGAATCTTTTAAAGTTTTAGTGTGTGAACTTCAAGCACTATGTTTAGACATTGGATTATTTCGTCTTGATTCTAAAGGATTTTTAAAAAAAATTGAAGACTTAGGAAAATCTTAAATTTTGTTTAATTTTTCTTCTTTTTGTTAAAAAAAATATAAACCAAAGTTAATTAAAAATAATTAAAAATAAAGTTATTTTTTTTTGATTTTCCATCTCTTTCTTATTTTTTCCATTACTTTTACTTTAAAGTAAAAGTGTTTGAAAATCTTTTTTTCTTATTTTTTTCATTTTCTTTCTTTTCTTATGCTTTTTTTCCCTTTGTTTTTTATTGACTTTTTTTTAAAGAAAAAAAAGCAAAAGAAATAAAAAATTTAAAAAAAGTTTTTCTAAAGAAAAAAAAAAGAAAGAACTTTTTTTGAATTTTTTCTTTTTTTCTAAAGAAAAAAAAAGAAAAAACAAAAGGAAAAAAAGGATAAGGAAAAAACAGAACTTTTTTGAAGAAAAAAAGCATAAGAAAAAAACAAAAAAACATAAAAAAACAGAAAAAAAAGAATAAAACGACTCTTGAGTTTTGATTTATCTCTTCTATATAAATAAAAACAAAAAAACAAGAAAAGAACAAAAAATTTTTTAAATACTCATGTTATAATATGTATTATAAAATAAAAGACAACAAAGCTAAAAAAAATTTAACTTTTAAAATATCGTTTTTCTTCTTAATAAATATCCATATATAGATATAGAAAAAACCAAGTTGAAAGAATAAACAAAATAAAAGTCAAAAAAAACAAAAAGTTTATCTTAACTTTAAAAAGTGTGGCTTGTTTCTACTCTCTTTTTCTCTTTAGTTAAGAAAATGACAGCTAAAGGAAAAAAATTTAGAAGAAAAAAATTAAAAAAGAAGCGCTTATTTATTTTTTCATTGCTTGTGAGGTTAGTCTCTTTTTTTATTTTGTATTTTTTTAAAACAAAAAATACAAAATAAAAAAAAGAAATTTTTACACATTTAAAAATCCATGAAAATTATTGATTCAAGACTGAAAAAGTTTTTTGGATGTTCTGTATTTAGTTTTTTATTTATTTAAATATTTTTATTTGATTTTTTTATCTTTCTTTTTAGTTTTTAAACTTCTTATTTTGGGGTTTTTTCTATTTTCTTTGTTTTTTTCTTATTTTTTTCATTTTCTTTGTTTTCTTATGCTTTTTTTCTTTAAAAAAAGTTTTTATTTAGAAAAAAAAAAGAAAGAACTTTTTTTAAATTTTTCATTTCTTTTGCTTTTTTTTCTTTAAAAAAAAGTCAATAAAAAACAAAAGGAAAAAAAGGATAAGGAAAAAACAGAAAAAAAACAAAAAACAGAGAAAAAAAGCGGAAAAAAAATAAAAAAAAAAAACAAAAAAGAGAAAAAAATGAAGAAAATGAAAAAAATAGAACTTTTTTTGAATTTTTTATTTTTTTTTCTAAAGAAAAAAAAATAAAAAACAAAAGGAAAAAAAGCATAAGAAAAAAGGATAAAAAAAATTAAATATTGTCTAATTTATGAAAGTCTCGATCCATGGAGAGCTGCTTTGTCTCAGCTAGTTTTTGAATTTTTATTCGCTGAGGAGGTATTATCTAGTGGAAACTCTTTTTAATGGAACACTTACAGTAGGAGGTCGTGACCAAGAAACTACAGGATTTGCTTGGTGGGCCGGAAATGCTCGATTAATTAATTTATCAGGAAAACTTCTAGGTGCACATATTGCGCACGCAGGATTAATTGTTTTTTGGGCAGGAGCTATGAATTTATACGAAGTTGCTCACTTCGTACCAGAGAAGCCTATGTATGAACAAGGGTTAATTTTATTGCCGCATCTAGCAACTTTAGGTTATGGTGTGGGGCCTGGAGGTGAAGTTATTAATACTTTCCCTTATTTCGTTTCAGGTGTACTTCACTTAATTTCTTCTGCTGTTTTAGGTTTTGGTGGAGTTTATCATTCACTGATTGGACCTGAAACGTTAGAAGAATCTTTCCCTTTCTTCGGTTATCTTTGGAAAGACAAATCTAAAATGACTACAATTTTAGGTTATCACTTAATTATGCTTGGACTAGGTGCATGGCTATTAGTATTAAAAGCTATGTTCTTTGGCGGAGTATATGACACTTGGGCTCCAGGAGGTGGAGATGTTCGTATTATTTCTAATCCAACAACAAATGCAGCTGTCATTTTCGGATATTTATTAAAATCTCCGTTTGGTGGTGATGGTTGGATAACAAGTGTTGATAACATGGAAGATATTATTGGTGGTCATATCTGGATTGGTACTTTAGAAATTTTAGGTGGTATTTGGCATATTTATACAACTCCGTGGCCTTGGGCACGACGTGCTTTTGTTTGGTCTGGAGAAGCGTATTTATCTTATAGTTTAGGTGCTATTGCTACTATGGGACTGATTACTTGTAATTTTAGTTGGTTTAATAACACTGCTTATCCTAGCGAGTTTTTTGGTCCTACGGGTCCAGAAGCATCACAATCACAAGCTTTCACTTTCCTTGTACGTGACCAACGTTTAGGTGCTAATATTGCATCTGCACAAGGCCCTACGGGTCTAGGGAAATACTTAATGAGATCACCTACAGGTGAAATCATTTTTGGGGGTGAAACTATGCGTTTTTGGGACTTCCGTGGTCCTTGGTTAGAGCCTTTAAGAGGTCCTAATGGGTTAGATTTAAATAAATTGAAAAATGATATTCAACCTTGGCAAGAACGTCGAGCAGCTGAATACATGACTCATGCTCCTTTAGGTTCTATTAACTCTGTAGGAGGAGTAGCTACTGAAATTAATAGTGTAAACTTTGTAAGTCCTCGTTCATGGTTAGCAACTAGTCATTTTTGTCTAGGATTCTTTTTCTTTGTTGCACACCTATGGCATGCTGGACGAGCTCGTGCTGCCGCTGCTGGTTTTGAAAAAGGTATTGACCGTTTCGATGAACCTACATTGTCTTTAAGACCATTAGATTAATTTTATTTAATACAAAAAAAAACAAAATAACAAAGCTGAAAGAGATAAATCTCTTTCAGCCTACATTTTGTATGAATATTAAAAAATTTAAAATAAATAAAAAAGCCTTTTTAACTCAGTAGGTAGAGTATTTACATGGTAAGTAAAAAGTCACCGGTTCAAATCCGGTAAGAGGCTAAACTTTTTGCGCCTCTTATTTTTCTTCATCTTCAACTCTCTTTTTTATTTTTATATAAACAACAAACTTTTTTTGTCTTTTGATTTTGTTAATTTCTTTTTGCTTTTGATCTTTTATTTTTTTTCTTTATTTTTTGTTATTTTTTTCTTTAGAAAAAAATAACAAAAAATAAAGAAAAAAATAAAAATAAATTAATAAAAAATTTAAGTATTTCATAGTAATTTTGTAATTCTTAATCTTCTTTTTTAAAAATATTTTTATACAAAACTTAATTATGTCACATGTTGTGAAAATTTATGGTGCGATTTAAATACACATGAAATAAACTCTTTTTAAAAAAAGTCAAACTTTTTTATTTCTTTTTTTTTTTGCCTTTATTCTTCTTTTTACTTAATAAAAAAACCCAAAAAAGTCTTTAGACAAAAAAATTTGACAAAGAAAATAAACAAAAGTGAAAAAGAAAATGAAAAATTTTGAAAGCTACAAAAAATTAGCTAAAAAGAAGAAAAAATTTGAATCATTTTTTCTTAAATATTTTTTAACTAAAAAAGAGGTCTTTGTTTTTTTAACTTAGGCATAAATAGAAAGAAAGAAAAAAATTGAACCTGTTGATTAGGCTTCGTTATCTATTTGAAAAGTTTTTTTACACTTGAGATGAAATCAAGAGACTAAAGGAAAAAATCCTCTTTAATCTTATTATTCTTTAATGTTAATTTTAAAATAATAGTTTCTAAAAAAAAATAAAAAGTCCATAATCTTTTAATAAATTCAAGGAAAATTTATTTAAGTGATACTTTGTTTCTTATATTTTTTTTTGTTTTTATTTTCTTTTAACTACTATTAACTACAAGTGGTTAAACATAGTTAAAAGCTCTTTTTTAAGTTAAAAGAATAATAAAAGCAAAATGTCTATTTTTTTTATAAAAAAAAGTTGAGACTTGTTTCTTTTATCGATAAGATAAGAAAAAAATAAATCATTTTTGTTTTTTTTGAAAATTTTTTCGTAGTATAGCAGGCTTTCTTATTCTATAAAAACTAATCATTTGATTATATTTTGAAAAAAAGTTTCCCGAAAGAGTTGTAGAAAACAAAAGAAATTCTCTAAAAATTATTCTGGAGTTAACCCATCGGGAAATTTTATTATATTCTTTTAAAAATTAAAAAAAATTTAAATTTTAAAATACTTTAGTCACATTTTATTAAATTCATGTAAAAAAAATCCCTTTGTTAAACAATTATTTTTTAAATCATATTAACTTTTTTTATGATTTTTTTTAATAAAAAAAGAAATTTAGTTTTTTAAACTATTTTTTCTGTTTTTTTTTTCTTTAGAAAAAAAAAGACAAACATTATTTTTTTTTATTTTTATTATTGTTTTTAAAATAAAAAATAAGAAAAATCTTTGTTTTTTTCTATAAAAAAATTTAATATTAAAAAATTCGACAGTTATAAATAATGGGAAAGGATACTCAAAAAAAATTTACCAATTTGCGAAAACTTTTTGTTTTTAAAAAAGTTTTTAAAGCTCTGAACTTGTTTTTTTTTATTTTTCATATACGTTTTCAAATTTCTATATTTTTTGTTTACCTTGAAATTCAAAAGAAAAATTATTAATAAAAAAACATAGTAAAAAACATAATAATAAACAAAAAAAATCAGGTAAAGAAAGGTTTTATTCCTCTTTTTCTACTTGAGTAAATTTTTTATTTTTTCTTTTGCTTTGCTTTTTGTTTTTTATTTAAAAATAAAAAAGAGAAAAAAATTTAAAGAAAAAACAAAAAATTTGAGCCGAATGCTTAGTAATAAGCATGTTCGGTTCTTACGGAGATTTTAGAAAAAGTCTATTTTCTACCAACCATACTTGTATTGGCTGTACACAATGTGTACGAGCATGTCCTCTAGATGTTTTAGAAATGGTTCCATGGGATGGATGTAAAGCAAATCAATTAGCATCTTCACCTCGTACTGAAGATTGCGTAGGTTGTAAACGTTGTGAAACTGCTTGTCCAACTGACTTTTTAAGCGTTCGCGTGTATTTAGGTTCAGAAAGTACAAGAAGTATGGGTCTAGCTTATTAACTCTAAAAAAAGTTATTTCCATATTAAAGAAATATTTTGTTTTGCAATCCAGCCAAATTAGGCTGCATAAGTTCAAGGTTTTTAAGTTTTTTTTATTTTTTATCTTTATTTCAAATAAAGATAAAAAATAAAAAAAATGAAAAATAAGTTGAAATTTTAGAAAAAAATATGTAATGAAAAAAATTCTGTTGTAGCTTGACTTTTTTCTCTAAAAAAGAAAAAAGCCTTTTTATATAAATAAAAAATAATAAGAAAGGCTTTTTTTACGCTAAGTATTTAGTTAATAGAAAACACTAGGTTTGCTTTTTAAGATTTAGTTTGGGTTTTTCATTTTATTCTTTTTTTCTTTTGTTTTTTCTCCTCAATCCAAAAGTTTTTTTATTTATTCTTTTTTATCTTTATTTTTTTTATCTAAAAATAAAAAAAAAATAAAAAAAAGAAAAATGTTACTTTTTCTACCTAACAAGATAAAAAACAAGTAAAAAGTTGAAATAAACCTTAACTCAAAGGTTTTTAAAAAAGAACAAAAACTTACTTTTTATTTTTAAAATAAAAAAGTCTAACTATCTTTAACCACAAAGTGGTTAATAGTGGTTAAAGAAAATAATAAAAAAATAAAGGCAAATAAATGAAAAAAACAAATCTATAAAGAATTAAAAATTTATTTAAAAAAAACTTTTTCATGATAACCATAATCAGTTATATTGTTTTACTTATAGGTGCTTTAGTTTTAACATTGGGTATTTATTTTGGTCTTTTAAGAGTTGTTAAATTAATTTAATTTTAAAATAGAAAGACTTTAAACTTATAGTCTGAAAATTTTTATTAATTTCTTCTCTGCACTTTTTGTAGAGAAGAAATTAGTTCAATCAAATATTAAAAAGATTTCCAACTTATTTTATTGAAAGATAGATAAAAAAAGAACACAAAAAAAAGAACATTGATTTTTTTTTTTTTTATGATATTATTTTCTTTAAATAAAAAAATCTATGAAAAATTTTTTTATTTAAATAATCTTCAGTAGCTCAGTGGTAGAGCGGTCGGCTGTTAACCGATTGGTCGTAGGTTCAAATCCTACCTGGGGAGTTTCTTAATAAATTTTCTTTTTTTTAGTTCTTTAAACTTTTTTCTTTTTTTTTTCTTTTTTCCTTATGCTTTTTTTCCTTTTGTTTTTTATTTTTTTTTCTAAAGAAAAAAAAATAAAAAATTCAAAAAAAGTTCTTTAGAAAAAAAAAAGAAAGAAGAAAAAAAAAAAGAAAAAAAAAACAAAAAGAAAGAAAAAAGAGAAATAAAAATGCTGTAAAGGCTCATTCTTAAGAAAAAAAACAGAAAAAAAATCAAAAGTTTCACTCTAAAATCCAATCCTTTAACCGATTAAAAAGTTTATTTCAGCTAACTAAAAACTTATCCATTGATGAATCTAAAAATTCAATTAAAAAATATTAAACTAAATAGCAGGGTAGAGCAGTCTGGTAGCTCGTGGGGCTCATAACCCCAAGGTCGTGGGTTCGAATCCTACCCCTGCAAAAAGATTAGATTTGAAACTATTTCAAATCTTTTTATATTTTATAAAAAAAAATAAATCAAAAAACTTTAGAAATATTTGCCTTTAATTTTTTATTAATTTTTTAAATAAGAACGATTAAAAACTATTTCCAATAACTTTAATATTAATCGATTTTAAAAGATCAAAATCTAATAATTTATTGTAAAAATTTCTAGTTTATTTTCTATAAACTAGAATAAAAACAAATTTTATGCTATTAAATAAAAAATTTTTTTAATTAATTAATTTGAAGAACAAAAATTACCTATTTGTATTATTTTTTAATTGTTTTCCCTCTATAATAAAAAAAGAATATGTTCCATAGTGAAAAACTAAAATTAAATATTCAAGGAAAATAGAAATCAAATAATAAAATACAAAAAATTTATAATTTTTTTATTTAAAGTTTGTCTTTAATAATATCAATTATCCAATTATTCTCTTGTTTACTAATCAGTATAAAAATAGTTTACAAATTATTTATCTTATACATATAATTGCACTTATAAAGGTTTTGTACTTATACGTCCAGAATTTATTAATATTTCAATAAAATAATTATTTTTTTATTTATTTAATGACTAAAGTTTTTACGCTTGTACTTTTTTTATATTCTTTATTAGACGTACAAAAAAAATTCTATATCTATTATTATTAAAATATACATTCATAATTAAAAAATCCTTTTATTAGAAATAAAGGCTTACTATAATAAAAGAAATATATAGTTCAAGAAATTCTAAGAATTTTTGTTATAAAACCTGTTACGCAATATCATCTATAAAATTACATTAAAATAAAAAGTATTTTATACATAAAAATTAGATCATTTTTGAAAAAAAAATTCATAAACATATAATAAGTCCATACAAAGAACACTAACATGAAGATTATAGCTATCCCTTTTACCATTACTATTTTAATAGATAGAAATGTATTAAAAATATTTATATCCAATTCAAATCTCTAAAAGAAACTTTATTATGGGATTTCTGATAAAGATCGATCTATTTTAGAGAAAAAGTAGATAAAACTTCAAAAAGATTTTTAAATAAATACAATTAAATTCGATATTTCTAATAATACTGATGAAAATTTATCAAATTTTTAAAAAATATTAAATAAATAAACTACTAAATCAGCTACAAATAAAAACAAAAAACAGCATTAAAATTACTTTGACTGAACTTTTAAAAATAGAAAACAACTTGTCAAAATATACGACTTTACAACAAACAAAAAAATAAAAAAACAAATTAAAAATAAAAAATCAATATTTTGAGAATTTTGATAATATCAAAAACAAACCATAAAAAGTAAATAGAATATCTAAAAAGAAGTTCTCAAATTATTTTATGATCAATATAAAAAATTTAAAAATTCTAAAATTGAAAAAATTTTTCTTTCTTTTTTTATCTTTTGTTTTTTCGAAAAAAAAGAAAGAAAATGGAACTTTTTTGTTTTAACAATTTTTTTAATTTAATACTCACTGGCCGTTATTTTTTATAAATAACAATATATTTTAAATATATATACCTATAATATTTATATGTCATTGCAAATAATAGTTAAAAAATCAATAATCATCAAAAGATTTCTTTAAAATTTGTTATTTTTCATTGTTTTTTAATTTAAAATGTAAAGATTTTTTGATAAAACAAAATATAAAATAAAATTTTTCTATTTTTTTAAATGATTTTCAAAATCATTTAAAAAGACTTTTCTTAAATCTTTCATTTTTGTTTTAGCAGAAAAATATTTAATGAAATATTCTTTCTTTTTCAAAAAAAAAATAACAAAAGAAAGAAATTTTTTCGTTATTCTTTGTTTTTATTATTCTACAATAAATTTAACTCTATAACTTTAAGTCATGTGTATATTCGTAATAATAAAAAATTTTTTAATAAAAAAAAATTTAATTGTCTTCTTTTTTTTTCTTAAAAAAAAAATAAAAGAGACTTAAAATAAAAGAAAGCCTAATAATTAAATAAAAATAAATGAAAATTATGTGAAAACAATAGAATAAAATGTTAAAGTAAGAATAAGCAATAAACTATCCAGAATTAATATTATTTATAGTGTTAAAAATTTCTTTTTTGTTTTTTTTTTTCTTTTCTTATGCTTTTTTTCCCTTTGTTTTTTCTTTTTTTTTTCTAAAGAAAGTTTATCTTTTATATCAATATTTTGAATATAAGTAAAAAGATTCAAAATATAAGAAAAAATTTTTTATCAGAATAGAAAAGAACATTATTTAAAGCATTGTTGATATTTTACTGATGAGCCTTAATAATACTTTCATATCATAACTGTTTCAAATACCAGACAAACACATTCATTAAATATGAAAATGAAATGAAATACAAAGACTTCAATAAAGTTAAGATACTTTTACAGAACCAAAACAAAGATTAAAACTAGGAAATTAAAAATAGAAATAAAGAATAAATTTTCCTCAGATCATTAAAAGAATGAGCTGAAAAATAAAGAATACAAATTCTAAAAATGGGTGTTTAAGTTTAAATTTATGTTATTTTTTGTATATATTAAAATAGAAACAAAAAAAATCTATATTATAAGTTCGAAAATTCAAAGAACTTTTTTTGACTTGTCTTTATATATATATAAGACAAGAAAAGCAGTTTTTTTCTTTTTTATTTTTCTTTTTTCCATTATTTTGGCTTTAACTTAAAGTCAAAATCAAAATAAAAACAAACAAAGTAAAAAATGACAAAAAAAAATGAAAATAGCTGTTCAAGATTTTTAAAAATGAAAATATAAGCTCAACTGAATAGTACATGAGCTTATATTTTCATTTTTAATTAAAATCAGCTTTTTTAAATAAAATTTATTACCAACTAGATTTTGTCACACCAGGTAAGAGCCCTTGATGAACCATTTCACGTAAAACATGTCGAGATAACCCAAAATCCCTAAAATAACCCTTGGGTCTACCAGTAATTAGACAACGATTATGAAGTCTTACTTTAGAACTATTTTTAGGTAATTGTTGTAATTTTCGATGCAAACTGAATTTTTCTTTTAAAGACGACGCTTGTTGAATTTGTTGTTTTAGTAATTGACGTTTTTTTTCAAATTTAGTTACTAAATTTTGACGTTTTAACTCACGTTGAATCAAACTTTTTTTTGCCATTATGTATTTTATTTTTTAATAATTTGACTGTCGGAACTCGCATTCCAACTTTATTTTTATAAAGTTTTCTTTTTAGTTTTCACTTTAAAGTGAAAACTTCTTCTTAGTTCTAATTTTTTTATACAAATTTTTTTTTGATAAATTTTTAATTAATGGGAATTTAATTCTAAAAAAAAACCATCAATATTATCAAGACTATTTATTCGATAATACTTTTTTAAATTTCTCTTTTTTTTAACTTTATTAATTTATTCTTTTTTTTTAAAGAAAAAAAGAATAAAAAAGCAAAAATTTATTATTAATGTTCTATTTAAATTATATTAAATTATAAAGTGAATAATATTTCAAAACCGCATAAGGAAAATTTGAGTTAATTTTTTTTGTTTTTAAAAAATTGCTAACAAATAAAAGAGAAAACCAGAATTTAATAAAATGTTTGGTGAATTTAAAATCAATAAAAATATTAATTTGTTTTTATTTTCATAAGAGTTGATTTTGAAATATTACCAAAAAACAAAAACATTTAACAATAAAAATAGATTTTAAAATTATTGTTCTCTTTTTTATTTAAATAAAAAAAGAGAACAATAAAAAATCTAAGAAAATTTATTAATTACTTACTGCTTCTGTTTTTACATAAAGAATAAGTAAGAAAGATGTAGGAATAATAATAAATAAAGCCGTAGCTATTAACCCTAAAATATTAATTTCCATATATTTTTTGTCATTTTAATTTAAAATTTTTTAAATTTTTATAGAAACTATTGAGTTCTATAAATTAAAGTATATTTTTTAATTTTTTTTTATTTTTGTTTTTTTTTTATTTTCTTTCTTTTCTTATGCTTTTTTTCCTTTTGTTTTTTATTGACTTTTTTTTAAAGAAAAAAAAGCAAAAGAAATAAAAAATTTAAAAAAAGTTTTTCTTTAGAAAAAAAAAAGAAAAAAAACAAAAAACAATAAAAAAAATAAGAGAATGAACCTTATAAGGTTTCTTAAATAATTTAATATTGAAAATTATTTAAATGATTAAATTATTAAAAATGTTTTTAATTCCATAAATTTTTAAAAAAAGGTTTTTTTAAACTACAAAAGAATTACAAACACCTACCGTAAAAACAAGAAGAACCCACAAACTTAACCCTGAAAAAACTAAACCTTTATTTTCTGCCCATGCATTAGGAGATGCAAAAACAACAGGAACTCCTACAACTAAAGCAAATGAAACAAAAATTAAAGCAAATGAAGCGGTTTGAAGAATTGATGTCATAAAAAATTATTTGTATTTCTTGTTACATAAGATCTAAATAATAAATAAGTAATTCAAAAATTTTTGAATTAACTTGGTAAAAATTGGACGTTTATTAATGTTCTTTTTAAACATAAGCAAATATAAGTGATTAAAAAGATCACATTCCATACAGTAGGAACCTTGACAGGCAAAAAACTATCCTGTAGTTATGTTTTTTATTTAAAAAAAAGCGAAATACCGTAAAAGAATTGTTTTTTCTTTCTTGTTTTTTCTTTTATTTTCCCATTATTTTTGTTTTTATTTTTAAAAAATAAAAAGATCTTTATTTTTTATTTTTTAAAAATAAAAAACAATAAATAAATAATAAAAAATAATAAAAAATAAAAACAAAATAGAAAAAAAGCTGGATGAAGTTTTTTAAGTAAAATAGATTTTTAAAAGAGCAAAAAATAATAAACAGCTTCCATTATGACGCCTGAAAAGCTGGTTTATTTTTCAGATTTTTTTTCTTCTTTTCTTTTTTTTTTATTTTTCTTATTTTTTTTCTTATTTTTTCTTATGCTTTTTTTCTTCAAAAAAAGTTCTGTTTTTTTCTTATTTTTACTTTTTTTTTCTAAAGAAAAAAAAAACAAAAAAATAAGAAAAAAAATAAGAAAAAAAGAAAGATATAATTTTTTTTAATAAAAAGTAATTTCTTTTTTTTCAGTATTGAAGAGCAAAGAAAAAAGAAAATAAGCTTTAATAGGATTTTTGATAAATAATCTTTTTAATTGTTTTTTTTCTTAAAGATCCAATTCCTCTTAATATAATGAATTTATTGAACGAAAAACTAACTATGAAACCAACCATAACTGTGAAGACCTTCGCCGATTAAATTTACACCCAAAAAACAAATCCAAACGGTTACAAAACCGAAAGAAGCAATAATAGCTGGCTTTTTTCCTTGCCAGCCTTTTGTAAATCGTGTGTGTAAATAAATAGCAAAAACTAACCATGTAAGTAAAGCCCATGTTTCCTTTGGATCCCAACTCCAATAAGATCCCCAAGCTTCATTAGCCCAAACCGCTCCAGAGAGAATTCCTAAAGTTAAGAAACAAAAACCTATTCCTAAAAGACGAGAACTTAATTGATCAAGATTTAAAGCTAATGTAGATGTTTCTAATGTTGAAGAACTATTTTCTTTATTGAAAGAATTTTCTACTGGACTTAAAATTACTTTTTGAAACTCTAAATCTTTTAGTTTTTTATCTGAAAAAGTTGGATCGAAAGTTACAATAAGATAAGCGATTGCTAGCAAAGATCCAGAGATAAAAGCTGCATAACTTAATATCATTATTGTGACATGCATCATCAACCAATTAGATTGAAGTGCAGGAACTAAAGGACTAGATTTTTGAAGATCAGGAGATAAACTAAATAGAGCAAAAGCGTTTATAAGAAAAGCAGAAGGAGAGGTTATACAACCGAGAAACTTATTTGCTAATAAATTTTCTAGAAAAAGATGAATGACAGTACTGGTCCAAGATAAAAATATTAATGATTCATAAAGATTACTTAAAGGAAAATGACCGGATTTCAACCAACGAAGTAATAAAAGAAAAAATAAAGAAATAGATGATAAAAAAATACCAAATCTTCCAAAATTTTTCCAATTATTGTTTGGGAAAAGGCCTGCTTGAATCCAATAAAAAAGCATGGATGCAAAAAGCATAAAAAAAGAAAAATTACTTAACAAATAATGTGCATCAAAATTTAAATACATAAAGAAATTTTTTTATTTTCTATGAACAAATAAATCAGATATTAAAAAAATAAGAATTAAATATCTGAAATTAATAAATAAAATTTATTTATTAAATTCTAAAAATCAATAACTTAAGTGCTATAAATAAGAAGATTGAAAATGTTGTTTTTTTCTTTCTTTTGTTTTTATCTTATTTATTTTTTTTTACAGGAAAAATAAATAAGATAAAAACAAGAAAAAAAAAGTTTAAAACCAAATATTATCCGAATCGTCCAGAAGTTGACGCAATTAAAAAGGCTGCATAAGTGAAAACATAGCCTACAGAGAAATGAGTCAAACCAACTAAACGAGCTTGTACAATTGAAAGTGCTACAGGTTTGTCTTTCCAATAAACAAGGTTTGCTAAAGGAGTTTTTTCATGAGCCCATACTAGAGTTTCAATCAGTTCTTGCCAATAACCACGCCAAGAAATTAAGAACATGAAACCAGTAGCAAAAATCAAATGTCCAAATAAGAACATCCAAGCCCATACAGATAAACTATTCATACCAAACGGGTTATAACCATTAATTAATTGAGACGAATTTAACCAAAGATAATCTCTTAACCATCCCATTAAATAAGTCGAAGATTCATCAAATTGTGATACATTTCCTTGCCATAAAGTTAAATGTTTCCAATGCCAATAAAAAGTTCTTTTTTTGTGGACTATCTCTTCTACGTGATTATTTATTAACACGTAGCCGGGCGCTTGTGCAGTTTTTTTGTTGGGACTCAACTGCTAGTCTCTGAATGTTCTAAAAAACTCAAATAAAATTTCTAATTTTTAAACCTTTGGTTTTCTTAAAGAAAAAAATAAACCAAAGGATAAAATCAATTTTCATTTACTTTAACCCTTTTTAGCTACACTGCGGATTGTCTAATGTTTTTGACATTTCTATTAGATTTTCCCGCAATTCACCCGGTCCTTTATTAAATTTTCTGTGCTTTTTTTAGCCTCTAACCTTGGTAAATTTTTTTCTGTTTTTTTGTTTTTTTTCTATTTTCTTTATTTTTTTCTAAAGAAAAAAATAAAAAAAGAACAAAAAACAAAAAAAATAAACCAAAGAGTAAATTTACTTAATATTAAACAAAAGTCATAACATTTTTTAAATCAACTGTATTAGTTATCTCTTTTCAATTTATTTTGTATAATCATGTTTTGTCTCAGTTTTTCACGAATAATTAAAGTTTGTTTTAATACATTAGGGTTTTGTAAACAATGATCAAAATCCCAACGTTTTCCTGCTATTTTTTGGACTTTTTTTTGACAATGTGGACAAATAACGTATTCTTGATTCAAATTTTCAATATGTTTTTTTCGGTTTGCTGTTTTTTCGTCTGAACGTTCTCTAGCAAGTTGACTTTGACTAATTTTTTGTCGCGATTTAAAAAAATGTTTAGGCCTGTCTTTTAGAACTTCTGACCTTTTTTTATTAACTTCTGATTTATGTACCGTTCCTGTATTATCATATTCGAATTTTTTCGATGTTTGATTAGCAAGATTAAAAAACTTTGAATGTTTTTTTACATTAAAATAGTGATGTAAATAAATTTCTTTTTGAATCGCATGTTCCTGAAAAACATAAATGCCTAAAATACGTTTGCCAAAGTGTTGATTTCCGTATTTTTTTATTAAATTCTTGATAAATTTACTTGAACTATTATAAGTTAGGTCTTCATATGGAACAAAAGATATCCCCCTATAACCATAATAGTAACGTTTTGCATCTAATTTTTCTAATTTAACAATTTCTGTACTACTAGTAAGCCTATAAACATAAAAAATTTTCAAAATTTTCTTTGTAGTTTTTTCCGATCCATTATTTCTATTAAGACCAGCTTCTTTATTATTTTTTTTAATAAAAAAGTAGAATTTTTTAATTTTTTTAAAAATATTTTTTGTTGATTTGAAAGAGAATTACAATAAAACAAAAAATTAATTGCTTTTATGGTAAAAATAGATTGTACATTGGAAAAACTAGCAAGTATACTTCGTAGATTTTACATATTTGACTCAATAAGTTTGTTTTTTTCACGAACAGGGGAATCAACACTTGTTTGAATTTCTAGTTCCAAAATGATTAAAAAATGAATAAGTAAACAACTAATACAAAACACTAAACCCAAAGACGTTTTTGTTTGAATACCATTTCCTTTTTGAATTTCTGAATTCTTTGTTTTCAAATTATTATTTCTATCGATTTGTTGATTTGATACTTTAATAGCAAAAAATACAGTTCTAAATTCACGGAAAAGTGAGTATAACAGAAGATTTATAAATTTATGGAATATATGCATTAAATAAAAGTGGCTAGATCTAATAAATATGAAAAGAAAATTTTTAATTTTTTTAAATATTTACATATTTAATGGGCAACTTTTTCTACCCAACCTATCGTATTAAGCATCCAAAAAACAGCTAAATAAAAAGCGTCATAACCTGAAATATCACAAGTTCCACCACGTCCTGGACCATCACAAGGGAAACTATAACCAAAATCTTTTTTATCTGGCATTAGTTTAGAACCTCTAGCATCTAAAGCACCTTTAACTAAAATTAAAGTAGTTGTATGAAGACCTAAAGCAATAGCGTGATGTACTAAAAAATCACCAGGACCTATTGTTAAAAATAGTGAATTTTGGTTATTATTAACAGCTTCTAACCAACCAGGAAGCCATAAAGTCTGACTATTTGAAAAAGCAGCACTATTTGAAGATGATAATAAAAAGTCAAATCCATAAAGAGCTTTTCCATGAGCAGCTTGAATCCATTGAGCAAAAACCGGTTCAATTAAAATTTGTTTTTCAGGGTTACCAAATGCTTGAACAACATCATTGTGAACATATAATCCTAAAGTATGGAAACCTAAAAACAGAGCAGCCCAACTTAAATGAGAAATTACAGCTTCTTTATGATCTAGCATTCTTTGTAAAACATTTCCTTTATTTTGTTCTGGATCATAATCTCTAATAAAGAAAATAGCACCATGAGCAAAAGCACCACACAGAATAAATCCAGCAATATATTGATGATGTGTGTATAATGACGCTTGAGTTGTAAAATCACTTGCAAGAAAAGCGTATGGAGGCATACTGTACATGTGTTGAGCAACTAATGAAGAAATAGTTCCAACAGATGCTAATGCTAATCCTAATTGGAAATGTAACGAATTATTTACTGTATCGAATAAACCTTTATGACCTGCACCCATGCCGCCCATATATGTTAAAAGCAAATCGCTTATTTTATAAATATTTTATCTATTTGCTTTTCTAAGTTTTTGAAATTTTCACAAATTTTAACTTAGACTTCAATATTATTTTTTTTTATGAAGATCAGACTATATCTTTACCTATTTTTTTTTATTTTAATTTAAAATAAAAAATTTTAGAATTTTTTTTTACATTAAAAAAAGCAAAAAATAAAAACACTTAGGTATCTGTTTTTTCGAATACGCTTGTATTCTATTCCCTTTGGGATAGTCGTTCGACCTTCTTTTTATTCTGTATCCTTTATATTAACTTAAATATTTTAGTCTATCTTAATCTACTCAGAGGAAAAACGAGTCTTTAGATCTTTTTCTTCTTTTAAATAATAACACTATTGATATTTTTCTTTTGACGAATTTAAATGACGAGTTAATGTTCGTCTGTCGATCCCTGTTTTGATAGATGCTTCTCGTAAACTTCTATAACTCATTATTATGTATTATCACAGGTCGACTGGTACCACTTCCAACATAATCAGAATTTTTTTCCACAATTTCTTCCCATCCAGATGTTTCAGGTTTTTAAAAAAGTCTTCTAACATGAGTTTCTGAAATTCCATTTTCTTTTGCTGCAACAGCAATATTATAATAAATTGTGTTTTGAAATTTCACTTTTCTTTGAAATTTGGGAAAACTATTCATTGATTTTACATCATTATAAACACAATGAGAATTTAAACTTATTAACTGATTTTATTTTTTTATACGTGTCTTTAAATCAACCCATTCTGGACCGACAGAAAGATAAGCAAAAATAAATTCCATTTGTCCATAAAAGTTATAATCAGTTTGTAATGTATCACCCTCATGTGTTTTATTTTTCAAATTTCTATAATGCATATTTAAACGAGCTAAAATGTTAGAAGATTCACCAAAATAAATTTTTTTATTTTTTTGTTTTTTTTTTATTTACTAATAAAAAAATAAAATAATCATTTAAACAACAGGACCTTGTGGAATCTCTAAAATATCTATTAATAAGGGTAAATTAAAAAAGAATAAATGTCTTAATTTCGATTTTGCATTTGATTTAGATTAAATTTTCATTACTAAAAAAGAACAGATTAAAAAGCTTGGTACGGAATTGTCTAAAATTTTTTTAATTTTTCAGAGTTTTTCCGTCTTAAACAGTAATTTTCATTTTAGATTTCTCTAAAAAGTAGCAACAAAATAATTTTATTTTTTTACTAGGGGCTACGTGTGCGTCTAACATAGCTCGCATACGGTGTCCAATTCCAAATTTTGTACGATACATATGACCTGCAACAATAAATACAACTGCAATTGCTAAATGATGATGAGCCATATCAGTTAACCATAAACTTTGAGTTTGCGGATGAAAACCACCTAAAAACGTTAATATTGCATCACCAGATCCCTCAGAAGAACCAAATACATGTGAAGCCGTATCCGGATTTTGTGCATATGCTGCCCAATTTCCTGTCCAAAAAGGAGTTAATCCTTGTGGATGAGGTAATTTAGTTAGAAAATTGTCCCAGCCCACATGAGTTCCACGAGATTCTGGAATTGCTACATGAATTAAATGACCTGTCCATGCTAATGAGCTAACACCAAATAATCCTGCTAAATGGTGATTAAGTCTTGATTCTGCATCTTTAAACCAAGATAATGATGGTTGGAAATTTGGTTGCAAATGAAGCCAGCCCCCAAAAACAAAAAGAGCTGAAACCAATGCTAAAAACACTGATCCTGTATATAAATCTTCATTTGTACGCATTCCTATAGTATACCACCATTGATAAACTCCAGATGTTGCTATATTTACTGGACCAGAAGCCCCACCTCTAGTAAAAGCTTCTACTGCGGGTTGCATTGTTTTAAATTTTAACTATTTTTATGTTTTTTCTTTAAAATATTCAAAATTCAAAACAGTGGACTATATCTTTAGTCTTTTTTTTCATTACCATATTTAAAAATTTATTGTTAAATTTAACTTTATAAAAATCTTATTAATAATAAAAATTTTTATGAAATTGAAATAATGTGATTTAGTATTTTTAAAAAAATATGTCGAATAAGTTTCTTTGTTTTAATCTTTTTATTTTTAAGAAAACCATTTTTGTTCAAATTTTTGCCAAGTTTTATACATTAAAGTATTTTTTGGTTGTTTATAAAGAGAAAGACTGGTTAATTCATAAAATTCAGACACTAAAAAAAGACGGTTTTTTTTATGACTATACAATGGATATTTTTTTAAATAATTACAAAAAAATAGAATTTGATTTTTTTCATAAAGGTCCCATTTATAAACATTACAACGTCTATCTAATCTTACAAAACCTCCAAATTTTTCTTTAAATGGTAAACAATCTATTTGTTTTTTGTTACTTACACTTATGATTAATTGAGGTCTATCTTTTTTAAAACTGTAACCAATGGTCCCATCTCCATCAAAAAACCCAGCAAACCAACCACTTTCAATCGTTAATTCAACTGGGAAAATATAATCTAGTTGCATTTTCACACACAGTTTTTGCAATTGTAAAACACGTATAGAATTTCTGCAATACCCATTAATCTTACTTAATAAAATTTCCATACCTTCTTTATGATGTAATCTATAACGAACAGCACGAGCACCAGATCTCAATTTTACAGAACCACCTAAAAGTTTTTTTATTTGTAATAGCGCCAATTCATCAGAAATACCCATAGTAATCTCTAAACTTGTGTATCCTTTTGGACTGATTAATAAACACCCATTTGCATCAATTAATCCGGCAAGCCATTCATTCCAAGAAGTTTCCTGAAAATTTTTTTTTTTATTTGAATTGTTTAAATAATAAGTCATTATTCTTTTTGTTTTTTTTAAATTTTTAATTTTTTTTCTTTGTTTTTTGTTTTTTTTCTGTTTTTTGTTTTTTTTTTCTAAATAAAAAAAATAAGAAAAAAAAAACTATTTTTATCTTTTTGTTTTTTTTTCTTTAGAAAAAAAAAGTAAAAAAAACAAAAATAAAACAAAGAAAAATAAATTACATATGGAAATTATAGACTAGTAGGCGTGTAGTCTCTGAAGTTCCGACTTGCTTGCTAAGAGCTTTTGTTACCTGCTGATTGCTAGACTCTTTCAAAATTTTAACTTTTACGGGATTTAAGGTTTTTTAATTTATTTAATATACTGTTTTTTAGTTTCTCTTTATCCAGAGGGTAAAGACAAACCTTTGTTTGTTTCTTTATTTGTTTTTTTTTTGAAATTAAATAGAAAAACACAATAAAAATTCATGAAACCACTTATGTATAAGTATTTGATTGATTTTTTGAGGATTTTTTTCTAGTTTCCAGCATATAGCCTACTTCAATTATTTTATTACTAAAATAAAGGGCCAATTTGACCAAAGTGCGGATCCCAGATAGCATGTGCTATAGGACGAATATGGATAGGATCTGCTACCCATTGTTCAAAATTTCCTTGCCAAGCTACATGAAACAGATTCCCTGAAGTCCATACAAAAATAATAGCTAACTGTCCAAAGTGAGAAGCAAAAATTTTTTGATACAAATTTTCTTCAGTTATACCATCATGACTTTCAAAGTCATGTGCTACAGCTAATCCATACCAAATTCGCCGAGTTGTCGGGTCTTGTGCAAGACCTTGACTAAATTTAGGAAACAACTTTGTTGCCATATTATTTTCTCACTCCTGCTATACCTACTCTAAATATGCAAAGCGAACTTTGCTTTAATTTTATTAAAAATTTTTTTTACCCTTTCTTTATTTATTCTGTTTTTTTTTCTTTTTCCTTCTTTTTTTTCTTCTTTTATAAAAAAAAAAGAAGGAAAAAGAAAAAAAAACAGAATAAAAAGAAAAATCAAAGATTTTAAAACTGCTTTTTTATAAAAAAAAAGACTAGTTTTAAGGTTAATAAAGATATTTATCTGAAAATATCTTAAAATATTTTAGCTTTTTCAATAATCTTGATTTTCATCACAAAAATTGAAAAAATTCAAAGTTTTATGCAAATACTACGTATTTACTGAATTTATTAAATATTTCTACTAAAAACTAAAGAAGCCATTCATTCAACATATCATAAAGACTTCGAGTTTCTTGAGTTTTTCGTTTAGAATTCTAAGTTTCTTATTAGTTTTTTTTACTAATTTATTTACTTTCTAAATTAAATAAACAAAACAGAAAAAAGTTTAAGAAAATCCTTTTTTGAGAAAGTTTTCTCAATTAAACCTGTTCTAAGAAAGAAACCAAAGGGTTTAAAATCTACTTCGTAAAAAAATTATTCTCATATTTACTTTTTTAATCTTTTTAAAAACAAAAAAAAGAGAAAATAAAAGTAAAGCAGTTTTTTAATATGTTTTATCAACTCATGACTTGATTTTTAAAAATGCTCAATTAGACTAAGTTTTTATGTTTAATTTTAGATTTTCAAAACATAAAATTTTTTAATACGAAATTTGAGTTTTTGGATATTTTTTTTTTAAGCTTTTATTCTATATTAAAGAAAAAAAACTAAATAAAATACTTCTTTTTTTTAATATTTTATCATAAAAAACCGTATTTTATTTTATTAAAATTTTATGTCTTTTTTCTTTTCAATAAAAAGAAAAAAAGATCCCATTTCAATTTTTTTTTCTTTAAATCTAAAGAAAAGCTACGAAGCTTTCATTTATACATACTTTAGAATTAACCCCATTTTAAAAATTTTTGATATAGAGTTTGAAAAAAATAATTGAATTTTTTTTACCCTAAAATTTTTTATTAAGTTCTTCTTTTTTGCTAAAAAAATTTTTTTCTTTATAAATGATTTCTATTTCTCTTTTCTATTAAAAAGAACACAAAGAGAAAAATTTTCAAAAAAGGACTTTGTTTCAAACTTGAGTTTATGGAATACTATCCAAAATTCTTTCTTAGTTAGTTTTTAATACGTGTACATTTTTTTTGTTATTTGAATAAATAAAAAAAAACAAAGAAAATCTTGTAATTAATTAAGAAAAAAAGAACATAAATGTTTTGTTTTTTTTAATTACTAATAAAAAATAAAGACTCTTCATTTTTTCTTTATTAAAAAACAATTTTAGGACTTTTTCTTTTATTTTTTTTATTAAAAAAGACAAAACACGTAAAAAATTTTTCAATAAAAACAGGCCGCACTATGAGCTTTTGACTAAAAGAATCGAGTCATTAAAATTTTTTTATAATGCATTGAACTTTTCTTCTTTTTCTAAGAAATTTTGGAGAGTTTTTCTTGACATTTTTTAAAAGTTAAAATTGGAGAAAAATTTTTCCTCTGCTTTAAACGACACAATTTAGAAAAAATTTAATCTTTTATTGAAAGTTTTTTCTAAAAATCGATTTTAGAGTTCTCCATTGATTAAGAGTCATTAAATTATTTCGATTTATTGAATAAATAAATGTAAAAAAATTGTTTAACGTTTTTGAACCAAGTAATAAATTTTTTTCTGGGGCGGAAGGATTCGAACCTACGAATGCCGGGACCAAAACCCGATGCCTTACCACTTGGCGACGCCCCAAATTTTTTAGGCCCATAAATTTCAATCACTCTAAAAAAGTTTTTCATGCTGCTACTATATTTAAAAAGAAAATTTTTAAAAGTTCTGACATTCTAAAAATTTTTTTGGAAGAAATCTATGAGCTTAGTAATAAATATATCATTTTTTCTTTTTTTTTTCAAAGACTTGTCTCTTATATATATGAAAAAGGTTTGTTCTTTTTTTTTTCTTCTTTTTCTTTAAAAAAAAACAAAAAACAGTTTAATTTTTTTTAAAGAAAAAAATAAAGGCGAAAATAAAAATAAAGCTTATCTTTTTTTTTTATCTTAATAAAAAAAAGATAATTAAGGAAAAAACTTAGAAAAAATTATTAATAAAAAAGAGAAAAAATTAAAACTAAAATAGAAAACCTTTAATAAAAAACGAAAATAATAGAAAAAAAAAATTTAAAAAAATAAAAAAGAGTTAATAAAAAAACAATACTGAGTTTGAAAATCTAAAGAGTAAAAATTTAAAAAATAAAGATTGTTTTTGTATTTATTAATAATATTATTTTTATTTTCTTTTTCTTTTTTTTCTTATTTTTTTTCCTTATGCTTTTTTTCCTTTTGTTTTTTCTTTTTTTTTCTGTTTTTTCCTTGTGCTTTTTTTCTTCAAAAAAAGTTCTTTCTTTTTTTTCTTTAGAAAAAAGACAAAGAAAATGAAGAAAATGAAGAAAATAAAGAAAAATAGAAAATAAATATATCAAAAAAATTTTTTCTTAGCTCTAGCTTGTTGGCTTGGAATTTTATTTGAACCTTGTTAGTTGGATGTTTTGTTTTTAATAAATTCATATTTTACAAAAAAACGTTATCATCTAATTTTTTCCAGGATTTATTTGAGTAAAGTAAAACAAAAATACGTCTTTTGTTTTTTATAATTTGTTTTTGTATTTTTGTATTTTTCCTTTTTTTCAAAGAAAAAAGAAGAAATGACAATTTTTTAGTTCGGGAGTAAATTGGAATACTGCGTAAACTCCAATATTTTTGAAAAACCCAAATATTAGAATGATTATTATGTTTCTTTTTAGCCCATTTCCAAAAAATTTTGTTAATAAAAAAGTTTAAATCATCATAAAAAGTCTCAATGTTTTGAAAATTTAAAATATTAAAAAGTCTTTGTTTTTCATATTCTATTAAATCATTTTTAATTTTATTGTTAAGTTTCCTTATAAGTTTATATATGGGTTCATGATTTGAGTTTTTTATTAGCCATTTTATTTCTTTTTTTTGAAAATTACAAAAAGATTCAGAAATCTTAACAATTAAATTGCTTTTTTCTATTTTTAAATTCCAGCCTAAAATATCAACCCCTTTTTTAAGATTAAAATATGTAAAATTATTTAAATATAAACCACGTCTTTTAAGAAACAAATTAATAAATTTTTGTATTCTTTTAAATTGACGAGGATTTGTCCCTATTAAGTATATGAATCGAGGAAAATAAAATATATGCTTGATTTTTTTGAAAGTTGGTATATATTCGTTTTCAAGTAAAGATTGTGAATCGTTTTCAGAAAAATAAAAATCATTGAAAGTATAAAAAACTTCTTTTAAATAATTTTCCAAACCAATTAAACAAAAATAAAAAAAACTATCAAAATTCTTTTTACCTAGTGGATAATAAAAAAAATCATCAAAAAAATTTTTTTTAGAACTTAAATTGTTCCATATATTAAATAAATCTTCATTAAAAAGTTGTGCTTTTTTTTTTAAATTCTTCGTATTTGGTGATTTATTTGTCGTCAAACTACTTTTAACATTTTGTTTCAGTTTTTTTTCTTCTTCTTTTTTATTAAACGAAAAATGATAGTGAAACATTAATTTTAAAAATTGTTTTAGATTCGTTAATTCTATTGGGAAATTTTTATAAAGCCAAGAATTATTTGAATGATCATAAAATCCTTTAATTTCTAACTTTAATACCCATGTAGAATTTATTGTTCTTTTGTCTATTGGTTTTGTATCTAAAATAAAGTTCTGATAAAATTGGTCTCTTCTATTTATAAAAAAGGAAATCATTTTTTTCCATTTTTCAAATTCGTTTTTTCGATCTTTAAGAAAAAGGCTTCTAGCTAAATCGGGATTTTCAAGAAATTCTATACTTGGATTAGTAGAATTTTTCAAAAACAAAATAAGTTCTGATGAATTTACAAAAATTTTTTCTTTTTTCTCTTGTATAAATGTTTCTATTACTGGAGAAAAAACCAAATTGCACATAAGCAAAAAAAGAGGACTAAAATATATTTCATTTGTTCTTATTTTATTTTTGTCTTTTTTATTTTTCTTTAATAAAAAAAAGAAAACTAAAAAATAACAAAAAAGTTTTTTATAAAATACTAACAAGAATTTTTTTATTAAATCAAAATTTATAGAATATAAAAGTTTTTTTTGCCTCCAATTTTTTTTTATTTTTTTCATCTTGAAAAAAACGAAGGGAAAAGAAAAAGACAAATCTGTATGTAAAAAAAAAGAAGATTTTTCTTTTCTTTTAGAAGCAATTAAAATAATTTGAATTCGCGTAGATAAACTTTTGATTAGTAACCTCTGAAGATTTCGAATTTTTCTTGGTTGTTTCTTGTACGTAGCTTGGGTAATTCGATGTTGAAGAATAGAAAATTTGAATTCGCGCAATAATTTTTTTTTTAAATTCATAAAAATAGAAAAAATATTGTCGTTTATATATTTATTTTTTAGTTATTTAAAATTAAAAAATGGATTAAAAAAATTACCAAATTAATTTTTATAAAGAAAATTTATTATTATTTCTAGAATAAAGAAAAAGTCAAAAGTTTTATGAGCTTAGTAGGAATCGAACCTACATTAGAAACTTAGAAGGTTCCGGTCCTATCCGTTAGACGATAAGCTCTTTTAGAGTTTTTTCTTTTTTTTTTATTTTCTTCTCTTTCTTATGCTTTTTTTCCCTTTGTTTTTTATTGAAAATAAAAAATTTAAAAAAAGTTTTTCTTTAGAAAAAAAAAAGAGAAGAAAATAAAAAAAAAAGAAAAAACTCTATATTCTAAATTCTAACTCTTTTTTTCTTAACATTTAATGGATTTATTTTAAAATAAACCAAATGTTAATGAAATATCGATAGGAAAAGTTGCGCCAATACCTAACCAAATTGCTACAACTGTTCCTAATAGAAATAAAATTGTAGATATAGGACGACGATAAGGATTTTGAAACTTATTAATATTTTCAATAAATGGAACAACAATTAATCCAGCAGGAACTCCTGCCATTAGTAAAACTCCTAACAGTTTATTTGGTACTGTTCTTAAAAGTTGAAAAACACTATAAAAATACCATTCTGGTAAAATTTCCAAAGGAGTTGCAAATGGATTAGCTGGTTCACCTATAGAAGAGGGGTCTAAAACAGCTAATCCAATTAGACAAGCAAACGTACCTAAAATAACAACAGGGAAAATATAAAGTAAATCATTAGGCCATGCGGGTTCACCATAGGTATTATGACCCATACCTTTAGCGAGTTTAGCTTTTAATACAGGATCTGTTAAATCCGGTTTTTTTGTAACAGACATAATTAATTGAATGTATTTTTATTTTAAAGTTTGAAATTTTTAATTTTGTTTTTTCTCTTTTGTTTCTTTTTTTTATTCTTTTCTTATGCTTTTTTTTGTTTTTTTCTTTTGCTTTTTTTCTTCAAAAAAAGTTCTGTTTTTTCCTTATGCTTTTTTTTCTTTTATTTTTTATTGACTTTTTTTCTTTAAAAAAAAGCAAAAGAAATAAAAAATTTAAAAAAAGTTCTTTCCTTTCTTATGCTTTTTTTCCCTTTGTTTTTTCTTTTTTTTTTCTAAAGAAAAAAAAAAACAAAAATAAAAAATTTAAAAAAAGTTTTTTCTAAAGAAAAAAAAAACAAAGAAAATGAAAAAAAATTCTTTTTATTTTTTTATTTTTAAATAAAAAATAATAAATAATAAAGAAAATAATAAAAAAAATAATAAAAAAAGAAAATAAAAAAAAACAAAAAGAGAGAAAACGAAAGAATAAAAAATCCAATAAATTTTTTTTTATTAGATTTTTTTCAATAAGCAGCCGAGATGCTTAAAGAAGTTAAAAAAAATGACATCTAAATTTTATACTGAAAAACTTTATTACCAATTTCTTTCTTTTATAATGAAAATGTTGTGGTTTTTAAGTTTTTTCTATTTGCTTTTTGTTTCTTACTGTTCTTTGATCCAATAACTTTATTACTCTAAATTTCATTTATATTAAATACTTTTTTCTCTTTCTTTATTCTTTTGTTTTAAAAAAAAAATAAAAAGTATTTATGTATATAAACATTGAAATAAAAAAAGAAAAAAACTATTTAAATGAAAAAATGATCTATATTTTTACTTTTTGTTTATTTTTAAAAATTCATTTCCGCTAATTGAACTTTTTCAAATTGTTTTTTCTTCATAACTAAGAAAATTTGATTGATAAGAACAAAAAGAAAGAAACCTAATAAGTATAAAAGACGTACTGGGTTTTGTAATACAATTTCAATTTCTTGTTGACCAAAACCACCCACATTTGGATTATTAGTCAATGGTTGATCTGCTTGAACATTTTGTGATTCTTTAACTATAATTTCTGGTCCAGCTGGAATATTTTCTACAACTTGATTGCCTGAAGAACCTTCTATAGTAACTTCAAAACCTTTGTTTTTTTCACCTGGAACAATGCTAGTAATTTTACCAGTAATTGGAGAATTGTAAACGGTATTATTTGTTTTAGATCCATCTGGATTAACTTGTCCACGACCTCTATTTCCGCCAACATAAATCGGATATTTAAAATAATTAACATTTTTATTTTTACTAGGATCTGGAGATAAAATAGGAACAACCATTTCACTATATTTTTTTCCCGGAACCGGTCCAATAACTAAAATGTTTTTTTTCTCTGAACTATATGGTTGATAATACGCTTTTCCTACTTTTTTCTTTATTTCCTCAGGAATTCTATCTTTTGGTGCTAATTCAAATCCTTCCGGTAAGATAAGAACCATTCCTACATTTATATTTCCTTTTTTCCCATTTCCTAAATTTTGTTTGATTTGCTCATCATAAGGTATTTTAATCACTGCTTCAAAAACACTATCCGGAAAAACGGATTGAGGAGCTTCTATCTCTACAGGTTTTTGTGCTAAGTGACAATTAGCACAAACTATTCTACCAGTAGCTTCGCGAGGATTTTCATAGTTTTGTTGAGCATAAATAGGATATGCTTTAAGCTCTAATACACTAAAAAAATTAAATAAAACGCTTAAAAAAATTGTAAAAATAAGAACTTTCCCTTTATTAAAATTTTTTTTGGAAAAAAGACTTTTACCCATACATAGATTCATCATTTTATTCCTTCTCTATTAAAACCTCTATTCTTTAGTATTAAACAATTATTAATAATCATTTTTAATTGTTTAATTTATAAGCAATCTACAAATCAATATTTTCTTTATTTGTATTATTTATTTAGAATAATCAACTTTATTTTTCTCTAATTTTTACATAAATAGAATCGAAAAGTTTTTTATATAAACTGAGGATCTTTTCCTATATATATTATATAATACATATACATAATATGTATCTATATGCACTTAATTTTATAATAGTTTACTATTTTATTTATTTTTTTTTTCTTTATTCTTTTCTTTTTTCTTCTCTAATAAATATATTATCATATAATATTTCTTATATTTTTCATATACCCCCAGGGGAATTCGAATCCCCGTTTCCTCCGTGAAAGGGAGATGTCCTAGGCCTCTAAACGATGGGGGCAGCAATCTGAACAATTTTAAAATCGACCCAAAGGGTTTTATAGAAAACAACCTTTACTTCTAAATTTCATTTTCTAATTTTAGCTTGTTCAAAAAATTTTGTCAACTAGAAATGAAGAAGAGTCGATATTTTTTACTAACTCTAAATCTTTAAAATGCTGTTTTTTTCTTTCTAATCTTTAAATTTTTTTAACTTTTTTTTATTTTTTATCTTATTTATCTATTTTTTTTTATTCTATTTTTAAAAACTTTTTATAAGCCTATTTTTTCCTTTTTTTTATAAACTTAATATCTAAATTTAATATATAGAACTAAACTTAAGAATTTTGTCTTTTTCTTTATTTTCTTTCTTTTTTTATTTTAAATAAAATGAAAATAACAAACAGAAAACCAAATAAAAAAATTTATTCAATTAAAAAAAGATTAATGAAAAAATAAGCAAATCAATTTTTCAATAATATGTACTATTTTTTAATCAAAAGAATTTTTTACTTCTAAATTAGTTAAAGAATTTTTTAACCTCTTTTATTCGATCCATTGTTTTATTTTATCTTTTATTTTATCAAAAAGAAATTTAAAGTTAACTTAAATGCCAGGAACCAGGATTGAACTGGTGACACAAGGATTTTCAGTCCTCTGCTCTACCACTGAGCTATCCCGGCAAAAATAAAATTTTAAAAAAATTGAAATATCAACATAGATTAAATAATAACATAAATTTTTTTAATTAATCTTAAAAAAAAAAACAAATCATTGTTTTTTTAATATTCTTATTAGTACAAGAAATTAATATTTTTTTATAAATTATTTTTATTTATTAAACAAACATATTAAAAAAAAATTAAAAAATATTCTTGAAATTAAATATTGCTATGTTTAAATTAATTGAAATGAAAGAAATATTCTATTTTATAACATATAAAATATAGAATTTGAAGTAAATTTTTTTCTGTTTTTTTTTTTTTTTCTAAAGAAAAAAAAAAGTAAAGACCTTCAATTAAAAAAAGAAACAAAAAAAAAAGACTTATAGTAAAATCTTTTTTATTTTATATTTTTTTTCTTTATTCAAATAAGTAAAATATTAACATAAATAAAAAAAGAGAGAAATTTAACCAAATAATAAAATCAAATTTTAGAGAAATAAAAGCATAGAAAATTTGTTTTTTTTTTATTTTTTTATTTAAATATGTAAAGTAAAAAAAATTCTATTTAAGTATATATAAATATACAAAAGTAAAAAAAATTTTTAAATAGCTATTATTAAGCGATGTAAATTAAACAAAAAATGTTTCTATTTAATCGATAATTTTTGAAAAAGAAAATTCATAAAAATTTTTTCAACTCTATGATAAAATAAAGGAAAAATTTAGGAAAACTTTTTTCTATTATTTTTATATGAATAAAGTTTATTATTCTTTTAGAAAAAAAATAAGAAAAAAACAAACATAAAAAAATAAAAAACAAAAAATTACGTACAATTCTGATAATGATCAAAAAGGTAAAAAAAATATTTTTTATGAATTTACAAATATCTATTCTTACACCAGAACGTCCTTTTTGGAATGGAGAAGCAGAAGAAATTATATTACCTACAGAGACTGGTGAAATGGGTGTTTTAAAAAACCATGCTCCAATCATTACTGGCTTAGATGTTGGCGCTATGCTTATTCGTACTCAAGGTGAATGGAATTCATTTGCTATAATGGGAGGATTTGCTGTAGTTAAAAAAAATCAGGTAACTTTACTAGCCAATGAAGCAGAGTCATCAAAAACTATAGATCCTGAAGAAGCATCAAATGCTTTTGATAAAGCAAAAGAAAATTTAGAGAAAGCAGAAGGAATTAAAAAAAAAGTTGAAGCTAATTTTGCTTTTAAAAGAGCTAAAGCTAGATATCAAGTTGTAAAAGTTTTAAATAAAAATTAATATTTTTTTATTTTTATTTACTTTTTAATTTTCTCATTCTTTTGTTTTTTTCTTTCTTTATTGTTTTCTATATTTTACTTTTTTGCTTTAAATAAATTACAATTACTAATTATTAAATATTAAATAATAATAGTCTATTTTGCCTATTTGGTCTTATCAAAAAAATTTTCAAATTTTATGCCACGTCGACCTATAAAAAAAAAACGTTCTTTATTACCAGATCCTGTTTATGACAGTTTGTCGGTGCATATGCTAGTCAATCGTGTTATGAAAAATGGAAAAAAATCATTAGCTTATCGAATAGTTTATAAAGCTCTTAGAGAAGTTGGTGATATTACAAAAACAAATCCTGTTGAAGTATTTGAACAAGCATTAGAAAATGTAACTCCTAAAGTCGAAGTTAAACCAAGACGCCGAGCAGGATCAGTTCAGCTAGTCCCTAGAGTGTTAAGATCGACCGATCGTGCAAAAGCAAATGGTCTAGGTTGGATATTAGAAGTTTGCAAAAAGAAAACAGGCGTTTCTATGGTTACAAAATTAAAAAATGAAATAATCGAAGCTTATAAAAAAACAGGGTTAGCAATTCGTAAAAGAGATGAATTACACAAAACCGCACTTAGTAATGCTATGTATGCTAAACGACCACAAGTTGTTTTAAGTGCAATTAATTAAATTTTTTTAATTCATTATTTTGTTTTTTTTTAATTTTTTTTTTCAACTTTTTAAAATCTTTTTTTTTCTTTATTATTCTTTTTTTCTAGAAAAAAAGAATAATAAAGAAAAAAAAATTAAAAAAAAGGCTTGCCTCTTATTTATTTTCTATAAGAGAAAAATTAATATGAAAAACCGCCAATGTTAGGTCCTTATTTTTATGGAAATTTATCTTTTTTTTTATAAAAAAAAAAAGGTACTCATTTTTTGAAAATTTTTTACTTTGCTTGTTTTTATTTTTACTTTTGCTTAAAGTAAAAATAATGAAAAAAAACACAAATTTTCTCTTAATTTCATTATGTATATATTATACTTAAGAAGAAAAAATGTTGAGTAAAAACTTACACAAAATAAACGGTTATGGAGAGATTCCCATTTAAGTATGAGAAAACTTGGTGGTCATCTAACCAAAAAATGAAACAAAAAGTTTATATGGCAGTACCAAGTGCGACCCGTTTCTTTAATATTGGCTTGAAAAACAGAAACATTTTTGTTTTTTAGAAAGACATGAAGCAATTACAGAATTTTAAAAATTTTCTAGTTTTAAAAATGTTTATATTAAGAGAAATTAAATTAAAAATTTTAAACAATTTCTCTAAAATCTTCATGAATTAAGAAACTTAGAAAAAAAAATAATTTGAGCAAAAAGATTAAATCCAATAATTTTGAATAGATATAGCTTTAAAGCTTATTTCATAAAAATAATGAATACTTAACCTGTAGCTTTTTGAAAAAATTTTTGAAATTTTTTTGGACAAAATTTCGAAATCTTTAAAAATATTAAGATTTTTGTTTTTCTATTTATGTTATTTATTTTATTCTGTTTTTTGTTTTTTTTAAAGAAAAAACAGAATAAAATAAATAACATAAATAGAAAAAAATAAAATTCTTAAAAAAAATAAAAAAATATAAAGAAAACAAAGTTTATTATTTGATGCTTTTTTTTAAAGTAAAATCTAAATCTATGCTCTAATCTATTTTTCTTAAATCGGGGATAATTTTATTATATATAGAATAATTAAGGATTTCTCTTGATATAAGAAATAAGAGAACTCACTCTAAAAATTTTAAAAACAAAGTAAAAAAATAGTAAAAATCACTTATTAATTTACAATGATAAGTTTTTTTGGTTAAAAAATGATCAAAAATTTTTTTTTTGATTTGTTGTTTTTTTTTTTGACAAAAGAAGAGAATCGCAGTAGAATTGAACTTTTTCAGTTAATTACAAACCTTAAAAAATCTTTAAAAGTTATAGGTTTGTTTTTTTCTTTTTAAATAGAAAGAAAAAAAAGAATGGAAGAATAATTGATATATAAAAAGAATTTGTTTTTAAATAATCTAATGAATAAAAAAATACTTGAGAAACCTAGTGTTCTTAAAAATGTTAATTAAAATACAAATATGGAATTAGCAAAAAACAAAAAAAATGGAATAGATTGGCAAAATTTTATGCAATTAGAAATGTCACCTATTAAAATGATAAGAAATTTAGTTAAAAATCCTGTTCTTACGGAAAAATCTTCTAAAGTTTTAGTAGCAAAAAATCAATATACATTTGATGTTGATATTAGACTGACAAAACCTCAAATAAAAAAACTATTTGAAGATCTTTTTGAAGTCAAAATTTTTGCAATAAATACTCATAGATTGCCGCAAAAAAAAACACAATTAGGAAGAGCAACAGGATTTAAACCTAAATTTAAAAGAGCGATTTTAACATTAAAAAAAGGAGAATCTATTAGTTTAAATAAAATTTATTCTCTCAACTAAACTTTGTTAGAGTTTTAAACATTTTTTTAGGTATTTATAAAAATAAAAAAGGAAATCAATTAAGACAGTTTAATTAGGTTTTAATTCATAGTGTTTTTTTATTTTAAAAAGAAAAAAATTTATTTGTTTTTAATAAATAAAAAATAAAGGAAAAAGTAAAAAAACTAATAAATAGAAAAGTTTTGTTTAATTTATATATATGCAAAATTTTTCTATTTTAAATCTTATCTTAATAGTTATTAAAATTAAAAAAAATTAAATATGGGTATTCGTTTTATTCAAGCTATTACACCTGGTACTCGAAATCGATCAGTATCAGATTTTAATGATATTACGTCAAAACGTCCAGAAAAATCCCTTTGTATAAAAAATCAGAGAGCAAAAGGACGTAATAATAAAGGTATAATTACATGTCGTCATCATGGAGGTGGTCATAAAAAATTATATCGTCTTATAGATTTTCGTCGAGAAAAAATAGGTATTTATGGATTAGTTGTAGCTATAGAATATGATCCTAATAGAAATTCTAGAATAGCTCTTGTTCGTTATGAAGATGGTGAGAAACAATATATTCTTCAACCACGTGGATTAAAAAAAGGTGATCGAATTTTATCAGATATTTCAGCACCTATATTAATAGGAAATACATTACCACTTCGAAATATACCATTAGGGACAGAAATTCATAATATTGAATTTCAACCGGGTTCTGGTGGTCAACTAGCAAGAGCTGCTGGTACATTTGCTGAAGTATTAGCAAAAGAAGGTGATTATGTTACACTTCGTTTACCTTCTAAAGAAATTCGTTTAGTCTCAAAAAATTGCTGGGCTACTATAGGTCAAGTAGGTAATATGGAAGCTTATAATTTAATCTTAGGAAAAGCAGGACGTAATCGTTGGTTAGGAAAACGACCTAATGTTAGAGGAAGTGTTATGAATCCTGTAGATCATCCGCATGGAGGCGGAGAAGGTCGTGCTCCAATAGGGAGAAGTCAACCAATGACCCCCTGGGGTCAACCAGCGTTAGGTAAAATTACAAGAAAACCTAAAAAATATAGTAATAAGCTTATTATTCGTCGAAGAAAAAAATAAAGAGACAGAAAAAAATAAGAATAAAAAATATTAAACAATATTAAAATATAGAAAAATAAAAAGTTAAAATTAAACATACTTATGTCACGTTCTTTAAAAAAAGGACCCTATGTAGCAGATCATTTGTTAAAAAAAATTGAAAATTTGAATAAACAAGGGACAAAAAAAGTTATAAAAACATGGGATAGATCTTCTGTAATTATTCCTTCTATGATTTCTCATACAATAGCAGTTCATAATGGAAAAAATCATATTCCAGTATTTATTACTGATCAAATGGTAGGTCATAGGCTTGGTGAATTTTCGATAACTAGAACTTATAAAGGTCATGGAAAAACAGATAAAAAATCTAGACGTTAAAAAAATAAAAAATTTGGTAAAATTTTAAATAAAATTAATTAAAAAATATAAAAATAAAAAATTTTAAAGCTATTTGTTTTTTGATCTTTTAAAAAAACTGAATTATTTTCTTTTTTTCGTTAATTTAATTTTAAGTATAAACAATGGAAAAAAGAAATGAAAAATTTCTAAAAAGTAAGCGTTAGTAGAAAAATAAAAAAGCTATAAAATGTTGGTAAATTGAAAAAAAACAAAAAAAGAGCAACTTTATTTTTCAAATTATTCAATTAACTTAATAAAATTGAAAAAAGTTAATTAAATTTTTTTATTTATTTTGTTTTTTTTTTTTAAAAAAAATTCTTTTAAATTTTTTCTTTATTTTCGTTTTTTTCTTTAGTTTTTTTATTTTTAAATAAACTTTTTTTAAATTTTTTATTTCTTTTGCTTTTTTTTCTTTAAAAAAAAGTCAATAAAAAACAAAGGGAAAAAAAGCATAAGAAAGGAAAAAAAGAAAATAAAGAAAATAACAAGAATAAAGAAAAAAACAAAACAAAGATAAAAAAACAAAAATAAAAAAGTAAGATTTTTTCAGATGAATATTTATTAAAAATTATGAGCGAATCTTTAGATACTAAAAAAAGCAAAAATGTAGGGCGTGTTTTACAAATAATTGGTCCAGTATTAGATGTTATTTTTGAGAAAGGAAAAGTTCCAAATATTTATAATGCTTTAACTATTAATGGGAAAAACTCAGCTGGGTTAGATTTAGATGTAACTTGTGAAGTACAACAACTTTTAGGAGATAGTTGTGTGAGAGCTGTAGCTATGACCGCTACTGATGGTTTAATGCGTGGAATGGAAGTGTTAGACACTGGAAAACCTTTAATTGTTCCTGTAGGAAAAATTACACTAGGTCGTATTTTTAATGTTTTAGGACAACCTGTAGATAATTTAGGTGCTGTAAAAACAGATGATATGTTTCCTATTCACCGAGATTCTCCTGCATTTGTGGATTTAGACACTGAACTGTCAATATTTGAAACTGGAATTAAAGTTGTAGATCTTTTAGCTCCATATCGTCGTGGAGGTAAAATCGGATTATTTGGTGGTGCTGGTGTAGGAAAGACAGTTTTAATTATGGAATTGATCAATAATATTGCAAAAGCACATGGAGGAGTTTCAGTATTTGCGGGAGTAGGTGAAAGAACTCGTGAAGGAAATGACCTTTATACAGAAATGAAAGAATCTGGAGTTATTGTAGAGAAAAACCTATCTGATTCAAAAGTTGCTTTAGTTTATGGACAAATGAATGAACCACCAGGAGCACGTATGCGTGTTGGTTTAACAGCTTTAACAATGGCAGAATATTTTAGAGATGTAAACAAACAAGATGTTCTTTTCTTTATCGATAATATTTTCAGATTTGTACAAGCTGGGGCAGAAGTTTCCGCATTATTGGGTCGTATGCCTTCTGCTGTAGGCTATCAACCAACGTTAGCAACAGAAATGGGAACTTTACAAGAACGTATTACTTCTACAAAAGACGGTTCAATTACTTCTATTCAAGCTGTTTATGTACCTGCAGATGATTTAACTGACCCTGCACCGGCTACTACGTTTGCACATTTAGATGCAACTACCGTACTATCTCGTGGTTTAGCTGCAAAAGGAATTTATCCTGCAGTTGATCCATTAGACTCTACATCAACAATGCTTCAACCTTGGATTGTAGGTGAAAATCATTATGAATGTGCTCAAAATGTAAAAAAAACATTACAACGTTATAAAGAACTTCAAGACATTATTGCCATCTTAGGTTTAGATGAATTATCTGAAGAAGATCGCTTAACTGTAGCTAGAGCTCGAAAAATTGAACGTTTTCTATCACAACCTTTCTTTGTAGCAGAAGTATTCACTGGATCTCCTGGAAAATATGTTGGTTTAGCTGAAACTATCGAAGGTTTCCAAAAAATTTATGGTGGAGAATTAGATGAATTACCAGAACAAGCATTCTATTTAGTTGGAGATATCAATGAAGCTGTATCAAAAGCATCTTCTTTAAAAGAAAAGGAAGAAAAAAATAAAGACGACTAAACTAAAAAATAAATGAATACAAAAAAATTAAAAGAAGCTCTAACTTTTTAAATAGCTTTTTTTAATCTTTTTTTAGTTTTTGTTTATTTTTTTAAAAAAATAAACAAAAACTAAAAAAAGATTAAAAAAAAAGAAACAAAACAAAGTTATTAAAATTTATGAAAAATTTAAATAAAAAAAATAAAAAATTTAATGTAAATCGAGGATCTAAAAATCAAATTTACAACGGAGTAGGTTCTCGAGTTCTTTCTGTTTCTCAGATTGAAAATAGATCTAAAAATCGTTTTTCATCTAAACAAAAATCAAATTCAATAGGATTTAATCAAAAAAAACAAATTAAACCCATTATTCCACCAAATTCCATGGTTTTGTTATTAAAAGAAAAACCTGAAAAAGCAATTTATAATCGCCGTCTTATTGACTATAAACATTGTAGTTTATTACAACAGTATATAGGATTAGGTGGGAAAATTTTGCCAAGAAGACAAACTCGTTTAAGTGCAAAACAACAACGTTATATAGCTAAAACAATTAAAAGTGCAAGAGTTATGGGATTTTTACCTTTTGTTAGTAAAGAAAAAGGTTTTTTTAGATAATATTAATACTTGTTTCTCGTCCGTTTTTTCTTAAATAAATAATAAGAAAAATATCAAGCTAAATGGTCTACTAAAATTGGAGATTTTTTATGAGTAAAGTTTATGATTGGTTTGAAGAACGTCTAGAAATTCAATCAATTGCAGATGACATAACAAGTAAATATGTACCGCCGCATGTGAACATATTTTACTGTTTCGGTGGAATTGTTTTAACCTGTTTTCTTGTTCAAGTAGCTACAGGATTTGCGATGACTTTTTATTATCGTCCAACTGTAGCTGAAGCTTTTGCTTCAGTACAATCGCTTATGACTGAAGTGAATTTTGGTTGGTTAATTCGTTCAATTCATAGATGGTCTGCTTCTATGATGGTTTTAACAATGATTTTACATACGTTTAGAGTTTATTTAACAGGAGGTTTTAAAAGACCTCGTGAACTTACTTGGGTAACTGGAGTTATTTTGGCGGTTTGTACAGTATCTTTTGGTGTAACTGGATATTCTCTTGCTTGGGACCAAATAGGTTATTGGGCTGTTAAAATTGTTACAGGTGTTCCTGAAGCTATACCTGTTGTAGGTCCTACAATAGTAGAACTTCTACGAGGAGGAGTAGGTGTAGGACAAGCTACATTAACTAGATTTTATAGTCTTCATACATTTGTACTACCTGCATTGACACTTGTTTTTATGTTAATGCATTTTTTAATGATTAGAAAACAAGGAATTTCTGGTCCTCTTTAAAATAAATTTTATATAAATTCTTTATTAAAAATTTCTAATAAATCTTTTTTAAAATCTCTTTAAATAAAAAATTTAAAGAGATTTTTTTTATTTAAATTCAACAAAAGTTGTCTTTTTTTATGTTTTTTTTTAATTTTCTTATAATATAAAAAAACAAAAGCAAAAAAACATTAAATTCAAAGGAACAAATTGAAAATAGAAAATTAATACCCGGAAAATTGGTTTAGAAACAAATAAAAAAACTAAATTTTTAATTTTTTATTCAATATTAAAAAAATATTAAAAAGTTAGTTTGCAAAGATGTCTTTTTAACTTTTTTGTTTTTTCTGTTTTTTTCTTCAAAAAAAGTTCTATTTTCTTTGTTTTTTATTCTTTTTTTTTTTTTTAAGAAAAAAAACAAAAAATAAAAAAAAAACTTTTTTTAAATTTTTTATTTCTTTTGCTTTTTTTTCTTTAAAAAAAAGTCAATAAAAAACAAAGGGAAAAAAAACATAAGAAAAGAATAAAAAAAAGAAAAAAAAAACAAAAAACAGAAAAAAAATAAAAAAACAAAGTCATTTTTAATTAAAATAAAAAACACATATATTATGGCACGAACAAAGTTTGAACGTAAAAAACCACATGTAAATATTGGAACAATTGGTCATGTAGATCATGGAAAAACAACTCTTACTGCAGCAATAACAATGGCTTTAGCTGCTCGTGGTGGTGGTACTGCAAAGAAATATGATGAAATTGATTGTGCGCCTGAAGAAAAAGCGAGAGGAATTACAATTAATACAGCTCATGTAGAATATGAAACAGACAAACGTCATTATGCACATGTAGATTGTCCAGGTCACGCAGATTATGTAAAAAATATGATTACTGGAGCAGCACAAATGGATGGAGCAATACTTGTAGTTTCAGGAGCTGATGGACCTATGCCTCAAACTAAGGAACATATTTTATTGGCAAAACAAGTAGGTGTTCCGAATATAGTGGTATTTTTAAATAAAGAAGATCAGGTGGATGATAAAGAACTATTGGAGTTAGTAGAACTAGAAGTTCGTGAAACATTAGATAAATATGAATTTCCTGGGGATGAAATTCCAGTTGTTACAGGATCAGCTTTACTTGCATTGGATACATTAATAGAAAACCCAAGTATTAAACGTGGTGAAAATAAATGGGTAGATAAAATTTATGATTTAATGGATCAAGTAGATAACTATATACCAACACCACAACGAGAAACTGATAAACCTTTTCTTTTAGCTGTTGAAGATGTTCTTTCAATTACAGGACGTGGAACTGTAGCAACAGGTAGAGTAGAAAGAGGAAGTTTAAAAACTGGAGATTCGATAGAAATAGTTGGTTTAAAAAATACAAAAACAGCAGTTGTAACTGGACTTGAAATGTTTAAAAAAACATTAGATGAAACTATAGCTGGTGATAATGTAGGAGTTTTACTTCGTGGTATTCAAAAAAAAGACATTGATCGTGGTATGGTTTTAGCTAAACCTGGAACTATTACTCCTCATACAAAATTTGAAGCACAAGTGTATGTACTTACTAAAGAAGAAGGAGGTCGTCACTCTGCATTTTTAACTGGATATAGTCCTCAACTTTATTTAAGAACTACTGATGTAACAGGTAAAGTGTTATCTTTTCAACATATTCAAATGCGAAATCCGTCTACAGTAGCTGATGAACATTCTAATAAAATGGCAATGCCGGGTGATCGAATTAGTATGAAAGTTCAACTAATAAGTCCTATTGCAGTAGAAAAAGGGATGCGTTTTGCTATTCGTGAAGGTGGGCGTACTGTTGGAGCTGGTGTTGTTACAGGTATTATTGAATAATTAATCTATTAAAAAATTGTCATATTAGAAGGCTTTATTAAAACTTTCTACTATGGCAATTTAATCTTTTTTCTATTTTTTCTGTTTTTCTTTCTTTTTTTTATTAAAAAAAGTTGATATTTAAAAAAAAATATTTTAAAATATACGAACTAGGCCCATAACTCAGTAGGTAGAGTGATTGCCTTACAAGCAATAAGTCATCGGTTCGAGTCCGGTTGGGCCTAAAAAACAAAGTAAAAAACAAAAAAAATTACTTGTAAAAAAAGAATATTAAAATTATATAAAGTTTATGAATGCGTTTTAAGTCTATTCTATTAAATCCATAGATTTAATTCATAAAAACAAAATTGAATGCTTACTGATATACGAAAAGAGATGGCCGGTTAATAGATCAATATCTTTTAATATTATAAAATAGAATTGATATATACAATATACATAAAAATATTGACTTTCTTTTTAGTTTATTGCCAAGTCAAATAAACAATTTTCTTAATGTATGTTTTTTTTAACATTTTAGAGGAAATCTTAATGTAAAAAAATCAAAATACAGTATATGTATTGATAATCTATTAATTATTAATTAAAAAAACCTTCTGAAAGCTCTATCAATAGAAAAATAGACTCTATTAATAATATTTTTAAAAAATTCAGATAGTCCATTAAAACCTTAAATATTAAATAAAATAAAAAATTCATTTAAAGATTTAAACTCTGAAATTTAAAGTGCTAAAAAAAAAATTTGAATTTTTTATAAAAAAAAATGAAGTCAATTATCGACTGTTGTAAAGCTAAATGATGAGTTACTGATTGTTTTTTTATTGTTTTTTAAGTGTTTTTTTAAGTATGAATTTTATAAATAATAACAATTATCTTATTGAAAATAGTCATTCAGATTTTAGTTTAAATAATAATTTAAATGATCAAAAAAAATTATTAGATATATTAGAACAAGAACCAGCATTAAAAAAAACATAAAAAACAAAATTATTATTTTTTTGAGATATTAAAAGATTCAAAGTATACAGATATATTTTTTATATTTCTTCAAGTATGTTTTAGAGCATCTATAAATTCAAAAATATTAACATTGTGAAAATACATAGCCCAAAAAAAAATAATACAAAAATAAATCCTTAAAAATAAAATGAAAAATAAAAATATTAACACTCCTGAAATTGTGACAACCAGCACAGGAGCCGGAAAAACTTATAGTTCAATATTGCCGTCTTAGAACTTGCTAAACGGAGACGTATTGTTATTTTAGCTTATCTAAATAAATTAAACTTAGATCAAAATTTTCAAACAACTAATAATTGGTTAAATAGCAAAGAATGGAAATATTAATATTATAATATTTCCATTCTGACATTATACGAAAGAATTAATGATGAAACCCTTTTAAAACAGTTTACTATCGGAAAAACTCTTATTTTAACACTTCATTCAGATTTAACATTTCGTGGAGATTTTTTCAAATAATCTCCCTTCTTTATTTATGTTTTCTTTTCAAACCAAATGTTTCTATTTTTATAGATGAGGCTCATTTATATTTTCAAACTTCAGAAAAAAGTATAAATGTATAATATTTATACACTAATAAAAAAGGTAAAAACATTTCTATTTATTGAAAAAATTAATGGGGTTAATTTTAAATCTTTAAGGTTTTTTGAATTATTTTTCTATTGTTTATTTGAATTAATACAAATGATAATTTTGAATTTTATCATTTTACAAAATCTACAGAATTATCCACAAACCCACAATAAAACGTAAATTTTTTTATAAATCCTGATAATATATATAAACTTAGTAACAGTAAAATAGAAAATATTGAAAAAAAAATAAATTAAATAAATTTAAAGATAAATAAACTTTTACTTTTCTATTAAAAAAAATATACCAAAGAAAAATTTAAACACTTGACAAATTTTTTTTTTGATGTATAATAATAAAAAACAAAAAAGAACTCAAGTAAGTTTGGTTTTAGGTTAAGCAAAGAAAAGTTTCATTTGATAACTATATAATAAAGCTTACTTAATATTATTAATTAAAATAGTAGAAATAACTTTAATTGAAATTTACTTAATTAAAATGATTAAATGAAAGTTAATAAAATTAAAACTATATAATAAAAATATAAAAAATAGAAAAACTATTAAAGTTATTAAAGTTTCATTAAATAAAAGTTATCAAAGCAAATAAAAAAGATGCTAATCTTTGATTTTTTTTGCATTAAAAAAAGTAAAATGTATTTAAATTAATAAAAAACTTAAATTTTTTATTAATTTAATCTTGTAATTATCTTTATTTTTAGTTATAAATAAAAGTAAAAAAAAAACAGGACTTTAGAATGAATATAATAAAGACTAATAAACAAATATAGTCAACACAAAGACATAAACACTAAACAAGAGACATAGAAAAAAAAAGTATCCAAATGTTTTCGTTTTTGTTTTTCTTTTTTTTCTCTAAAAAAAAAAGAAAAACAGGTTCTTTCATTTGTTTTAGTTTTTATTTCCTCAATTTAAAAAGTTAAAAGGTATTTTATTTTTCTTATTTGTTAAAATAAAGAAAAAGTTTTTGTTTTTAAATTTTTAAAAAGAAAGTATGTGTTTCTTTTTATATAAAGAGAAATAAAAAAAAATGAAGAAAAATCAATAAATATTAAAAGTAAATTTAACTCTTAGTCTTTATCTTTTTTTATTTTGTTGATTTTTTATAAATAAAAAAGGACAGATTTAAATGAATAAAAAATTTAAATTTTTTTTTTTTTAATTCTTTATTTTTGTTTTATTAAAAAAAAAAAGATCCATTTTTTTTGGATAAAAAACAATTCTATTTAAACTCTAAGCTGTTTTAACAAAATTTGCAGAATTCAATTTTTTTTGATAATATTAGTTTAATAAAAAACGGGATGTAGCGCAGTTTGGTAGCGCGTATGCTTTGGGAGCATGATGTCGCAGGTTCGAATCCTGTCATCCCGAAAAAATCATTATAAAATAAAAATTCGTGATATAATATGCAAAGCCTGCTTAGCTCAGTTGGTCAGAGCATCCGTTTCATACGCGGGAAGTCACTAGTTCAAATCTAGTAGCAGGCATTTTTTATTTCTTTTTTATTTTAAAAATAAAAAAGTCTTTTGTTTTTTATTTTTTATTAATAAAAAACAAAGAAGATGTTTTTTTTATAAAAAAAAAAAAAAAAAATAAAAAAATTTAGATTTGTCTTTTTTTTTTTATTAAGATAAAAAAAAGGGATTTAAGGAAAAAAAATAAAATTAAAAAAAAATAAAAAATTTTAAAACTGTAAAGAAAATTTATGACTTTCTTTTTTTTTTATAAAAAAAAAAGAAAATATTCTAAAAATTAAAAAAATACCTTAATAAATGTTTGGCACTGTTGGCCGAGCGGATTAGGCAAACGACTCATAATCGTTTTCAGGTAGGTTCAACTCCTACACGGTGCATAAAGTCCACAAAAAAAAAAATTGAAGAACTCTTACTTTTTATTTATGTAAAAATGAAAAAACAAACTGTATGAAAATATGAAAAGGGTAAAGGAAATTTGTGGAAATATTTGAGAGACTGTAACAATATATTTTCTAGACAACTAAATTTTTGTATGTTAGTATAAAAGACAATTTTTGTAATTTTTATGATTTATTTTGTTTTTACTTTTGTTTTTCTTGTTTTTTTCTTTCTTTTCTTATGCTTTTTTTCCCTTTGTTTTTTATTGACTTTTTTTTAAAGAAAAAAAAGCAAAAGAAATAAAAAATTTAAAAAAAGTTTTTCTTTTAGAAAAAAAAATAAGAAAAAAGTTAAAAAAAAGTCTACTATTAAAAATAATGTACATTTAGAATGTATTATTTTTAGCCTTCGTGATGGAACTGGTAGACATCCTGGTTTTAGGAACCAGTGCTTAAACGCGTGTCGGTTCAAATCCGACCGAAGGCAAAATACAATTAAATTTAAAGAAAAAGTTTATTTTCTGTTTTTTTATCATTATCTTGTTTTTGTTTTTCATTTTCTTTGTTTTTTTTTTTCTTTAGAAAAAACTTTTTTTAAAGAAAAAAAGCATAAGAAAGGAAAGAACTTTTTTTGAAGAAAAAAAGCACAAGGAAAAAACAGAAAAAAAAAGAAAAAACAAAAGGAAAAAAAGTATAATAAAAAAACAGAACTTTTTTTGAAGAAAAAAAGCATAAGAAAAAAACAAAAACAAGATAAAAGAAACATAAAAACTTTGACTTTTTATTTTTTATTAATAAAAATAAAGAAGAAAATTCTATTTTGTTCAATATAAAAAAATTTAAAAATTCTTTAAAAGAAATAATAAATAACTGCTAATTAGGTTTTTCATTTCTTTCTAATTGATTTAACAACTAGAAAAGAATAAAAATAAAATCAAGAAACTGATTATATTATTTAATATGTATTTTTATTTTTTCTATTAATCCATTTAATTTATTTAAGTGGGTTAATAAATTTAAATTGAGTTCTTTTTTGTATTAAAAAACAAAAAAACATAAAAAAAATGCAAAATTTTTAAATTTTCTTTTTCTTTTGTCTTTTTCTCTTTTTGTTAATTTATTTCTTTGTTTTTTTATTTTTTTTCTTTGTTTAATTCTTTTAGATTCTTATAGGTTTTTTTTACTAAGTAAAAAAAAGAATAAAAGAATAAAAGGAAAAAAAACAGAAAAAAAGAAAAAAGATAAAAGATAAAAAAAGAGAAAATAATTTAAGAAAAAAATAAAGAAGAAATTTTTAGAAATATCTCATGCAAGATGAATTGAATCAATTTTTTTCAGAAAAAAAACATCTTTATCACCCTTATTCGAAATTACAAGAAATTAAATTAGTAAATATAGGATTAGCTTCTTCTGAACAAATAAAAAAATGGGCAGAAAAAAAATTACCGAATGGGAAAATTTTAGGTCAAGTAACGAATGCTAATACTCTTCATCATAAAACATTTAAACCTTTAAAAGGTGGATTATTTTGTGAAAGGATTTTTGGTCCAGTTAAAGATTTTCAATGTTCTTGTGGAAAAACTAAAAAATTTACATCTTCAATTCTTGCTCAATTTAAAGAAGAAAAAAGAGAAAAAACTGATTTTCTTTCTAATCATGAAGAACAAGAAAGAGAAAGACTATTTTGTCCTGTTTGTGATGTTGAATACACTTGGTCAGTTATTAGAAGGTATCAATTCGGGTATATTCAACTTGTAGCACCAGTAACTCATCTTTGGTATTTAAAAGGTTCTCCAAGTTATCTTTCTCTTTTATTAGATATGAAGAAAAAAAAACTAGAATCGGTGGTTTATTGTTCTGAAAATATGACGTTAGAAACTCTAAATTCAATTATTTTTTCTTTTTTTTCAAATGAAAAAATAAAAGGACTAAGTTCAAGAGTTTCTGTGGCTCCAAAACAAACATCATCGTTATATAATTCTTGGGAAAAAGTAGTAAAGAATCTAGAATCTAAAAAATCTTTGAATAGAAATCATTCAGAAAATAGTTTAATAAAAAAAGAGTTAGTATTTTCGAAGATTACTTCTTATTTGTTTTTTCTAAAAGCAAAAGCAAAAAAAGCAAGTGTTCAAAAAAGTTTGAATAGTAAAATTAAGACTAGGGGGGAAAATGTAAAACCAAAAAGGTTATCTGGTTGGAGAAATTTAAATATACAAACTTTAAATTCTTTTTTTTCTAAAGAAGAAAAAAAAGAAGAAAAAAGAGAAACATATCAAAAAACAAGTATGTTTATACTTAGGAAAATTCTTCTAAAACTAAAAAATTTAAAAAAAATTGAAGAGGATTTAAAGAGTAATAAAAATTTATATAAAATAGCTCATAAAAAATCACATCAAATAATTTTAAAAATTCAAATTGAATTTTTAAAAAAAAATATTAAAGAAATCTTAAATAGTAATTTTTCAAATGTTGATTTAACTTTAAAACAATCATTAAAGAAAAATAATGAAAAATTAGTTTTAAATTCTTATTTTTTTTCTTTAGAAAAAAAAACAGAAAATAATAAAAGAAAAAAAAAAGGTATTTTAAATAATTTTGAAAAAACAAAAGAACAACCACAAACTATTAATAATAATTTAGTTTTTAATAATTTTGATAAAACGAATGAACTAGAAAATAAAGAACAATTTTTTTTAAATCAAAACGACAAAAAAGAAAATCAAAATGGGAGATTTTTTTATTTAAATAGAAAAAATGGAACAATTGTAAAACGTAGAAGTCAATCTTCAATTTTTTCTTTTGTTTCTAGAGAAAAAAAGATTCAAATTATAAAATCTATTTTACTTTTCAGAATTAAAAAAGAAATATTTAATTCAGAAATTACTAAAATTTTCTTTTCAGATTCTTTTTTTCTATCACATATAAGAAATATGCAAGTTCCTGTAAATTTTTTTAATCTGAAAAAAAATGAAAGATTATCTTCTTATAAAAAATTAAATTTAGAAGAGAAAAAGAGAATGCTGTTCACTTTTGCATTTTTGATTTTTAATTTTCCAAAAAAGAAAAAAACAGAAGAAAAAATTTTAAAAATTATTAGAATAAATACATTAAATAGGATAATAAAAAATTTAAGGTTAGAAGAGAAAAAAGATTATTTAGAAAATTCTAAAATTAAAAACTTTTTATTTAATCTGGATAATATTTTATTTTTAAAAAATAAAAAAAAGGATTTAAAAAAAAAGAATAAAGAAAAAAGAGATTTAAAAAGGTTCTTAGGTTTGCGTCACGATATTGAAGAAAATAAAAAAACAAAAGAGAGAAAAGATGGAGAATCTTATAACCACTTTGTGGTTAAGAGATTAAAAAAATTTTCGGAGTCTGAAAAATCAAAGAAATTAAGTTCTCAAAATTATAGTCTTTATTGTATATCTAATCGTTTTTGTTGGGAAAATGAAAAAAATTGGTCTAATTTTGTTTATTTTTTTTCAGCTCCGACAAAAATTGACGATAAACCAATTTTGACATATATAGAGAGAATTCCAAGCACATTTTCTCGTCCTTTTGCAGGTGCAAACGTTCTTCAAAAGTTATTAACAGAATTTCAATTTCAAGAATTTAAAAAAATGGATAGACAAAATAGGATTTTACTTTATGAATTAAATAAACAAATTCAAAAAGATTTTCCTGAATCTCAATTTTATTCTTCAACTCAAGGATTTTTAAAAGAAAAAAAAGAAGATGAATTTGAAAGAATAGAAAAAGGCTTGTCTAAATCGTTGGGTTCTTTTGTTTCTAAAGAAAAACCTTTTTTAAAGAAAAAAAGCATAAGAAAGGAAGAAGAAAGAAAAAATAGAAAAGAAAAATCTTTAAATTTCCTTTTTCAATTTTCTTCTTTAGAAGAAAAAAGAACGAACAAAAGACAAAAAAAAAAATTGGCTCAAAAACGAGATCAACTAATAAGACGAACTAAATTTATAAGAAAACTTTTTCGTAAAAATTCTCAACCAGAATCAATGATTTTATCTTTTCTTCCCGTTCTTCCACCAGACTTAAGACCTATTTTGAAAATGCAAGATCAAATTGCAGCATCTGATTTAAATAGATTGTATCAAAGAGTTCTTTATAGAAATGAAAGGTTAAAGAAGTTTTTAAACGATTCAGCAATGAGTTATTCTTATGAAATGAAATATGCACAAAGATTGCTGCAAGAAGCAGTTGATAATCTTTTACAAAATGGAAAAGCAGGAGGAACTCCCGAACGAGATTCCCGTAATAGGCTTTTAAAATCTCTTTCAGAAATTTTAAAAGGTAAACAAGGTAGATTTCGTCAACATTTATTGGGGAAAAGAGTGGATTATTCTGGTCGTTCTGTAATCGTTGTGGGGCCAAAACTGAAAATTCATGAATGTGGATTACCTAAAGAAATGGCTTTAGAACTTTTTTTACCTTTTTTATTAAAACGTTTAATTCATTTAAAAATAGCTAGAACAGTTATAGGTGCTAAAACTATTTTAAAAAATGATCCAACTTTTACTTGGGAAATTCTTTATGAAGTTATGCAAAATCATCCCGTTTTGTTAAATAGAGCTCCTACTTTACATCGTCTAGGGATTCAAGCTTTTCAACCTAAATTAGTCGAAGGGCGTGCAATTTTATTACATCCTTTAGTTTGTCCTGCCTTTAATGCAGACTTTGATGGAGATCAAATGGCAGTTCATATTCCTTTAACTGTTGAGGCGCGTTCAGAAGCTTGGAAATTAATGTGTTCAGGAAATCACTTCTTTTCACCAGCTACTGGAGATCCTCTTCTTTTACCAAGTCAAGATATGGTATTAGGTTGTTATTATTTAACTACAGAAAACAAAGTTAAACATAGTAGTTTGTTTCAATCAAAACAAGCTTTAGTTTCTTCTTATTTTGTTTCTAAAGAAAAACTTTTTTTAAAGAAAAAAAGCATAAGAAAGGAAAAGAAAGAAAAAAGGGAAAAAATAACAGAAAGTCTTTTTAGTCTTGAAAACAAGAATGTTCATAATATTATTTGGGTTAAATGGGATGGATCTTTAGAAAGTGTTGATAATCCGGAAGATCCTCTAGAATTGAGAGTCAATTCATTTGGAAATTGGAATGAAATTTTTTCAAAATCTCAATATTATTTTGATTTTAATGGATTACTTATCAGTCAATTTATTCGTACAACAAATGGACGTCTTTTTTTTAATAAAATGTTATCTTTTTTTTATAAATAAAACAAAATTCAATTTATAACTCTTTGACTTTTGGTATTTAAATATTCCTATAAAAACACATAAAAAAATTGAAATTAAATAAATTTAACTTTAAAGATATTTTTATTTTTTTATTGTTATATTTTTATTTTTTTATTTTAACTGTTGTTTTTTTTCTCCTTAACTAAACAAAATAAAGAAAAAAAGAAAAAAATGAATTAAAATAAAATTAATTTTTTTTCTGTTTTTTTCTTATGCTTTTTTTCTTCAAAAAAAGTTCTGTTTTTTCCTTATGCTTTTTTCCTTTTGTTTTTTATTTTTTTTTCTTTAGAAAAAAAAATAAAAAATTCAAAAAAAGTTCTAAAGAAGAAAATGAAGAAAATGAAAAAAACAAAAAATAGACAAAAAAGAAAAATACCGTTTAATTACTAAATTAAAGTTTTTAACTAGCTTTTAGAATAAAAAAAAGACACTAATGTCTTTTTTTTTTAAAAAAACTTATTTATAGATAATAAAAAACTAAGAAATTTTTAATATGAGTTTAATATCCAATAAACCTTTTTTCTTTTATTGTAAAGAATCTAGAATAGAAAGTCCGACATGTTTCTATGGTTGTTTTTCATTAGGACTTTTTGAAATGTCTCAAAGTTTGACTATAGCGAATTCTTTAAGAAGGACTTTACTTTCAAATATTTATGGAATAGCAATAACTTCGGTGAAAATTGAAGGTACTTTTCATGAATATTCAAGTTTGCCAGGAATAAAAGAATCTGTTCTTGATATTTTATTAAATTTAAAACAAATTGTTTTAAAACATGAAAAAATATTCGCTATCCGAGAAAGTTTTGAAGAACATGAAAATGAAACATCTTTTGATAGATTTTCTTTAAAAAAAAATAATGGTTTATCTTTTTTTTTAAAGAAAAATAAAGAAAATTTTGTTTTAAAAAAACCGTTACATGGTTATTTACAAGTTCGAGGACCGGGAATTGTACGAGCTAGAGATTTAAAATTACCTTTTTTTGTCCAATGCGTAGATCCTATGCAATATATAGCTACATTAAGTGAAGGTGGGTTACTTAATATGAAGTTTGAAATAGGTAGCTTTTTTACTCAAAAAATAGAATCCCAAAAAGAAATCGTAGGTTCCGAATTTTTTACACAAAACCAAGAAAATCCTTTAAATGAATTAGATTCATCTAATTTTTTAAAAACATCTTCTTCTTTTTCTTCATTTTCTTCTAAAGAAGAAAAAAAAGAAGAAAAAAAAAAAGAAAATAATCAATTTGTAAAAAAGTTTAAAAATCTATCTGTGGATGCTGTTTTTTCACCAGTCTCTAAAGTTAATTTTGTTCTTGAGTTATCTAAACAATTTGAAAAACAAATTTTTGATCACAGAATTCTTTTAGAAGTTTGGACTAACGGTAGTCTTCATCCAAGACAAGCTGTTTTACAAGCCATTAAAAATTTAATACAAGTTTATATTAGACTAGAAAAAGCGAATTAAAAAAAGAAAAAAAAAGACAACAAATCATCATTTTCTAAAATGATGATTTATTTTATTTAGACTTTCTAAAACTTATAATTTAAGATTTAAGTTAATTAGTTTATTTTTAAATTTTAATTATTTTTAAATCATAAAAACTTTCAATGTTCCAAAAAAATAAATCAAATGTGTCATATTTTATTAAATTACATTTGTTAAGAAGAGAAAAATAAGTCAACTTTTTAAAGTTTATTCTTTATTTACCTTATTTTTGTTCTAAAATATTTTTAAATTAAAGTAAAGAAAAATTTTATCTTATATTTTGAGCTCAAGATATGAATTTTTGTTCATTTTTTTAATTTCTATATTTTGAGACAATTTAGATTTTTCATTTTTTTTTTTATTTTTTGTTTTTTTCATTTTCTTTCTTTTCTTATGCTTTTTTTAAAGAAAAAAAGCATAAGGAAAAAACAGAAAAAAAACTAATTTTTATTTTTAAATAAAAAAAAGTAAACAAGTAAATAAAACAAAGAAAGAAATCGTTAAAGAGTTTTTGTTTTTTCTGTTTGTTTTTTTCTTCTTGTATATAAGAACAAGAGATAAGCCTTTCTTTATTATTTTTCTTTCATTTTGATCTTTCTTTTTTTTTTATTTAAACATAAGAAAAACTTTTTTTAAATTTTTTATTTTTGTTTTTTTTTTCTTTAGAAAAAAAAAAGAAAAAACAAAGGGAAAAAAAGCATAAGAAAGAGAAGAAAATAGAAAAAATAAAGGTTTTATAATAAACAAAAATAAAGATAAAAAACAAAGGCTTTTATTTTTTATTTTTAATTAAAAAATAAAAAGAGAAAAGATAATTAATTAAAAAAATATGTAAAATGCCTATAGGTGTTCCAAGAATTATTTATTGTTGGGGGGAAGAATTACCAGCGCAATGGACAGATATTTATAATTTCATATTTAGAAGAAGAATGGTTTTTTTTATGCAATATTTAGATGATGAATTATGTAATCAAATTTGTGGTTTATTGATTAATATTCACATGGAAGATCGTTCTAAAGAATTAGAAAAAAAAGAAATGGAAAATAGTGGACTATTTAAAAGTCCTACTAAACAACAAAAAAAACCGCAAAAAGAGGATGAAGAAATGCAAACTAGAAATTTTTTTGGCAAAAAACAAAGATCTATTGAAGATTTAATGATTTCGGAAGAAGATTTAGGTATAGATGAAAACTATAATTTAGAAAGATATACGTTACAAAAGATGACTTTAGAGTGGTTAAATTGGAATGCTCAATTTTTTGATTATTCAGAAGAACCATACTTATTTTATCTTGCGGAAATTTTGTCTAAAGATTTTACTTCTGAAGAAGGTAATCTTTTTTATGGAAGTCAAAAAGATAGTTTTGAATTTCCAAAGTTTTTGAATTTTTTCAAAAAAATTCAAAAGTTAGGAGGCACTAAACTGTTCGATACATCTTCAGAAAATTTTGATTCATTAAATATGAATCATTTTGATGTTTATTCTCCTTTTCGTTTTTTAGCTAATTTTGCTTCTCCAGAATCAGGTAATGTACCTTTTAATTGGCCTAATCAAAAAAATCTAACCGAAAAACTAAAACAAGTTCAACAAAAAGGATTTAAAAATGAGAAAGATTTTAATACATATATTTCAAAATTTATTTCAGATGTTGCTCAGAAAGATTTTTTTAATAAATTGAAAAGTCCATTGAATAAAAACTTTTCTGCTGAAAAAGCTTTTACACAAAGACAACTTCGTAGAGATTATTCTTTAGAAAAATTCTCTCAACAAAAAATACAACCTCCTAGTTATATTGATCTTGAAACTTCTGATTCAACTTATATGGAATTACGAGACTATTATCGAAAACAAACAGAACGTGCTCTCCAAGAAGAAGAAGCTAAAAAAGTTTTTGTTATTATCAATTCCTTTGGAGGTTCTGTAGGAAATGGTATTACCGTTCACGATGCACTTCAATTTATTAAAGCAGGATCATTAACCTTAGCTTTAGGTGTAGCTGCTTCTGCCGCGTCATTAGCATTAGCTGGTGGAACTATAGGAGAACGTTATGTTACTGAAGGATGTCATGTGATGATTCATCAACCTGAAGGAGGTTTAACTGGTCAAGCATCCGATATTTGGATTGATAGTCAAGAAGTTATGAAAATTAGATTAGATGTGGCGGAAATTTACTCTTTATCTACATATAGACCTCGTCATAAAATTCTTAAAGATTTAGATCGAGATTTTTATTTAACAGCAACTGAAACCATTTTTTATGGATTAGCCGATGAAATAGCTACAAATGAAGTTATGCATGAAATTATTGAAATGACTAGTAAAGTTTGGGATTTTCATGAAAGCACACAACAACGTTTATTAGAAAGTCGAGAAAGTACGGCTTCTGGATTAGATACTCAAACTCAAAATTAACGAATAAAATCAAATCAAACTAAAAACGAAAATAAACGGATTTAAGTACTTTTTCTGTTTTTTTTCTTTTTTTAAGTGATATCACTAATAAAAAAATAAAGAAAAATTGGAAAAAAATAAATAAGTTTCTATTCAACATAAAATCTTTCTATTTCATAAAATTTTTTCTCTTCAACTTTTTTTATTAAAAAAAAAGAAAAACCCTGTTTTTTGGATCATTGGATAAAAGATCTAAAATTTTATTTTGCTCAAATGATTCTTTTTCAAAATACTTGAAAGTAATACCATTAATCACTATACGTTTTTATAGATTTATACAGATCAGATCGTAAACATTTTTTATTTTCTATTTTTTTTATTCTGAAATTCTTTTATTTTTAAATAAAAAAGAACAAACGAGAAAACAAAATTTTCTTTTTATTAATACAAATTTGATGTTACTAAAACCATTATTTTAATAATATTAAAATAAAAAAAGAATCAAGGGGGTGAAAAAATTCTTTTAAAGTCATGTATATGACATAAAACGAAAACTTTTCACTCCTTTTTATATTAAAAACAAAAAAAATTTAAAATCTTTAACATGAATTTTATTCTATTTGTGCGTTTAATCTTTTGGTATATGGTTTTTTTTAAATATTATTAGTATTAGTATTAGCTTTTCACGCAATTTACCTTTCTTATTTTTTTATAAATAAAAAAAGTTTCTGATCATTTTTTTTATATTTCTTAAAACTCTTTCTGAGTTGGATCTATATATGGACCATTTTGGACGCTTTTAGAAATTTATTCATAACTACTGCAACAGTCTTCTATTTAAGCATTTTTTGATTAAGTTTCATCTAAATTAGGACCTCCATAATTAAATACTTTATTAGGCTGAAAATTTAAAGTAAATATTTTTATTTACATTTAATAGAATTGGAATAACTTACATACCTTGTTTTACATCTAACATTGTTAACTGTTTAATATCTGTTAAACGCACCTTTTTTTTTAATAAAAAAATAAAAAAAATTTATTTTACTTAAGTTTACATTGTTTAATTTGTGATGTAACAAAATTAGAATTCTTTTTTTTGATGTTTAAAATTATTTTTTAGTTGTATTACTATACATTTTAAAATTTCCAATTAAAAAAAGCATTTTTGTGTTTGGTGTTATTTTTTGGCTTGATCAATCTTATTGATTTTTTTGATTACTGAGGTAATCTTTTATCTTGTTATGTTGTTTTTTTATCTGTTTTTTTTTTTATAAAAAAACAGATAAAAAAAGAAAAATTTACAGTTTCAAATGTTCACAATAATTATAAGTTAATTATATAACTAACTTACGATTATTTTTAGTATGAAATTTTAAGACAAATATTTTTTTTTATTTTAAAAATAAAAAAAAATACGTAATTTTTTTTATAAAAAAAGTTGTTTTGTTTTTTTAATCTTGTTTTTTCTTTTTGTTTTTAAATATTATTTAATTGAATTTGACGAGAACCTTCTGGGGTCAAAACAGTAATAACATCTTTAATATAACAAATTGTTTGAGGAGAAGTAGTTTTTTTATTATTAATTTGAACATTTCCTTGATTGATTAATTGAAGAGCAGTAGTCATATTAGGAACCATTTTTAATTTAAATAAAACAAAAGCTAAAGTTTTTTCTAAACGTTTTTTATAAAAATTCATTTTATTAGAAGATTCTTGAATATTTTTTTGAATAAGCTTTAGTGATTTTTCTTTCATTACTACAGAAATTATATCTTTAGGTTTACATAAATAACTTGGAATATTTACTTTTTTATTATTTACATGAATATGACCATGGCTAATAATTTGACGTGCCGCTACAATAGTTGGTGCCATATTTAGTCTAAAAACAATATTGTCTAAACGCATTTCTAATAATTGAAGAAGTATTTGTCCTGTAGATTCTTTAATTTTTTTTGCTTTTTGTACATAACGTCTTAATTGTTTTTCACTTAAACCATAATGAAAACGTAATCTTTGTTTGACCTTTAATCGAATTAAATAATCGGATTCTCGAGATTTGAAAAGTTTTGTCAAACCATGTTGACCAGGAGGAATAACCTTTCCACTCAATGGACCTTTTCCACGAAAACTTCTTCGAAAAGGTTTTTTTCTCGTAAATCCTCTTAATTTACCTATGCGACGTACAATTCTTAGACGAGGACCTAAATATCTAGACATTTAAAATATTTTAATTCTTTTTTACCTTTAATAAATTGATAGTGATTTTCTTTACTTTAAAGAAAATCAGAGTTATTTTTTTTTCTTTTTTTATTGTTTTTTTTATTTTTTTTTTTATTCTGTTTTTTGTTTTTTTATTTTTAAATAAAAAAACAAAAAACAGAATAAAAAAGGATAAAAAGAAAAATCTTTGGTTTTCAAAAACTTTTACTTAAAGTACAAATAATTAAAAAAAAGGAAATTTTCATTAAAATTTCTAATTTTATTGATAACAATAAAGCGGATAACGCGATTCGAACGCGCGACAACTTCCTTGGCAAGGAAGTGTTCTACCCCTGAACTATATCCGCATTAGTTTTTGAGAAATTTTCTGTTGAAATTATAATCATTTCTTTCATTTTTGTCAAAATAAAATTAATTATATGTCTTATATTAGTAGACTTTTATATTGTTGTTGTATTGTTCTTTTCAAATAAAAAAAGTTAAATATTTTTTTGAAATAAGGAACTTATTTAAATTTAGATAATATTAAATTATTAAAAATAGAAAAGAAATAGTGATGAGTGAATTATTTAATTTATTTTTTCTTTATTTTAAATAAAATAACTTATGTTATTGTTGTTGTCTAAACCTTTTAAATTTTTTCTTCTTTTCTTATTCTTTTTTCCCCTTTGTTTTTCTTTTTTTTTTCTAAAGAAAAAAAACAAAAATAAAAAATTTAAAAAAGTTATTTTTTTATAAAGGAAAAAAAAGAACCGTCCCCGGCTAAGAGGAAAAAACCAGTATTTAAGATCTGTTAATAACATAATGAACCTAGCAGCAAATACAGGTAAGAATACTAAAAGTAGAATAGTAGTAAATCCATGCAGGTATTTGTGATAAAGACATTCCTTGTGCTCTGAAATTAAATATGGTAACTAGGAACTTTATAGACCCTAATATAGAACTAACCCCTACAATATGTAAGGTAAAGTATTGCTAGATCGGTGGAAAGGCCTGAACGGTTTAGAAGACTGGTAGGGTATGCGGTTCATCCAACCCTAAGCCGTGTGTTGTTTTATCTTTAGATAAAGCACCCTATATAAACAGTATTAATAACATTAATGAAAGTAGGTAATAGTCAAAAATTTCTATTGTTAAGTCTAGGAAATGCCATGATAGTAAAATTTAATTTATCTAATATACAAATATTGGGAATAAACTACAGATGAGGAAAGTAGTACTCTTAATATTGGGCGTTTTCTGTGTATATTGCATCATAAATACTTATTAACTGTTTTTCTAAATATTTGTATTTTTTTTTTAATTCTTCTGTTGAAATTTCAGTACCCCAACGGATTAACGAATAAAAAGGGTGAGTGACTTGTAATTTAGTAATAAAATTAACTCTTATCAAATATTGCTCTTTTGCGATATCGTAATGCGTTTCTATAACCCGTATTTGGTAGAGTTCTCGGAAATTTCCGGGGTACTTTGGTGACAAGTCTTTTATTTTTTTTTTAGCTTTATCCAAACCGTTTAGAAAATATAGATCTATATTTGGATAATTTTTAACTATATAGAACAGCGCTTTTTCTAAAATGAAACTAGAGGCAGATGGTGCCATCTCTAATTTAGCATTTGATGGAACATAAACAATTATTGGGGTCGGAAAACTAGAAAGCTCATGTACATCATACTTTATTAGACTTAAATCAATATCAGGATTGGATTCGGGCTTTTTTTCAATTCGATCATACCTATCAAAAGTCTCTATCTCTTGACTTGGATTCGTATACTTCTCTATATAAGCATCCAAATCTATATCGATTGCGAATAGAATTTTATTTAAAGTCTCTATCCAATGTTCTTCTGTGTTTCTATTTAAAAAGAAGTGACCAATAATGTATCCTTCTTCCGCAGTCTCCACTTTTGGCATAGCATCCTCTTTTTGCTAATTATGACAATGAGTTACATAAAGGTTATACTCGTTATCGCTGGTTTCGGAACCGCAGATAACAACAAGTTTCATCGAAATCACATGTATATTTTTTTCGAAATAGGAAATTCTCTTTATATAATGAACACGATATTCAATATCGGAATTATAATTATGATTGAGTTTTGTTATAAATTTTTCTACTAACTATGGAATAGCAAATTTAATAAAATCTGCATTAGGTAAACACTTTTTTTCATAAAGAGAGTGTACTTCTTTTTCTTTATTGAAATCGTGAATAGAAGAAATGCAATAAGAAAATACATATGGATATAGCGTTGTTTTAATAAATATATTTTTTCGCATATTTTTTTATTTTTTTTTATTTTTATTTATTTTTTTTTAATCAAAAAAAAATAAATAAATGAAAAATGTAAACACTAGTTATTATATTGACATTACCAACAGCATTCTTTTAACGTAAAAGAAGAGTCAAGGGTATAGGTCTAGGCAATTATACAAAATTTATTGATAGGCAATATAGTTTCCTTCTTTCAAAACGTTGTCTTGAATTTCCAGACTTAGAATTAAGTAAACAAACGGAAAAGTAAATAAACAAATAGATATTCCCTTTTTTTTATCTTAATAGAAAAAAAAAGACAAAGAAATTTTTTTACAGTTTATTTTTATATTATAAAAACGACTAACAAACAATAAAATTTGTTGATTTATTTTATTCTTTCCCTTTTTCTTTTAAAGAAAATCAAAGACAAAAGCTAAAAAAAATAATCGAACAAATCTTATTATTTATATTTTAACAATTGGTCTTTTTTGTTTTTTTTTTAAAAAAACAAAGTTTTAAACAAAGTCTTTTTTTTCTAATAGAACAAAGACTAATATTTAAAAGGTGTTAAATTATTAAAAATATAACCTAAGTATTGATAAGTAAGTTTTTTTTAATCTACTTTTTCTTTATTTTATTTAAAATAAAGAAAAAGTAGATTAAAGTTTAAAGAAAGTTAAAAAAAAATTAACCTACGGCAATAATTCGTGCTAAGAAGAATGACCATGTTGTGGCAATACCTCCTAAAATATAGTGAGCAACACCAACAGCACGTCCTTGAGTAATACTTAACGCTCGAGGTTGAATAGTAGGAGCTACTTTAACTTTATTATGAGCCCAAAGAATAGATTCGATAAGTTCTTGCCAATAGCCTCGACCACTGAATAAGAACATTAAACTGAAAGCCCAAACAAAGTGAGCACCTAAGAAAATTAAACCATAAGCAGATAACGATGATCCATAAGATTGAATAACTTGGCTTGATTGAGCCCACAAGAAGTCTCTAAGCCAACCATTAATAGTATTCGCACTTTGTCCAAAGTTTCCACCAGTAATGTGAGAAACCCCTGAAGCATTAACAGCACCCCAAACATCTGATTGCATTTTCCAACTAAAATGGAAAATAACAACTGAGATAGCATTATAGGTAAACTAAAGCAAGACATTTATATCTTACCTCGTCTTCAAATCCGGACGTGAGACTTTCACCTCATCCGGCTCCTGCAAATTTGATCAAAGATTTTTTTTGGTAATTTAATTAACATAATGTTGGTTATTTATAATCTAATTTATCAATACGAGTCTTCTCAATATGACATTCCTTGTGTACAAGTTGAAGGTTGTTATATTCGTCCTTACCACCTTGACTTTTGGGTTTGATATGATCTAATTCCCAAGAGTTTGAATCAAAAAAAGTTAATGCTTGATTACAGATAGGACATAACTGTTTTTGCTTTATTAACAAAGTTTGTACTCGACGGGAATAAGGAGAATACTTAACGGATCGTATAGCCCAATATAAGTCTTTATTAAAAGGTGTTTGATTGTTAAGAACTTTGACGTGTTTTTTACTGGATACCCAGGATAAATGCGGTAGGAAATTCTCCAAGTAGTTCCCTCCTCTATCTTTTTCCTTTCCAACTAGAATCCAGTTGTCAAAATGTTGTTTACCATCAAAATTATATGATTTTCCTGAAGGAAAGTATTTTTCTTTGACTTCGATCCTACCTCTTCGTGTGTCTCTTCTGAAAACCCACGCCCTTATTTTCTCAAAAATAAGGTGACTAAGTTTAGTAAATATTGTTTGACATTCGCAGTATTTAAAATAGTTTGCCCAACCAATGATTATAGGTCTAAGCATCATAATTAACTGATACGCAGAAACTGCTTTATGGTGTTGAATAATATCTCGCACTTTTAAAAGAAGTTTTTGTTGAGACTTTCGTGATGGGTATATTTTCACTTTGTATCGATCAACTGTTTTCTTTTTTACTTGAATTATATGAAATCCAAGGAATTCGAATCCACATCGTCCATCTTTTACTTTTAGGACTGATTGTTGTTCGTTGATTTCCAAACCTAATTCATTAAGCCATTTTTTTACTTCGTAGATGCATAGTTCTAAAATTTCTTTGTTCTGGTGTATCAAAACAAAATCATCTGCATAACGGATAATTGTTAAGGCTTTTCGTTTAGCTGCAGTTCCTCGATTTGAATCAGAATGCGGTTTAATAGCTAGATTTGATACAAAGTTTTTCAATTCTATTTCGAGACCATGTAATGCAATGTTGGCCAGAAGTGGGGATAACATATGTCCTTGTTTAATGCCTGTTGTCGTTATTAGATCTTTTTTTGTATTCGCATATTCTTCCATAATACCTGCTTTTAGCCAAGCAGCTATTTGTCGTTTTAGAATAGGTATAGTATTAAATTTTTCTAATAAAGCTTTGTGATTAATAGTCTCGAAACATTTTCTTATGTCGGCATTGTAAATCCATTTAGGTTTACCATAATGAAGACTTAAAAAAATACCTTCAATAGCATCTAATGCACTTCGCCCTGGCCGAAAGCCATAACTATTGGGTTCAAAAACAGCTTCCCATTCCGGTTCTAGAGCTAATTTTACTAAAGCTTGTTTAGCTCTGTCTCTGATAATTGGAATTTGTGCTTGTTTTCTTTCTTCTTTTATAGGTTTTGGAATCCATACTTTTCTTATAGGTTGCGAACACCCGTCTATACTGAGTTGTTTTGCCAACTCTATTTTTTTTTCTGGTTTTGTAATTATTTGCTTGTCTTTATTTTCTTTGTTGAGAGTAGTGACTTGATGTATAGCCAGCATTTTAGCGCCGGAATTATTGATTAAAAAATTTTGAAGCCAATGTAGTTTTTTAAAATTACCATTTAAACGAGCTTTGTAGATACGATATTGAATCTGACGAATATTTTTTTGAGTTTTAGCCCAATCTATTTCGTTCCATGTAACAGTAGATGATTTGTTACTCATAGAATATAGAGTATATCGATCTTCATTTGCGCCCCTAACGTCTGCGTATCTTTCCCACCATTGCAGGAAAGCTTTTGCTTTTTTAGGGTTTCCTTCATTTAGCTTGCATATGGCTTAGCTAGCCTACCTTTTTTATTTTAAAAAAATAAAAGGAGCAAACCAAACTTTTCACCGTTCCGTAAGGAGACTTAACGTGTCACTTAGGTAAATACTTTATTCCTAGGTTCTCTCTTTGTTATTTAAATAAAAAGTATCCGGTCGCGTGACGTGGACGAACATCCCGCGTAAAACCCAAAGATATCTTGAAAGCATATTTTGATATTAGAAACTTACATATTTACCGTTAGTTTATAACACTATTTCCTGACCTTTGCTTAACTTAAAGGAATTGCTACACCCTTTTACAAGATCAAGAATTTTGTCACCGGAGACAAAGAGGAATTACGCCTCTTCTCCATACAGCATGAGGGTTTGCAAAGAAGTTTAGAACCTCTAAGCCAGACCCCCTTCGGGTCGCACCATCCAGAATATGCCTAAAAATACATGGTCCCAAGCTGAAACTTGGCATGTTCCACCACGCCCTGGTCCATCGCAAGGGAAACGGAAACCAAGATTTGCTTTATCTGGAATTAAACGAGAACTGCGAGCATATAAAACTCCTTTTAGAAGAATAAGTGCTGTTACATGAATAGTAAAAGCATGAATGTGATGCTTGGTTATTTAACAATTTTAAATAACCAATGTGGACTATATCTTAATTTTTCTAAGTATATTGTATTTTTTGTTAACAGAATTTTTATGGATAATATTTTATTGACAAAATTAGATTTATTTTAAATTAAAAAAATGTCTTTTTTTTTGTATTTTGTTTTTTTTTTTTAATAGAAAATAAAGGTTAAATTTTGTATGAGATCTTACATGCTATAATTCTTCAGAATCTTCTATATCTAAAGAATCTGTTATACGGGAAGATTCCCAAATATCTTTGACAATTTGAATTTTTTCTATATTTTCTTGAAGTCCTTGGCTAATTACAAAATCTATTGCGGTATTAGAATTTGATAAAAGATATAGTTGTAAAATATCCATATTTTGATTGAAAAATTCTAATAAAGGACGTTCTTCTATAGATTGAACCAAACGTTGAAGTTTAGTAGCAGAACGTTCAGTTCTTATATTTATCTTGTTTTTCTGATAATTGTGAATTCGAACCCAACGTTTATAATGAATATTTTTCATTCCTTTTAATGGAAACTTCTGAAAATAGGCTATAATTTGTTCTCTAGAATCAAGAGAGTTAATTTCTAGACGATTATAACATATAGATCGTTCCGTATTTTGGAATTCTTGTATAATAGTGGTAGCACCAAATAGATCGCGAATATTGGTCAAAGTTGGTTTTTCACCTTTTTGAGTTATATACATTTTAAGAAGGTAATTATAGTATCCACCCGATTTTCTAAACCCTGTTTTAACATTAGTATAAAAACCACCGTCTGCTTCAACAAAACCTGAAACCCATCCATTTTTTAGTGAAGGGCTTTGTTTGCATGGTTTTAAAGGAATCAATAAAAACCACTTTTGATTAATTATAGATAACCAAAATTCAAACTGTTTTTTACGTTTTTCAAGTATTAAGTTTCCATTTAGTAAAGCTACAATTTTAAAAATATTTTCTTTTTTTGAAGTGTAATAACGATAGTAAATACGGTCCTTGTTTGTAAAAGGGTAAACAAGCCCAAATCCTAAATTTTTACGAATAAAAAAAAGCAATCTTGGGTCTTTTTGTGTGATTTCAAAAGAAAGTTTTTTTGGTTTATTTTCAAAGTTTGTTTTGAAAATATTTTTATTCAAAACCTCTAAAGTTGGATCTTTTTGATTAGTATAATAAGAACCATCGCCTTCTATAAATCCAATAAACCAGGATAAAAAATGTTCCTGTTGTACTCTATATTTCTTTGTTATTTTATTTATTGTCCCACTAGGTAAAAAGAATTTTTGTTGATAATATTCTGTAAAATCCATATTTAATATCCATAAAATTTTGTAACATAGAATTTAGAAAAATCTTCGCGTGTAGTCTCTGAGGATTCAAAATTTAAAAATTTTGTTTCCTGCTGATTAACCTTATTTGGTGGATTTTTTCTTTCTCCTAATATTTGAATAAAATAATAAATATTTAAGAAAGAACCCCAAATATAAGTAGGTAGTCCCAGCAAATGGCGAAGTTTTACTTGGTCCATCATCAATAAAAAAACCAAGAAGTCAGAAGTTCCTAAAGAAATAGGCATCATAGCGACTTTTCCACCAACAGCTACTAGATCTCCACCCCAAGTTACACTTGTTGCTGCTAAAGCGTTAGGTGCACTAAATTGAGGAGCATGGAAATGAATATTTTGAATCCACTGAGCAAAAACTGGTTGTAGTTGTATTGCAGTGTCAGAGAACATGTCTTGAGGACGTCCTAAGGCACTCATTGTGTCGTTATGAATATACAAACCAAAGCTGTGGAATCCTAAAAATATACAAACCCAATTTAAATGAGAAATAATAGCATCTCTATGACGGATTACACGATCAAGTAAATTGTTGTAATTATTTGTTGGATCATAGTCACGAACCATAAAAATAGCTCCGTGAGCACCTGCCCCAACAATACAAAAACCACCTATCCACATGTGATGTGTAAATAAAGAAAGTTGAGTTCCATAATCTGTAGCTAAATAAGGGTACGGTGGCATGCTGTACATGTGGTGAGCCACAATGATAGATAAAGACCCAAATAATGCTAAATTAATAGCTAATTGAGCATGCCAAGATGTAGTCAAGATTTCATAAAGGCCTACGTGACCATCGCCAGTAAAAGGTCCACGATGAGCTTCTAATATTTCTTTCATACTATGACCGATTCCCCAATTAGTTCTGTACATATGTCCTGCAACTAAAAATAAAACAGCAATAGCTACATGATGATGCGCTGTATCACTTAACCATAAACCACCATTAATTGGGTTTAATCCTCCTTTAAAAGTTAAGAAATCACTATAATCACTCCATTGCAAAGTGAAAAATGGAGCTAATCCTTTAGCAAAACTTGGATACAAATCTGCCATGAATTGTCGATTTAATATTAAATCATGTGGAAGAGGAATTTCTTTTGGATCTACCCCAGCATCTAGAAGTTTATTAATCGGTAAAGATAGATGAATTTGGTGTCCAGCCCATCCTAAGCTTCCTAAACCTAAAAGTCCTCCTAAATGGTGATTCATCATCGATTCTACATTTTGAAACCATTCTAATTTAGGAGCTGCTTTGTGGTAGTGAAACCAACCAGCAAAAAACATAGCACCTGCCATTACTAATGCACCAATAGCAGTACAATAAAGTTGTAATTCACTAGTTATTCCACCTCCTCTCCACAGTTGGAAAAGACCAGAAGTTATTTGAATACCTTGAAAACCACCTCCAACATCTCCATTTAAAATCTCTTGACCTACAATAGGCCAAACAACTTGAGCACTTGGCTTAATGTGAGTTGGATCTGCCAACCATGCTTCATAGTTTGAAAAACGTGCTCCGTGAAAGTATGCAGTTAGGTAAAGTGACAATTATTATCATAAAAAAATTTCACCTCCCAAAAAATCCGTGCATGCGACTTTCATCGCACACGGCTTCAGTTCGAATTTTATAAATAAAGTTTTTTATTTTTATATTATATATATATGAAATAAACCTTTTATTTTTTTGATCTTTGTTTTATTTTTTCTTTTGTCATTTTTTTCTTATTTTTTTTCTATTTTCTTTTCTTTTTTTCTATGTTTTTTTTATTATTTTTTCCTTATGCTTTTTTTCCTTTTGTTTTTTATTTTTTTTCTGTTTTTTCCTTGTGCTTTTTTTCTTCAAAAAAAGTTCTTTAGAAGAAAAAGAAAAAAAAGAAAAAATTCAAAAAAAGTTTTTTATTTAAAAATAAAAAAACAGAAAAAAAAAACAAGAGACAAAAATAAACGTATCATATCATTTGTCTTCTTTTACTTTAAATAAAATTAATAGAAAAGAAATAAGAAAAAATTTAAATAAAAATAAAATTAAAAAAAGTGAAAAAGTCAATTAATAGAAAATAAAAAAATAAAAAATTTCTTTTTGATTTGTGTTTATAATGTTTTTTTTTTTTCTTGTTTTTCTTATTTTTTTTCTTTTAGAAAAAAAAACAAGAAAAATAAGAAAAATAAGAAAAAAAATAAGAAAAAAAAATTTTTTGATTTGTTTTTATGAATATTATACAATAATATTATCTCTTTTAAAATTAGAGAAAAAATATTTTCTATATTATCTTTTTTTGAAAAATAAAAGATTAGTTTATTCTAGCTTGTATATACAAAGTTTGTCTTTTTTTTAATTAATTTAACTAAAAAGGATTAAGAAAAAATAAAGAAAATAATATTTAATGTTTTTTTTCTCGCTTATTTTTATAACTGTTTTTCTTTATTTAGCTTTTTTTTTTCTTTTTTATTTACTCAGTTTTTTTATTTTTTTTATAGTATACTTTTTTTAATGAACTTTTTATTAAAAGTTAAAAACTAAGCTATACTTTTTTTTTATTTAAAAATAAAAAAAGGCTAATTAATTTTTAACAAATACTTAATAAAGAAGTTATTAAGTATTTAATAACTAAATAATAAATATTCTAAATAATTTATGCAACAACAAACACAAACTCTTAGAAAGAGAAAAAGGTTAAAAAAAAAATCTCAATATTTACAATTTCTTTTTTGTTCTTTTTTAAATTGGCGTTATTCTATAGATTCGAAATGGAATCTGAAAACTTTTTTTTTAAAAAAACAAGTTTTTAGCTTTCAATTATCTCATTTTTTTTCTTTACTTTTTTTGATTTTTGGTTATAAAAAATTTGAAAATAAACACCAAACGAATAACTTAAATTCTGAACAGTTTTCTTTAAATTCACAAACTAATGCTCAAGCAACTAGTTTAAATTCTAGAGATAAAGCTAAGGAAATATTTTTATTTTGGCAATATTTCAAAACTAATATTGATAGAAAGTTAGAGACATATAATCAAAAAACAATTTTTTCATATTGGTTTTTACCTATGTTAGGTTTTATTTCATTTCAATATATAAAATCTTCGTTTATAAAAACAAAAAATTCATCAAATGTGTCTTCTTTAACAAATTTTCGAAAAATTCCAAGTTTAAAGATTCAAGGAGTTCCTTCAAAACCTTTAAATTTTGATACGGAAATTGATAAATTAGAGAGTTTTTTAGCTTTTTCTAATTTTAAAAAACATGAAGAACTTTTAAATAGTAAAGAAAAATTTTTTTCTTTTCCAAAAAAAAAGAAAAAAGGACTTCAAACAAATCGTTTAAATCTAACTTCTTTGCTCTTAAATAATAAATCTAGTTTTACTAAATTTTCAAATAATGAACATCAAGAAAAAAAAAATCTTGAATTCGAAAGAAAACAATTGAGAATTTTAACAAAAAAATTTTTCAAAGAATTAGGAATTTGTTCATCTTTTTTTTCTTTGAATAAAATAAACAATAATTTGTCTCAAAGTACATTTAACAAATTTAGTGAAAATAATGATGTTTTGATTCAACCCAAATCTTTAAGTTATTTAAATAAAAATTTTTTTCAAACGTCTTCATTTTTTTGGAATTGGTATATATTAGATTCTTCTAGAAATTATTATAAAAACTTATCTTTTTTTTCTTCTTCCTCTTTTTTTTCTAAAGAAAAAAAACAAAAAAGACCTTTAACCACTTTGTGGTTAAACCAAAAGAATTCTTTATTTCCCGAAACTTTAGCTCCTTTAGGTTTTTTAAAAGAGACAAAATCATCCATTATTGACACATCAAAATTTTATGAGAATAAATTTGATAAAAATGTATATTTAGAAAAAAAAGAAATTGACAATTTTTTTGATTTATTTTCTGTTTTTTTTAATTTGAAAGAAAAAAAAAAACTAAATATAAACAAAAAAGAGTTAAAAACTTTGATAAAAAAAAATCCTTTTTATTCGTATGAAAAAGCATGTTTTTTATGGGAAATGTATTTAAAAAACTATAGTTTTGAATCACAACAAAAATTAGATTATCTTAAAAAAATAAATGAAGATTTAAGAAATGTAGATAAATTGATTAGTGATAATTCTGTATTTAATGAATTAGATTCATTAAATTCATTAAATATTTTTAATAAAACGAGAAAGTTTTCTAAAAATTTAAAAAATTTAGATCCAAATGCTCAAAATTGTCAGATTCATGAACTTTCTCCCTTTTTTTTTACTTATAAGAAAAATGGGGAAAAACAATTTTTTTCAAGATTAAAATCTAATAAGCAAAAATCCAACCATTTATTTTCATCTTCGTTGTTTTTAAAAAACATAATACATTTGCAAAATTCAAATTTTCGTTCTTATTTTTTTATTAAAAACAAACATAAGAAATATAGAAAAAAAAAAATAGAAAATGTTTCTATAAGATTAGCTTCATTAAATCTTAAAAATCATTTAATTAACACTTTATGTTTCGAAATTTTAAAACATAAAAATAATAGATTAAATAATAGTCATTCAATTTCACAATTTCAGAGTTTTTTTTTATTAAAAGATTTAAAAACATTAAAAGATAAAATGACTTTGTTTCTTTTTTTTGAAGAAAAAAATGCCAAAAAAGCTTTTTTATCAAATATGTTGTTTTTAAAACAATTATTTTTAATTAAAAAACCTGTAAAAATTTTTAATTCCATTGGACCTCAGAAAAATCTTTTAGAAAATAAAAATTTGGAACAAAATTTAACAAGTATTAACAAAACCAAAATAATTAAGTATCGTTTTCCTATATTAATGTCAGGATACCCAGAAAAATTTAACGATTTATTTTTGTCAAATAGAAACAAGACTCAAATGGATTGGACTTTTTTTCTAAAAAAACCAGAAAAAAGTGAAAATCTTTATAATTTAAATAAAGATATTAGAAAACCAAAATTATCTTTATTAAAAAAACAAGAGTTAATAAAAAAAATTAATGCAAAAAATACACCTTTTTCATCAAATTTTCAAATAGAAATTCAAAAAGTACAAAAATTAAAAAGGAATTCTCATAGAATTAAGTCAATAGAAAAAAAGATGAAAACAAATTATGGTAATATCAAAAATAATAAATTAAAAACTAAAAATAACTTTAAAAAGAAATTTCTATTTTTTGATCATACATTCTTTTTTTCAAAAAAAAAGAAAAACAAGTCTATAGTTTTTGATTCTTTCAAAAGTAAGCAACCTTTGTCTCCTTTTTCTTCTTCTTTTTTAAAGGGGTTTTTATATAATTGGGATAAGCAGAAATATTCTGGTAAATTTCTAAAAACTAAAAAAAATTTTATTGTTTCTTATCAATCTTTAAAATTTGTTAAATCTAATTTTTTAATTTCTAATTTTTATTTAGCCCAGAATTTAAAGTTAAATTCTGTTTTTTTGAAACATCAAAAACAAATCTCATTTTTAAATTTACTTAGCGAAGTTAAGTCCACAAAGATGTTTTCTTCTTTTATTAGATTTTTATTAAATTTTTTAGATAAAAGCTATTATTTGATTAATAATAATCAAGGTTATCAAAGAACTTTTGCCTTTTGTTTTTTTTCTAAAGAAAAAAACAGCACTAGGGAAAAAAATTTCTATATAAATCAAAATTCGCAATTCGAGTATGAAAAAAATGGAAAAAAGAAAATTAAAGATTCTTTTGGTATTGTGTCAAAATTAAGACAATTTAGTAATTTAATTAAAACTTTTTTTGTAAATATTTTTTATACAAATGTTTCAGAGAAAATTTTTGTGATCTTTAAACGAATTAAAATTCTTGTTTATCGAAAAATATTAAAAAACTTTATTTTTATATCTTTAAATAAAGAAAATAAAAAACAAACTTTTTTTTCTTTAAGATCTTCGAAAAGACCAACAGAAGAATCTAAAAAAGAAAAACAATTTAAATTAAAAAGAAAAACAAAGTTAATAGATGAAAATTCTTCTTTATTTATAGTTCCGTTAAATAAAGGATTACCAAAAAATTTAAAAAAAAATTTTCTTTTAAGTAGTTTAGAAAAACGTAAATATGAAAAAATATTTAGAACTTACTTATCTAGTAAAAGTGAATATAAAGTTAAAAAAAATGAAAGTTTTTTAAATCAAACGAATGATTTTTCAAAAAAAAAAATAGTTAATTCAATAAAGAATCGTATTTTGCATTCTTCTTTTAAAATAGAAAAAAGAGACAAAGTGAATAAAAAAATTCTTTTAAAATTGAATAATAAAGTCTTTTTTTTAAAAGAAGAAAAAATTCGAAATAGTTTGAATTTTAAACAATTTAAAAATAAAATTTTTTTAAAAAGTAAATTAAAAAGATTAACTGTTCGTTTGTCTCCTAATGAATTTTTAAAGAAAAAACATCTTCTTTTTTTTACAGATTCTTATAAAAATCTTCTTTCTTCAGAAGAAAAATCACGATTAGAAAAAACGAAAGATTTTCAAAAAAAACGACGTTTAAAAAAACAAAAAAAAGAAACCCGAAGACGAAAAAGACGAAAACGTTTTTATCCAAGACCTTTTTGGTTACGTTTTAAAACTTATCAAAAATTTTTACAAATTCGTCATTTCAAACTCAATATACCTTTTGAAACAAAACAGCAAAAATCTTTACAAGATTCTGCAGTTTTAACTACTTATATTCAAAAAAAATTGAAAAATTTTGAAAAATTAAAATCAAAAAATCTTCAACCTATTAAAGTAGATATTTATTTGTTTAAAAAAGCTAATAGATTAAAATATTATAAAAAAAAAACGTATTTATCATCATTAAATAAAAATTTTTTTTATGAAATGAAAATAACGCAAGATATATTAAGAAAAAAAATTTATAGAAGAAATAAACAAAAATGGGGACATTGTGTTTATGAAACGCCAAAGTCTGAAAAAATTTTTTTAAAAAAATCTAAATTTTTATGGTCACTGCCTTTATTAGATTCTCGAAATTTTTATCAATTATCAAATAATTTAAAAAATGATTTTCAAAGAATGTCTTGGAAATCATATTGGTTACGTCACAATCTAAGTCGTTATTGTCGAAGGGTAAATGTAACTTTAGAAAATTTACAGGAATCATTTATTCAAGAATGTTTTTCAAAAACTTTGAAATCTTTTCTTTTAAATCTTCTTGGTTTTGATATAAGTTTTGTCGATAGGGAAAGTGACAAATATAGTTATTTAAATGGTAATTTTAGAAATCAAAACTTTTTAACATTAAACAAATTACCTTTACCTATCTCTAAAATCCAATTTAAAAATTCGATTGAATCTAAATTTCTTTTTATAAACTCTTCAGAATATTCTCAAGCGGTTTTATTTTCGGAATATCAACGAATTTTATATAACAGAATGTTAGAATCTTTTAAACATATAAAACAAAATTTAAGTGGAGATGGATATTTAAAAACAAAATTTTTTCATATAGGTCGTAAAAAGTTTTCATTTACTGAACGTCGTAAAAACTTTTGGCAAAAATTTAATAATTTTGTGAATCTCGAAGTACCGACATCTGCTATTCAACCTTCAGGCTATAGTACAAAACTCCGTGGTCTTTGGGCTTTAAATAAAACGAATTTGTTAACATTTAAAGAACGAAATATGATTCAATCTTTATGGAGCTCTGAAAAATTAAGAGAACAAAATAAATCAAAGAGAAAATCAATTTTTAAAAAAACATTTCAAGATTTAAAAAAAATTTTATTAAATTTAAATTCACAAGATTTAGAAAACTTCTATTTTGTAAAAACTCAAAATAAAGAGCAAAAACTTGATGTTTTAGGGTCATTTTTATTGAAAGAAAAAAAACAACCAAATGCTTTTCAATTAAAAATGGAACTAAAAAAAAGAAATACGTTTTTTCTTTTCTTGGATGAAAAAAAACAAAAAGAACAAATACAGCAAGAAAAATTTTTTTATGAACCGAGATTTTATAGAAAAAGAGTTTCAAATTATTGGTGGAATACGAAAATTCAAAAGAATTTTTTAACTTTTTCTGATTGTTTTATTTTTTCGGATTTTCCATATACAGAATCTCCTATATTTCTTGTAAGTTTATGGATAGGTACTTTTTTAATTCATCTTTCTTTATTATGTTTTCTTTTTTTAATTCCAGAAATAAGAAGTGTAGTAAAATTTCAAATTTTACTTTTTTCTAAAATTTGTTTAGGTTTAACACTAACTCTTTACTATTTATCTGATGAATTTAAAAATAGGACTTTACGTGTTAAGGTTTTTATTTTTAAGTATTTAGGATTTTTGAAATCAAATATTTGGGATAAAATTTTTATACACGATTCTTCTTTTGGCAATAAAATAAGAAAACCATTCAAATCAGTATCACAATTATCGTTAGAAAAATTAAACTCAATCTTTATTGAGAAAACCTTCTCTACTTCAAATTTTTCTTATATATATTCGATTTCTAAAAAAAATCAAAGAAAAAATCTTTCTTTGATGAATATAAAAAGTAGTTTATTATTTGTTAAATATAATTTAAAAATTCTTATAAATAATAAAATTTTGAAGCAAAAGTCTAGCTTTTTGTTTTTTACTAGTAAGAAACCGAAGGAATTATTTTTTTCTGTTTTCTCTTTTTTATTTAAAAAGAAAAAAACAAAAAGAAAAAATAAAAAATTTTATTTAGAATATCTAAAATATCTTTATTCAAAAGTTTTTTATTTATTATATATTGAATCAGGTTTGGTTTTAGTAGAGTTAGAACCTTTAACACTTTTAATTACAGGAAGTTTGATCTTTATAAAAAAGATGATTCAAGTCTTTCGTAAATGTTTTTTCTATTTTTCTCTCATTTTAGTAATAATTATAGATTTTATTGAAAGTATTTTTATTATTATTTATAAATGTTTGGAAAAACCTGCTGAACTTTTAATTGAATGGATGGCTCAGATTTTTCTTATTGAATGGTCTTCTAATAGATTACTTTATGTACCAGAAACATTTGATATACAAATTTGGAATTCTATGTATAAAACTTCTCGAAGTTTAAGAATATTTAGTATACCAACATCATTATTAATTAGACGTGTTTGGAGTTTACAAGAACTTTTCTTTAAATATATTTATAAACCCGATAGAGATTTAATATATCGACAAAAAAAAGGAATTTTATTTTGGGATTTGTGGGTAGATATTCTTCTTCAAATAGCCGATAAAAATAATTTAAATATACCTTCTTTAAATACTTTAAAAGAAGAGCAGCAATTGTTTATTAAAACTTTATTGCAAGATGAAAATTGGGAGAAATATTCAACCAATATGGAAAAAACGAATCCTTTGTATTCTTCTCAAAACTTATTTTCTAACTTTTTCTTTTTGAAAGGAAAAAACAAAGGGAAAGATTTAAAAATACAAAAACAATTTAAAGGAAATAATCAATTTCCTTTATTTCTTATTAATAAGAAAAAAAAAGCTCAAAAAGAAATACATAAGTTTAACAATTTCTCTTTATTTAAAAATTCCAATATTTTTGTAAAAAGTTTAAGATTTTTGGAAGAAAATAAAGAAATGAATCAACACAGAAATATTTCGTTAAAAAATGATAGTCGATGGAGTTTTCATCAAGACTGGATTTATAAAGGAAGAGAAACGGACTTATTTTTAGATATACATCCTCCTAAATCGTTAGCTGATATTTCGTATTTAAAATCTACTCAATTAACTCATCAATCTATAGCAACTTTTGTATGTCAAATTTTTTCTGGAATTTTTTCAAAACAAGTAGCAAAAAATGTATTATTAATAGGTCCTCAAGGATTAGGAAAACGTTTATTTGTAGAAGCTATGGCTGGTGAAACTGAATTTCGAATGATTACTGAACATGCTCACAGATATTCAATAATTTCGAAAGGAGTAGCTGTCGGTATGAAATTGTTAAGGCATGTTTTTGAATCTCTTTCGTTTTCTACACCATGCTTTTTTTTAATAGAAGATATTCATTTAATAGGTGAAAAAAGACCAATTACATTGTTTGATGATGAAAATGTTACAGCATTCGAGACTCCAGAGGAAGATGAAGACGAAAGTTATGAAAAAGAGAAGGTAATTTTTCAATTCAATCATCATTCTTATTATCATTTCAGAAAACCTTCGAGAGGCGAGTCTTCTTTACTTATTCCAACAAATTATTATTGTTTTGATCTTTTTTTAGGTGTAAGTGCACCAAAAACAAGATATAAAGGGCCTTTTCATCCTTTAAATATGGAGTTTATTCAGAATCAATTAAATAACCAAACAGAAAAACAAAAAAGTTTTGCCAATTCTGATAAATTTAAAATCGATAATGTTTCTAATAAATTGGTTACTCATTTACAATTACCATCTAGAAAATTTCTTTCACCACCACCCACATCGCCTTTCACACTTTTAGCATTAAAAGAACAACAAAAACTTCAACCTCAAAAAGTTGTTAAACAAATCCCTTGGGGTGGACTATCTTGGGACCAAATGATGCGAATGCCAAAAACAACTTATTTTGTAAAAACAAAAGTGGCTATGTTAGCTGAAATAGGTCGAACTCAATTTATGGGTAAATTAGAAAAGATAACTGATTTACTTATTTTAGTAGATAATGTTCGATCAAATAGAGGTTTTGTTGTTTTTGGGACAACACATATACCTTATGTATTAGATCCAGCTTTACGACGCCCAGGAAGATTTGATGAAACAATATCTCTTCCTTATATACCAAATTTACTAACTCGTTGGCAAATTTTGAAAACTTCTGTTTCTCAATTTAGTAAAACATTAGATTGTTTAGATTATGCAGCTATATGTAAAAACCTTCATGAAAATCAAATTTCTGATTTTCTTGTACGTGCCAAATTTTCTTTGTCAAATAATGACAAAAATTTCAAATCTTTACGTTTAACCAAAGAGTGGTTAAAGAATTTCGATGTTTCTATGAATTTATCGAATTTGCTTGAAACAAATCGTCCAATAAAACCTCATGTAAGCTTTTCTTCAACTCAGTTATGTATGAGAAAATTTTTAACAAATTCAATGAATCGTGAAACAAATAATTTTTTCAATATAAGAAATCAACAAACTTTAGTTTTGCGTAATGAGTTGAATTTAAATAACAATAGTTTTTCAGATTTAAATACTTCTTTTAAAATTCTTTTGCAAAATTCACCTAGAAATTTCTTACCTTTTTCTATAGGATCGAATAAAAAAGAAAAAATTAGAAATTTTAGTTTAGATAAAAAAGTTGCTCAATCAAAATATTTATCAACTATTTTAAAACGTTTAGCTTTTTATTCATTTATACCTTCTGGACCTTCTAATGTTTTGTCTATGACTTATTTTCATGTAAGTAAACTACTCATTTATGCAAACATTTTAAAAGATCCTACTAGTTTTGGGTTGCTTCTTTTTTCTTCTAACTCTTTGGAATTTTCACACAATACAATAGCTAAAATTCTTTCTTGTTCATCAAACGATTTAAGTTTAGAGTTTTTAAGATTATTTGCTGGAAAAATAGGTGAATTTTTTGTTTTTTCTAGTACACATAAACAAAAATATAAAACTTCAGTGATGAAAAAGAAAAATTCTCAGTCTTTATTAAGTTCTGCAGACTTTTTTGCAAACGGTGTATATAGTTTTTATGGAATTGATGAAAATTGGCGCTCTATTACAAATCTAGCTTTTTCAATTTTACAAAAACGATATTTTTACAGTAAAAATTTAATCGTTTCGAAATTATTGCGTTTTGATAATTGTTCTTCTTTAGAAGAAGTTCGTAGTTCGCCTGCTTCATTTTGTAACATTCCAGGAAAATATTATGAAAATTTTAGAAAAGTAGAAAAAGATTTCAACCAAAAATTCTCATTTTCTTTAAGTGAAAAAATTGATTTAATTAAAAAACGAAATTTAACTAAAAAATTATATAATAAATCTATTCAAGAACTTTTTTTATTTCCTAGACAAGTTCAGAATTTTTCTTTTTCAAGAAATAACAACGAAACTTATGAAATCGGTTTTAATAAAAGCTTTTATAAAAGTTTTAATATTTGTAATAGAGAACTCATTCCTATTAGTTCATCTACTACTAGAATAACTTCTTCAAATTCTTATTATCGAAAACGAATATTAGAAAGACATCGATTTTCTTTTGTAAATAATTGGTGGAATGGTCATTTAGAAGAAGCTACTTCAGAAGCCGCTTTCTTAAGCGACGTGGATTGGCGATATCGTTTTACTGAATCTTTAGGAGATATTATGATAGATTTTCCTGATCCTGAGCAATATTACAATCCAAGATCACGTCGTTGGATGTTAAGTTCTGGATCTTGGGCTGATTGGAATAGTTTTGAAAAAACATTGAATGAAGAAATCTCTTATCACTATATTAATGAATCTTTTAATAAAGCGTTCACATTTTTAGAAAATTATCGTGAAATTCTCGATCATCTAGCATACAAATTATTAAAAAATGGGTTTTTAAAAGAAATTGACGTCCTTAATATTTTTAATCGTTTTTGTATACTTAAAAAATAA